AGTAATCAGTGACTACAATAACTCATTGGGTGATTTAATAGCTTGGATCTTATTTAGAGATGGTGTAAGGTGGATTGTATGATGCTACTTAGGGTGAAGATACCATGGCTATGTAGTGTAATACAAGTATGAGTGTGACCCAGTTGACTAGAGGAGCGTCAGTAATACCATGTACCCAAATACCTGTCTATCACCTGTAGCCTATATAAAAGTTAATGTATGCAAATGCCACGAGGTATCTTTTGTAGGGTTAGCTAAGAGATTGACTTAGGTTAGTCTTATTCATCTAATTATGACAGGGTAGGTACTAAGTGAAGGTGGGACTGCATAGGATGCTGGGGTAGCTGATTGGTCCAGTAGCATAGAATTCCACTTGATCGGAGTAGCCACACACTTTCCTTAGGATTACACTGGATCCGAATAGTCACATACTTTGTCTAGATTATACTAGTAACTTGGGTTTGTGATAGACTTTATTGACAACTAATTCAACAATATTACAGGTACAATAAGCCCTTGTAGACTGGACACTACTTTGATATTAACTGGAATTATGCAACATTTGATAGCTATCAGAGGTAAACTTGTAAGTGTAACAGTGGACTCTGGTAAAGATTCTAGTATGCTAACTCCATGGTTGGAACAGAGTAACTACTAATCCTTTAATCATAACAATCTAGACAGAATTGACGTTAGAGAGTAGGTCAACCTTACATTAGTTTAGTGATAGGTCCCTGTCCCCAGCCTCATTCGTACCAGTATAATTGTGCCTGTTCACTAAAGATTGTACCCTGTTCACTAAGATTGTACCCTGTTCTATCATGAATATTTGTATGCTATCCTTATTGTAACTGCTGACTGGCTTCGCATAAGATTGGTTGTTCTAACCTATAGTTGCCCGGTCTATTGGATCCTGCCTCATGCTGGTATAACATTGGTTCCCTATCACTTGATACTGTCTGCTACTACAAGACTGGATCCAGGTGGTCCACAGATTGGTTAAATGATAGTATGCTATTCTATGAGCCTGTGAGTTAGCTTAAGGTAGTATGTGGTACTGATTGCTTAATACCAATATTGTACCTGTGCCCCTGTAATACTTAGTTAGAATCGTTAGTTATAAAAGAATGGTTAATCATGCAATAGGTTATGAGTTACCTGGTAGAAAGATAGAGCCGGTGTGGTATCGAGTCTCCTTCAGTAGAATGTAGCCCCTGCTCTAGTCTGGTAGGCCCCCATCTCTATGTAAAGTTGGTTCCATTACCCAAGATAGCTGACTCTCTTTTATGTGATAGCCTAGAATCTAACAATAATCTTTGTGGAACCTCTTCATTACTGCTGACTCTGGTTATGCTTGTAGGTACCCCGTGGCTTCGCACTTGTTGGTAGAATTGGTCCTAAACTAGAATGCTCTATCGGTTCCATGGTTGGATAGATGTAGAGGTTAGAATGTATAGAAACTCAGGTCTGGATTATACCTCTCTCTGTCACTTGGTGTCTAGTCTGTTCTAAGGGTCTGCTAACTCTCAAGGTGCCCGGGGTCCATGCTCTAATCACCTGTCCCCTTGGGCCTGTTACCTAATTGTAGTAGCTACTATCCTGAGTATAGCATGCATCCTAAGATGGGGTAGGTAACCTTTTCCTTAACAATAGGGGGTAGCCTGGGCCCTGCTCTACATGCTCCACCTAATCTCATATTTGATACAGTGATCCGGTCTAATCAAAGCTTATTCCTCCCTGCTCCCTTTGCACAGCCACCAGTATATGCCTTCTCACTACATCATTAAAACATGCTACACTCCCCTTCAGTCCTGTTCACAGGTTCGAGGTACTAGGTAACAGCTAGAGATACAGGGGCACATAATTGATGAGGTAATACCGCTTTATAGACAGAGTTTAGGTGAGGGCCCAATATACTGAGTAGACAATATAGCAGGGTCTACGGTGATGCGAAGCCAGGGATCATGGAAGCAATCTTAGATTAGAATCAGGTGAGATATAAGATAATCAGCTAGTTAACCTCCAATGTCCTCACCTATAGAACCATACCCTACAATTGGTATACTGACCTATAGGATCATGGGCACACTAGAATATTCGAACTCTGCTACAACTCTCAATCCATCAGTAACCATTCCATTTAGTCAATTCTACCAGTTGACCTTTCACTGTCCACTCTATCCTTACCACAAAGGGAGTACCTTGGACTTTAATTATAATACTAGATACCTTGACTTTAGTAGGAGCGTCCGTAATAATATAGAGTTTATGCCCACACAAGTATTCATGGTAGAATCACACATTGACACCTAGGACCCAAGGCAAGCTAGACCTCTAACCATACATTCGATTTATAAGCCTGAGACCTTAGCATGGACCCTTTCTATGAGTAGCCACGATAATATTCCACTAGTTATTGATCCTGGAGGCAAATAGTAGATGAGAATCAGGTGAGATACCAGATATGTCTAGACTAACCTCTATACTTCAATTGTACCTAAGATTCTTTCGACTAAATGTAAGCTGACCTGCTAGATTTGGCCGGGTAAACAGGTCCCGTCATCACTTATAGAAGCGAGTAGAGCAGGGCCGTAAAGCTATCGCATACCATGCAACCCAGATCAGTGGCAATCTATTGTTAAACTACATCTTTGTTAAGTATATTGTCACCAAGTCAATGCGGGGGTAGCTAGGGCACAGTGGTAACATATAGTAAGGAGAGCGAGCGTCCATTAAACAGTGGTAACCTATAGGAAGGTTGGGTGAAGCTAAGGTAATTAACTGTACATTATGGCTATACACGTACAACCTTGCAGGATCACTAGACTGACTTAGTGAACAGGGTAGCAACTATACAGCCAGTGGCCCCATCAAATAGGGTTGGATAGTACCTTGTTGCCATGCATTAAGTGAGAGGCCACATCCACGGGTGAAGTGCGAAGACAGAGGTCACAGCTATTGGTATAGGTTGCATGATAAAGCTTGATGACCTGACAAGAGGTACGACTTGAAGTGTTCTTGCTCCACTACCTAAATTTGCCCTACTCACCTGTCTTAGGTAGCGAGACCAGCTAATAGATTTATATATACCTTCAAACTATAGCCCTACTGTCACTCTCTTGAATTTGGATATAGTACTTCTATACATGCTGACAATCCATGGGTACACTTGGACTGGGTAACAGGCTAGGATGATCAGGGGCCCTGTACACTTGCTAACCACCAATAATTAGGTGACCTACTTCCACATTCTTACCCCCTTTCAACTATAGGCCCACCAGCATCCTTATGACACTCTAACATTTGTATCTGATCTTTAGCACTATTCCTAACTCTAAGTAGTTACATGGTCACTCCAACTCACAGTAGCCAATGATCACTCCATCATCCAGTGGTACAAGTATATTTAGTAAGAGATTGCCTAAGACTATATGAATTGTTACCTGATGAATGATTGTTTGATAGTGGACAGTAGGTAATAAAGACAACCAGTGCCAACATAGGTAGTGATAAGCGACTGCCAACCGTATCGACACTCAACATAGGTAGCTCTTACAGTTAGATCACAATGAACAGCTATAGCAATCCCACCCATTAGGCTAGTACCCATTCGATCAGACACACCAGTCGCCTTCCTCATTCTCCCCTGCCCCTCCTAGACAGTTATCATACTAGACCTTGGTAAGTTCCTATTGGACCCACTCATCGACACACTGCCACTCCTTTAAACTAAACGATACCTTACTCTTCTGTTGGCAATGTGGTGACAATTGTACCTGGGGCATAAGTTAAAGACAGCAGGCTATGTTGGAAGTACCTCTGGATTATAAGCTACGTATGAAGATTCAACCCCGTCAAGCTCCTAAGGTCCCTTGCCCCCTATTCGAATCAGTGATTCAAGTAGACCGATCAGCCTCACCTCCTTCAATGTATGGACACCAGGCTACATTATTGATAGGACCAACACTCAACTTATCTCTAGCTACTGTTATACTGCTGGGTTACAATTAGCTTGGTGCAGGGTCTCTCAGGAGATAGAATGTGTATGGCTACTATGATGGTAAAGTTATTAATGCTGCCTAAGTATTGGTCCAACAGGGGCTCAGACTGACAGAAGTGATCGGTATCTAAGTGGGTTACAATAAAGAATCATTGGCATAGGACCAGATAGAGAGTCTATGAGAGTGATTGGACTAGGTTGCATGTAAGATTGATAGAGCCTGCCTAGTCTTAAGGTTAGAAGGGTACAACCCAGTAGCTACCTACGTTACTCTGGCCCCACCTTGGTCTAAGTTCTATCGACTAGATTTGGAGGATCACCCACGTCAGGACCCTTAGGAGTCAGTAGCGAAACTATAACCTGGTCTAAGTCCACCCCCTCATTCGGTCACACAATCATCCATGCACCCTCCTTCACAATACAATCCACAGACTATAGCACCTCAGGTTCAAGATAAGATCGAAGTACGAGTTACTCGCTCTCAACTCATAGCTTCCCACCTTATTCTACTAAGTGTTATACCCAATCTCTATGTTGTACCCACTCTCAATGTTGTACCCACTCTCCATGGACCTTCAATCAAGCTAACCTAGAACAATGGTAACATTCTATACTTTTGATCCGTGGCACTATGATATGGGAAGAGGTGAACCCCAATGCTAATGGTACCTTGTGGGAGCTACGAAGACAAGACTTAGTTTAGGTATAAGGTCACTCTTATCAGTAATTACAGTGCTCTGTATGGTGAATAGACTTAATAGACAACATTACATTCATGATAAATACAGAAGTATACTGGTACACCCGATCTACTCGAGTCACCCTTCGTTACAGGTACCCCATATCTTCACCCATTCTATGCTTCAATCCTATGTGGGAGTATCCTTGACAGTTACCTGGTACTTGAGTTGAGGGTATTGCATGAATAAATTCAACTTAGAGCGAGATTTAATAAAGGAGTATATGAAAATACCATCACCATCAGTGTATCCGGTTATAAATCAGGGACTAAGAATAGCATCATGATGACTTGGACCGCCTAGATAACACCAAAACACAACTTTCTATAAATAGATCCCCACAGATTAGAAAGCATATAGGAAGATTAGAGCCATCATTAGAGCAAAAAGACCCATTGCTTCTGTCAGAGCAAAACCAAGGATAGCGTTATTAAATAGTTCTTTACGTAGAGCAGGGTTACGGCTTACTCCTGTAATTAGAGAACCAAATAGGATACCAATACCAATAGAAGCTCCACCTAGAGCGATACAAGCAAGACCAGCACCAATCAATTTAGCTGCCATCAACATATAAAATTAAAATAGTTAGTTTGACTCATTCTTTACCTTCTATACCACGTTAATATTTCTTCTCGAGCGGTACTACATCGGTCTTACCATAGAATTTATCGGTCCCCTACCTTATCTGGTCCTCACCTATAATCCCATGTGGTGTGGTATAAGCTATGTGGCTTAGCTGTACTATGTAGCGTTGTATAAACACTATGTAATGTGTACAAACTCCATATCACCATTCAACTAAACAATGTCTCTGCTGGTCCATGTAATAACCAAGGTAGGCTATCAGTAGCTGAGGTAGATCGTTCTCTGCTGCCTCCCATGTATCCTCTAGTCTTGATAAGTCTCAATTAGTATGGACCCTCAACAGTACAGGTAAAAGTATGGGCAACGGTCTATTTAATGGCTAATCAATGGTCATTATAGCAGTGGCAAGTAACCTGGTGATATTCATGGCATCTATCTAGCAGTGGCACCCATATGGTATAGTACTATATCTGTTGTTGTCTAGTCAATGTCCTATAACAATTGCTTGTGGGGCTACCTGTAAAGAGTAATGTATCCTAAATTATTGCAGTACTAGTCAATCGCATGTGATCAATAGGAATGGTAACCTTACAAAGTACGTCCCTGTACCCTGGTGGACCTGGTGTCCCCTCATTAAAGAGCTATACCTGCTTTACTAGGGCTCCTAATACAAGACTAGAGTGACTTGTGGTTTAGATAGAATGAATCTTTGACTCACCAGTGGACCCTTATAGATGGTAAAGCTACTTAGAAGCCCATGCAGATCAGCGGTAATCGTATTTGGGTACACCTAGTTATTCATGTCCGACTGTAGCCCTGCCACGTAGATCCATTGACATACCATGGTTGGTACGAAGCCAAGACAGATTAGAGTCTAGAAGTGTTCTACTGGGTTGTAACAATTAGATGATGTCCAGGATGGCTAAGGTACAGTGAGTGATTCTAGTGGTTGTTACAAGTATATATTGGTCCTGTGTAGCATTGGTAATGGAGGTGTAAGACTAGATACCACATAGAGCATACGATAAGGATACATGGTTTAGGAGAGTGAGACTAGCAGAGTTACACATATGGATTAGTACGTACTGGCTTACACTTAATTAAGAGATACTATTGAACATGTACATACTTTGCTCCCCCTAGCTTACCCTAGATTCCACCTAATCTATTGTCGGTACGGCATTACGCTAGTACTATCAGTCGTATCATTCTATCTACTTTGCTAGAGATTAATTGAATAAATAGGATCACTTATACAGGTTGGTCTGTTACCACTATTAGTTTATGTTTGAATAGATAGGACAGGCTATGATTAGTGTATGCAAATGGGTACATGGACTAAGTTTATACTCTGTTACTACCTATTAGATTGATATACTATGACACCCTAATGACAGGCAACCAAATCTTTATACAATCGGACTAGCATCCAGGCTACACCTTACTACCACTACTTCATCTATACTGGCATCGCAGCACATTCTTTAGGTTACATACAAGGGATCAAGCCACACATTCATTTAGGCATGAGACAGAGTAACATAGGTTATTATATAGCAAAGGGCCCATTCTATCAACCATACACTCTCTCTAGACTTTACGTGGTGGGACATAGAGATACGCCCACTCCTTGATCTATCTAGTGAATCTACTCTATGATTTAGATAGTGTACCCGCCCAATTGATAGGAATTATGCCCACTTCATAAGTATGGTACGTCAAGTAGAGAACCAGACCCGTAGAGGTACAGACTCACTCATGTGTAGCAGGTATAGAAACAGGGGCACAGGTACTTACAATCTGGTCTACTTCATCTCCATTCACTTACCTACCAATACCAATCTTTATAGTGACCCCTTCTACGCTGATCCTTGCTAACTTAGGTGACTATACTACTATATTTGGAACTGTACGGTATCTAGTATCAGGTTAACAAATCTCCTTCATAGTTACAATGGTAAGCCATCTAATAGCCTCAGAGCCAGTCCTATAGGTTAGTAAAATACTCATAATGTGGAGACTTAGAATGATTAGTTGAACGATTGTAAAGTATGCAAAGATGACCTAGGAATTACCCTAGCCAGTGATTGCATGGGTGACAAATGTAAAGTTTAGGTGGACCTGGTAATGTGAGATAGGCATGAATTAGATGAGCAATAGTGGAGGAACCAATAGAGTACAATGGTTTATATAGAATAGAATGTTTATAGAGAGATGCCTCTGTATAGTCACTGCTAGATAGTGGGTGGCCCAGTCTTAATGCTACATAGTTAGTGATTCAATTGTACTTACTGTAACATAGGCTACTTTAATAAATGTGATAGCTTATACAGACTTTAGATGAGAGGGGTGCTCAGTATAGATGCAATGGTACCTGCCACTTATGTGGGATTAGATCCAGTTGCCACTAGTTTGTAGCCTTACCAATGATTGTATTAGATCGTTATTGGCCATGTAACCTAGGGATAACACCTGGCTTCGCACTAGAATGTGACCTTGTTATAGATGCATATGGGGATCATTGTATAGAAAGAGGAATCGAGGCTGGTAGTACAAGTGGGGGGATCGGGTATAATAGGGTATGCCAAGTTAAACAGTACTGGTGGTCACATAATTTATCGAGGTAAGCTCTATAGTCAATTAGTTATCCATAATAATCAGTTTAGTGAGCCATCCTAGTCTCTGGTATCACCTACATCAGGGTGACACCTATCAATGTGGACACGACCTAGATCCGGTTAGCCTACTCTAAATATTGATCCTAGTTGACACTTATAATTGAACCAATGATACTACTAGGACACAGCAGATCCAATCGTACTACCCCATGCTATCTCTGCCTCCCACCTGCAACCATATCAGTGTGGTAAAGATTCTATGATAGACTCATATTGTGTAATGTTGTCTAATTAAGATTTGCTACAGGTCACTAGGTAAGCCCGGGTGGCACCAGTAGATCGGTCTAACCATGCTATGACATGCCTCCATCCAGTACCAACATACAAGTATTTACGATTGCTGTTAGATTTATATGAATATTACGATATAGATAGAGCAAGGGGTAAGGATAACAGTACTAGCAGTCAACTATGTAATCAGTAGCTTATTTAATCACCGTTGCACTCTACAGGTCCCACCTACGTCCTAAAGGATCCCCGTTAGACTATCATACCCTGTCATCCTGATCGATCATACCATGTCACCCTAGTCGATCCCACGTGGCTTCGCACCCCTTCCTACATAAGCACTACAACCTAGTCTACTCTATTCTAAGCTACAGTATCTTAAGTACCCATGCTTGTCTTATATAGTACTGGACCCTATCTAATCAGGTGGTAAGCTAAACTAAACTATCTATAACACTGTCCCATGATTCCTATGTATCCCCAGAGTAAGCCTACTCACACCAATCAATCTACTGCCACAGTATAAGCATGTACCTCAATATAAATATCTATCCCCTTCAATTTAGTGTAGTCACAAGGTAGTAATCAAATAAACAACAATCTTCAATATTATCTTTAGTGGTCCTATCTTGGCCAGTGTCATAAGGGGTCCATGTATTCTGTTGGAAAGTATGTAACACCTAGTCCTTGCCACCTAATCTAAGGTACCTACCCAATCTCTAACTAATGCGATATAATCATGAATGTAGTCACAAGAGTCTATTTACCATACTGGATCCATGTATTGACAAACAATGTAGTCTAAAGTAAGGGTCTATTTATAGTAGTGACAGCCCAGTATCTCTATCTAAGCTACAGCATTGGGAGTAGTGATCAGGTTGCCTATCTAGTAGTACATCATCAAAGGATATCAGTGTAGACTCTAAATAAGGCAGGTGATACCAGAGAGTTAGGTGGCCCCTTGCAGTCAATCTAATAGTACAATTATATAGCAACTCTATACCGTAATCTGGTTCATAGTATGAGGCATCTAATTAGAAGGAACTAGTACAATATTTATAGAAGTACCATGGGTCTATTAATCGCACTGTAGCCATCTGATTGGATAGGATGACCAAAGAGATGAGGCATAACCCACTCTCATATGACTAGCTACCTGAGAGATCAAATAGACTACAACCTTATTCATGTTTCGTACAGTACCAATATAGCTATCTAACCACAAATAACTGGTACCAATACTAAGTATCCCCTGAGCCAGCAGGTATCATCTATAACCATGTATGGGTACACCCAGCTCTAGTATCCTTTCCACCTATTAATTGCATAAGGTTGCCCTATCTTTACCAAATAATCGTTAGCGCTTACTAGTCCAATGGAGTAGATTCCACAATGTTCTACCATGCCTTCATATTACAACGGTGGTACCTTTGCAGCTCAGTACACCAATCATTGGGTCTATTTAGAGTGATCTAGCTCATAGAGGCAGCCTGTTGCTCATATAGTAGGGGAGGCATGATCATATCCAAGGTGGGAGCTTAGTAATTGGTGTGGTGCTATTGATAGCTATAGGTGGGTCTGAATACTAGGTGGGGTGCATCCACGTTGAGGGCTACTAACTGGTTCTAATTGCTACTAACTGGTTCCAACTGTTACCCACCCATCCTGTGTCTCACCTACTCACTATGGCATACCAGGTCACTCCCACTAGCCTATCACAGCTCATACGCTTAACTACCCTATTCTATCAGTTTACAATCTGTTGCATGGCTATACTCTACTACTAGGGCTATCACTACGAACTCTAAGGATGCATCCTAAAGTCAATTAATCTTTATGGAATCTGTATAGAATGTTGCCCTGTCTTTACCTCCCACTGCTGATGGGCCTAGGTTGTGTATCTGAGGTGACCTACTACATCTCTAAGTTAACAGCTACTCTATACTGAATGCATACCAGGTTATATTTACGACTGCTTACAACTTTATGCTGATTGTAGCCATCAATGACTGAGTTACCCTGGTTATACTGGCAATGATATGGAACTACTCTGGTCTGTCTCTTGTATTCATGCATGTCTATAATTTGGTACAGGTGAACCCCATGGTAAGGAGGTACAGGTCCCGATCTAGGTTGGATGCCAGATTGATAGGGTATAGGCCCTCCTATGAAAGACAGAGTAAAGTATACAGTCTGTAGCTAAGTTTGGATAGTAAAGACAGAGTACAGTCAGTCAAGAAAATACGTTCAACCCTCCCTTGATGATCCCCTTGATTACATTAAACTAATAGATTGGTTACATTAAACTATGAATTCATTAACTCATTAGGCTACCCTCTGACATACTTGATTACTAGAGTACTCCTATCATACTTGGATACTAGAATATTCCTATCATATTATGGACTCGCACCTTACTTATAGATACACCTGAGGTACAAATGGACTACTTGGCCTTTATTAATGCATGGGCAATCTCTAGTAAAGGTGATAGAAACAATAGTTATGCTAACATGTCCTGTTCTATGCCAATCAATTTGCTTACCTCCTACGTCTACTACCTTAGTCTAAGGGTGCATACTAGTCTATGGGGTACATCAGTGGCTATCTCACCCAGTATATCACAGAATCTTCAACTAGGTAATAAATTTGTATAAGTAATATAGAGATAGAGTGTAATGGATTAAATAGTAGTAGTGGAGCTAAAGATACATGGCTAGTACTAAATAAGGATTGGCAAAGGGAACCGTGGGTGATCAATGGTATGTGAGTGAGCGGAGGTACATGGGTTATCATACTTTGGCATAGAATACTGGAAAAGTCTAACAATAGCTAGCCATACAATCGCATACTCTGCCTATACATATCATCTTGTACCTAATCATCTAGGCCATACTCCCAACTAAGTAATGTCTAAAGTAGTTAATGCTAGTGCTCCTACATGTGATTAGACCATTGGACTACCTTAATACTGTAACCTGGACAATTATTGGTACTCTGATTCCTATGCTGTAACAGGCTACCCTTAGACACCCTGGCATAGCTTGAATAACGGGCACAGCTACAGGCTCACACCTCTCCCTTCTATGCAACCCCAGGCCACTTACTACCCATGCCACCTCTGGCTACACGCTACCCCATGTCACTCTAGTATCTCTCTATTTACTGCATATTACAATAGGAATTCCTACCAATCTCTATAATCTTGCGCTATCATGATACTTTATACAATATTGCACTATTCATTCTATACAGTTTGGCATTACTTATTCTATCTTGCCATACTTAACACAGTCCACCGTGCTTTGATTAGGGGATGTCACTAGGCTCCTTAGACTAACATGCCTCCCGTGGCTAATGGTACAATAACTCTACACAAGCAGTACATCTGTCAGACCTGTGCCCACCTATAGTTCCATGAAGCTTACTAAATGACAACGTTCCATAGCAGGGACACCAGCCACCACGCCCTAGGCTCACTTGTAGCACCTGGCTTCGCACCATCAAATCTACCAACAATCCTTATAACTCTAGGTTAGACAATGTGCCTTGTACCTCGTATGATTGATAGGGTATACAAACATAATGTAATAGTTCAAGATTGAGACCATAAGTAGTGTAATATTGAAGGCTACCAGTAGTATAATGGGACTAGTGGGCAAGTGTCAGGGGATCCAAATAAATGAGAGTGTAATTACAGGTCCGGGTGGTAGTGTAGTCAGAGGTCAGCCAGGGACCTACGTTGTACAGGTACAATGGTATGCAACAGATCAAGATAGATCCTGAGATAGAATGATAGTCCATATGCTTAGGTATAATTATAGTCCATGCACCCTATCCTATAGTTAAGTGTCAGTAAACAGCAGTAACATCCAGAGTATAATGAAATATGTGACCAGCTGAGGTGACCTGCTGAGGTATAGTTCTATTGGTTCCATCTGACTACATTCAATCGTATGGTTACTTAAGGGCCAGTAGCTGTCATTAGTCTATCTCCAATCTAAGCATTACCTGGGATCAAGGGAGGGGTAACCTAGGAATGGGACTGTATCGCTATATCTTGGGTGTGGTAGAGGAGTTATAATTTAGTATGCAGATCATACAGTAGGCAGGGTATATAGTAGGGTAGCCCCAACAGTACTAATAGGTCCACAAGATCAATCAAATAGTTCTACTGTTCAATATGATGACTTACCTGAGCTATACCCTCTCCCACTCAATCACATCCCACCCATATCATTACATTGACAGTTACATGGACAGGTACCCAGACTAGTGACCCTAACAAATATATAGATTAGCTTCCATCGGCATTGTTACCACGCTGTACCACATTATACACCATTACCCCTTGATTAGCCATGACCCTTTGATTAACCATGGGACCCACTAGCAGTACATGATAGCATTATCTCTGCCTCCCATGTAGTACCAACTTAGACCTATAGATTTCATGCAGTACCAGGTTGCCATAGATTCAGATTGTACTCTGTGATGGAGTTGGGTGACCCTGCCAATACGAATCGAGTCCTCATTGCTAGGTTATACATGTTGGTTTAGGTGGGACCAGTGTAGGTACTCCATATGCAGCCATTGACAATTTAAAGTAGTGGACCATCACTTAGAAGGCATTTATCCTACAAATATGGTATCAAGTCACTCTAAGGAGCTAAAGGTGGTGAGGGTTGCTGAGCCTGCTTATCTAGAGAATAGTTTGCAATCTAGTAAGACGTGGGTGCCTGATTGATCTAGTACGGGTGTGATGGGGTAGGTGAAGGTGCCTCATGGTGTATACAACACAATTGCATTATAGGTATCTCACCTGCTCGGTACTTAGTTGCTAGTCTACCTTGGGTACTCACTTATCCAGGATCACTACGCAATAACTCTTTAAGTACCAGTGTCATACTGTTGGTGTTTAACAGGGTCAGTATAACATAAGTATAGTACAGCTACAATCAACCCAGTGTGCCATACTAAGCTGCTTGTACTGTAGGGTGTATTTATGAAGTCAACTTAGTAACAATTATTAGTAACTGATCTGGGTAATCCATCCCTATACTTAGAGTGGTGCTGTAATTGCAAGAGTAAGGCTACAATAACATAAGTTAATTACACACTGTTCTATTCTCCCTGCCCTATCTAGTCAGGTGGCTAATCAAATGTCCCAACTCTTATGTGGGTCGTCTGAACCAAGGTCTGTCAGTAGCCTATCTAGAGTGACTGGTTGTTCATCTACTAGACCAATGCTAGCTCCTGTGTTCCCAATCAGACTGGTACGCTGTAGTGCATGTGTAGCTACGACTGTTCTAATGTAACAAAGTATATCGTCTGTCACAGTATACCCATCAAATCATAAGTAATGTGGTCAAATCTTACAATAGCACCCTTCATTACAGGTACCCCCGCTTCCCTATGACTTAGCTCGATACTTTAATTGTCATACCTCCATCTATCATTCAAGTATAGACTATAAACCATATAGTTATCATACTACTTAGCTAAATCTATTACTCACTTGCTAGATCCAAGGTACCATAGTAAACCAGTGGGAACTCTGATTATAGTACCAGTATAGCTATCTCTTGAAATTGCATGTAATTGTTAAGTTAGTACTGCTACCTTCTAGACCAGCACGCAAGGACTTTCATACCAAAGGAGGCCAAGGGTCAATAGGATGTGTACCAGTTTAATATTGTAGAGTCAATGTTATGTTTATGTATAGGAATCCCAATTGATTACAGGTACAGTACAAGCAGAGTGAACACCATCAGGTATGAAGGGGTAGGCATTAGGTAGTCTAGCAGTACCAGGTCCAGGCTCACCCAGCCAACAGATTAAAGCGGGTCGTCTGTCAGTCGTCTAGGCAGGTGACTGGTAGGGCAGACAGGAAGCATGTATATTTGTAAAGTTAGCAGGTGATGACTCTCATATCTCTGTTACATGACGATCGTATATCAAGCAAATAACCCTGCAAGATTGTATAACTTATTGGTACCATAGCTATCCATGTGTACTGACAGTTATCTATAGGTGGCGTAGTATCTTAGAGCATCAGAGGGTCTCCATGTAAGCGAGTAGTAAGTACATTATTATCCCTATCTGAACTACCACGGTTAATGCATCTATTCCTAAGCCTAGTAGCGGTACCACTCTATCAAAGCAGGTCGCATCTCTCCCACAAGAACTACATTCATAGGCAGTATAGTGTACACCTAAGTCATGGTAACCACTATTCATATGCAAGTAATGTAACATAATGTAGCCTATCATTCCTCACTAAGCACCCGGTACCCTATCAATCTTTCACACGTATCACTAATAATATTTAGGTCCATGTCCTTGGGTGAGGACGGTTACTGAATCAATGACAAGCTAGAATAGGGGATTGGACTGGTTGGCAGTTCACCATAGTTACATGTTCAGTAATAGCCTATAGAGTAACTGTAATTATATTAGGTACCTCACCATACAACAGCCCAATAGCAATTATTATAAGACTCTAGATACAGTGATAGGGTATGGGTCAGCTAGGACAGTTGGACAGAGCCTAGACATACCCACGTTACTTTGGGTCCTCACCTGTACCTGAACAATAGTATACATACTAGCAATAGTACCCCTGATTACACTTATCTCTATAGAACATTGCTAATAAGGGACGCAGGGGCATAGGACAGCGGGACGATACAGATAACTAGTTCAACTGATACTCACCATCCATACCTTGCTCAATGAATAGTCAATACCTCAGCTATTTAGGTTGATAGAGATTGATTAGCTCATAGAGAGATAGAGACTAGTGTTGTACCAGGAGCATTAGACTAAGATAGTGGAGACATAGGGACAGTGGAATAATGATAGTACAACAAGCTAAATTAGATTGTAACTGGGATTGTACTTCATAGGCTGTCCCGTATGCAGGTAGGCCAGTATAGATGGGCACGTATGGTAGATTGACCACATTACAGTACCAGGAATCATGGATAGCCATAAAGTAAGGTGACCTATTGTACGTAGGCCCATTGTTATTCCTCATGATAGTAGTCTAACTTATAATTGATACTAAACCAATGATTTACCTTCTCTATATCATACTCTAGGTACCTCTGCTCGCTACAGTCACCAGTTGATAAGGTCTTAGGAGAGTGACCACAGAGTAGTTTAGGATTACCTACCATCAATAGGGATGTGAACAGTTACAGGGACACCTCATGACAAATTGTATATAACGTAATACGTACCTCATAACACTGATTCTATCTAACTAAGTGACAGGTACATTGAAACATGGGAGGTATGTGGGGGCTAATTTAGATTGACAGCTATTCTGATTGTACAATTGGTTAAGAGATACCTGGGGCAGTCAGTAGGTATGACGTGGGTACTAGTTATACGAGGTTGCCTATAGAGTAGCTGGGAGCCATAGGTGAGGCTGGTGTCTGTTTGGAAGCCCTATATTGTAGTATGGTATGATTCCTCAATGCGATGCCAGTTCACTTGTTGTTAGACCATAATATGTACCTGTGTCCCTAAATAAGTGTATAATTCTAGATCTAGTACCATGTTGTATATTGATGGGTCACTACTGTAGGGTTGTCTAGTGTTAGCTGGTTATACTGAGTGGACAGGCTATACTGAGAGGCTACGTGCATAGACCAGACTTTGAGACTGCATGGTCAGCATAGGACTACCTTTTACTTAATAAAGATACACTTAGATGGAGGTACATGGACACAGTGGGTAACCTGTTATTGATGATTCTATCTGATAATGTTAGTAGACCACATAGGTCGAAGGGTACTCATGGGCAATATATTTGGAGTAAGGAGTGTAATAGTGTCCTGTGAGCAGTATGTAATAACTTTAGATGGTACTTGTGCTACCTATAGAGAGTTAAGTATTCAACTGAATGTAGGAGTAGGTGCTGTTTGTATAGAGTATCACCAATCATAATGCATGGGACTATTACAAAGTACATGTACTACTTAGCCCTGGCGCCTATAGGTAATCAGTGGACTATTCAAACATAGATCACAATAATGACAGGGTTACATGCAGAGCTAGTGGGCTACTAAATAAAGATTACGAGGGTAGCTTATGGGTAGAAGGATTGCTAGTAGGAAGGTACGTGCTGACTGGTCTCATACTCCCCCAGTATAGGTCTAGTTTCCACTAAATTATATGAGGGTCATGCTATACAGAAGTGTACCATTGATGGCTTAGCACTGGTGAGAATCGTTATAGTAGAGGGAGATATTATGGTATAGGTCGCTAGTTAGATAGTGGTTGGAGTAACAAGTTAGGTAATGATATGGCTACTAGAATGTTGGATAGAGATGCTATGGTAGTAGTGTAGATAAGGGAGCAGGTGTTCGTACCAATAGATAGTGATTGCAGTACAGGTGGAGACATACAGTGGCAGTAACTATGGGACTGAATTAATTGTAAACAGGTAGCTTTATTGTGTATATGTGATGGGTGGTATGCGATAGGTGGGTGTGACGGTACATCCCACGAATGCCGACATTTGCATACATGGAGTTTTACATTGATCAGAGGTGACAATGAGGTATTTGAGTACATAAGCTGGCTTCGCACTAATTGTAGACCCTACGCCCTGGAATCTAGTACCCACTATCTCTGTTGCAAATGATTGTTACTCTAACAGTTCCACACTTTAAGCAGTAGCCTCACACAGCTATCCAACTTGGCACCCTTACTTTATTCAACCCAGCCACTCTATCTATTGGTACCAAGCCACCTCCAGGTTCCCTAGGCCTCCTACTCAATTCACTGCTATCCCAGGTTACTTTGATCCTGTCCCTAAACCAATCATTAGCTATTGTCCTCTGCCACATGCTCTAACCCATATCCCCACATAGTAGCCCTCAATGCTATAAACTAGACCCTGCAACCCTTATAGATAGGTGAATACTTATAATAGGGCAACCTCAAATTAGAGAGATCAGCCAATCTAGTAGGAACTGTACCAACCGGAGTCTAATAGTCCTCTACCATCAAGAACTGGTGGTCTGTTACCAGAGGAGCAGGGGATGCCAGGGGAACAGGTGGAGGCTAAATAAACAGGGCACGGCTAATGTCTATGCTTCCTAACTAATGTATATTATTCTGTACAGTTCACTATATAATGGAATTCATTACGTCAACCTATGCTCACCTTAAGTATAGAACTAGGCTACCTTGTCTTAGCTGTCCCTATCAACAATGTGGCACCCTTTGCCTTGTACTAATCCACCCAGTCTAACGATAGATCCAACAGTCACTGACCACACTCATAGACAACTCTTCTAAATTGCAAGGATTACCCAACTTTATTACCATTCCCTGCTGACACCGGTCTCCCACTTTAGTATCTGTCAGGCCTATAGTATCCTAGGTTCCACTCAGGGCCATCCCCTACCTCACTGTTGTATCTGGTTTCGCACAATATAGCACTTCTATCCACTCACTCTAGGCACTGTCCTATTGGTATACCACTGGCATTAGTTATTCATGGGATTGTTCTATACTAAGATACCCAGACTAGCAAAGTTTTATCCCAATTATAATGAAGCCGTTGTACCAATCTTACCAATGTGTAGGTACCCCCCCACGTATCTATGGTTAACCCATTCAGTTTATATAGCACTCATAACATCGGAATTGTATGGAGACGTTCTATGATTGGCATACACCAGTCTACTAAGGTCGTAAGAGGGTCTCTGGGTCCTGACACTATTTGATTAGATACCTTATGCTACCTAGGGCTCCCTACAACAATGGATCAGGGTATGCTATCAGATTATATTGCATCTCTACTACTAATACTCATTCGACTAATACGTTACCCTGGTGTAGTGTACCTCCTGGGGCTATCCTTGCATACAGGCCACCTATGGCTAATCTTTACTAGGAGACCACACAGTTATAACAGTAGACATACCTGGCTTCGCACGATTAGTGATCAATGAAAGGTTAATTGGTTCCATACTAGCAAATTTGGATATACCTCGTTATCCAATGTACCCAGGTCATGGTAGACGTAGACCGTTGCAATATCTCACCCATGCCACCCACTCTCCTGCAAACACTGCTCCCTTCACCATCACTAGTCTAGTATGCAATCTTTACACTATGCTACCAATCTTATAGATAAACAGGTGATCAATAGGAGGCAGAGACATTCAAGCAATCTTCCTTACGAATGAGGGTACAGGGCTACATAAACCATTGACCCAACTTTGTAAGCAAGCTAGAAACGCCACCGACAACCTGGTTTGGGTAGGGTTACATCATTCAAAGATCGAGCTTGGGTCTATATCAAAGATTTTGGGCAGCACCCATACCTTCCAAACTACTTACTCTAGGGATCAATTGCAACAAGGGGTTACTACATATTGGTTTTATTCTCTAGATTGATTACATTATGACTGGTACTGTTATTCAGGTGCAAGGACAGATAGTCGTATCGCTACCATAAGGGGGCCGACTGGTATGGTTCGATAGAGTGAACTGGGTTGTCTAAGCAGAGAGTGATAATATTTACTGTTTCTACTTAAATAAAGATATTAAATGGCTTATGAGAGTGGAGTGATAGGGTACAGGGGAGAGACTAGGCATGAGCGTCCAGACTTGTACTTGCTCCCTTGTCACACTGCCTTCATTGCCACATTATACAACTATTCCACATGTACTTCAGTTAACTCATACTGCCTGGTTACTATAGTTAGCCTTCTATCCAGTTAATTCTACTAGACTATCAAGGATATGGATCCATCTACCCTATTGGTGTCCATGTTACTTCAATTTAGATTACCTCTAAAAGTGCAGGGAGTAGCGGTCAGTGGACCACGAGGGGCAGCCGGGTATGACAGCGTGAGGGGTGGTACAGTCCATTGCTATCTACCACTAGGCCCACTGATCTTTGTCTATCATACGCTCTGGATTGGCTCAGGTATTCAATATCACAAGGCCACCTAGTCCCACATTTCAATACACATGTCTAATCATACTAAGATTGATCGAAGTGACCTACTGATTGGACTCGACAGACATTGACTGTAGTCGTTACTTGGAGGTATTGGTGTAATCATTGGATTCTCGATTGACTAAGGCTAACAGTGGTACCTAGAGTGACCCGTTGCAACTTAGGGATGCTACCCGATTAGTAGTTAGTGACAGAGATATTTGATCGTACAGTTACTCAGCTTGCATTGGGACAGGTCTTAGTACTAAGTTCTCTACCAGTTGTACAAGAATAGATGGTTAGCATATGACCCCACTGGTACAGTTGAATGGAGCAAGTTTCCTCAAGTTTACATGGCTCGATGAGTGTCTTAGGGTCACATACAATCAACAATCTTCATGGTGACCTACCAAACCAGACAAACACAATTGATAGATTGCTTGCCATGGCTTCGCACTAGAGATAGGGCAATTTGATTAGCCACTGGCTGGATGCCATTACTAGTGATAGTAGTCAGGTTAACTACAGCTAAGTTACGCTACCTGCTAGTTTAGACTGCATTGTTTGAATTACATTAATAGCATGGGACCACACAATTCTAGTAGGTCATAATTTACTTTAGATTACATGCATTCTTATGTATGACATTGTTCGATCAAGAATGATAGCAGTCATTGTAGTCCATGGATAGATTATTAAGTGATCCTTACCTAACTAATAGCAGCCCACCCATCACCTGTACCGGATCTCATTCATACGACACAGTATCAATAGCTCATGTCTACATCAAGCATCCAAGGATACATGGGCACATGGAGCAGTACACCGCATCAGGCTAGCAGGGTCGGGTACACAGGACTCCTACGCAATAATGGAGCAATGGTATTTGCATACATGGTCACTTAGACGGACTATAGGTGAGAGTAAGGTATTTGCATACAGGACTCCTACGCAATAATGGAGGTACGATCAAATTAGAATCAAATCTTTGCCCAACTGTTCAATTATACTCAGTAGACCGACATTCCTGCTAGGGCCCAGGTGACCACATAGTCTCAGGGGACCACTTAGGCAAGGAATACCCCATGTTGATAGCTAACTGGCCCAATCAATGTATGCAATCTCATAGTAGGTTAGACTGGTATACTGCAATAAGCTAATGAAGCTGGGTGTGATTGTACTGGTACTCTTAACCTGGAGAGCGACTAGCAACGGGGCACTAATACTGGCATCCCCTAGTTTGCACCCTGAACCCCATCAAATCTAATGCTACCTATCACCTTAGGTCACAATACAGATCTAACCGTACCTCTTCTACATGCTCTGTAGGGTCTCTTGATCAATAAAGGTTGCCCTGATCTCCTAATTATGAGGTAGTCTAATATTCTTACTGTAACTAGGTCACAATCTATGCAGTCTAGATAATAGTTGAATGTCCCTATAAATTAAATGAATGTAAGGTATGATGGTGAATAAATAATGGTGAATCAGCAGGTAGTCTCTGGTGTGGTAGAGCAATAGGGGATAAACATGTAGTCTCATGAGTGACAGTGATACAAGTGATGGCGGCTAAGCACCAGGTATGAAACTCGATCCTATGACTTGCCTCTGGCTTCACACTAGAATTACTCCATCTATTAGTTCTTTCACCTGACTGACACTACGACCCTGACTCTTGGTCCACCAGTATCACTAAGGTAGCACCCTTTACCCTAGACTGTCTCTACAAAGAGATTGATTGTATACCTCTTATAACTAGACTACTCAATTATAGATTATGCCACTCACCCTTCCATGCACCCGGTACCCTAGAATAACACCAGTGTCTTGCAGACAGAGCCAGTCCACATAGAGTACAAGGGCAGCTTGTTCTTAACCATGATTCTATAAGATCTTACAATTAGCTACCCATAAGTATTCGTAGTGTGCTAGACAGGGACCCAAGTGACCCCCTTGATGATTGGATAGTAACCTAGATTGTACTCAACCAATATACCATGTCAACTCTAGGACCTCAATGACACCCGTACGAGAGAGCCAGGTGGTAGCAGTCTTAATGATAGTAGCGCCCTTAGTAATGTACCACACTATTGCCCTTATCTTCACTTGTAACTGGTCTAAACTAACAAGATCGACATTATACAGTTTGTACAGTTTCTAACTTGAATCTTCAGTGATCCTCTATCTAGTAACAAGGGTCAATTATAGGGTGAGATAATATGGTATGGGTCTTCCTACTGATAGATTGTCAGGGGAGGCTAGATAACTAGGTCTTAGGTATAATTGCAATGACTATGGCTAGCTGTATGAGTTACAAGTATTCACTAATGTTAACTTAGAGATTACTAATGTTCATTCATAGATAGATTACCAATGTTTACTATAGAAAGAGGACCCACGTGGAGCCTAGGTTGGCCCGGGATGAAGGTACGGTATAGCCATATGCTATCGGTTGGTACACACTATGAGGAGCACCAGGGTCACATCAGGGCTAGGTACCCATGCCAATTGATCGCAGGATAGTCTAATAGATTCTCTACTGGTGGTCAATATTACCTCCACTATATGTACCATTGCCAGACATACTAGCATTAGAGGTCACTGACATACTATCATTAGAGGCCACTGACTTACTATAATATTCTAAGCACTATTTTAACTATTACTCTAGCTACTTGTCCATGTATCTTATCACTATCTAACTCTGTCAAAGAATACAATAGTTATGACACTGGTGCAAGGGACCCTGGATCAGTAATGAGGTAGCCAAGGTTATACAAGTTAGACTAGCAGCGTAGTAAGAGACAGATGTACTATAGACACAGGTGTACAATGAGACTTAAGCATTAGTGCCTAGTTGGTCAATCAATCAGGTGGTACAGTCCAATTGATAGGGTCTACTATATTTGGGTTAGGCACATTATCTAGGCCATCACTCTATTAGCACGTACCCACACTCAGCTTTGGCACTGATATCCTAAGTAATCAATAACATTATAATCCAAAGTATTCAACTGATCAGGAACAGTTTAACCTATAGATTTTATTCCGAATCTAGGATGTCCTATCTATTCAAGGTGGGTTCCTTACCTAGTATCGCATTGCACCCTACAATCTCAGTGTAGTACCAATAGAACTAAGTTACATGATGGTTAAATTATCTGGTTACAATTAATGTAGCTAATCACACTGCAGTACTAATGTAATTATTATCAGGTGACCAGGATTATTGTACTGTACCTAGACCTAATCAACTGTCAGGCCTCTAGCAGTATAGTGAACCCCATAGATTACGTGGCATGTTGGGTACCATCACTTAGAGCAATCTATGCAATCTGGGTCATGATATAACAACATTGTTACCACTAAATAGATCAGGCCATGGGTAACCTAAATAGTCCCAACGATCTTTGTAAAGAATGGCTACATGTGATAGTCTAGAAGGAGGTGACCGGGTAACTAACATAGTATCTCTCGCCAACTCTAGTATCTACAGATACCTGCTACCTACTCTGGCAGTAATGGACTAACAGAATCACTCAACTAGCTTTGTGTAGTCACTGATCACTCTAGTCATATAGTAACCAATAAGACAGGAGAGAGACTACAGTAAGTATTGACAACAGAGGCAATATAGGAACTATGTCTGCACTTCTAATGAGCTACTGTGTTTAATATCACCACCTGCACTACTGTATTGACCATGTAATCTAAGCTAATCGTTACCAATTCTTATATAGTACCGTCACTATGAGGGACCAGTAGGAGCCCATGAATACCTACGGCTAGTGCGAAGCCAGTAAATCTATTAATCGTAGGGCCACCAGTAGACTATAGTAAGTAACCTTCTACCTGGTGATAACTTGGGTACGCTCAGCTTGGATAGTATCAAGTATAGAGAAGCAGGGGCAACAGAGTATCTTTACAGCAGAGAGCAGACTAGATTAGACAAGGATGCCCTTCATTCTACGATCGAGTTAGGTACCATCTGGTTGGACCCTCATTCCACGGTTGGTCTAGGTATAATCTGATTGGATCCTCTGCTTGCTATAGCCCTGTACCCATGTCCTCGCCCCAGGTCCATTGATTAGAGTACTCACCATACATCAGGTTAACCCAACTCATATAGACGACTCTGTACCACTCTAGACTGTACCATATCATAATAACTACCTTATTCAACCAATTGTGCTGTGGGGCTTACAATATCATCTGCAGAAGCATTAAATGAAGGTGGTGCGAAGCCAATCTAACAGTACAAGTGACATAGAATGTTCTAGGTTGCCTTACTACTGCCTAGGTTGCCCTATTACTATCAGGTACCTAACTAGTCCAAGTATCCCTTACTACAAATAGTTAGCTGACAATCTCATGTACGAAGCCATACTGAATTCTATCTCCTGCTCCCTAACTATAGCTACCATTAGACTAGACCTAGAGCTGTCCTAAGTAAAGTTTAGTACCTACACTGTTGTAGTGGTTATATAATTATCTCCGTTACCTGTAGGCATAGAGTGAGACAGTACTATTGATACCTATTGGTGGGATAGACATGTCTTATATGAGGTACAGACAATATTCAATCTGACCACCTTCACTAGGCCCGACCCTACTTGACCTTAGCTTGCATCCCATTATACCTAGCCTGTCACCATAGGTTGGCCCACAATCGCACACCAATACTCACATAAACTAGTCTACGTTACTATCTTACATTTGTATGCACCCATCCCCAATGATTAAACTGGCTAACTCTAACGATCCATTGAAGGATTAGTCATTGGGTTGCATATAGTCTAGTGGGACCCTCAGGATTATAAGGTACATATACGGATCAAATTAGAATCAAATCTTTGCCCAACGTGTTGTTAGTTTGTTGTTTACCTACTCGTGACGTGGGTTGAATACTGTTACAGCTACTACATACTAGAAAATCTATAGGGACTAGAATGTCAATGCTGTACCAAATGTAATAAAGGAGTTCCATCCGATATAACCGTCTGGGTAGTCACCAATACGACGTGGGAAACCGTTCAAACCCTAGAAATGCATTGGAAGGAATACAAAGTTTACACCCTAAGTAAATACTACCAATTGGATTTGGCCGAATTTTTCAGAGTAGTGGTAACCAGAGATCTTACCGATCCAGTAGTAGAATCCAGCGAACAGACCTACGACAGCACCCAGAGATAGCACATAGTGGAAGTGGATGCACCTGTAATCCATCTAATCTCAAATTCACTAAATGTTGTCTGTAGCCCTCTCCATAGCAGCTCCATCTAAAGTTGAATAATTACTCATTGCTACGTTACTTTGTACCAATCAGGCTCCACTAGCACAATAATTTAACGATCCACTCGAGTTAGTCTATAGCGATCACTGTAGCGTTTACCGGTTCTAAGCTACTTCGTGACAGTGGAAGGTACGCACCCGATGAAGACAGAGGCAGCCTTCTGAGTGTCAAAATAGTGAACTGTAGGGTTGCCATCTGGGTAAAGAGTACCAAAGTCTTCTACCATCTAAACAGTACCCACGCGGGCCAATTGATTAGCAGGAGACATAGGATTACTGGTACCAATGTTATAATTACCTGCAGTCTTACCAAACTTAGGGTGGAGTGCCCCTTTCTTACCAAACATAGGATTATCAGGTCCCACGTTGACAGAGCGATTGTTGCCTCTCGGAATGTAGGTACCACCCGAGGAAGATCGACGAAGATTGTAAGCCATCTCGTACTCAGCCTAAATGTCGTCCTCCATCTAACGAATCTAGTTTGCATCGTTCAGGTAGAATACAGTTAGACTAAAGGAAGAGTGACCATGACTCATCAATGCTCTGCAAATCAGAGATACGCTACCATCTGGTCGGTTACATTGATTGGTCTAGTAGGCCTCATTAAGGTAATTAAGTAGACGATTACGAAGTTCTATCGAGCTTCCCACGTATTGCTTACCGTTGATCTTGTTGGTAAAAATATAGTAGCCTATTGCATCTTTTGGAGGTAGCGGGCTGGATTCTCTATTCAGAGTTTCTATATACAGGTCACCTATGCCTGTCCCACCTTAAACTAAGGTATCTAGCAGAGCTATGCGTCTGGGTTCAAGTGCTTAGGCAAATCTATAGTTATTTGAGTGTTAAATTAGACAAACTAGGCCCATAGACTATATCTTGAGTGATTGGTACCACCCTACTTCGTTAAGTCGTTGAGGTCATCGATTGATTACCTGCTGATCGTTACTACCTAGTGGATGATCGTGTCTTCGTACTACCTAGTGGATTATCTTGGCTTCGTACTACCTAGCGGATGATCACCATAGGGCTATCGTAGTATCCCAGCATATAGAAGTATTTATAGTAACCCACTTAATTGAATAAGTCTTATTAAGCTACTACGTAGTAAGTATCATGAAGTGCAACGTCCAGAGAACTGTTAGATAGGATTACTCCTGTAAATCCACCAAATGTAAACAGTACAATGAACAGTAGAGCATATAGGAATGGTACGTAATAGTGAGGACGTCCACCATAGATTGTAGCACAGGGATCAGCCTTTAACCCGGTGTGGGTACAGCTAGCTTACACAACAGGCTCACATGATAAATGGCTATCAAGCCTGCAGAGATTACTCTCACCCCATTGCTGAGGATCTGGACCATTCCTTATGATTCCATAGTAACTTAATGACCCGGGGTAGCATAATGACTCATACTATATCATGACACTAGCATTGTGACCTGTAGTATCTTCATGACCGTACTAGCATCGTGACCCATACTAGCTTAGTGAACCGGAGTACCTTAATGACCCGTACTAGCTTAGTGACCTGGGTAGCTTATTGGTGAGCCAGGGTATAAGGAACCTTAGGAACCAGGTGGCGTCTGGCCTCTACTCTTTTACATGTAACTTTCGTATGAAGTCTATTACCTGCCATAAGTCTAGCAATCGTAGGCCTAGCAATCATAGGTAACAGAGCCCTTCAGAGTATCCTGATCTATAAACACAGTACACCCATCTCATGATTTAGATCGACGATCATCCCCAATCAATTATTTCTATCAGGGGGACTTCTCTCGAGTTTGCCACACAGCTCATACTAGGTAACATAGCATAACCCTCTAGACCAACTTTGTGTGCCAGCATAGATCGCCACTGATTTATTTAAGCCTTGGACTATCGCTTAATGTAGAATAGGTAACCTCTAGTATAGTGAAGGTACAGACTCCATTTAGTACGTAGGCAGTCACAAGATTACCTTTAGTACCTAGACAGTCATAATATTCCACTTAACACGTAGGCAGTCACAGGATTCTATTTAGTACGTAGGATGCTAATAGTGGGAAGTCAGGTAGCATCAGTAGTAGTGCTAAGCCAATCCATCAGCTTTAGTATCAACCCCTTTATAGGTTCCATTCGCCATAGTCCAGTGGGCCCTAGCTTCAATAGTCAAGTGAGCCCTAGTTCAACTCCTCATAGCCGGTAATGATCTGGCTTCGCACTCTCAGGATCGAACATACATTCAACCAGGCAAGGACATGTCAGTCAACTTATAGAAACAGTACCTATTGTATTCTTTACCATCTTTGTATCTCTCGTCCTAGGCCACTGATGGATCCAGGGTGGAATAAGAAAGTAAACAGACACTAAGTAGCAGGGTAAACTGTCAAAGGACCAGACGAACTCCAGGTCTAGATCTAGCAACCCTACCTCTACAGTAGCCCCCAATGATAGCGAGCCTGATGACTAAACATACTTAGAACTAGCATGGTGTATTAATAGAAGGCTGCAGGGCTCAAATTAGTAAGCCCAGGGACCAATGGAGAATATAAACCAGGTGGCATCTTACTGTTAACTCGGTTGGGCTGCTATGCAAGCTAGTAACGCTGCTGGACTGTACTTCCTTGCTGAAGGGAACTGTCATCCAAGAGAAAATCTTAATACCAGTAGGCAGTGCAATGATCATTGTCGCGGCCGTAAAGTAAGCACGAGTATCAACATCCATACCTACCAAGTACATGTGGTGAGACCAAACAATAAAACCAAGTAGACCAATAGATAGCATAGCGTAGATCATTCCGATAGATCCAAAGATTGGTTTGATTACAAAACGAGAGATTACATGAGAGACAATACCAAATGCTGGGATAATCTAAATGTATACTTCTGGGTGCTGATACATAGGAATACAGTCAAAACTCTAGATAAACTCTAGATAAACTCTACAGATAGGTGTTATACTATGCTGAGTTAGATTCATCTGTACCTATGAACGGGGCTATATCTTTAACTAAACTACGAACTCTACTGTACTCTGACCTGTGTTTCTATTAGCCTGTCCCAATGATACGTGCCCCTCTGATAGTCTACCACGATCACCTGTTTGGATTAGCCACCTATGCCCTACTGTTACCCAAGCTCTACAGTACCACATTCAAGCCCCCCCAGTACCCACGCTCTCCAACATTCAACCTCACCAGTACCAACCCTGCTACCACCCAGAGAGCATACAATTCTAGTATGGATTACCAATAATGCTAACTGTAGTCAATTGATAGTGCGAACCCAGCAATAGGCAGACAATAGACAGTCAGTAGGCAATCAGTAGCAATCAATAGGCAGGCAATAGACATTTGAAGGTGGACAGTTGAAAGTAAAGTTAAGTGCGAAGCCAACAGTTAAGTATACAGTAGGATGGAGACATGGGAACCCAGAGACCTGTATGGATCAAGTGGACCTGTAGATATACTGGGTGGCCCCGGAGACTAGGAGGTATAGGGCTACTGGTGGCCCCGGAGAATAGAAGGAACAGATTCTACTGGTGGTAGACAAACTGTATAAATGATTATAACACTCTATGCTCCCTCTTACTATGTTAAATAGGGTACCCATGGGCTACTGTGGAGCAAGGGATCCTACCGTAAAGATTCAATGCTGCATTACTAACATAGATTGCTCAACCATGTCACCTAGAGTCACACAAGGAGCTACCATATCAATTGGAGTAGCAGTAGCAATAGGAGTCAGTATCAATGGGAGTACCAGTATAAATGGGAGTATCACTCTACTTAACTAGTGGGCTCCTATGGTCACAGGGTGCAATGGATCAAGGGGCTGCCTAAGGTGAATAGGGTGAAATGGATCAGAGGCCTAAGGTAGCATTAAGAGTAAGACCCAGTATCATTCAGAGTAGACCCAACATCATTCAGAGTAGACCCAGTATCAAAGTTAGTTGTACCTATAACATTAAGTGATCAATGGACCATAGTACTAAGCAAGTGATTCCAAACTTGTGCGAAGCCATGATCTACCTGTGCCCTGTCATAGTAGTCCCCTCCTGAAGTGGTAAGGGAGCAGGGTGAGCAGGAGGCAAGTGACCACAGAGCAGGAGGCAAGTAATAGGGGCGGGCTTAGTATAGTTCAACAATAAGTCTCTTTAGTAGCCCGGATCAAATAGAAGATTACAAGCTTAGATAAACAGGTAGAGCAAGTTGGAGTGGGCGTAGGTTAGTTATTTCGCATGTAGCCTCTGAGGTATCACTAGCAGACCCATTGGATCATTAGATTGACATGGTACCGGTGAGATCTAGCCATTGCTCCTCCCCAGTCGTACCTTAGTACCCTGGCACTGGTAACACCCTGGCAATGTAGCACTCCCTATAGCTCACAGAGATTGCACCAAAGTCCACCAGGACACAAGGATAAGTTTACTAGGTTAGCCCACTTAAGTAGACAAGGTCATAGCAGTTAGAGCCATCCGCACAGGTATCACCTCCATCTCTAGCTTACCAGCTGGTTCAACATGGTTCCACTTAGACAGGCATTCTACCAAATTCTAAATGTACCTGCCACCTTAGGTGAGTTATTCCAGCTTATAGCGAAATTGAGTAGACAATAGTAAGTCTACATGGCCACCAGGGCGTTGCTAAATGTGTATGGAATGTAAGAATTAATGGTACACCTGACTATAAATAATTTGATGGTACTCCTGAATCTTGTGTTTAGTATGAAAGAATTTGATGGTACTCCTGACTGAGCATGGCCCCATTCAACAAAGAATACTCAGCAACAATAGACAGGTGCAACTAAATTAATAATGGTACTGGATTTAGCCTGAATCCCATTGTAAGCTACCGTCAACATCAGTCTAACCTGTAACAAACCAAGGCTCAAGTTGGCATAGTACCAGCTGCTTAGCTTTAGCATAGTCGAATCCTTATAATAAATACTCCATAATCACGAATAACAATACACCTAACTACGACCGAAAAACCTATTGTATCAAAGAAAGTAGTTAATCCTACGATCCCAAAGATCTGACAGATTGCCCCTGAGGGTACATGGAACCGAGTGCGACTTAGGTTGGACCAATGCCACTTAAGGTTGGACCATGCGACTTAAGGTTGGACCAATGCCACCTCTTTACCCATTCTTTCTATATCAAGCCCCAGTTTATCATGAGGCCAGGTGCAAGATTAGATGAGGCAGTACAGGTACCTGTCCAAGTGGTAGTACTGAGCTGTTATACATCCAAACAGGTGGCTAATCCAAACCAATTAAGAGGCAGGTGGCTAATCAAAACCCATTCATAGGGTGATGCCAGTACCGGGAGTCAAATCTGTAGACTTTTGTAAGAGGTCACTCCTACGATAAACCGACTGTACATTAAGCAAGAGGCTATCCATCTTACCCAACTCTGATCCAGTCTGTAGCAAAGAGTTAGTGTAACTCATTTGACGGTCTCATTCCTAGCCTACTAACTTCAGCTAGAGCGAACTTGACCGTTAACAGAGATGTTGCCCTTCTACCCTGAGGCCTGGTCAGTCCCACTTACAGGATCCCCACCACGAAGGACTAGGCTCCACCTCTCCTATAGGCCCCGATCACTTCAATCACGGACTGCAACAGTCTGCATGTATTCCCATGATTCCCATGATTTCATTGGGTCCCTCAGGAGATAGAGGTATGCCTGTATTCCAGTGTATGAAAGTACAGCGTTGGTAGTATAATGTTGCAGTACAATGCAGTGGATAATTCAAACAGGTTGGGCACATGTTCAATCCCATGTACAATCCTTCCCATGTCTACACCCCTGCCACACACTTCACTATTGGCCATACTCAAGTACTCCCATACCGATTAGAATAGATGTTGGTATAGAATTGGATCACCACCACTAGCTGTATCAAAGAAACCAGTGTTCAGGTTACGATCTGTCTAAAGCATGGTCTAAGCTCCTGCCTATACAGGCTAAGATAGAAGCTATAGGATTGCAGTAATGAAGATTGCCCATACAAATAGAGGCATAGCAGACATTGTCATACCAGGTGCTCTCATGTTGAATGTTGTAGTAATCAGGTTAATTGCACCCAGTAGACTGGATACACCTGCTACATGTAGACTTAGGATAGACTAATCTACAGCGGAACCCATATGGTATGGGCTATCAGACTATGGAGGATACCATTGTTAGCTTAAGTAAAGGGGCAAGTGAACTAATGAGCTAACGTACCAATATTCTGTCCCTGCTACCTAGATCCTTCGGTGTGAAGGTGGACCCAAGGTGATGGTGTTCATCCCAAGTATGGCCCGGGGTGATCATACCAAGTAGGTCACAGCAAATAGGTGTAGGGGGTAAAGATTGGTGAGGACTATATCTTACATACGAGACTAAAGGCAAATGGAGAGAGAATCAGGTGACCATAGCTTGTAGCCATGACCGTAGCTTGTATCAATGACCGTAGCTTGTATCAATGTGGTGTGATAGCTCAGTACAGCCCGAGGGTAGCCGAGTATAGAGAGAGTAGCCCAGGACCACCGTTCAACTAATGAGTATCTTATGATCTCTACTGTACCTATGTCACCTTCTCTTGTATCTGCAGGCACGGCTACCAGCATACAGTGACAGCGGGGACCCTAGGACACATTCCACCCCAGTATCGCCTTTCACAATCGACCACTCCTATGATAGCACTGTACCATAAGTCTACATTCCATACCTGCTACCTTTACCATAGATCTACATACCATTACATACTAGCTACCTATACCATAGGTCTACATACCATTACAGCTATCTGGCTTCACTCAATAATCATCCACTCTCAATAGTCAACCTACTCTCCATAGTCAGCTCGCTTCACTATCAATAGCCATCCATTCTATTACATGCTACCCCACTATAATGTCAGTCTGTCATATTAGATCGGGTGCTTACACGAGGATTGGTAGCTCACTATCAGGCTACAAGTTACTGTCCCCTTCTATGGTACGGTGCTACTGGGTAGACATAAGGAGGTACACTGGGTTGGCATAAGCAGGTACAGTGGGCCTGAATAACTTATTAAGTCGTATGAAGATTATATGTTAATAGGTCAATATAGAAGCAGTAACTGTAAAGATCGGTCTATATAGAGTAGTAACTGTAAGGATGAGTCAATATAGAAGCAGTAACTGTGTAAAGATGTCCCTGGTGATAGAAGGGTGGTACCAAAGTAAGGTGGCAAGTGGTAGCGGGGATCTGGCTGTCGGGCTAGGCGATGGTATCCAGGACTCCACATGGCAGGCTAAGTAATAGTAAATGGTACCATTCAACCAAATATAGATCTGAACCTAATTAGTTTATAGTACAGATTCAATTATTACAGTCCAAGTAGAGACCCAATTAGACAATCAAGCATAGATCCAATGATTACAGTCTAAGCAGACAATCAAACAGAGATCCAATGATTACAGTCTAAGCAGACAATCCTAGCAGATTACGTGGTATATTGTAGTCTATGCAAACTATGGCCCCTTGTATATTGTAGTCTATGTCAACTAGGGCTCCTTGGAATATTGTAGCTGTACCAACCAATGATTACCTAGGACGATCCTACAAGACTACCCTGATCACTAGTTATAATCTTATGACCTCACTGATACATTCATACCTGATGCATATAGGATACCATAGTGACCCTATTGACCTAGCATACCATAGTTAACCTGTAGACCTAGCGTACCATAGTGACCCTGTGGACCTATCATTACAAGTTGGCCCATGGCACCTAGCACTCTATGTGGACCCTGTTAGACCCTGTTAGACCTTGTTAGACCTTTGTAACAGATCAGTACTATAATTAGGACCATGGGTATATTATGGCTAACTCGATAGATCAATCTGTACCTCTGCCACTAGTAGCCTGACACCAATGATTAGTTAGCATGACACCTAATTACTAGTTAGCATGACACCTAATGACTACTTAGCCTGAGACCGGATGAGACAGGACACCCTGAGACCGGATGAGACAGAACACCCTAAGACTCGCACCCTGATCAATTAGGGCATGGCAACCTTAAGTCACACTAGGCAATCTACAGATTCAATTCATTGTTGGCCACACGGTACATAGGGTACTACTCATTATCTACTTCACCTACCGATATAGCAAGGGTACCGCTCATTGTCTACTTAACCGGCTGACCTAGCAAAGGCCCCTGTATCACCAGGATTCCATCACTTATGGCCAAGGCTACTGTATCACCAGGATTCTATCACATATGGTAAGGGATACTAATAGGAGAGGGGCTGCTTAGGTAACTGATTAATTGCCTGTACCTTATGATCCTGTACCTGCTCCCTGTACCTCCATCCAAATAGACCACTGAGTATCATTACACCTGCCCTCATGACATCTTGGTCAGTCACAAGTTTATTACTCTCCATTCATCTTTAGTACGTATGCTCTGACGTTTAGTCTCTGAAGAATGCTCTAGCCATTCCTGCAAATTGTCCCCCTCGAACCTATATTCTTACCAGTCCACTCAATGAGCCTCGAACCTATGTTCTTACCAACCCACTCAATGAGCCTCGTAACCTATTCTAGATCGGGATGTTCTTGCATAGAGTCAGATTTATTTATAACCATGTTACCTTATTGCCCAGGACCTATTGGCCCATGCGACTCCAGGTACACAGAGATGACTGCGTATCACAGTCCAACCAGTACCAGCACCACCAGAGAACTAACCAATTACCTATAGCTAGAAAGATGGAGGCTACTACCAGAAACTAATGTTGTTAAGTCTAGGGAATGCCATCATGTTTGTTAGGAATCAGGGGACTCCCCAATCTGTGTCCCTCAGGTATTGATTAGCCACCTTGTATTAACTGTGTAAGTCACCTCTTCATGTGACAGCCAGGACACCCTTCATGTGATAGCCAGGATACTCCTTCATGTAACAGTCAGCATGGCCACCTCTTAATGTGACAGCTAACAGACACAGACTACATGGAGTTGCACTAGGCCATACATGGGGTTGCACTTGTCTGGCTTCGCACTCATGGCTACCTATTGGGGCATCCAACTTACCAAGAACAGTACACAGCCACAAGGAACGAGAGGGAGATTGCAACTTATTACTAAGCTGATCAGACTATTTCATTACCACTAAGTAGGAATAACTATAGGTCACCTAGCTAATAGTGGTAGAGGGCGCTAATGTTAGATTATTATTATTTGGTATTCACTAACTAGTCGTTGAACGTTTATAAGACGGGTGGGATTGCCCTAACTTGGATGTCCCTGTACCCTTAGCCACCCGTCAGACCCAGTCTTGCACCCCTAGCCCAGTACAGTCACTAGCTACAATTTCAATCCCTCATAAGTGTCCATAATAGAGATAGATGGTTAGCATTAGTAACAGGTAACAAGGGAGCAGGTGACAGAGACAGAGACAGAGACACTAGGGAGCAGGTTACAGAGACATAGACACACAGATAGCAGTGCACCCATCAGATCGACTACCCACCTGTGGTAACCGTCCTGTCAAATGTCTTATACTTCGCTGCAGATTGTCCCCAACTTTACATGGTAGGATTTCCCTGCAATTCACCCTCTTACTCTGGATAACTGTTCACCCAGAGGACATTACATAATTATATACTGACCCTTAAGCCAACTATAGCTACCTATTTACCACTATGTCTCCCACGATTACCTATTTACCACTAGGGCAACATATGTATCACTAGGACAACCCTGCAAGTAATAAGGTACGGGTGCTACACTAGGGTAGTGCAAACCCAGCTACAGAGTTGGAGGCAGGGATAGATAGAATCAAGGGAGGCAAGTATAGATAGAGTCAAGGGAGGCGATCCATGTAGATAGTGTGCCCCAGTGTACCCAATTGTACCGATGGAAGCTTAGAAGTAGACTGTAGCCTAGTACCGATGGAGGCTAGTAGTAGACTGTAGCATAGTACCAGTCATCATTGTAGTAGTGGATATATTAACAGTTACCTTCAATACTATAAGATTGGGCCCATGGTTGAGACAGTGCACCTGTACCTCAGGATCCTATCGTATGCATTAGACCACATTGGAAGCTAAGGACTTGGTAGTGAACCAATTGTTCTATAAGTCCCCCTGTTGATCAGCTGATATATCATGATTACACCCAGCATTATACTGATCCTTAGTCACTTTAATCTAAGACTCGTTCTATAGCAATTATTGTGGTAGATTACTATGGTACCGTGGGCATGATAGAGCCTCAGTGGAACCTGATTGAAGCATAGGATGGACATTACTAGCTGACATGGTTGCCCTAAGATCTAACTTGCCACTCGCATCAGTCTAACAGCCAAGCATCACCAGTTAAGTATTAGATTATGACCTTGTATATAATCGGGCTGTATGCACTACTTTAGCTATGCACTACTCTGACTATACACTACTATGGCTATACACTACTATGGTTACTCAATATTATGGCTACTCACTGTTATGGCTACTCACTATTGCTGTACCCACTACTCTGGTTAGGCCCACTGATTATCAATGAGAGCTATCCTAAGGGGCCCCACGTTTACTATTAGGAGACCAACCACAATGAGACCAACACAATGAGACAACACAATGAGACCAACCACAAGGCTAAGGTTACCAGCTGAGGACTGTACAATGATCCTGATGCCTATACTAACATGGCCTAACCATAGACGGTCATTGATGCCTAGACTCACATGGCCTTACACTGGTTCAACTGTGTCCACATGGCTCTGCATTTGCCAGTACAACTACTTGGCTTAGCACTAGCCGGTACAACAGCTACTTTTACCCTGGGACGCCAAGGGATCGGGTTACTGTGTAGGTTGGATGCAGGGATAAGATGGGGTGTAGCCTAATGTGGTCCTGGAGCCTACTGCTTGGGTACCGTTCACATCAGTATCCCACTCAATCTACCATTCAATCAGTTTACTCACATAAGTCTACTAACATAAGTCTCTCAATCACAGGGGCTCAGTACATTCCCATCTACAAACACTTCTATCCATTATACTTGGGCGGACTCTATCTCACCCTTGGATCTACTCTATCTCTTGGTCGGACTCTATCTATTGGACCGACTATCTCTTGCTCTAGGGCCTCTAATTATGTATCATATCTGGTGCTCCTAGCATAACAGGCTAAAGCCAATTAGCAAATCCACCGATCATAGCTGGCATAACCATGAAGAAAATCATAACAATAGCATGGGCAGTAATGACAACGTTATATTGGTCATATGCACCAGCCATGAAAACACTACCACCACCGGATAGTTCAAGACGGATCTAGAAAGATAGCGCACTACCGATTAGACCAGCCTAGACACCAAATATAATATAAAGTGTACCAATATCTTTTGCATTAGTACTCTATAGCCATCTGTTTGTAAAACTAGACATAATTGTACCTTTTTAACCTTACTCGTTCTATACCACGTTAATATTTCTTCTCGAGTGGCACTACAGCGGTGGGACCAGATAAATGTTGGATTCTATTTAAACACGAACACCAAAGGATTTCCATGTATATTACACAATGTCATTCATTATATCTGTCGTACCAACACAGTAGCAAGCCTATCTGATCTTCAATAGTGACTAGTCTAAGGCTAACACCCACTCTACCATAGCATAACCATCTAAACTTGATTAAAAACTGGTATAATCTGCTCTATACTCTAAGACTGTATTGTCTATCCAATTACATGTGGAAGCATAGGTACTCGTGTAGCTCTAATTATTGATACTGTCATACTGATAGCTATCTATATTAAGCAACAGGGTCTAATCCAGTTGGCACTCCAATGAATCTGTATACCATAGTATTAGTCAATTAATAAACATATTATAGAAACAGTACCTGTAGTATCCCTACCAGTCTTTAGGTCGCATGGTAACCATCTGTAATTTGCATACACCACGTCCACATAATATTGTGTCTGATTGCTTACAATAGGGTGTTAGGCTAGATAAGGTAGCATGTTACTTCGATCTAGAGTTGAATCATTGGGCCTGCAAGGCTATCTGTATCATTGGATCCCTAAGTATGAATGGCTATACCATGTACTTCTAAATAGATTGTGCCATGTATCATAGTAGTGGGTCTGCAAGGCTGTCTGTCACTGGGTCCCTACATAAGATTGGGTTCTATCTCCTAGTAAGAGTGAGTGGTATAATCAAGAGAGTTAGCCATAAGTGGAGGTCACATGTCCGAGTGTATCAGGTTCTATCAGGAGTGCCTGGGTAGTCTATAGTAAGGTTCTGTTAGAATATTATTAAAACAGTGCTGATCCTTATACTTAGATCTAGTTGGTATACATTGTGTGGCTGGTACCTTCACTATGGAACGAGCGTCAAGTACTTTAATAATCGAGCTATAGCGGGCAATGTGGGTACTCCTTACTACTGGGTGACATACTATCAAAGGGCTAAGTTGCAACCTACGCCTAGTCACGTGATCCATGGCACAGTCCAATCCCTTAACCTCTCCCCTTAGAGTTAGTATATCCAATCGCACCTTCTACAATCATATAGACTCACATCCATTCAATTATTTGGCTTAGTAATACATTGATCTAAGGTACAGGCTTTATATTTGCACCAGTTAAGCATAGGTTTAGTGGGCTACTGTTAGAGTGGGTCATGTTTAAATATTGACTAGAAGTATGGTGAAGTGGTAAGGATCCTGGTGTACCTGAGCTATAGAGCCCTAAGACAATTCGTGGGGTAGCATGGCAACCTTGGACGATCCGGTGTGGGAGGTCAACATTGTTTGTACTCGGGCGGGTCATAGGGGGTCCCATCATATCTTAGAGTATGGCTAGAACCTAGGGCAACCTACTCACCTCTTGGTACAAATGCTCATATGTACTTGTAATCTAACTCAGTTCTAGTGTCTCTACAGACCAGCCGCATAGCAGGCACGATTGACGTTTGTTGCGGTAGATCCGGTGCTCCACCTGTGCCAATGGACCTATGTCTTGCCTATTGTACACCAGTTGTAACATAAGTCTAGGGTTATATTGTACAAGGTGCCATGGAGATAAGGGTACTGCAATAGGTGAATAAAGTGGACAGTGTTATACTATCAATCACGAAGCCTCAGTTAGACTCTCTGTTTGATGTAGTGGTACTGATGATTGTATGGCCTCTAATATGTGTGGGCTTGGGATGAGTCATTAGCTATGTACCTGTAATCAGGAATGAATGATGTGGTGCAATAGTTTGATGTAACCTGAAGGAGACGTGGTATGAAAGAACGTATGTAGCCGCATAGTAAATCCAGTTATAGTTAAGGTGACCGAGTATGAGGTGGGTAGCAGATTCAATCAGGGGTCACCCCTCTACTTAGTCTAACCCATAATGTCATAGGTATTGCAATTATACTTGAGAGTCTACCTATATAGAAAGATTTATTACCATTTCTATTGAGCGAGCCTTCGATATTAATTGAGGACACTCTATCATACCCTGTCATACACTAGAATATTCACCATTAACAAGTAACATAACCTAGCTTCCTACCTCGTACGTACTATAAGGATCACTGTAGCGCACTCTAGTCAATCTAGATAGCCTCCGCCTCCATAGAGTACTATCAATAATCAGATTAGGTAACAGAGCTATACCATTAGTAACTTAGCCCTACGGTATTACACTACTATTAATGTGACAGACTATGGCTACTGTGGACAAGGTTTAGACTGTATTGCATCTAGTCCCATAATTACATCAAGGTGTCAGAGCATAAGATTGATCCCTAAGCTACGGTTGTCTAGTCAAGCCAGGAACAGGTAATCCTTCAATATCACGTACCCACTCTGGATACCCACCACTATATTACTCTCTAAACTGGCCCAGTGAACTATAGCATTTGTATTGGATCGTCCATAATGTTAAATCAGTGAGCAATAGTGACATATGTATAGGGTAATGTCAGACTATCACCAGTGTAGTTAGGAACCTAGTCCTATGTTAGCTTTCTATTTAACACAATTAGCTAGAATATTACCAGTTACCACGTTATCTTTAGGTAATCAATTAGTGAGAGAGTAAGAGATTGATTACTAGACTCAGAGACAGTGTAGAAGGCTACAGGCCACCGTGGTACCAATCAAGGGACAGTGTAACTTGGTGCTCCATTGATATTTAGCTTGGTAACCTGAATCTAACCGGTTCTAGTATCTAACCTGAGTAGCCTGGTACTTAATATGCAACCTGATTGGATTACATTGCCAGCATGAGCTACCCCACCTATCTATGGGTATGGAATGTAACCTGGATCAACTGGTGTGATTGAAGCTGCACTAGGTTGTCCACTCCATCTACCCTTGTCATACCTAGATCTATACCACATTACCACCTACAGTAGCTTAGTTTAGTGTCTATGTTGCCTATACTTAAACAGTGTCTGGGCTATAAGATCACTATACAGAGTCTACTACAATGAGTTACCTAGAGTTATACTGCCAATGGTGACATGGTATGCTTAGGTAGCAGGTACAGTGCGAAGCCAGACAAAGCTTAGGTGGCTAATCTAAACCAGAGACTTACTATGTATCTCTATACTGAGCCTCTCGTATGCAATTTATCAGAGTAGCACGGGACAGATTAGTAATAGGGAGCGTCAGGTCAATCTGTGGATGGCATACAGGATCAATGTAACTCATCCAAACATATAGCGTCCTACAAGTGTTCAATACTCCCTTGTCAACCATGTAATCTTGTGGGAGTACTAAATATAACTAATTCTAGCGTACTCATAGGATAGCCATGTGTATCTGAGTAAAGAGTGTGGTATCTAGTTCGACTGTACCATCAGACTGTGACCATGTAATAGTTCAAAATATCTCGCATTGTTACAGGTACCTTGTCTCCTCCCACGTAGCCATGTATAACTGCATTCATTGTACAAAGTAGCTAATTTATTCTATGTTCCTCTTTATGTCAGGGCAGCCTCATTGATTCCACCAGGTTACCATTGAGAGTTGTATGTTAGCCATTAGTGTCCGGTACCCTACCATGCATCTGTGGTTAAGATCTAAAGTAAAGTAAGTTGATTCTGTTAGTCATGTGCGAAGCCAGATGGGTCTATTATGGATGCCTAAGATAGCACAGGACCCTCTATTATGTATCCATGTTCATATGGTTGTACCTCTAAGTTGGTCTAATATGGCCTCGAGTCTGTGGGTATCTTCACCCTTGGTCAACTTGGTTAATTATAAGATTGTGCTGATGGATCAAGAGGGTCAATAGTTAGCTTAAGGTTCAATGATTAGTGCGAAGCCAGTCGAGTCTACAGTATCCCTGCATCCGGTATTGCCTGGTGGCCTAATGCCTATTTCTGGTTAACACCCATCCCACCTAAGTTGTGGTAGATTACTCTTCTATGTACCCTAAGTATAACCATCTGTATATCCCATATAGTCTAAGTACACTGTTACCTGTGGCTTCTCACTCACTTGCACACCAGTTAATAGGCCTATGTTTGGGTAAAGCTGGTGTCTATGCCCAGACGCACAAGTGCTAGAATGTTGCTTAGTTGGCTTCGCATTGGATGTCATACTAAACACTAATGTTCGATTTCCCGTCACACCTTCTATTATCCTTACTCCCTGTTATACAGTCCCGGTGGTCATATGAGTGAATAGGTCAATATCTACCCTATAGTATGAACCTTACTATTAGATCGTCCACTTAGTACCCAGGGTGCGAGGGGTCAGTAAGAATGGTTAGATGGAATCAATGTTATAGCCAGCGGTGACATCCAGGTTACAACAGCATTCATTGGTACAAACATGACAGCTACTTTAGTTTAGGTCAACCCTAATGTAGACAGTAATCCTTAGGGGTATAGTGAACTGGGTATAAAGCAGGGTCGAATCTCATGGAGGTCGGTCGCACTTATCTCATGATACCACGTCATGTATTAGGTCTCCCAATCATTTAATAGGTTAGACTCATTGATTAAAGGTGCAGATCCATCTTTATATTATGGACGCTCCTGTCCAATTGATTATCCGAGTTACCAAGATATTCAGCGGACCCTTAGAATAGGCCAAGTTTATCTCTATCTGGCTACTGTACCTGCAACTATTCTATTATACTCTACCATCTCAGCATTGAACCTCCTTACTAGTGAACTTATTTACGCTATCGGTCAATCTAGTATCTTGCATAGGCACCAATAGACAATGACATACACCTTCCAGTACAGTTATATGGGTACTCTATAATCAAATTGATTCATTCCTTTTGTACCTTGTACCTCCCACATTGATAGAGTTAGCCTGTTATACTGATCAATTCTATTCACTACTGCTTAAGTCTACTCTACTTTAGATAGGTCTAGGCTACATTCTAAACGGCTATAGTACTTAGATTCACTTAGCTTACACTCTAATAGGCCTGTAGGTACTGTGGTTGATCTAGACTGATGGACAGGCTACTATGGGTGTAGTATAGTGGTTTGTATAGACCCGAGGGGCAAGGCTACAGGGGTACATTGAGACTTATTCTACGATCTAATGCCTACAAATCTAACTGTGGGGTGGCCTTCACCTTAACTAGACAACTATTCCTATTCAGCTGGTACTATAGATGGCTGGTGGGCTACCTTAACTGACCCGATCTACTATAGGGCTACATTCTACTTAGATAAACTACTGGTCTGATTACATGGATGTGAACCTCTTGCCCCTGTCACGCGTACCTCTTAGCAGTTTACATGGATTATTATGATTGGTACCCTAAGGACTTATGAGCTGCATACAACAGGGATTGGTTTTATACCATATTGTACATTAATGATAGGCACTTTACTTAGTATAGACAGCTTACACTACCATCTTGGGAGGGCTCTAAGTAGACACTATCAATTGAGTAGACAGGCCCAGTCAATACCTACTACTCTAGGCACAGACCCAGTCTTAGTAGCCACAGGTGAGAATAGCATGGAACCTCTACAAACATAGGGTGCAACCTCACAGGAAAGAATCAAGCTAGTTCTATCAACACATAGACCCTAGGCACCGTATAGATTGATAGTGACCCTGCTATACCAGAGACTTAGTAGCATACCTTAGATTGGACGTGGTGGCTTGGTGTCCATAAATAATTGCATCCCTTGTAAGCTAAGTAAAGTAACCTATTGATTAGCTAGACCCTACTAATGCATCTCTGATTTCCCGTCACAGCATACTATTTATAACATGTAGCTTATTCTTGCTTACCTACTGAATTGGCCATACATTCCTAAGAGTTACCGTGGCATTGTACCAGTGGACAGGTTGGAGTTCTATCGGGAATATCTAGGGTACCTGGTATCGATGAAGAATTGTTTAGATTGCAACAGATTACAAGCAAATACAGTTTCTACTCTGCTTTATAGTCACAACTAGGGTGCCCTACCTCTACTAAGCATCTACCCGGTACTCCATGCTCCCTTGGGCCACGGTCATTACACTAGTACTACTTCATTATAGCTAATCTTTGATGGCTACCTGGACTCACATGACTATTGTTAATCTATACATGCGACCTAACAATGGAAGGGTTACCTACTGTCTGATGGAGTGGTCAAGGTGGTAAGGTAGGGCTAATTGGAAGTATAGAGTTAAATGAAGATTAGGTACTATCACAGTAGACATGGTAGGAATTGGTTGTCCCTGTACTGCTAATGCACTCGAATTACTTGACATAACTAGGTCTCCATCTTGTGACCTGGACTGTACCCGCTTCTATGGACTCGGTCGATACCTTATCAATTAGTGCCAGTAGTCAATATGATTGTAGTAACCATACATTATCTTAGGGACCCTGATATACAGTTAAACTACTACATTACTCTGCTAAATAATTCTGTTAATCGTTGGATCCTTAGTGACCAGGCCACAATCACACGAGGGACAGGTGCTACTATTGAAAGACTAGTTTGATTAGACTACTGTACGAATGGCTTGACTGGCTCGCACTCTTGCCTACTTTGCTATCTCAGTTGAAGGTTAGGTACCTGCATCCTTGATGGGTTGCATAGAGCTGTTTAATGAAGTAGGGGACTCTCTTATTGGTACTATTCCTTGGATAACTTAACTAGGTGGGGTGGAAGCTGATGTTAAGTGGGAGTACTGGATGTATCAAGAGGGGTTACAGGGACATGCTACCTGTGCACGGGGTCTGTTGTTGAAGTAGGTGGCTAATCTAACAGATGGGTATTGCTATAGATAGGCTCTCCCTAGACTAGTGGTTGCAATTGAACAGGTTTAGTAGGTTACAGCTGATCCAAGCTATAGCACCAATCTAGAAGTGGGAGCCAGGCCAATTGAAGAGGTCAGTCAGCTGCTTGTCACTAACATGTTGTTTAACACTAGGTACTTGATGGAAGTCAATCATACTAGTACAGTACCCGCACTCACTTAAATGTAGCCGGGGTCCATTAATTGTAGCGGTATAAAAGATTCATTAATACACTATTGGTACCAGATCTACTAATGTTCAATAGGCCAATCAGAATTAGATTCGTACTCTACCATCAGGTTGTAGGATAGCCCACATTACCTAGGGCCTGACAGGCTATATAAGGGTACCCTGCTCTATTAATGCATAGACCCAACGAGTACATAGGAGATTATTTGATGGAGATAGATCCCTTCTAACCCATGTGACCTTGTACCCACGCGTACCCCTGTACCCTCACACCTTCCCCTGGATGCTATATAGTGAGTTTGACCCTTTAATTACTAGTACAGTCATAGTGATCCAGTCGTACCTCCTTATCCTGGTACCTATAGAGCAATGTGTTGTAATCGGGAGGGCCCTATAGTATGCGTTGTGATCAGTAGAGGATGTTGTCTCTTAGTTTGTCAGTAGGATCCCAGCCTCTTGGTACGTCAGCGTGACCCTCTATTACCAATATCCACACTCTAACTAATTAATGCTGCCACTCACCTAGACAGCACTAGCCCCTTCAATCATATAGACTTACCAGTTTCTACTCCATCTTTACACAGTCAACCTATCAGGTCCAGGGTCACCCGTTCACCATCATAGATAGCCATTACATCATCAGATTATGTGGGTACCTCAGCAAAGAAGGTCACATTAGTCTAATATACAGGATTCCATGCATGGTTGGTCAGCATAGTGATTGTATTATATAACCTCATTGGCTAGAACAGGTAGGGATCAAGGATATGCCACTTACCACGATTCTATAGCTTCCACCTGGCTCACTACTATATGTTTATACAGCTAATCAGTGAATAGGTCATACATAATGGACTACACGCCACAAGTATTACTGCTACCTATGCCCCCCATGTCTACTAGGATACATCCAATCAGTGATAGCGTCTATAATAATATGAAGAACCTCTACAATACATGGAATACTCATGGACACTTTATTGACTTGACAGTGGTACATGCATATAACTGCCTTAGTATTGGGACACAGGTAATCGCCATAGTGTTTATGTCAATGATACATTATTACTTGCAGAGTTAGACTAGATTGGGAAACATACACCATTTACTAGTAAGCTGTCCATAGTTAGAACCATTAGATACAAGAATTATTCGATCATACCCACTAAGCCTAGACTCCTCTGTTATCAAAGTATTTAGGTCATATTGTCCAATTAATCAATTATAGAGGCTAAGGTGAACAGGTACATAGTAAGGGTAGCTAGTATCTAATTGAACTGTAGCCAGGGATCTAGTTGAACGGTATACAGTTATAAGCAACGGGTGTGACCTAGACCTCAGGATGCCCCGTACCAGTTGATTAGGATGCCCTACCAATGCCTAGGATGCCCGACCAATTGCCTAGGATCAATAGACTGTAGAGCACAATAGGAGTTAAGCTAGAGTCTAGATGGTTACTCAATATCCCCAGCCTCCCAGTAGGTGTCTACTAAACTTGTACCAGCCTCGCCTTAGATAGGTATTAAAACATATGTATACGCCCACCTTAAGTAACATGGCCAAGCAGGTATCTATGAGAAGGTCCAATGAACTATGTTAGCTAAATGGAATCTAATCAATAGAGTTGGTCTAGTTGGCTATCCATGAGGTAGAAGGCTATTCATTATGTAGGAGGGTTCTGGTCATAATAGTACAGGTACGACTTGGTGAGGATACAGGCTAAATTTAACAGGTACAGGGGGCATGATAGGGGTGAGTAGCATGCATAGATATAGGTATGGGTAGCAATCTCCTTGTACCAATGTACTTCATAAGTAGATAGTAAGCCCTACTACACTAATCAGTTTATAACCATCTGGCTTCGCACCTAAGTACCATCCTGGGGAGCTAGTAGATCGTAGAAGCCAATCGAGTATGACAGGGTTGCAGTATATCGTAGGTACCAATCAAATATTAGGTGGAGTACACTACATTGTTTAGTATCAGATAGCTAACAGGTACACTAGGGTGTGATAGGTGCAAGGTACTTAGCATATAAGCATAGGTAGAGCATTGGTGATTAAAACTGTCTAAATTACTAGGTGCGACCTACTATTAATGGCTGCTGGGCTAGTTGGGGATTGACTGACCGTTATTTGTATAGGAACAGGGGTACTAACTGTGATACGTCTCCAATTTGAGCTAAAGAGTTATGAGGACTACACATGGGAATGCTGATACTATAGAGTGCGGGGTAGAGTGTAAGATTGAGGTTCCATGCTACTCTGGCTACCTTGTCAGCTATAGAGGTTACAGTATGATCTTGGTCTAAGTGGTATGCAATAGTTATTGATAGAATATTGTGATTGATACATTTAAATCATGCTACCCATCGTTATAAAGGGTTACACCTTCGTTATTGTGGCCATAGATAGAGTTGGTATGGCATAAAGACAGAGGATGCTACCAAGTACACTACAGGGAAAGGCCAAGTTAGCATGGTGCTGCACAGGACTGCTAGAACCCAGGTATGATTTGCCTCCAGGTACCCACCAAGTCCAAGTATAATGGCCTCCATGCTGAACCAATAGAAGCTCGCTATCATTATTGTGTATTGTATGGCATTGGTGACAGGTAGAGAACTGGGTTAATGTAGAGGTAGCCTATTATCTAATGGTACTCCCTATGACAGATATGCTAGTACGAGTCTATAGAGTGCGCTTGTAGACCATAGTCGGTTGGCCATTGTTTGAATCTATACAAGAGTTTGGTACATTAGTCTAGGTTGCTTGTTAATAGATTGGTGCTCGGTGGGATGAATGCGAGAGTATGTCTAGGTCACCCCGGGTATAATTGGGGATGCTATGGCACAGGGGTACCGACAGATAGTGCGAAGCCAGCTATATTGGTGGAATGTTTCAATGATTAGATGCTATTATTATGAGTCATAGACAAGTTTAGCTATTGGTGTATGCAATAGGTTGTATGGTAATCAATTGGCCATACTGTGCTACCTTAGGTTACAGTAGTTCAATAAGCAAGTAGTGTCTGCGTACAAGTTTAGATGGATCCATTGGGTGGGAGTACTCAGTCGAGTTAGAGATAGAATGATTGCTCTGTCTTGATAGATATGACGGTATTCCTATGGGTGAGGACAAGGGTACAGAAACTATGCTAAATGTAATCAAATATAGCGTTTGGTACAGTTATCAAAGGAGTCACAGGTTCTATCTACAAGCATCCGGTCTGATCCTACAGTAGCTCCATTGCAGAGGTAGCCTGGTACAAGTTAGCATCAATTTATATCTATTGCTCTACCTGGTAAGTTTAGTCTTATGATACTACCTGCCCATTGATGAGGGTAGCTGATGTAATCTAATCAAGGGTGGCTAGTGGGGGGCAAGGCGAGGCAGTAACATTGAGTTGATCTAGTGGCTGTAGGTTAAGTGGAATGAATGGTAACCTAGGGTGGGGTGGCCTAAGCTATAGGTGGGAGGTACCTAGTGAAACTTTATCCGGTGGTGACCAAGCCATAAGGTAGTAAGTGCCTAATGATACTCTGTGCAGAGGACCCCTAGCTGATTAGACTGCCTGAGTGCATGTCTAGTTAGACTACTTGGAGTGCATGGGAGATTAACCATAGCAAACGTGGTACAGTCTGGGCAATTTATGGAATGAATCTATTTAGTTTAATGAATCTATCTCAGCAGTGTCAGCCCTAATTACTTGTAGAACCTATCCTTACCTGGTGGACCCCTGTGACCCTGACACTCAGTGTTACAATCACTCAACATACAATATTCAACATAATCAGCTATCAATAGGCAATCGGTACCATCTCCTCAGCTGACACCAGACAGCTTATACCTACCCCCAAGATCTAAGGTAGAGCAGGCCTAGTACCGGGGCTATTTTGGTTATACAGTATCCAACCTGATTTATTACTATATAGCATGGGACTCAACTAGCTACAAATACTCTGAATATCTTATCGAGTTGATGGATCAATTGACATGGGTACCAAGACACAGGAGTTAACCTAGGCACCCTGACTATACCAGCTAATAGTACGAAGCTATAGGTTAGTCTCAATTTATCACTAGTCTATCATTAGATACTTATTCAACAGTTGCTCCCGGGCACACTTGGATTCTATCATGTTCTTGGTTATCTACATGGACTTTGCTTACAGGTACACCCAATCCTGCCTATAGTGACTGTGGTAATGGTTTATACTAGACTAGCTCTCCCTCATCAATGTAACCACTATGGCTATCTAATCTTTGAACATGGTCACTCTTCCTAAATAATTTATCTGGTCCTGCTGGTGTAGTGGTAGTGCCAAATTAACAGATTCTCTACATTAAGATAAGAAACCTCGGTTGCCTATAAAGTAGCTGGTAGCCATAGGTGCAAGGGGTGGTACAAACTATAAGGAATCTAGAGTTCATAGTGGTCTATTGGATCCCTGCTACATGGGTACGTACTAGAGTAAGGGGCACTGAATGGATAAGATTGTACTATAAGCCATGGTGAGGTACAGTATAACAGTAGGCTACTCTTTGGTCTATAACTAAATTAGTAATGTTTCCATGTCATCTATTGGTTAGACACTGCCACTAGTCAAATACTTCCATCCAATAATAATGTAGTCTATTACAGTTTGATTGGTTACCCTCTGCTGATACCAGGTAGCTGGGTTCCATTCATTCATGAAGTCACTAGATACCACATGCTATATAGAGATTTACCTGTATCGACATGGTACACTAGCTCATTGGAAGTATTATCTATTATGATAGTGGGTCAATTAATAACAATCTCTGGTGAATCAGTAACAATCTCTGGTGGATCAGTAGCTAAGGGTGTCTCTAGTTCTAGCTTACCACAGTATATCCATATACCGATTTCCCGTCACACTACTAAGTTGAGGTACGTACTCTCCTGTTCTAGCTTACCCTGCTCCTAACTATAAATGGTCATCATCTGTCTTATGCTGTACCTGGCTTCATACTAACATATAGTAGGATCCTGTTTAGTCTCTGAGGTACAGGTTCGATCAGTAGAGATGGAGTGTAGCCATAGGGAGCCATAGCTATCAGTGTAAGGCCTGTATGAATGCAAGAACAAGTTTGTATCTAGTAAGCGGTAAGGTTGCCCTGTCTCTGCATCAAGTATAATCTGTATCCAGCCTCCTTACAATAGTGGACCCTGACAATATTTGGTGAACCTGAGGTAGCAGGCGAGGGCGAGTTCCTGTGATAGCTCTCCTGTACCATTCCACAAAGATGGTAGTACTGCAGTCTCGGTACCACTGGATCAGTTATAAGTGGTGCATGTTCTATATAAGACTTGGCTACATCCCTACAATAATTCGTGGTTGCTAGCTTAGACGTTCAGGTGGCTTCGCACTAATAAATAGGTGTAATACTGAGACTAGGTTAGAGAATCGATATAATAGTTGTTGTTTGTCTAGCTTACCCTGTCACCCTGGTTATCTCCCATGTTATAGCCAAGTATAAATCATCTGTTGTACCTGTCATCACTCAATCAAAGTTGGCCTACTACTGAATCCTGATTGATCCCAAGTTTACCTACTGACTACCTGTGCTATGGTATCGATCTATTAAATGGTTCTAACTCTTAGATCTATAAACTGTACTTCTCTGTCACTGGATAGCTTGATGTAGGATTGTTACAACTCTATTAGCAAGGGGGTTACTACTGTATGGGAGCCATCTCTATCAAAGAATGGGTCTATGAGTTGAATAAAGTATACCATTAGCTATAGATATGCTAGGGTCGCCTGACATGACGAGGATGCATCCTTATTTGATCATGACTAGCTATCAAGAGTACAGTAGTCTATGTCTCGATCTCTCACACATTTCTATCAATAATTCACCTACACTGCTCTAAGTAGCCTACCATGCATGAAGAGCTTCCATCACTATCCAGAGTAGCTGTCACTCGCATCTGACATAAGGAGCCAATGGATTGATACAACAGGTTGCTAGTGGGGTTGGATCGGTCTATCACATGAATCCCTATCTGATTTGGGTGCACTAGCTATAATGGAGGTTCTAATTCTATAAACGATCAGGTTCTATTGATCCCGATTGTCACCTAGTTTGATAGCCTGTCCACCTAATTCTTGGGTTTAATATACAATAAGTAAGTAGCCATGTCTCATTAGGTCATACAGAGCACTACCTGATTTGGATACACTCAATCTTTATGGAATCACCCTGTCCTAACTAGTGTAATATTTGCCATGTACGTCTCTCCCCTGCTGGTTATACCATTATTTAGTGCAAGATGCTATCAAGAGTTACTCTCACTTGCCCGCCTGTCCCATAGGATCCAGTATGACTCTACTTGTAATTTGGTACAATGTTAACTCTATCAAAGAATCATTCACCATTTAATAGGTTGGGGGTACCCAGGTCTACATTCATGTAACCTAACTTGTTGTAACCTACTCGCCCATGTGGCTTCGCACCCTGTAGCCTATAGCCTCTCACCTACGCTTAGTCTGTCACATGATTATCCTTAATAACTGACTTATATTACCCAGAAGATCTTACCCCTGTTCCCCTGTGCCTTGCCACGTAATATTACTGTTGCCTGGGTAGGTACCCTGCTAATCCGATCTAATCAGGGATAGTAAAAGAATCTTTGTTGGAGGTCTAGAATATAGTGATCCGTTTGCTGCTAGTGTTAACTGGTCTATTGGATTGAATGATTGTCTGTATAGTAGAAGGTTATGGGATCAGTAGAGATTTAGTATTTATATCATGTTGTATCAAGGGGTCATAGGAATGAATAGCTGATTAGGGTGCACTAAGTTATATCAGGTTGCCGGGTACCCTGTTCTATTACCTGATCGGGTATACTATGGGATTACCAATTGTATGGCTACACTAAACTATAATGGAGGTTGCAATGTTGAATAATATGTTGTGTACCTGGGCTGCTATTGTTACTGTATGCTGTCTAAAGTAAGTCTTAGTACCCTACTCCATCTAACTTAGCACCTAACCCTAGTTTCTGCTATGATTGTCTATTAGGTATTGATCGCATAACTCCTAGTTATAATTCTACTCTGATTGTCACTGTTGCGTATATAATTGATCCCAAGTCGAGAGTGTAGTATAAAATGAGTGGTGGCTGTCGAGGGGGCAGTATACTAGTAAAGATCCATGAGTTGTTGATATGGCCACGTACTAGTTAGTATGCTATTAGGTGTTGGGCCCTCACCTGTCTCACTATCAATTTAATGATTCCATGTTCTAAACTATCATTTCTATGTAGCTCTTCATTGTCATAGGATCCTTAATGATTACTGTGTATAAATTGGCTTTATTGTAAGCTAGACTGTACTCATGTTGAGGGACCAGTAGGGGCCCTGTCTTATACCCTGATATCAATAGAGTTGATAGATTACTCAAATTAAGGGTGAGACGTAGCCTGGGTGAGAGGTAGGGCAGCCCTGTTTATGTCCCGAGTATAATCTGTGTCCCTGTCCACCTGATTGAGCATGATAGCTACAAATGTTTGTACCCTTACCTATCATAGCCGGCTAACTATTCCAGAGACAGACGGGCGGGAGGCTGGTCCTCAATAAATGTCGGACGCTCTCTGGGTGGAGACTGAGAGATAGAGTGTTAAGGGTGGAGGTAGCCTGGGTAAGAGGGGGTGCATCAGGATAGATTCTATGGATCATCAATGGTAGAATTGACTGCTATCTTAGTAGAGTGGTGTAAGTTGATAGTCCACGTGGTATAGTATGGATGCTATGTACCCAAATACCTGCTTGTCACCTCTAGTCTATGTAAAACACCATGTATGCAAATGCCACGAGTGTAGAGTTAATTGAAGGTAGCACTGGGTGCGATGGTACCACTGGATGCGAGGGGAGAGACCAACGGACCACTATTAGGTTGCCTGAGTCTCTAGGTTAATCTGTACCCCTTGGACCACCAACTAAGCTTGATAAGTAGTAGAACCCTTACCGGCTATGTTGAGTAACTCTGTTTGGTGACTCAGTAGATGCAGACTCCATCCATGAATTATGAGGTTTGTATAGAAGGTAAGGAGTGTCAATGTAACTTGGTGGGAGCATAGGACTGATCAATTACTGGGCTTGGCAAAGACAGACGTGGCATAGAAGGAGATAACGTGGTATATTAAGCATGGCCCCTTGCTATTGGTCACATTATTACCAACTATTCCTACTCTAACTTGGGATCGTTCAGTCTCTTAAGTTGTACCAGTAAACTCGTGTAATCTTGCATGTAGTAGTACTCTTACTCTATCGTACCTACCAGTCACAGGATGGCTATGCAAGTCTATAATTCGAAGCTAGCTCAGATAGTACCTTGTGTTCCCTTGTACCATGATCTCCTATTAGGGTAACATACTACTATTTAGACCACTTAATCTATCAATCATACAGAATGCATCCAATCTCATATAAAAGACAGCTATCTACATTAACAGGTCTCCTACAAATCAATCTGTTTACTAATAAGCTACTGTGTCTCAATTATATCAGGTGGCACCCTGTTGGTCATGTGATTGTAGCAATCTAGTTACAGTATAGAAGACTCATTGACCCTAATACATCACCTGGGACCCATCTCTGATTTCCCGTCACACTATGATCTACTAGGCAGGTATAACTTAACACATAGGCCACACTAGGTCCATGTATGATTTGCCATTACACTTCTATTTAATCCATCGGTAATCCAACAGTATGAAGCGAGTACCCAGTGCCAATGGACGGGCGGTAGTCTATCAAGTGATCTACAGAGTGATTGAGAACAAGCAAGTGGGAGTATAGAGTGAAGGGTACATAGACGCCCAGTGATCAACCTGTTGTAAGCATGCTGCCACGGAGGTATAGACGCCTAAGCAGTACCAGCCCATCCAGAGCAAGGTGTAGAGCCATTGAGGTAGTCCAATCAGTTGACCTGGTCTTTACATTAGCTTGTTACGGCTTTGGGTCCTGCTTACCTAGACTTAGCATCAAGGATATCAGATAGGGCAACCTCCTTGGTCTAAGATACAGGGTCCCGGGTTTGTATAATGTAAGGTCGGAATAGTATGGAGACGTCCTGCTCTATCCACCATGAAGTCTATTCAGGCACTCGAATCATTAGGGACACCCCGACAGACTATACAAACTAGGTAAAGCAATAATGAAGGATTCTACCAAATGCGAAGCCATTCTATAGATTTGACTAACTTTGTATGATACCTTAGCACAAGAGATCACGTGGCTAATTAGATTCCAGATAGTTCTTTAAGCAAGAATGCCAACCTTGAACTAGATTGGTCCAGTGACAGCGTATGAGGGGTGGATGCCGGGCTTATACAAACTACTCAATCTTTGTTGACCCCTTTAACATGGACCCCTGGTACCTTACATCACGAGTATTCATTCAAACTTTATCCTAGTTGGAGGCGATCCCATTAATTGATAGACCCTGGGTACTCTAGATATTCCTTAGGTCACCAAGCAATAGGCAGGCAACAGAGTTAGCTACTACAAACAGTTGTACCAAATAACTAGTGCTCCCCTGTCACCCCACCGGTCACATCTCGATCAGGGCAGCCTAACAGATTTGCTTCCAGGATCTATTCCTAGCACTATAGCCCAGTCTCTACCATGTGATTGTAAGCTTTTGTACCCAACTCTACCTAGAATTACTCCTAATCGATCCACCACAATAGAAGCAGGTACCTAGCCCAGTCCCCTTAGACTGTCCCCTTAGCTTAGACGAATCTTTGAATATCCAATCAGAGTACTCCATATGCAATCCTATCTAACTCCTTGTCATCATCTTTCTATACACGAGCTGGCTTCCTTCTATAAGACTTACCCAGGTCACTTGCCTCTTCTGGGTCCCTTGCACTCTGGTAGGATTCTTAATATAGTAATGTACCATTATAACTGTTTGTCTACTTAATATGTAATCCCATGCACCATTACTGCTAGTACAGAGAGGACTACAGCTACTCAAGGTACCACAGTTGGTCTATAGTATGATGCAACAGCCTAGTCTATAAATGTACCATTGGACCCGGGTTGAGGCCTAAATTATTGTGTATCCATAAGATTTATAGTGCCAGTTAGCTAAAGGATCCATGGACATCTAGGGTAGAAGGGTGCAGCTCTAGGTCATGTATACCAAGCAACTCTGGTATAATTGCTGCTCTCTTGTATCTGATCCTTCTATTGTAAGCATAGGTGACCCAGCTGATACTGGTAAGGTAACCTACATTAGTCTGTTTACCCCCGACCCTACAGACCCCGGGGCACATGCAGGTCTCACCGGTACCACATCGGTCTATTGACTGTACTCATAATCGAGATAGCAGACGATCTAAACAGAGTGCCATTGTTAGTCTATATTGTGGCCTAGTGCATTAGGAAGAGTGCCCAAATAGAACAAGGTTGGATTGAAGCCTATGGATAGGATGCGATGTACTTGAATAAGGGAGCAATCTGTGAGTGGGGGCACAGGGGTACAGTGGAGATGCTAGGGGGTCAGAGAGCTGTCTAACTGTTGTCATAGGATTCATATCTAATCTATAGGAGGTGGTAACAATTTGAGTAGAGTCCATAGGTGCACCCTTACTCCAATGATATACGCGTATCTTTAGCAATACCGATCACTAAGCTTGTCCGTTATCATAGGTTTGCCAACTGATTCTAATAATATAGCATCATCCCTATAGCCTACTATTCCCATCAAGTCATCATAGTCAGTCCATGTAAACAGGGTGTAATCTGAATGTGGCTAATCAAAACCTAGTGTACCTCTCATTCTAAAGGGACCATAGAATCTATAATGATAGTTGTACATTTAATAAATATTGTTCCTGTATATAGATGATAGAGTAGCCATACAATAACAGTGAATGATGTGACTTGTATGTAATGGTGGAAAGCCAGACAAGGGTTACTAATATGTTAAGTGGTCCCATGATATCCATGTAGCATAGCGATCTAGCTGGTATACAACAGTGAGTATCTTTCCCATACTGTGTCCAATTGATAGGCATGCAATATAGTGGAAGGTACAGTGCGTATAATCCTACCAGACTCTACCTGTATTACCATGTAACTAACCATAATCTGATCTAGTACTATCTCTCAGTGTGTCAAAGGATACCCATGTAGCTTGGAGGATCAATAGGTGGCCTCGTCATACTATTGAAGTCTATTGCATACCCGTACTATTTCAAGTCTCACCCCTGTACCAATCAGTGGGACTAGTGGTCAATAATTATAAAGTCCAGTCCACTTAATATCTTTACCCCATCCTACTAGCCTATGCCCTATCAATCGGTATGTTTAGCTCACCAAGGTTAACTCTATCTTTACTGAGTACCTGATACAATTATTCAATCGATCTAATACTTCCTTATCTACAAGCTTCCATTAGTAGCAGGGTACCCATCTAGCTCTACAAAGATGTATAAACGTATTTGCATACATGAGGTTTCACATTGATTAGAGGTGCCAAGTAGGTATTTGCATACATAGACCATACAGTAACACCCTACGCCTGTCTTACCCTCGCACCCCCTGGTCACTCAATGTCACAGGAGGACTGTACAAACTATAGGTCACTCGATGTCACCCAATATCATATCGATACAAACTAATCTAGTCTGTAGAACCTACCCACATGGACCTGGTCTACATAACTGTTATTTCGGGTAGGTAACCAAGTTAATAGGGGAGATGCAAGTAGCTTTCAGGGGTAACTGGTGTAAGTGAGCATTGAACAGCATGGTTAAGGGAATCAATAGAGCTACATGACTAGCCATAATACGTGCATAGTGATAGCAGACAGCCTAGTAATAGCAGATAGCCCAGTAGCTACAGGGAATCATGAGGCATGGAAAGACTAGATGAACAATATGATACTCTGCTGTGTCTAGGAGGTATAACCCTCTGCCTAGCATGAAGGTACTAAGACTAAATAGCTGACATACAGGGCCCATTAGGAGTGGTAGCAGTACTTTGGTCTAACCTCTCTCAGTAGTACCATAGGACTTACTATACAGTCACCAATGCCATACAATACTCCATTATACTGATATAACCGGATCCAATACCCTGATTCTAATCTTTATAGCAAATGTCATATGATTTACCTGCACTACTCTATTACTGCCAAGGGTCTATACTGTAAGCACACACCACAATATTCACTATCTAATTACTAAAGTACAGGTATGTTAGTCTATGCCTAGTTGTGATCCTAGCTACCTCTGTATAGTGACTACAAGCATTAGAGCAACCACCGAGTATTTGTATCAAACCAACCATGATAAAGCAACATTGCCACTACCTATGCTAATTCCATACGATCCTGGGTGACCTATATAAGACTTACCACTTACTTGTCTACGTGGGACGGTACAGCAATGACCCGCTATAATGTAGAATGGCTTCGCACCCTAAGTTAGAGTGTCCCTACATTAGTGCATATAAACAACATTAGTTAGGGGCAGTGTATCTAAGGAGACAAGGTTCACATTATAAGGAATCGAGTGGGCTTATAGAGGTACTCCGTAGTTAGCAATAGAGAATAACAATCAATACTCTGACATAGAATGGCTGTTAGTGTACCTAGTTGGTCATGTAATAGCTATAGAATAATTCGTACTAATGATTGTCCAAGTTACCCTGTTGATAGATCATAGTGGATCCTTTACCCAATGCTCTATGTGATATCTAGTCTTACAACTGCAATGGTAAGCACCATCTAAGCTACCCAGATATGCCAGGGGACCGCCTAATAAAGCTACCCTCACTTCAATATAGCTTACCATGGAACCAAATGAGATATTTATAGTAGGTACCTCTATTCATTGCAGCGTACCAATATTGATTCATCCTGCATTTGATAGGGCACCCTACGGATCAATTAGTTGGCTAACAGGAGAGAGCAGACAGGTACACCTCCTTTACTGTTAGGTATAAACAAATTCTATCTTTCTATCAGGGGACCCAGTGACAGCTCATGACATACGGTACTCATATGGACCCAGTGACAACTTATGACAGACCGTACTCATGTGGATAGAGGTATAATCAGAGGTACAGTCAGCCCCTTAACCAATTGTTCAATGGAGGCTAATCGTATATGGTAACTCTTCACCCTAAGATACTCCAGCTAATCATAGGTTCGACCAGCAGACCCAACTGAAGGTAGAGGAACGTAGTAGTGCATAGTCAGGGTCTAGTATGTCAACATGTCCTAAGTTATTCAATCAATGTAGCTAAGTCTATTGGTATCTAACTTTATCACTAGTACCACTGTACGTACTATCTAATCTCGTATATAATAGTTGGATTATTCTATCCCAGTTACACAGCACTCCTATGTAAAGTACTAATGGTTTTATACTAGGATACATTCTATGCAATCCCTTAAATGGGCACAGTAGAGCTACTTACGGATTGGTTCCATACATCACAGATACAATAGTTATACAGGACAGTATAGTGCGAAGCCAGGTGATAAGGGCAATCTAATTGATAGTAAAAGTACCAAATTATTGCATCTATTCAATACTTGGCTCATAAGTCACTAAGGACCTTCACCTTACTCCTATCAGTTGCAGACTAACTCGTTATATAAACTTAGCACCCTGTCTCTGGCTTTGTACTACCCCATTCACTCTACCCATTCTACCTAACTCTCCATGGACTGACCTATTGTAACAGTTGCCCTTAGTCTTTAGGGTATAGTACATGCATATCTGGTAGGGTGACAATAATAGTATCTAGGCTGCCCATCATGACTAGTTTAGGTGGCAAATTATAATTACTCTAACTGTCTATTGAATACTGGTAGAGAGGCCATGGGATCATTATATCGTGAGGGCAACCCCTAGTCTATCTAGCTTACCTTCATCCCATTAATTCACATGTAATCTGTAGCAATCTAGTACAATCTCTAGGTTAGATCCAGGATAGAATGGTTGTCCTTCATGGTTGTAGCTGAGTCTGTAGTACCAATATTGTTGCTGAGTCTATAGCGCCTATGCAGGGAGGACCTAGGTCCAAGTAGCCATGCAATCTTGTGGAAAGTACAGGTAGTCTGTTAATGGTACTGGTAAACATAGAACCGGTTGCAGGTACTAGTCTTATGGTAGAGTATTGAAAGAATATGTACCTTGGGGCAAGTAATGGGCAGGATTCTAGTGGACTGTGTATAAAATTAGATATTCTGTAGAGATACTTTGATTTGTCATGCTAAGTCAGGGTGCGAAGCCAAGTACTCATATAGTTCAATCTAGCTACTCTTACTCTAGGGCTACTGTATCATTTAATACACCTCCTGCTATAAGAGGGTTGACTGTCCTATAGTTGGATTCATCTGTTTAGCATAGTAGAACGTATCTGTTTAGCATAGTTTGATGCACCTATTTAGTACCATAGACCCTTAGCGATTGTGGGGTAGATCGAGCTAGTATGGGGCTGACTACATCATTGGTGAACATAGCAGTCAGAGTAACAGGTCATATTGGGATAGAGTCTCTAATGAAGTAACATGGAACAGGGGTACAGATTTATGTAGTAGCTAGTTAGAGTGTAAACTATATAATTGGATGAAGGAGTAGGGCTATACAGTGTTGCCTCATGCTAACCACTGATTTACATTGATTCTGTGTACCATTACCTTTAATGGATGCTAAGTATCCGGTGTTAGTATGCTAATTGATGGCTATCACATGGTACCTAAGGACAGAGTGTGGTACCTGAAGACATAGCATGTACCCGTAAACATACGATCCTACTGGCTTCGCATAATTTAAACATTTGTATCGATTGATTAGTTAATCTTATGACACTTATTGCCAATAGTAATGTGGGATGTTGTAACCAATCTTGATCAGTCCAGTATAACTTAGATACTTGTAGAACTAAATGAGTAATTTGATTGTATCCCTTATAAATAGATAGCCCTACGTATGAGGTTAGCTACATAAGTTAGATAGTAGATTACTTGTGACTAAATGGATTGGGGGTGAGTGTGTTGCTACTGAGTTAACATACAATATTCCTAATGATTACATGGAGATGCTATAACATTGGCTAGGCGAACTGAATCACTGTCATTCCACCAATTTGATGGTATTGCTAGGGAAGACCGGTCAGGGTTGGATCACTAAATTATATGGGAGGACGCTCCAGGTTAACACTAGGATGGCTATGATGGGTACAAAGATTCAATAATGTACAGGTCTTATTAGGTTACATGCATTCTGAGGGTGAGTACCATAGATTTATAAGATACCCATTGTTACTCATATAGATAGGGTTCCGTATGGTTAATAGACTATAGAACTACTTAGACATTTATATAGGTACAGATGTATTTAGTATGACAAGTTACCATAAGACTACAGGTACTGACTGAATTATCAGGGGACTACAGGTACTGATCAATACTATACTGCAGGGTAGCGCTATTGTTACAGGAATATAGTCATGGTTACTGACACTTTAGATGGATACCCTCTCACAAGTTTATAGATTAGGTTACATCCAGCTTACTACAGACTTTTATGGTGATTGTACTGTCCTAGTGTACCAGGTTCCTCAGACTTACGTTAATAATTGTCACCCTACCTCTTATTTAGACTAGTATGCTATGAGGTCCTATGACAGAGATGGATAGAAATGAATAGTTTACCCTCATTATACACAATTAGACAGTAAATGTGGTGACACTAGTGATTAGAATAGTACGCTACCTATTGCTAGGAGATAGATGGTATTACTGAGCCATACATTGATTTAGGAACACGATTACAATGGCTACATATTGGGATGGATTAGATGGCTACCGTATGACCTTACCTGTTAGAGGGTACGATACCTCATGCTATATCAGATGGGTTGTGGGTCAGGTCCAGGTTACCGATATAATACAATATTTCGATGGTCCGAACTGTGTAGTGAGACTCAAGAAGAAATATTAACGTGGTATAAAGGATTAAGAACACGGATACGTTCCATTCGAGGGAAGATAGCAACAAGATGCTTAATGCGGATTACTAGACTACTATTAGAGCCTGTGCAAGGCTTAATGGACTACAAATGTAGTACGGGTAGGGGTGTGCTGATAGCCCACCTCACACTCAATCCATACCCGAAAGGGTACAACAACAAGCTGGTGAACTGAAATATCTAAGTAACCAGCCAAAGAATGATTTTTATCATACTCTCCCAGTAGTGAAGAACGAAAGGATAAAAGCTGCGATCATACAACGTCCTAACAGATGGGGTGATCATATAATAAGTGACAACAACATAGGCCTGAGCCCTATAGCTGAGTAAGAATAGTAGGCGATAGTGAATAGTACCGAGAGGGAAAGTTGAATAAAGTAACACGGATGTGTGGTGAAATAGAACATGAAACAATAAGCATATAAAGAGGAGAGGTAATTAATGTACTGATCCTTTACCTATTGCATAATGGGTCAGTGAGTTATTAACTTGAAGCAAGGTCATACCGAGTGAACACAATTTAAGTTTCAATTAATAGACCCGAACCCGTAGTGAACCAGCCAAGACCAGGTGAATAGACCGAACTGGTGGATGTTGTAAAATCCTCAGATGAGTTTTGGTTAGGGGTGAAATGTTTATCGAACACGGATATAGCTGGTTTTTTGCGAAACCTATTTAAGTAGTTATACTATCGATTCTTTATCCAGTATAGTACCAGATTAGTCTGTTCTCATAAAGGGATAATTGTAAGTATAGTATGTCAGATGGTAGATGAGAAGGTCTACTATCAAGAGAGAAACAACTCTATCTATAGGTTAAAGTTCCCCAATTGTAGCTAAGTGAATCTAAGACAGTCGCCTGGTCAATATATTCATAATGTAAGAATAGTAGATTCTATCCTTAAGAGAGTGGATAACACCACAAGGAATGACTCTCTGAGTCTCAGGGTATGTATTGTCATAAATGTACGGATCTAGTGCCTATCAATGATGGGTACCGTGTTACATACTTTAACCATAGGCAAGTGGTGGGGTCTTGGCCCCTTCAGGTCGCACAGGTGTTCTCACCTGCTTCCACCCCCTTGCGGTAGCAAAACCGGGGGACCTATGTCTCCCTTGATTATGCTGACATGAGTAACGTAAAATAGAGAGTACGAATCTCTCTCCCCTCTAGCCCTAGGTTTTCGACGATAGGCTTCAGCACGTCCGAGTTATTTGGTACCTAACCTTTAATTAGGGATGGATTCTATGTACAACTTATGCCAACTTGTTGGGGTTGTGAACCAGGAAATACTAGTACCATACTTAAACCGACTCTGGTGGGCAGTCATGGTTTGGCCTAATAAGCCCTACTGTGACCGGGGTACAGCTACCCATCTAAAAGGAACTCGGCAAACTGGAAGGCGACTGTGACCTTGAAGTGCGACTAGTGAATATTTAATAGTAATGTGGTGTAATTCCACCTTTATCGGCTGTTATAAAGAGTCTACCTGTACATGCATCCGTAATAAGATTGGGTGTGTGAAGCTACAGGGAAATATGTCAGGTACGCTTGGCAGACTAGATACCATGGTTAGGAACACGAATCTGCTATGACCTCCTATTGGTCCTGAATCACTCTATGTTCGAGGGGGGTGATTAACAGCTCTTTTGGGTCTATAGGACTAGCAGGAACCTAAAGTATCATTAAGGTGCTATTAAGTGAACTAGGTAACCTCTCTAATCTGTGTATGCTCGGGGGTCTCTTGGGTCTCTTGGGTCCATCCACTAGAAAGTGAGTAATTGCTTTTATTTGATTGGAGGGGGTATGATAGTATAAAAAGCTAATGCCCGGTTGTAATGATCGGGATAGGATCCTTTGATCTGCTCCGAAAGGAGGCTGACTTATATATAGGTGTCGATAATGAATGATTGTACTAGATACAGCCCGCCATACATAACACTATGGCACAATGAACTCTAAACGTACTTGAACTATTAAATTTAGATTCTATCTAGGATATTTATTATTAATGCTTGAGCCGTATGCGATGAAAGTCGCACGTACGGTTCTGAGGGGGGGAAAATCTGTGAGGATCTACCTATCCCGAACTCAGTTATAAGCAAACTTCATAAGGAAGTATTTATAACGTCATCTGCCCTATGCTAGTAAGTGAATGTTATCGGTCGGCTCTGCTGATCACATGACCTAAGCTCTAGTCAATGGCTGCTGTAACTGCCAGTATACATGGATTTACTCTGGTTAACTATTTGATAATGGCTATGTTAATGTCAGGCCTTCATATGTTTCGCTATCTAAAAGCAAACATTCCACTGTTTTATCCTAGATTCTACAGTGATTCGAAGGTAGTTGTCTATTGTAAGGTTAGATTCCTTAGATAGTCCGACCCCTGCAACTATAGCCCAGGTCTCCCCTTATGATGGGGGCTGCTATGTCCCTGATGTTACCTCCCCGGCTCCCATTAGGTTGCCCCTGTGACAGAGAAAGGACAGCAGACAAAGACTATTAGCTACAAACAATAAATCTACGTTAGGGTTACATTAAACTAAACTATGTGCTGGAACCTCCTTACCTAGTGGACCCCTGTTCAACTCCGGTTGCCTGAGAACTATGGGACCCTTGGACTTGTATAATATCCACGTATAACTTTCATTAGTCATCTATCAGGTCGTCTACCAGACCATCAGATAATCGGTACAGTGAAAGATTGGACAATCAGCAAACAACCTAGAATCCTTTGGGATGATTGGGAGTATCAGAGACTACTCGTTTAGCAGGTACAGACACTCTACTACCTGGTGATATAGTCCAATTACAATCCTGCTACTCTCACTAGTAATCCCTACTGTGGGGTGACACTGGTCTGACGTGGCAGGTAGTCAGCTAACGGTACTAAGGTAGCGAAATTCCTCGCGATGCAATTGCCGGGGACCTTAATAACATTGAACCCTTATGACTAATCTATAGCAGAGGGTAGCCTTTTATTAATTGTGAATATCTCTATATGCTTAGATATCCTTAGAGCCCTAAAGCTGGTTTCATACTAGTTTGGATTGGATAATAGGCAGGTAACTAAGATATGTTCTTGGGAGCCTCAGAGACTATAAGAGAGAAGAAGGGTGATCCTTCTATGATATAGTCCGACTACACTAGTTAGGGTCCATAGGATCAATGGCTAGCAAAGGGAACTAGACCTTCTCTGTTGGTAGAAATACTGTAGATAAACGTGGCACTTAATTGGTGTCCCTGCATGAATGGTGGAACGATCTTCCGACTGTCTCTTAGGTGGACTGTGTGAAATTATAATTCTAGTGCAAATACTAGTAACTCTCAGATGGACGGGAAGACCCTATTGAGCTTCACTGTTATGAATTGTCGAGCATACTATGTTCTCTACCGATTCAAAGACAGTTTCACTGGGGCGGTGTGCTTCTAAATAGTAACGAAGCATTACAAAGGTAAGAGGCAAATTCAATCATACGATATTTGCACGGGATGCATTCAGTATCCCTCTCATAATGGATTGTACTTACTTGACAAGTTGGCCTACAAGCCTTCTTGGAATCAAGGGTTAGATAGTGATCCTTGGTTTGTCATAGTGATCCGGAGGTTTAGGCCTTCGCTTAAAGAATTAAAGCTACCATAGGGATAGCACCTGTTGTCCCTTACAATCGGGTGAATTGCAAGAACATCCTAACCAGAATAACAAGTTTTGGTGGACAATTTGCAGCTAAGCTTATAGCGGTTCTTAGATTAAATTAAATCTCTGTGCTATGAGAAAGTTCAACGACTAGATAGTGAGTTAGCCAAACAATAATCTATCCACGAGCGCCCGACAAATTTGTATATAAAGAAGTACTCAGAGTACAACTGTTTGGACCCTTAGTTGCATGGTCATTTAGCTGTATGGTAACTTAACTGTACCTGTGACCTGTGACCATGTGCCCTTTGTCTATTGACTGGGTACCTTAGCTTAGTCTCTTGACTGCTTGGTCTCTTGTCTGCTTGGTTTCCTAACGCTTTATAGTCCAGATTTGATGACATAGTCTGAACAGAGTAGTAATACTTTGAAATAGGCTTAAACGCTTATTGTTAACATAATGAACAGGCTGGTATAGAATTGGAGTCCATATCTTATTCTATGTTCGGCACCTTTAAGTTAACCTTTATTAACGAACATAATTCTAGGTAAGCAGACCGCTACTACCTTAAACCGTTAATAGTAGGAACAAACATCGGGGTGAAACTACATTAGTATGTTTCCTAATCAAGCTATATGCTGGGACCTCCCTAAACTTAGACCTGCAAGCTCATAGTTAGCTAGAGCACTGGTGCCCCTCACCCTGTCTCACACTAACAGAGTATCACTAAGATTGGACAATCAGCAAGGCTCTTCAGGGATAATTCGTATCTCTTAGGGTGCCTTCAGAGACTTTACGCTTGAAGACCTGTATAACTCTGGGCCATTCCTCAACGGGGGCGCCTCCAAGAGACAGGTCTATTATAGAGTCCGAACCGGATTAAACGATCAACGGTTAAATCAATGCGATGTCGACTCATCTTATCCTGGGGCTGCAAGAGGTCCCAAGGGTGCAGCTGTTCTCTGCATAAAAAGGTACGTGTTGCCTTATAAAGTAAAGTTAAATTTAGGGTACGTACTAGCATAAAGCAACTAATGGTTATGATCGCTAATATGAACTCTAAGCGTAAAGATTTACTTAAGTGAGGAATAGTATTCCTTGCAACACAAGTGCTACGGTTAAAGGTCATCTATACATCTAGATGGTTAAGACCGTTAATCATGGAAGAAATATCCAGATTGAAACAGACTGGTCCACTTGTGGGAAGCATTTAGTGTTTCTTAATGTACAGTCGGGACTAGTAGACTTATATAACTCCCGCCCCCCCTGTCGACCTTAGGGATGGGGCCCTCAACTGGCAATGGTATACCAGATACTGCTATATAAGCCCTATTGTTTGACGTGAGTTGGGTTAACAATTAGCCCTACATTATCAGTTAATTATAGACAAATGGATCGTTGAGGTCAGCATAACGCTTATCTCTACAGTACAAGTCATGCACAACAGCATGAAACATAGAACATATACAAGCAAAACCCAACACCAATCGTAGGGGGTTGCTGCAAGGCAATCCTACGCTACCTAGGCATTACACTTATGAAAAACAATCTACATTAAAACTGGGTCTATGGACATGCTTAGGGAATTGGTGTAGCCTCATTAGCACGAATCTATGTATTATAAAGTGGGGGTGGATAGCCCCCTTGTCGATAGTTAACAAATAATAGTCTGGCCTTCTTATATATAGTGCTTAGCAATCTTGTAGAGGATTGGCGGTACAGGTAACGAGTGATCGCTATCTCTAGCTATAAACTAATGCGGGTTAGGCAACACAAGTGAAAGACGGTTAAAACCTAAATTAGGCAAGACCGTAGGTGTACTGTCTCTGTCTCTGCCCCCCATGCAGCTTACCCTAGTGGAAGTAAAGGTGAGGGTCATTGACTCAGTCAGCATCTGTACAGACTGGAACCCTTGTGTAGGACCAAACAGGTCTGAGTAATGTACAGTCGGAAATCAACAAGAATCAGACCCGAGCTGGCCCCTGCTCCCTCAACAGGGCTATGGGGCAGTACGGGAGGCAACCTAGGATGCCTAAGATATCTAGCAATTAGGTGGCATGGACAGTTTGAGTATAGCCAGGTCCACCAATTTAGATTTTGTAAGATCGTCGTGAGACAGATCGGTCCCTATCTCCTGAGAGGTTAGTAAGAATAAGATCGAGGATCATGGTACGAGAGGACCTGATTATATAAACCACTGGTTAACATGGTAAATCCATCCAAGCTAAGTTTATCCCAGTTAACTCCTGAAATCATCTTAAGGAGGAAACACGGTCTGTTTAAGGCTTACTCATAATGAAGGAGATAGAACATCTCCTCGGATTTGCACCAGGCACTCTTCTACTTACGGGCCCAGCTTCGGCTAGGCTACTAACTGGTGTATCCAGGTTCTCTGAACCTTTCTAACTGCTATCTTCCTTATACAAACAAAGTACGCTCAATGTACACCTAGGCGGTCCCCTGGATCCCTGATGACACTGGTACATAATCTGAGCCTGCAAGGCTGCTCTAGGTCTCTAAGATAGTTCCATGGATCTCTGCCACACCGAAACCTTGCGAGACTGGTACAATTCTATTGAATCTCTATTATATTGATCAGATGTATAATGGTAATAACTGTGGGGTAACATAGGTTAACTGTATGGGAAGCCAGAGACAAACTTGTGGATTAGGACTGTGTTGGGTCCATGGCCTAGGGATACTGGTAGGAAGGGATCATTGTGAATACTCATAATCTAACACGTTACTATTAATTATGGATGCTGGGCTATAGACTTGTATTCATATGCTAGGATAGCTTATATTACATTTGTATAAGTTGGCCCTGCTGATTCTATCCAGTCTGTAGGTTAGGTCCAGGTTAGCTACTAGTTGTAAGGCAATACTAAGATTATGTACAGGTGAGACTAGACAGGCTATGCGGACTGAGCCTGGGTGCCTTGTATCTTTACCACTGCTATATCGGGTAGTAACAATGTCAGTATTTCTTTAGCATTAGGCTACCCTGAAACTCTCTCTTACACTCGCATAAATTATAGCTCTCTTGTATCTATCACACCTCTAGCTCTATGGGATCCCTACAAACTAGATGACAGTACCATCGATTGACTAACCAGTATCTTTACTTAGGGGTCAGTGACTTGAGACAGGTACCAGGGCAGTGGCAGGGGATGGATTGTACTAGCTGGTCTGTCCCATTGATAGAGTTCACATTGAATAATAGGCAAAACTATAACCTTCCTAGTCTTAGCTGAGTAGCCCTCTAGTCTACGTATACCACCTATACTCCAACTGGATTTGGTTATACCATGTCAATCTAGGTGCCCCGGTTACCCCTATGTTGGTCTGGTCATCATGAATAGAATGTGTGGTAACATAGGAGGTGGCCTGTCTGATTAAGCAAGTATGTCAATAGAACGGATAGATTACTTATTTGAATGAGGTAGCGTACCAGTAAGAGTGCCCATGTAGCTTATCTGCTGTATCGGTCGTTCAGGTACATCGTTTACCCTATGAATAGATTCTGCTATCCTTAGTTGGTCTCTTGATCGTAATTCTTGGCCAGACAGCATGGGAGGCGGGTCGTATCTAGTGAGCGCTGGGCTATATATTACCTGGGGTCCACTCTATTGAGCCTTGTCGTCTACTTAATGATGGTTCTAATTCTCTAAGATGAGTCTGGTATCCTGGTCCTTCATAAGTGCTCCTGTAGCTATCCTACTATATGATTGGTTCCATCCTTACAATAGTTCACCCACGTATCAATCAGGTCGGGTCATAGCCTAGGGTATCAGGTGGCCTTGATTCTAATTAGTGAATAGTAATGTGCGAAGCCAGAATAAGTTGTATCGATTACCTGAGGGAGCCTAGCCAGCTATTGGTCACAGGGGTCAGTGGAGTAAATAAATCCATCTTTGGGACTAGTAGGTGCCCTGCCATGAATGAGTAACTGTAGTCTATCACATGATCTCTTGATAATATTTGCATTAATGGTTAGTGCGAAGCCAGTGTAGAATGGCTATAGAGTGATAGTTCAAGTGGGGAACATGGAGAGGGTAGCAGGGACTAGTGTATATGGAGACTGGGACACTATAGGACTGGGTAAATAGGCTAGAGCGTAATGCAGTCACTGTTGATAGATGGCTAAAGTCGTAGAGTAGAACAGATAAGGGCCAAACAACTGTGGGGTGCTCCGTCAAGTCTACCCCGTCAGCTCATATGAATGCTATCTCTGGTAATTGAACATACTAGTATAATTGTTAACTATATAAGGTACTGCTCGATTACATTGTTATGTCTAGCCTCAACTCCTATGTGCAACACATTATCTTGGTGGACTACGCTCATTCCTGTCCAATCAGTCTAGTCTATTGGCTGTTGTACATGTTGCTACCTATGCCTCAAGTATGATGGACCCTTCGAAGCCCACTGTACCGCCACCTAGTTCATACTCTGTTATATACCTTATATTGGTCTAAATTACCCCTTCTACTATAGATAATAAGCTAACTTGTGTTCTGAATACTAAGCTGCTTAGTGGTACCCGATTAGCCAATTAACTGCTAGTACTGCTAGTCCCTCTTGACCTCCCTACCATCTTATAAGATTGCAATCCTTTAAATTTAGCAACAAGATCTACTTCATATAGTGGCCACCTGTGTACAGAGTAATGTAAGTAACCAGAAGGTGATAGGTGAGCATCCTGATAGTGTAGGGTCTGTTCGGGATAAGGATATTCCACTTGGTAGGGTGCTTATGTTTAGTGAAAGGACAGGTAGAGTGGAGGTAATGGATAGAGATGAATGACAGGCTCAGTGTAAGTAAACAGACAGGCCTAGATTAAAGCAAGTAGGTTGCATAGACAGATTTAGTAGTATAAGTATTCAGTGTGACAGTAGACAGGATAGGGAGGTACCCGATCAAAATTGAATCATCAAGCTTCCACTTTTGCTGAATGGTTGTACTATAGGTATTGGATACGAGACCTGATTGGTACGAGCCTCGATTGATGGATAGTGCCAGCCTAGTTTAGTTATAAGTGCCCACACTCATATATAGCAGGTAATGATCAATACTCCAGATTGAAGGTAGAGCCTGTAATTGAGTTGTCCTAGAGTAAATACAGGTGTTGTGATACTCGATGTGCTACTATGCAAGCTATAGTTTATACAGACTTAGGTACGGTTAGCACTATGTTATATTCCATGATCAACTGGTACAGGTACTAAACACTAGAGTCACGACCGATTGCTTAGGTATTCAATACTAGATTGACGACCAACTAGACAGAGCTATATGCATTCTAAGTACGATAGTCAGTGATAGAACCTCTATTGTGAAGGGATGCACCAGGTATGACATTGAGTGCACCAGCAAATAGAGCGCTACTATAAGATTTATTGGATACCCTGGCACCTTTAGACAAAGAGGGCTACCATACAGTACTCTATACAGTCTCACCATACAATACCTTCAACAGTCCTACCATATGGTTCCTAGAATAGACTAGTCTTTAGGCAAGGTTGCTACAAATTAGAAAGAGTCAATTCCTGTGGTCTATAGTGGAATGTGGTGGGCAACCAAGTCTAATTGGTGGCTGTATCGAGTAACAGATTATACTGCGTGGCCATCCCCTAGAGTGAGACCTACCTAGACAGGTTCGACCAGGTTAGTTGCCTCATACTTACAACAGAGTAGCTCTTATAATCAGGCAGTCTAAGCAATCAACAGGTGGGTACGTACTACCTATAATTACTTGCATGCTTCTACGTTATATAGCCATACCTTCAACAGTCTTCTTGTGGTCAAATGGCTGACAGGTGAGCAGATCCACCATACCATACTGACCGGGGCAATGTCAAAGCAGGGTAACAATCCTAGTGGTCCCTCCTAGTGGCTTAATCACTATTGACTCTGCCTAATGACTAATATCAGCGTACTAAATATACCGAGTATCGATACCCTAGTAATTACTGACCTCACTTGCAGCATTTAATTAAGAACTATCCCTTGTATACTTGGAAGATTAGGTCTCTTGACTGTACTGAGGTTGGCTAATCAAGATGATGGGTGGCTATATCGTTGATGTACTAGGGTCCAGTTTCTAACCTGCTAAGGGTCTCCATTGTTGCTAAGGGGAGTGGGTGGTGAAACACTGGTTATGTGGTACTCCCCGGAAGTATGGACTTGGTAGTGGTTACCTTGTGATATGTGGTACTTTGTGATAGAGGACAGGGGAGGCATCAACCTAGAACCATCAGCTGTATGAAGTAATGAAGGGATACTTACTCCGTCAACTCCAGAGCCATCCTGTGTGATAGAGGTGTACTTCTAGGCTTACAAGACTTATTGGTAATTACTTAGGTATGGTACCCAAGGATTAAGCATACGGTACTGGACTCTATCTAATAACTTGGTACTGAAACAATGGCTATACTCAGGCTCGATTGGGCTTATTACCATCTGCAGTTTGTGGCTAATGTATCTAATCAGAAGATGTGAAACAAGGGGTAACCTACTAGCTGGTGATGGAATATCGTCTGGTGGCCCTATAACCCTTTGGAGTGGTGGTGAAAGAATGCCTATTTATGGATGAGTGGTAGCTTGATGATTCAATTTAATGCGGGTTCCACTATCTTAGGGGCTCTGTGCAGACTGTGTATAAGCAAACCTTATGAATGGCTTGGTACCTATGATATCAGGGGCAAACTTACCTCATGATTGCCTTCTATCCGATAGTTTAGCTATTCACTACAGATAGTTTCGCTATTCACTACAGATGATCATCAGGCCCTTCGTTTAAGTAATAATCGAGATAACCATTGCTTATACATAGGCCTACTCTCACAGTAAATACTCTGATTGTTAATGTACAACACATACGCCTTGTTTCGTTATGCACTCCCTAGTGAAATATTATGAGAGATGAAGATACCACCTAGTCAACCTGAGTACCCTAGATCTAATCATTGTTTCACCCGCATAATTCACCTAGTCCTTGTAGTAATCATCCAAAGCAGAGCGCTGTCTATATAGTTTCGCTACCCACTTACTATGTAAATCCTATGAGGTGTGGTAACAATATGATAAACTGGACGCTCTAAGCTAACTCATTGTTTCTCTACTCACTCCCATTGGATTAGGGGTCGAACATGAGGACGGGCATAAAAGTTGATGTAGGTACTAAATAATCTTACAAGTTAGATACTGTGACAAGTGGGTATGATGCTAATAGAGATAGCGTATATCTGTAACCAAGAAGTGTACCAGGGAGACAGGTAGCAGGCAGAGGTAGCGGAAAGGTACAGGCAGAGATCGCGAGTAGGTGGCTAATCAAACCACTAAATTGCCAGGGTTCCATAGTGTATAAAGCCATACCATTACAATAGAGATTCAGTAGTTATATAATTCAAGTGGTCATAGAGGAACAGGGCTGGCAGAGGATAGGAAGGTCTGTCATAGTAATCACTTAGCTCTCCTTATCATAAGCAGTAGCCTCTACCTATCATGCTTCCAACTCCGGGCTAATGGGTGCAGTTTATTGTAGGGTAACAAGCCAATGCTATAGAATGGGAGGGTGCAAGAGTGAACGGTACAGATAGACTCTCGTATGACCCTACTCACATAGTATTCCCAACTAATCTAGTGTAAGAACTACAATACTGTTTAAACTGTACGAATGTCCAATGTAGCGTCCTCCATATTATTATGTCCAATGTAGTCTAATCATTGATACCAGCCAACACAGGATACCAGCCAACACAGGATACCGCAGCTGTTCCTAGTAAGAATGCTGTCTATTTAGTGAGTAGCTTATAATAAAGTAATGCGAAGCCAGATGCAATAGATTGTAGGTGATAGCATGGCGCCAGTGCTAGCCTGGTTAAGTCCAACAGGTCACCCTTACTCTCACGTACCTCTTACTTATAAATTATGTGGAGAATGGCAAGATTATACTGTTTACTATAGGTTCCTTGATTAAGTTCAATGAATCAGTGATTAGAAGCAGCAGAGGTATCCATCAAGCATATTGGGAGTACCTGAATCTGTGAGTGGCAGAGAGATACCTGAATCTGTGAGTAATCTCCTATAGTATCATGCACTATCATTAGCATACAGTACCAATCTTTATGTGACCTGAAGAGCCTAGTCAAACGATCCATCAGCTAGTACTGTTAGCATGGAGACTGGACTAGAAAGAAATAGTAGTAGTCTACTGGATATAAACTGAATGTATAGTAGATTGCTATCAAATCTCTTATCAACATGGGTAGCCAAGTGAAGGTACTGTAGGGATGTCCATCAATCTTAGTGGCATCTGAATGAATCAATTACCATCACACTACTATACCCCGATCAATCAAAGCGGGCAGTGTATCTGAATAGATGTATCCAAATAGTAAATGGAGTAACTTAGGTATACCCAGAGAGGTAAGTAAGCTACTTATGGTGATGGAAGCTATGTTAGATAAGCATCAGGTGGACAAGTAAGATGCAGGCGGGTAAGTGGGAGGCAATCTAATACTACGGATCCTACCCCGTTTACTGTTCTATTCACTTAGGTCACCGGACCCTAGCCATGCAACCCTGACACTGATTAGACAACGATACAAGGGCACAAATCTTATATCTAACTCATGATCCAATCGAACATTGTACCCTGCACCATCATACAAACAGTATTACTACTAATTATTCTATGATCCCAGAGACTAGCCCAGCATCCACACCTCCATCCTAGCATACCCTCCCCACCTAGAGCTACGTAGATCAATTTAGGCAACCAGGTCGTACCAATCATATGGAAGTACAACAGGCTTAGATAAAGATTCATACTACACTGGTACTGGTTACTATAGCACAGGAGGCAAGTGTGACAAGAGGTAAGATCCTCAGCTACTTTTAGTAATGTAAGGTTACCATTGATAGAGCTACAGGTGAGGGCCCCATACAGATAGGTAATAATCTAGTACAGTTGATTATGTGATAGGGCAAAGAATCTTATGTGGAAGCATGGGACCCCGAGGCAAGCCAGGGACCTCTTACTCTCTATTAACCGTACGCACTGGTAGCCCCTGAGCACCTTAGACCCTGATCAATACTACAGTAAGCCTCGTCATGTTCATTTTAGCTATTCACCATAGGAAACAGGTACCATAGCTCATTCCATTGCACACAGTTCTTTAGATTTACTACCAGCTTACACTAGAGTTAGCTACCTTAGCTATAGCACCACTTAATTTATTATAACACAATCAGGTGATGTACCAAGGAGACCTACAAGCAGAGACCCTCATAGTATAGTAGTGTATACCTGGACCTTACTAAGTATTTGATACAATTATACATGAATACTACCTTATCTTAGGGCTACCTGACCTGCTAAATCTTGGAGTGGGTACCATGCTTATTGAGGGGGTTAAGTACACTATGAGGTTAGCCTACAATGAGACCTACAAGCAGAGACCCAACATTGTGAGTAGACTAGACACTTATTTGATGCAGATACCCTCCCGCACCCTAGTACACACGGGCTAATTATAGGTAGATCCAGCATTGAACAAGGTAACAATTCACTTTATAGTCTCGATGCAGCCTCAATCAAGTGACCTAGGACTAGCCATCATTCTAGTGAGATAGAGCCAAAGGTTATTGCAGTAGACATGACTAAATCTTATAGGGAGACTGGGACACAGACAGGCAAGAGGCTACGACCTACTAGATTTAAGGTTTAGCTTTGATGATTGTCTATAGGAGCTGCCGGAGACAGGGGTACCTCAGGTTAACTACCTAAGCATAGAACCTTATCCGTACTACTGATCGGCATTATTCTAACTCATATAGCTACTCAGTAATTCCATTCATGATCACACGATACCTTAAACTACTTTGGTAATCCATGCATTTGTATATAGAGTTATGGTAACTAATAGGCACTAGCTATGATACTAAGACAAGCCAGCGTTAACTACATGTTTAGACTTGAACCTTTATACTAGAAGCAAGGGAACCCCATTGCTATTAGGTGGACCCCTGGCACCTAGAGATAGATGGAACAATTCTTTAGATTATAAGCAGAGACATAGCTCCTTCCATATAGTATACTGTGGGGAACCCTTAGGCACTCGGGTAAATCTTAGGCTAGACCAACGGGAGTGTGACGGGAAATCGATACATTGGTTTAAGGTGCCACCCCCTTCTCAAGTAGTCCCACAATTCACCGGTAGGATTAGCCTCCATCCTCTAACATACCTGATCATGACTCGCAACCTATAGTGACATGGGCAACTATCGTAGGTAAGCTAGACCCATTCCTAGTGACATTCTAGTCAGTATTACTGCCTCCACTCTAAGGATACGGCGGTACTTAATATGGCAGGCTACAGGTTCCAGATTGAACAAGTTGATTACCAGAGATTATTGTAGTATTCCAGATTATAGAGAAGTGATAGAGGCACAGGAGTAAGCATATTCAAAGAGGTACGCCTAGTCTTAGAACAGTGTAGGTAAATATGACAGGGATACCTGCTACTAATCAGACTATCAACCTCCAGCACAGTTCTGTATAGCTGACATAGACCAGTCCAGCATGTGATAGAACCAATTAGACTACCCTAGGACTATAGACCGGGGGGCAACTCATTAAGACTCTGCAACTTATCTCGAGTAAACATTGTACCAAATTGTATAGCCAACCATGTGATACTCTAGGACTGGTGAATAACTCAGGATACCAACTCATGTTATAGAATCAGATCCAGTTACTACTGATAGGCAATGGTCCACAGGAACAGTAGAGGAGGCACCCGGGACCCAACCCAAGATACACTACCATCCTCGGCAGCTCACCCACTCCCCTGGCTTCGCACTAATTAATCTGTCTTTGTCACCTATACTCAATGATCACTCTACCTTCTATTAGATTGTACTAGATTGTCATGGATTGGACTATAATATTATGGATTGTACTATATCATGCTACGACCTACGATCCAACCTGCTCTTGCCTACTCACGTTCCACAGGCTCTCCTTAGTTACTGATGCACGGTCTATTTCATGGTACCTCACCTTGGATACTGATGCAAGGGTCTATGTCCTGTTTAGATTAGCCACCTTACTATACAATTGTGACCTCCACACCAATCAAACACGAATCATTTCAGGACCAGCATAGAATGTGCAATGGTTATATAGAGAATAGGCACTCTACTTAAATTACAATGATCTACCAGACAAAGGTACTCTACCTTGAGTTATAGGCACCCACTAGACCATAGGTACGTCCTATCCATTAAGCAAACAGCCATCCGACTAGACTGGTGCCACCTTGGATAAACTTAACCTAGACTGGTGCTACCTCGAATAAACTTAGCTTGGACTGTACCAGCATCCTATCAATGTCATCCTAATCCATTCCACCCAAATCAATTTCATTCAACCAATTGCATCTTCTACCAGTTTGTCTAATGATTAAACCTACCTGCCAGTGAACCTATTTACCACTTCAATCCAGCCTTACCCAATAATCCTTGGGCTGCCTTATGTAAGTAACGTACCAAATTAGATAGAAGGGGAGGAGCGACTGGGTGTCTACGTAGCCTGGTGAGGATCGCTATTGCCTTTGGAAGGATAAGTAGTCTAACTCCTATGAGATGCAAGCAAATTCATTCATTAGTGTCTAAATAGAGCTGACAGGGCTACCTTAACAGATTGACTACTGCTTAGGCTATATCGGTCATTTATCTATGGGCTACCTCCCTATTGATACCTATTCTACTAAATCCAGAGTTCTAATATGGCCACTAGACGTATACATTGGAACCGGCTCAGTCATGAGTAGCGTCTACACAATCATAAGTTAGACTAACAGTAGCATCCACACAATTGTGAATTAGACTAACACTAGTACCAGACAATCATGAGTTAAACTAACAATAGTAGCCTACTCCCTTTGCTTATCCAGCATGGTCAGCTTCCATTGGTTAGTGCGAAGCCATAATATGCAACAATGGATACCAATAGCAGCCCCAGTTCCCTTATACTGTGTCCCATCGGAATACACAATGCATCAAGTTCCAACATAGATAGCCTGGCCAACCATCTCTATGATACCTTTTACTTAAGCTCATTGCACGCTATAACCACCTGTACTTCATCAGTGTTACACTATTGCACCCAAGCTATAATTGATTGGTTAGAGCCAGATTTACACTAGGTCACAACAGCCACATAATATTGAACCCACTGGTCCTCCGGGTTACTGCATTAGGTAACCAAGTCCTCATAGGGTAATAAGTAGCCTTTGGGTGAGTTGGACCTGTATAGCTAGGACTAAGGTGTGTTAGTTAACAGAGATATAGAGCTGTGACTGATATATAGGGCTGTTTACTGAATTTATCCTGTCAGCACTCCAACCTAGAATGAGTATCTATAATATCAGCCAGTACAATTATTATTACTGTACTCCTATTGCCTAGGCACCATACTAAATCCATGACCCAACCAGATGTACATGGCAACCCCTGATAGTACCAGAATCATAGAGCATAGGTGAGAGCTATAACTGGCAATCATTGGTAGAGACTATGGGTAACATAAGATAATTACCTCCGATCTTGTAGCACCTGCTAGAACAATTAATTGTGCCTACCTCCCATAATTTAACCATTTACCTCGTGTACTAGTCTACCACCTGTCGTTACTCACTTGATTTACATGAATGATTTCCCATCACAGACGTCCTTGCCTTAAACCAGAGCGTCCGACACTGATGATGCCGATCTCGTATGTTCGATTAAGCTAGCAACATGACTGTATTCACCAAGTCCACAACCTACCAGCAGGGGTCTATACTCAACTTCATTCTACAACCCCACCCCGTACGACACCTGTGTTGCAACAGACTTCCTATGCTACCTGTAATAGTCTAATAATCCATTGGTTTCCTATGCCACCTGTAATATTGGATAGCTTCAATACTAATAGAATACTGACATCAGGTACGACATTTGGTTACAATAAGCAAGGCAGAGTATGCTAGATATGGTTTCGCACATTGATCCCTTGGGTTATCGTGTAGTAAGCTGGAGTCACTAACGTCATAGCCATCAGGGTACTATCTCTCACTTAGGTCGACACAGACTCTATACAAGATTTGGGTACCATAGACAGCTATTCATATGTACATTACTTGAGTGGGGTCACATTACTTTAATTGGGTCACCTTGCTCTATTACATGGGTTTACTGATTGTAGGAATAGCCGGGTCCAAGGGTATAAACCTGTATGTCAGGGTGATCACAAAGTCTAAGTACAAGCAGAGAGTAACTTGTAGCTAACTGTGTCTCTATACAGCCAATATTAGTGATGGATACCTGAATAAGCTGGGGTAAGTAACCACTGATGGCCTACAGCTCTAGGTATGAAGGAACTATTGGTGTTGTACCTCAGGTAATATGGACAGGTCGAGCTAAGTCATGGGTGGACCACAATTGAGACTACCTGATGGACTAAACTTACAGGTACCAGAGTAGATCAGTTACAAGAGGCCTACATAGGTAATGTGACCTATCGATTAATCTTAGCAAGTTGAGCTGCCTTAGTATCATATGCCCCCTGATTCTATGCCTACACCCTATCTTACAATAAGCTAACTTCTACATACTATCAAAGGTACCTACGAAATAAATTCAATTCCTACAGCCACAATTTAACATAGTATCAACTGTACTTGATTTGACAGAGTAAATGTCATGACTACGGCCAATCAGTCTGTACTGGTGACCCTCTGTCTGCAATGCTAAGCTAGTAATATCGATGGTAAGATTGACTACTGCTAGAATACTGTTAGAGTCTAGTGGCTACCTGATAGCTATAATGCTCTATGAGTTTAGTCTAATTAATACTTGTATGTCCTTGATTGTACAGTCTGCCCTGATCTTGCCTCCCCTCCTGATATGCATGGACCACAGGTAGCGGGTAGTGATTGTTTACTAAGATACTGGTATTTGGTACCTAAGTTGAGTGTGGTCTAGCAAGTATAGTGAAAAGCCAGGTGACAAGTACCCAGCCTCGTACAGCAGATCAGTTAATATTGAATGAGGTCGTTAACAGATACTTAGTAGGAGTTTGTTATAAGGTGGAAGGAGGTCCCATTGATAGGAGTACTTAGGGTCCACCAACTTGCTAGATCAGATAATACTTAGTAGCCATACCCGGCCCACCATCAGGCAACCACCCACCTCTACACAAGGTCAACAGCTAGGATCGATACAAATCTAGTTTAAGGTAACGAGTCTGTCATACCTCACCTGCCACCTGAACATAGTGGACAATACATTGCAACCTAGGCGGTAATGGATCAAGACGTGGTACCTAGACAATAATGTGGACTGCTGTATATACTTAGAATCAGGTTCGATCAATAACTTATGAAGCTCCATCACATATCCTGGGGTGAACTAACATGTATAACTGTTCCTAAATATTTATGGTAATTCTATTGCAGTTGCCTGACCTATTTGTATGAATGGCTACCTAAGAGATGTAGTACAGTTCTATTGAGAGGGACTAGTATAAACTCAGGCTGTTGGCGTCTCCCTGTAGCTAAGTAGAATGGATTGTCTAATTGGCAAGATGGCTTATAATAGCAGGGGGAGCCTAGATTGTAGTGGGTAGAATGGTACCAGTTATAGATTGATTTTACCTAACTACTAGCTGTCATACGGTCTCTTACACTCATCTGTCGCTATTGTCATGCTATCTGTGTCCCTAGTCCCTCACCTGTCACGTAATATCCTGTATTGTTATAGCTATACTTAATTGCTACTACTCTGGGTATACTACCAAAGTATAAGGTGGTTCGTATCTCTCATTCAACTCACATAGCTAAGGGTACACTATTACATGGAGAGTGGGGTACATTATAGTCTGGGTCGCAAAGTCTAATAGATGTAGCAATAGGTGACCTGGTTAGACTAAAGTTACTAGTAAGTAGGCACAAATTGAATTCTATGATAGTATGTTGAATGTGGGATCAAGGTAGACTTAGTAGCTGGTGTTGCTAATGGTGACAGGTGAGAGGCTACAGGGGCCTAGTGGTAGCTAGGGCTGCTATGGGTGGCTAATACAAACAGGTGGTCAAATTAATGGATGGCTAGACCCAGTAGATCAGCGTGGTTTGTCATAACTAGCCAATTCAGTCATCAGTAGTTGTAACCTTTGATAGCTCCTTCTAACCACTTCACTGCAGGGATCCTATCAATTTAACAGACATTACATAATTATATCAGGAGTCTAACCTTACAACAGCCACATGGTAGCATGTGACCCCACTGGCCTCCCTTACCATTAGCTAGTGGTTGCCTATACAACTGTACCAATTGAGTATCTAAACTTGACCATCTATTAATCCTTGTACTGTTCTACCTAAGCATCCCCTGACACACTCAGCTGACACCTGGCTTTGCACTACACTGTTCCCACCGATTGATCTCCATTAGTACCCAGGCTCCACTCAGTCTACAGGCTCAATTCAGTACCCAGGCTCCACATAGAACATTAGTTACTGTTGGGTCAGTCAATCTTAATTATTGTCAGGATTACTATAGAGGCTGGAAGCAATTAGGTTTGCAACTCACTATATACTCTGAGGGTAACTTGTGCTGATGGGTCCAATTTATGATGTTTAGGATACCTATGCTAACTGAGGTGCCCCTAGTTCTCTTCTATACCAGTGCTAAATCAAGCATGTAACTTATCTAATGAGACAGATCCACAGTAAATCTAATGTCTGCCAACTAGTAGTCCCTTGTGACAATGGGAGTTAACCAATTGATGCAGGCTACCGGGTCGATACATAGTGACAGCAACATAATAAGGAAATCGGTACAAATGGAATTTAGTTATATAAAGTTACAATCCTTCATAGATCATCTGGTACCCCCTCGACTCTAGCTATAACAGGTAAATATAGTAAGGTAAGATTTGTGGTAAGCTCTGGGTAGCTAAGTGGTTGCCATACTACTGGAAAGGGTAGGTGTACTGTGATCCTGTGGGGAGTGCTATGCCAGTTAGTCTAATTAATGTACCAATAGGAGGCAACTGTGACCGACATATCAGCTTAGGACAGAGAGTGAAGGTAACCTAAGTTTATCCATAGTAGAGCCAACAGTATCCAGACCCGATCCTGCTAGATTGCCGGGTACCTTGTGTGGGTAGCCTTACATTTGGTGTAGTGGTATAGAATGTGGTCTAATTGATGGACCAGTACTATAATTACTGAACCTAATCTTTACAGGGTTTGCAGGGTGACTGTACGGCTTCATTACATTTGAGTAGATACAGTGATTATGAGGATGCTATGGATACTGGGTAGGGACGAGGTACCATTGTATTATGCAATTGGACAGTCATTACTCTAACATTGGTCATTATATTCAATTTGCTACGTTATTATAATCAGATGGCTACCCTGCAACCTAGGTACTACTGCCTTGCGATATAGTCTAGGTACCACCACATGGCTATACTGTGGCAGGGCTACAAGTGTTGGCTTCGCACAATAAGTACAGGTGACCCTAACGCATTGATTGACGATACTCTGATAGAGAGGTGCCAGTATGATTAGAGGGGTGTTGTACCAAATGCTAGATATTACATGAGTATCCTTGGAACTACTTTACGTGATGATCAGCTATAATGTTGGCACTTTAGATAGGAATGTTGGTGACAGTCTCATGGGATAGAATGCTATAGTATCGTGAGTAAATACTTAGTAATAAACAGTGTATCCTGTGACATAGGCTAATCGTACAGTTTGTTATACCTAGTTATAATTGGATTGCTAAGTAGGGTCATCAGGGGATTTGTTTAAATAAGAGACCAATCGATAGCTCACTACCCCCGAGAGAGTAAGTTACATTAATTATGGTAGCATGCTGGACCAATACGTGGGATCCTATCGTAGAGTCTGCATAGGAGGGTGAACTGACTATTGTGTTGATGGGACATAGAGTAAGGTCAGTGTGCCATGCTAGTCTATCCAGAACACTCTATACAAACTATTTCATTTAGGGGTCAGTATTACGTTAGCTAACCTATAGTAAGTACCATGTTATCCATTAAATCTAGTGGGACCAACACAGGAGCTGGTATGAACTCATGTAGCACTGTACCCACCTATGTCACACTGTATCCATCTAGACTGGTGCATAGACTAGAGTAGCTAGGTTGACCCTAATGAACCCTAATTATTATTTCCCATCACGTAACCTGCTCACCAGTACAATCGGGCTATAGCTTAGGTTCTAGAGTACCTGTGACTTGGACTGTACCCGTGACCTGTTTATCCTGGTGCTGATCTAGAAAGAGTCTATGGTGTACTAAGCCTGGAATTAGCAGGTGCTATAAGTTATCTGGTTTGATTATAATAGTTGGACTGTACAGTAGGGGAGGTCGTATGGATCAATAGAAGGAATCGTTAAGTCTAGATATAACGTGTTGCCTAATAAAGATATGATGTACCCTCAGGATATCCATGTACCATTAGCATAAACCAAGTCAATCTGTAGAAATATTGGAATGTTACCCTGGATCCGTACTGTGGCTTGATTCCCTATCAATTATATGCTTCCATCCTGCAATGTTGTACCCATGGTTGAGTGATCAGTATGGTACTATGGGTTCTATACAATAATATGTTAGCATGCCATCTTTGGGAGCCGTAGGCGAGGGTGCAGGTATCATTGGGCCAGTCTGTTAATAGAGAGTACCTTATTACTTATCTGGACGACTAATTATATAGAGTGCACTGTTGCCATGAGACTTTAGTGGAAGATTGACGTTGACCTGGATCATGCCTGGTGTAATGTTGGTCCCATGCTGCCCTACCAAAGCCTGCAGCTAAACTAGGATGTCGAGTTAGAAATAAGTTCGTTATCTGCTACCATGTTGGTCCACATTATGTAGGAGTCTCCCTGTAGCTGTAGAGTCCATGTTACCAATAGATTAGTATAAATTGAGACTAAATAGAGTATTGGCTTAGCACCTAGGTCGTACTGTGGTTGGAATGGAGGCTATAGTGATGCAGGGTAAACTTATGACTGGGTACCAAAGTAAAGGAGCAACAGCTGTAGTGGGCAGCGGGTCTAACATAATCTGTGTAAAGTGTATGATCATGGTTGGTCTAATCAGTGCCTAGGGTCTCATCTATCTAAGTTACCCCCTTTCTCATTTGATGGAACCCTTCTATATTGGTTAGTCTGTCGCTGGTCTTGGATACAGGTTGGAATACTAGCATAGTTCTATTGTAGGAACCCAGTATCGATCAACAGTAGGGAGGGACCACTTCAATCTTGGGGCTGATCTATAATGAATCCATCCTGCCACCTAGTATATCCCACGATTCCCATGTACCATTGTATACACTGTCCCCTATTCTGTCCCTGGTAGTGCAGTTGATTAACTAATGGGACAATTCTTAGTACAGCCAACCTAAGCTTAATGTAAGGGCTACACAGTTAAAGTTAACAGTACAAGTTGATAGAGAATAGAATCAAGGATAGCACAGTAAGTATATAAGATGGTGCGTAGCCAGTCAAGTAGAGAGAGCTGGTGTAAGGACAACAAGGATCACCAGTACAGGCTCATAGGATAATGTAGAACATAGGTAACTAGAGTTGAGTGCAGTAATTGAAGTATAGATTGTTAGAGCAGGTACGTTGGCAGTATATATTGGTTATAACAGGGACATTTGTACTTAGCAGGCATAGAGAGATCTAAGCAGGAACCATGGCTACCTCAGACCCCCTGCACCTCTAGAGTTATAACGATCTTCACATGTTTCATACCATTACCTAGTAAAGACAAACGATCTACCCTGGCTACTCATTACTAACAGCAGGTAACCAGTTGCTCACTTCAGGTACAACCTCCTTTATTGCTCCCATCAACACAATAGTCACTTCTAACTCACAATTAGTCTGTCGCATATAACCAATCTGCATGTAGTAACAAGTACAATGGGTCTGTAGGTTCTAAATAGACAATGTTGCTCTACCTAGCTTATAACATGGAGGTATCTTGATAGCTTATTAATGCTAAAGTGGTCTAAATATTCTACTGTACTGGACTGAATCATGATATGCCCTACGCTACTATAAATTAATGTCGATCACATGAGGATTAGGGGGCACTAGTGGTAAAATGGTATGCGACAGCTTATTGAAAGACTACACGGTAATCAAGGTCATTGTTGCCTATTGTGTAACGAGATAGCATTGTTGTAATACTCTATAAATTGATTGGATATTCTGTGCCTTAGTATGCCAGGGGTGATGTGGACCTTCTTACACTAATTCATGGATTAATTGGATAAACTGGTACTCGTACAAATACTGTGTTGCATGGACATTATTCTGATTGTATACTGATTATGGGTGAGGATTAACTACTTATACGTGGTACACTACTATTTGTGATTACATGCATTGATGGTTACTGGTCTATACACTAGCTTACACTACAATGTCACGACAATACACAGCAATCCTATGGCATTGGTGATACAAGTTGAACGCTATAGTTAGACAATCATACATGCATTATGGCTGATAGGTTGGACATAGTTGCGATCCATATTTCCTGTTACCCCGCAGCTGTAGAGTGACTCGAGAAGAAATATTAACGTGGTATAGAACGAGTACGGGTCCAAACAAGAAATAAAACTTGCCCATGGTCTAAGACGTGGTTGGTAGTACACCGTAAAATCTAAGCCTAATTAGCCTGTACAGCTGATGCCAGGGCATGAGTAATTAGAATCAAACGTAAAGCTAATTCAGTATACTAGGGTAAATCTAAATGAATTGTGTAATTAGTGAATAGTTATCAATCGGTACAGTTCTCATAGAGAGAAGCTGGTGTACCAAATAGCCAAGGACCTTCTCCGTGACCTGTTTCAGGTGGCGGTCAATTGCCAGCGGTCCGTGATGAGTTGGGCGAGAGATACCATAGTGAGTATTCTTAAGACCGCCCAGTTTCTGAACAAAGCAGTTCGTTTATAGCCGTAATGACCTATGATTTGCCGTCACACTAGCTTTAGGTTATTGTAACCATAATTATTGGGTAGAGGCCTAGTGATTAGGGTGGATGCATAAGGGTGGTGGGTACTAGCCTCCTCACGAGATGGGGTCTCGATCTAGTGTAAGATTGGCATGCCACCTTAGTCTGTTGGTAGTGTACTCTGCTTAAGCTATAGAAGATTGGGCCTTACTTGTAGCTGGGATGTATTCTGTCGGTACACTTGATGGTCTAACCTTGATTAGCTAGTAGGGGTAAGTAGAGTAAATGGAACTCGTGAAAGCTAGAATAAGTAGAGTGCTTAGAATGGAATTTATAGCTTAGCACAATGATCGGGGTACTCTAATAAGTAGCTAGGTCACCTGTTTGCAATAGATAGAATCAGTGTATGAGTTGGCGGGGTAAGTAAATGATGGGTATGGCTACTCTCATCTGTGGTTACAATTGAATCTCTAAGAGTGCACCAGTATACTAGAGTGGGTATAACAAATTGAAGGTAGAATGCTAATAAAGATCTTGTATCTACATCATGCTTGTTACTATAGGATAGCTTACTATGAACCTGGCCACCAACTGATTGGAGAGGTTAGACCGGTTAGTTTACTGATCCTGGTCCATCGGGTGTCTCGGGTCACATGAGTTAAATATAAGATTTGTTAGCTATCAAATGAGTCTATGCATCAATACAGTAAGTGTCCCTGTAGTCCTATGCCTGCTGGTGCCATTGGGTCACTAGATACCGAGTCTGTTGGTAGTGTAAACTGGGTCTCTCATAGGGTAGCAGGTTGCCATTATGTGAGGATGCACGTTAACATTTTGGGTAAAGTGTAGGCATGGGGTAGCGATATCAATGTACTACCAGTAACTTAGCTTGGTGACTGGACTCTTGTAACATAACACCTGATCGGTTACCTATGATTGGTTTGTACAGATGGATCCTGGCTCACCACTCTGCCACTAGTCACACTTATGATACCATACTTCCTCTAGCTCAGCATACTCCACCCTATATACACCCTTACATGCATCTCTTAGTACTACTGGTCTAATCTCTAACTATATTGATCTAACTTACAAGATTCAAGAGCTGGCTTCACATACCTTAATGTACCCGGTGTTCGTGCCAGGGGACCGATTGATACAGTTAGGCCTGAATGATAATCTAGTTGGATACACAGTCACAATAGTTAGCCTGTTGATTGGTTAGGAATCATGAACCTTCGTACCTAAATGTTGGTTGTGTGGCTCTAGATCAATGGATCGCCTGTCATACTAAAGAATAGGTTACCGCAGCATCTGGTATTGAATGGTACCTTGGATCATCATAAGTATAACTGTTTACTGTAGAATAGGTGAGTAAGAATAAGACTATGTAGTAAGGGTAGAGGTACTATAAGGATCAGGCGTGTCAGTGGTACCCTAGATAGCATAGGATTGTATAACTTGGTGGACATACCTGGACATGGGAGACTGAGACAATCATAGAACAATCATCTAAGGGACATTTGACCATGCATGTGAGGTAGGCACAGCAATGATACTGGTGCAATATCTCAGCATTGTTCGCCATTTAGTGCGAAGCCATGGATTGTAGGGTGTAGGGTACCAATGGAGGCATACTAGATAATATCTCGATTGATCCTACAGTATTATTACGATAACTAGCATTAGATCACATGTCACCTGACAGCCATTCACTGTATGAGTAATTGATAGGACTGACAGAGTAATGTGGTAGGTAACAGGGGTTAGCGATAGATTGATCCTTCCCATATGACCTCGGGTAACTAATGATGGCACAAACTTCAACGTACAGCCCCCGCAAGCCTCTCACTCTTAGGGTAGATAGTAAGATTATGTAGGTAGCATGGATGAGATAGGGAACAGTAAAGATACTACCTGTACCAATTGTATGTTGTAGGGTAAGGCAATAACAGGTCAACCTTTCACTGGTGCTCATAGGTGAGGTAGCAATCAGTGAGGCAGACAAAGACACGAGGTATTGATTAGGTAGCGATGTCATACTGATCACATAGTAGCCTATCCAATTATAGTATTGAATCACTCATAACCAAAGCCCCGACAAGCAAGTGTTATAGAAAGTACAACTAGGCAAGGGTAGCACGTTACCTCTTGGGCCTACGTACCATTGGAATTACTAAGGATGACCCTGAATAGACTCATTGAACGTTAGAATATTACAGGCACTTAGTGATAGATCTAGATGAGGCAGCCAAGATACTAACCCCACTATTGATCCAAGTCTTTACAATCCCTAGCCATATGGACCACTGGAGGTCATCGCAGTGTCTTAGGTCTCATTCTCAACTAGACTAATACAATTACTAACTAGTGTTATAGACAATCATCTAGGTTAATCAAGGTCTCATTGTAAGATTTAGCAGTGTAGTGCAGAGAGTACATGGCAATCGTTACTACAGAGGTAGAGCCGTTTGACTAGGTGGGTTATACTCAGGTTTTTACTAGGCCATAGAACGTCTATTGAGCTTAGATCAGATACTTCAACAGATTAAGTGGACAACAGTCAGATGGTTGGTCAGTCTTATCCTGTCTACCTATGCATAGAATCTCTATAGTGTCTTGTGACAGTCAGAGTAAGGCACCAGCGTCCCTGCTATGATAGCATTCCAGCGTATTTAGTGTAACAGTAGATTGGTACAGCCGACTAGACCTGTATACTAATCACTAGGTCACCATAACCTAACAATCCATCTACAAGGACTACATACATTCATATTCCACAGGTCCAAGTATAACATTCAAGTGTTCAACAGTCCCATGTACTAGGCAGGCAACAGATACCAGTGCAAAGCTACAGCAGATCATAGCATACCAGTGTACAAACTCAGTTTATTGTAGGTGTGGAGCTGATATTAGACTATCAAACAGAGTAGTTCAACAGAGATAGGGTAAATACTAAGTCTTCACTGCCAATCCATATCACTACAATGACTCCCACACGTAGACGCTCACAGGTCCTCACCCAGGTCACCCGTGGCACCATACGACTGATCTGTCCATAACTTATTGGTCCGCATGCTACGATTAGGGTACCAGCTATCCAGTTACCACTATACATGCATAGAACTTAGCCATGATCTAAGCTACTCTATCACCTCTATTAGCTACTTATTGACCAGGGGAACAGAGACACTAGTATGGGGGGCAGGTACAGGGTCACGATACTTAGCCATCCCACCTATCTTGATTAAACTCTCGATTAAACTCCATGACAACTCCTGCTAGTACAGGTAGCCCTAGTTAAGCAGCACAATCTGTCCTTCACTACTTCATACAGGACTTAGCATAGTTTAGTGTTATAAGTAATCGTACAGTCAGTTACCTACTCCACCTGGTCAAGTATGGGTAGCCTAAGATACTCACCCATCTCTCCCACTATTCCCACTAGATACAACTATTTAGCTACTTTAACAAACTGCCCTACTCAGTCTCACACTCGTTCTAACTGGTATGTAATGATAGACTTATGGATTACTAGAATCACCCATGGGGCAGTATACTGTACTAACTAGACAAGTATGGGATTGATTACCTAGAGAGACAGTCTTGGGTATGACATTGGTTCAGACAAGTGGGTGAGAGTAATAGGTACAGGTCACTAGAGTTATCCTTATACATGGACCCTTACCTTGACTTATCTGTGAACACTAGGCCCCCACGATTACCCTACCACAATAACTAGTATGTAAGGTTAGACATTTGTGGCATAGTACAATCAGGGTCAGTGGCTTATCCAACATTGTCAGTTACAATAGAACGTGTGAATACTTCTATCTTTTACCGACTAGCAATTATAACAGTACTCCCCTTCGTTTGCCAGACTTATGGGACTGTAGGTGCGAAGCCATTTGATATATCAGGACATTGGTGCTTAGGGAGGTGGTAGTAGATACTAACCTGGCCTAGCTACTAGTTTAGGATACAGGGAGCAGTGCGAAGTCAGATACGTACCCTACTTCACTCATACCATGTAGCCTGTGACCAATTGATTGAATGAATTATTGTGATAGATAAGTTAATCCAAACCATGATTAGAAGGACCTACATGTGTTGTTCAGTCTACTCTAACCAGCCTACACCACAGTATTCTGTATCACTTGCTATGTTTAACAGACTGCATTCTATTATGTTGGACCAGTAATCAGGTTATGTGAGTGATCCTGACTACCCGATCTAGTACATTGTTAGTGACTCCACTCCATCTCTATCGCATAGATCAATAGATTTAAGCTGACATAGGTTATGACACTCGGGTTAGCCATAGTATTCTGTGCTAGTTCACCTAATGTTTGTACAGTTCACTAATCAAAGATAACCATCCACCCTGAGATCAACAGAGTATAGCTAGTTAGATTGGGCCACACTCATCCCTATGGGTAGGTCAGACACCACGCTATATCCAGGATACCAATCAATGTCACTTTATACAACAAGAGTCATATAGTATTTCATTGTAGAGTACTAAGATAGGGTAGCAATGTAAGGAGAGGGACAGCAGAGTGCAATCGCTACGGTACAGAGAGCATGGTAAGGTAATGATAATTGAGGTGGCAATAGAATGATCCACCCTGAAGTTACCAGGTATCGAGACAGATTGTTGGTAAGTTACATGGCTACCTAGAGATGGCAGCTATATCCCTTCACCCGGTTATACAATCATTCCTACCAGTGTACTAGAGATCGTGTGAACTGATAGGGTAACCGATAGAGACGCTGATTGATCATGGGGTCACCGACACTGACTGATTGAGGGGGTCACCTTCAGATTATAACCTACCTACACCATCATAGGACAGTAACCTGACAGATAGCTAGAGTGTATAACCTGGCTTGTACCTGATTGTTACCTTCATCACTATCTACCGCAACATGACATCGATCACCTAACAGATTAGTGCAATGTTTGATATCAGATGCCTACTTGGTATTCTAATTAGACGTGGCTCATTGAGACAGTGCCACCCAGTCTACAGGTAGCATGGGCCAAGATACCCAGGTCTTACCTAGATGACAGCGTCTCACATGATTACCTTCACCCTCACAACTTCACTACACATTACTTTGGGTACACTGGAGAGGCTCCACTCCAAGATTAGGGTACGTGGTATGATCACATTGGTACTTTTCACTTAGGGTCCCTATACAATCTGAGTTTGTACCATGGCACTAGTTACTCGTGTTAGGAATGTACTCTAATTGCATACTTAATTATAATGATTCTCGAGATGGAGCTGTAGGTTAATTGGTCAGATGCCCATGTAGGTACGTTGGGTCAGGATTACATGGAGTAGCGAGGGTACAACGTATAGGACAGTTACAGGTATTCTATAGTCATGGCAGAAACAGGGACATATTATAGAAACTTAGGTGACTTTAGAATGATTCACCCTGTCAAGTTATTTAAGTTATTAGCTGAGTATGCTAGTAGGAATGAGGCACACTGAGCGTATTAGGTTACAACAACCTTAGTATACAGACTAGTTTAACAGACTTAATAAGCATACCATACCACAGTCAATAGGATCAATACTTAGGTAGTCACTCTAGATATACGATAGATGGAATATGTTACCACTGTCCCCAGGTTCACCCAACATTTAGATTGTTCAACACAGACAGTCCCCGCATCCCATTGCTATTATTAGGTACGCTATAGTTTAAGGGTGCATAGGGCTGATACATTCACTCAGTAGGCAGCCATCCACTCTAAGGTACGACAGGGAAAGAGATTCACCTGATCACCACAGCTTACATAGGCTTACATATGCATCCTCGTCCACTCATAAGAGAGCTAGATTAAGTGGTTACATACGTTAGACATTGTTCCCACCTCACCCTGTCTTCAGTTTACTAGACCAATCTTACCAGTCATAGGTACGTTACATTGGCTACACTATAGGGACCAGGCTAGTGCATGAGGTAATTCACTGTGCTCTGTTACCTAATCATATGGTCGTAATCCACCAAAGACAGCCCTACTATGTCAATGTACTAAGCTTATAGTAAGGATTTCCATCTGGACTATTCCACCTATCTTTAGCTCTTCATACTAAGTACAGTTACCATGCTAAGTCACAGGATCATTACAGTACTTCACAGGTTCCTGACTGGTACAGTGGAGAGAGTAAACAGGTATATTACACTCATGTATCACTTAGGTTTATAGTACAGCTACAAAGACAGCCATGCATACAAGGATAGTACAGTACGAGTATCACTTCCAGGTATGACAGTTGGACCTTATACTCAGATACCAGGCTACACTTACAGAGACATGGTGATCAGCCTAGACTCACGTATCTCTCATGGACAATGTGGCTAATCAAACAGTTATAAGATCAGCTTTTACCACCAGACCTACATGTTAGTACCTTGCTTGTAACCTTACACCTTCTCCATTATCTAGTCCAGCCAGATCCCACAATATAGTACTAATGTTGTATGTTAGATCATTGTTACTCATTAGCAAGGATTTATATACTAGTCTATACCCTATCTATTGATGGAACCCCATGATTGGTACTAGCCTTAGATTTGGTAACTGACTCTATTGGTACTATTAGTTTAATACCAGATAGTTAGTAGCCTATGATGATGGATATACTATGATTAATGGTGCGATGGAAGGAGACATTGGTTGTTAGGACAAGGCGTGTGTGCCTCCATCAATTCCAACCGGCTTCACTGCTGTACTCGGTCGCTCGCCAGGCTATTAAGACAGCTTCCATTTGTAGATCAAGTAGAGCATAGCCAGTTACCCTACCTCACAAGGATCCCCTCTAATCTTCATTACATACTACACTTCCCTTGATTCTAATTCAACAGACTATTAATTGATGGCCTAAACTGTTTGGCTTATCTAAACTCTGAGGATGACCTAAATCAATTTGATCCCCTATGTCTTTACTTAACATTAGTTTATACTGAATGCCAGAGATTAGACGCATACATTGGTACCTCTTACATTATGGCTACTACCAGTTTATTGTAAGTCTAGATGGGAAAGGTATGGCACAGATCTAGCTACCCTGGCTCTACAAGGTTGCATCATGTCTAATAGACTCCTGTATGACTTGTCTACTCGGTGTTTACCATAGCTTAGTACACTATTCACTGGAATAATATGACCTACATTTATACTAGGTTGCACCATTATTATACAACTCTACATGGACAATAAGGTACATACTTACAGAATAGACTAGGTTAGGAATGCTTCTACCTTAGAGGTGAATGCTATGTTAAGGTGGTACAGGTTGGATCGAGGTAGTGCTCCACTAGATAGACGTAGAGTACCCATATAGATTAGAGTACCTTCCATTATTATAACGATTAGATTGATTTTGTATACCAAAGAGATTCATGATACTCCATAGATATTGCTACCCTAGATGGAACCGTGTGACCTGTTAGTTTAAGACTACCTGACTTAGTTCAATGTATACCCTGATCAATTGGCTTTTACATGACCTAAAGTCGCCCGGGATAGCATCCTAATTGTGGTAGATTGTTAGTGATTAGATAGTGAAGGCTATAGTTATGCTAATTATGATAGATTGTTGCTGTATCGTGATAATTAATAGGATCCACTGTGACTAAGGTATAGCATGCTCCCTCTAGATAGTTTGGGGTTAAATGGAGATTAAGGGTACTTACTGACAAAGGATACAACTATGTACTTGTATCATATTGCACGCTATTACATGGTTACCGTCTGACCTTGGCTACTCTCTACTGGTAAAGGATATAGGCAGCCCGGCCACCTTAGGCACCCGGTCACATTATTCTCCTGATGCAAACTAAACTATCAGCTGTCCCTGTTCCACCAGGTACCCTAGACAGCCTGCATAAACTAATCGGTTGTCCACCATAGTAGGGAACAGGGTCTAGCACAGGAGGCAGAGGATCAAACAGATTCATTCACTTATAGAAGTAGGAGCCCAGTTACAGTAGGACCCGGCTAGCAAGGGAGTGTTAAGCAAACTCAGCTGATGGAGCTAGTCTAATTGATAGATGCCTCTAGTACGTCTTGTAGCATCATCTCTGGATAGATTCCTAGCAGCATAGTGAAAAATACCAGTGGCAGGAACATCGCCTATTCCTTAGCGGAGACGTCCGAAGTTACCACAGGCATGTATTTTGTAAATTCCCCATAGCTTATACTGTGCTACAGACGCAACATAAACGCTGGAACCATTACTACCGATAGCGCTGCCTAAATAGCTACGAATGGGTTCAGGTTAAAGGCACCAAGTAGAGATAGGAATTCCCCTGCGAAGCCAGATGTACCTGGTACTGCAGAGTTAGCCATACTGAATACCAATAGCTACAAAACATAGATTGGATAGGCTTGTACCTAACCACGATAGTACATAATATTACGAGTATGGTAACGATCATAAATAACACCGACTAGCTAGAACTATCCCGCACTGATCAGACCATGGCTAATCAAAAAATATAGGCTACCCATGATACCCAGGTAGTCGTTGGAGAACAGTCCTAGAGTGGCAGTCCCCATGTGTCCAATGGAGCTATAGGCAATGATGATCTTCATATCAGATTGGGACAGTGCAGCAATGGAACTGTACTAGATACCCTACACACACTAGACTACTACAAATGGACGGAAATACTCTGTGGCAAATGGAAACAAAGGGATATTGTATCTAATCAACCCATAGCTACCCATTTTCAACTAGATTGCTGCCAGGATAACAGATGCAGAGGTTGGAGCTTCAACGTGGGCTGCCTATAGCCATCCGTGGAAACCAATAATAGGCTACTTGATACTAAAGCAGATAAAGAAGGCCATCCACAGGATCAATTCGTAGCTAGTTGGTTCAATGCTGTTACGGTTCATCAGTAGGATTTGGTAGTCACCTGTACCGTTCTCTAGGTACTAACCAAGCTATGCCTAGAACAAACACAAGGATCCTGCCTAAGTATAGATGAAGAACATGTAGGAAGCATGAATCTTTTTGTTACGGCTACCGTAGTGAAGGATCAGGAAGTACATTGGGATCAGGGCACCTTCGAAGCTGATATAGAACAGTAGAATGTTTTGAACCTAGAATACTGCAACAGACCAGAATCCGATAAAGATCTAAAGGATCTACATTTGTTTGATGGAGCTAGCCATAATGCCTTCATCGCTCACACGGCTACTTACCACGTTAACGTTCAGACCTGCCACCGATTTGTACACACTCTAGATCACTATTGGCATCTACATGTTTACCTACCAGATCTACCACTAGGAGATTCCATCAATTGCCTACTAACCTTCAATTGGTCCTGTAGATTGCATTTGGAACAGAGAGGAACTTTCACTATCAAACTATAGCATCTAATTATATGTGTGAAGTAGACTCAAGATACTATAAACCTATGCGACCTACTAGATGGATCTAGCAGAGTTAAGTAGACTGATGGTCAGCATAGACTAGAGAGGCTACACTAGCTAAATGGACTACATACTAAGTATTGGGTAATCACACCCACTATCGAAGCAATCAACAAGATTCATTCTAATCGTACCTGCCTTATTGCACTAAATCTGATTGTAAACTCAGGATGCACTACAGTCATAGTAGAAGCAGGATATCAATAGGAATCTAAATTACTTTCACTTATCTTAAGAAATCGGGTGTAACAAATTGATCTCTTCCTACAGTAAAGGGAGATGGGGAGCAAACTATGCCCTGTACCAACCCACCTGGGGAGCAAACTATGTCCTGTACCAACCCACCTGGGGACCGGGTAGCCAATGTGGCTGTGCCTGCAACTGTGCCATAGGCCGGATCAATGCATGGTCACCACCTAAGCTAGTTCTCACATACTCTCCTGCAACCCATGATCCTCTGCCTCCCCTAGACAGTACCCGCTAACCTATGGCCACCTACCAACCAAGCACCATCACTCTATTAAGTCAGGGTAGACTCATTCTATAGTAACCTCTTACACGTAGAATCTGTGCCTAATGACCTACGTACCTCATGACCCCAAGCTTAGCCTAGTGGGACCCTAGGAAACAGGGGAGTAAGTGCCAGGAGGGTAAATGCCAGGGGGGGGCCTGATGTAACCTGTACTCTCTATAATCTTTGTCTAGATCAGTAGTTAACCTCATGTTCTCTACCACTATCACCTGACCGGCTAGTGCTTCCACTCCCTCGTAGGATTATAGGCTAGGGAGCACCTGAGCTAAGCTGTACCTTATGCACTAGGGAGCACCTGAGAGCAGTACCATTCAATCCATTGGGCCCTCACCTGTGTCACCCTACATTACCTGGTCACGATTGCTAGAATTGTGCTAGGGATAGAATAATCATAGGTAGCATCATAATAGAGGTAAGCATCATAGAGTAGAATGATCAAAGAGTAGAATAGCCATAGAGATTGAATCATTAGTTAGATCACAATAGACCCATATGACACAGTTCCTCCTTTATATCACAATAAACCCATATGATCACAGTTGCCTCATGACTTAGTTAGCCTTAACCTACACAATTGTACCCCGAGGGCCTAGGGTCACACCTAACCTGATCGTAACCTTCTATACCATTGAGCCATTCGACAGAGCAAGCAGACAATTGACCTACATTAGCACACAGCCTTATTTATATCTCTACTCTGATCTCCCATTGATCCCACCGGTTACCTCGATCTAATAGATTCACCATCCATTTACTCCATTCCATCCCTCTGCTTCCACACAGGGTCGAGGTGAAGGTCAAGAACGTACGGAATTTATTGAAGGATCAGGACCTCTCTATTTGGTGTCACACTATTTGCTGTCATACTTTCAAATTACAGTTGCATAGAGATAAATGCTGATTGGACCAGACTGACTGGGGTGGCGATGAGACTCTGGCGGTAGTACGTTAGCCATGCAGGCCTAGATTGATACATGAGCCATCCTTAGATACTAGATTGCATGTAGATTCTTATTAGATTGCATGTAGATTGTTACTAGATTGCATGTTTATTCTTACTAGTTTATACAGGTAAGCCTATGATCAGTAGACGCAGAGTTAGACTATCTACTTTATATAGCATTGGTGCCTATTCATTGGATACTATGGGACTCCATGACACGTGGGGTGCTATAGCTGACAGGCTCACTTATTCTATAGGATGGACTATGGCAACTGGCAGATGGAACTACTCTATGCTTCCTACATTAATGGTACTACTATGATAAGGTTATAGACTCTATTGCATGGGTATTGAACTAGTTTAGACAGATATGCTATGACACTTGCTACGATACATAGTTGTGGCTTCGCACTATATTGTTCTAATCACATGAGGTCTAGTATGACATAGATAGTAGTGTGATCTATGAAGTTTATACAAAGTTACATGGATACTGTTGGAGTTTACTAAGTTTAATTATACCTGTACCTTCCATTAATCTAGATGGGTTTACTGTGAGTATATGGATACAAGGTATGTCATATCTGGCTACTGTGAGATGGGTACCGTGATACATATAGAGAGAGGGGACAACTTTATTGTTGATATAAGATTCTTAGAATAGCTTAGCACATGGAACATACAGTGACACTAGTGAGCGAAATAGTCGTAGTCTATGTTGTTGGTATAGTTTGTAATCAGGGGACCTATAGGTAGAGACAGCATAGTCCAACAGATTATTGGTAAACAGCATAGTCCAACAGATTCTTTGGTAGACAGCATAGTCCAATCCATTATGTGACTGGTAGAGCATGTAATTAAGTAGCTCAGTAGCGACCTAAATATTACTAGCCAAGGCTATATCTCCATTGCAGGCCCTGGGGTGGACTGGTACGATCCAATTGGTGCGAAGCCAGCTGGACCAAGCATACAATTACAGCCCTAGTTGACCAAGCATACAACAACAGCGGTACCACTTGACCCCCTTCACCTATGAGGCCCTTTGCATCCAGTATAGTAAGGTTAATAAATTGGTGTAGAAGGGGGTGGTGAGCTTGCATGATGGTAATTCGGTTGACAGCTATAATTGAATCGGTGGACAGCTATAATTGAATCTGTTGGTAGCCCAAGAGGTACAGTAATTGGATACTAATCTCATAGATCTACAGTAACTGTCTGGGTACTCATCACATAGAGCTACTACACCTACTCATTGGCAAGGGGCAAGGGACTCAGGCAGCCATGGCTCACTAAGTCAGACAGACTTGGCTACCCGGTCACTCTACTCATCGATCAGTTACTCAATATCAATGAATACTCTATCAATCAATGGTTACTCTACCTATCCATGGTTACACTCAACCTATAAATGGATACACTCCCTATACATTTGTACTTTCATACACACCTCCCACAATAATTAGACCAATACCTACACTGATCATCTAGGCATTTCTATAAGAGATCTTCTATTCTTCATAGTAAGTAGGTTTATCCTAATGAATAGTAATGATAACAGATAGATAGTTACATGCAGACTAGACACTAGCAATAACCAGTACAATTAGAACAGCATAGTTAGCATTGTTCTACAACATAGTTATTACAGCCTACTTTGGATAGAATCCGATCAATGGTGGAGTACCTGCCTAACTGAAGAAGCAGATGGCCAGTGCATAGGCTAGACCAGGGTTACGTGTGTGTAGCCCAGACAGTTGATCAATTCTGTCAATGTTGATACCGTTCTCTACACTGATGGACTAGATAATCATAAATACAATCAGGGTAGTGATCATGTAGATAGTAATGTAGTAGTATGTTACAGGTGCGGACTCGATTACAGTTAGAATGAAGCCCAGGTTGGCAATAGAGGAGTAGGCCTAGAATCTTCTCATTCTCCATTGGCTGCTCTAACCGATAGAACCGATTACCATGGAGCTGACACCGAATAGCAGGAACAGGTTGTAGATGGTACCTTGTAGAACCGATCCATCCATACCTTCCTAGCCTAGGCTCTCACCAGTGATCACAAGTGCCCCGGACTAAGCTGGAGCCTATTGCAACTATAGGAACAGTACCGCTGTCTTTGGAACCACCTATAGCCATAGGGTAATGTAAGGAGGCTAACTGTCATACTAGTCTGGTGCCCAACTGTGCTATGGTGCTGCACCCAGCTTGAACTAGAATGTAAACATCATCAGGTAGAATGGCCATAGGGACTACTCACCTGTTTGCACTATCATTATCAAACCGTCATAGCTTGTTGTTCCGGTCTAACCATACAGCTAAGCAATAGACTATAGCTAGAATGTTGTTGTATAGGCACTTAGTAGGAAGTATTTTACAGAGGAAGACTAACTGATCTCTTGGGAGTGTGCTGTTCTATGCATACTGACCTACTAGTACAGGGATAGGTTGAACTACTCCCATGCAACTACTGTGACAAGCCAATCAATTGCTACCTACACGTATGTAATCGCTACCTAGTTTGTTAGCATCACCTAGAATACCTCACCACTGATTCTGGATGTTAGTGTACCTGTTGCACCTTCTGCACCCTATTGCATTATAATCTAAGCTAGACTCATAATAAAGATAATCTAGTATGTAGATGTAGAGGAACACTTAATTGTACCATCAAGGAATACACATGCAGATTCAGTCATATGAGATAGACTAGGCATATAAGTAAGAGTGTTAACCTCAAATAGTATTGCTGCCTAGATAATCAAACTGATTGTTCTTACCAGTATCTACCCTGTTCTATCGTAGCTTCTTATTGCACCCACTGGACTTATCGCCTATAGCGTTCCATATGCAGATGTCTACTAACCCCATCCTAGAATCATAATAATCTGTTTCAGTTGAACTGGTCAAGGTCGCTGTACCCATCACCTCATAGTCTGAGAGACAGATAGAGTCAGCCTGGTTCATTTTGGTTTATATTGAATAGTGGCTCACCACTACCCTTTGTTGGACTTACCCGGAGGTGCCATAGTTAGATGTATGATTGTAGGTTTATACTTGTATCGATGCCTTCTGAGGGCTTGACCAGTGACCTGGCGGTACGTTGAGTTGGACTGTCTAGTCGGTTGGACCAGTGACCTGGTTGTACGTTAAATTGAGTGAGTTGGACATTAAGTCGGTGGACCGGTGAAAGTGGGGGATCTATTTTATTTTATTTCCCGGATTCGAACTTTCGACCTTCTATACCACGTTAATATTTCTTCTCGAGTGCCGCTACAGTCGCGGGGTAACAGGTAATGTGGACTGATTAGATAGACAGAGATACAGTAATGGGTTACTAACAATATAATCACCAGGTACCTCACACGTTGCACTATTACTAGATCGACATACAATAGACCAGATGTACTTAGACACTTTATAGGAAGCAGGGTGACAGTAATATTGATCCATACCATGTTTGTCCTCACAGGTTACTATACTTCAATGGCACAAACTACTATAAGCAACTAGGTATGACAATGGCTCATATGGTACCTTCTTTATATAGCATAATGATACTAATAGGGTGAAGGGTTTGAATGACAATGGCTAACTTATGTGATTGTAGCCTTACTATTGCAATTATACCGCCATTCTAAGTGGGGTAGGGATAAATCTATGGGTACCCAGATTAGCTACATGCTCTATGAATGTTGGCTCATCAAGTGGATGTTACTATACTAAATTTACCACTACACGACATGACATATTGACCCCAAAAGCATTTGTTATAGGAAGGACACTAGGATTAAGGAAGCACGTACATGATACTATGTCTGCCTATTACCCTATACCTGTACAATAATTATGATTTAGCTACATGTAACTATCTGTCCCAGTATGCCACCATCGGGATGATACAGGCACATGAGGTAAGGGTACATGGGTTATGATACAGCTACAAGTAACACTTTATCTAGAATTGAACTCTTTGCTTATTTGGCTTACCACTAGACTGTAAAGTAGAGTAACATATTATATCTGGTTAGACAATTACTCATTGGTTTAGTCCTAAGTATTGGTCCAGTTGGTTGAGTAGGGTACCCAAGCTTATGGTGGGACTTGCTACCTGCCACGTAACTCTGTCCTTGCCACCTGGTTCACTTGGCATTCATAGTGACCCTACCACAGGGAGTTGACTTAGCTGTACTACCATAAAGTACCACCAGGGTCAATCTATAAGCTGTTCTCGTGTGATCAATAGACCAATGTTATCTAAACTGTTTCAATTACACTAGTAACCCTTGATACCCTATGTTTGGTCCACATAAGAGACTATGAGAGTTTGTAACCTAAGGGACCAGTATGCTAGTAAATGCCATGGCTACCAGCAAAGAGTCGGGTGACCTTACAAATGATTGGGTATGTTGTGGATTGAAGGATCAGTCGGGCAAGTAGGGCAACTGGTGATATAGATTCATAAATACAATTCTGTCGGTTCTGTCAAGTATCACAGGGGTCTCTTGTAGGGAGTCGGGGCCCAGGTGTGATAGCATGCAATTAGAAGTAGGCAGTTTCAATAGATCGATTAGCCATATTGATTGGATTCTACCTAAGTATTTAGAGTCCATGACAACATTGATAGCCCTGTTAGCCTGGTACTTAGCATTAGGTTACTCTAGGCTCTCCTTGAAGGGTATTGCTACCTAGATAACAGTTTATTGACCTATTATATAGATGGGGGGTGGGCTGGTCTATAAGTAGATTGGATTGACAGCTAGTATGACAAGGATCCTTCTATATTATTGATTACATTGGCTGAGGTGACAGGTAGCCGGGGTCCCCTATGGCATCCTTAGGTCATCGATAGTACCCTACAGCTAGAGCAATCTACATAGTTACTCAGGTAGACCTCTTTACTACTCCCACTAGAATTACACTACCCTGACACAGTTTGTATAACCATGCTACCTGTTTACCCTTAGTCGCCCATCACAGATTGCCTTACTTATATAGCCTAGACCTCTTATAATCACTAGATAGCCTAATGTGTCAGTAATACCTAAAGCAATGTCATGCTACCCTTAGAGATTGGATGAGTAAATAGACTATAATTAGTAGACCCTTATAAATTAGATTGAGTGAAGATACTATAATGAAGTAACGTACCCTGAAGATGCTGTCATACCAGGACATAGTTAACCTACGATCTGAGGGGGAGCCTAGTTAGGTGAGATTTGATACGAGGTTCCATTGGGCAATCATAGTACTTTTAACAGGTACCCCTTGCTACCCATCTACAACCTATGCACCTGTCTCCTTAGATTGCAACCGATCACTATGTACTAGGGCCCCATCTATTGAGAGGCTATACACCTGTTCTATCTATCCAATCTCATGCTATGCAATGTCATACTTCCATCCAATATCCTAGTGTTTACCTTACAAGTGTAGCACCAGTTAGAATTAATAACCTGAGATCACCTGTTACCTATTATACCCGATCGGTACTTAGATTCTGTATAATTGAGACCAGATATAGACTTTGAGTAGGTAGTTGGATTTGACTGACTAGGTTGGAATAGATATGAAGAATACTGCCTAGACAGATAGGCTTGGACTTGCGTAGGGTGCTACAGGAGAGGGTAACCTGCTTGGTACTGCAAGATTGGAGGGGTGGCATGGAAAGATGGAGTGCGGGTTAAGTTCAACAGGGTCCACTGGGCCTTCATGGGATTGACAGGTACATCATGACTGGTAATACGTGGTGGGGAATCAGGTGGGGTAGTGACTTGGTCCATCATTGAGTCTTCACATTGGGTATATTAGAGTGTGCACCATAGTAAACTCCTTTGTTATTTGGCATCACAGTATGCAACCGGTATCTGCTATTTGGTGTCACAGTATCCACCGGTACCTCTGATCTACGTTAGCCCTACTTCCTAATTAATAGTCACCCACCTAGCTCTTTACTACATTCTATCTTAGGTACCCCCTTTACTATTGGTCGCATTGTATAACCCAATATTCATATAAATATCTAGGAATAGTAGCCTAGTTTGTTAGAGTAGCTTCGTTATAACTATCAGGCTAGAGTAAGTCAAGACCTGGATGGAGGTATGGCACTTCATTCTACACTGTTTACTCGGGTGGTAGCTGGGATCCACTATGGCAACCTTAGGTACCTTGATCATAAGTGATTCTTACCAGTTAACACAGGAATGTGGGGGTCCTTAGATTAATTCGATAGTTCATCTTACTATAGCCAGGGATACAGTACCTCTGCTAGACATTTGTAATCCACAATATTATTTACCTGTCACTTATGATTAGATAGCAAATACTGTTATAATGTGAGCTAACTTGACTTATTCATGATTGATGGGTACCACGTTAGATCAAAGGGGTCCCGGAGCAGTGGGTATGAGATTGGAGGGGTCCAGGGGCAGTGGTTACGATAGATCAGAGGGGCAATTGCCAGGTTGATGAGGTACCTTGTGGGGATAGCATATAATCCGACTATACTGGGTACAATAAGTCATAAGTAGATTGCACAAGTGTACATGGTAATGCTGGTCCCAGTGAATAGACTGCATGACACCTAGTAATTGATCAGTCGCATGACACCTAGCTATTGATCAGTCGCATGTCTACTTAAAGATTAGTGGGCTACCTGATTAAACCAGTGGACCTTGTTACTTAAATATGTCACCTGTTAGACATGGCTACGGCTTGCTAATTAATACATGTGGTCTAATATTAAATGTTGTCCCTTCATACTATCTATTAGTCTATTTAACAGGTATCAAACTATAATTTGTAAGAGGTACAGTACCAATCAGGTGAGGTCTTAGCTGACACGTACCCAATATTTAGAGAGGGTCTATGCGACTGGGGCTGCACTAGAATGGTGAGAGCTATACTGAGGTAATGAGAGCTACCAAATATGTCAGTGACTGCCTAATCAACAGGCTATGGAATAACATCTATCGCACTATCTACTATTATTGGATATCTTCACAATAGAAGCAGAGGGTAGCCTAATCTGGTGACCACCTTGACAGTAGAGTGACCTGGACCTTATAACTGACTTGTACCTACCACGATCCCCATGTCCAATTTGCTCCCAGGATATAACTTAGACTATCAACTGAGTACGTGTTATCTTTCAATTGCCCTTTAGGCTAGGGTACCTAATATTTACTAGGAGTCATCGAGGTCCAATGGTAACTAATCAAAGTAGAAGTATTATTGCTCACAGTAGTCCCCTAGATAGAACATGGTAGCCTGGTGCATAAGATTGTACATATAAGAGACAGTTTAAACTCACCTCCGATTGTACCTTAAGTTGTGGTACCGGTCAATACCTGAGGGGCCCTAACTACGATTACACCACATTACTAGTGGGCATGGGTACCAATAATTAACACGTACTAACTATTTGTCTATTGTCGAGCATAAGGATAGAAGTACACCAAGGATAGGCTACTATTGGATAGATTGTAACCTCAGCTAATGTACCAGGTGACCCCTTACTTTACAGGATTATATAACTCTCTAAATAATTCTATAGCTTTATGACATCTGTATGTTACCTAGGGCTGTCGGTCTCCCATTGCTACCCTAACGCTACTTTGGCTATACCCTGTTAATACCGCTTACCCTGCCATACCTGGGCTATGTGACTAGACTCGATCGGTTACAACATAGATTTTTGGATTAGTCAAGTGCTATTGGTCAATTACTTCATTCTAAGATTGCAATACTGAAGCTACTAAGCATCCACGACTGCACCAGACAGTAACAGGGGACCTCCAACCTAGGGTAGCACCCAATAAATAGTTTAGGCCTCATTAGATATTCATGGTACCCTACTACATTATACAACAGACTCAGTCAATGAGACACCCAATCTCCTTACAGAATGGTCCAATTGTTGATGGTATAGCCAGCTCATTCAATTAGGTGACAGGGAAGCACACCATAGAGCAGAATCAGGTAATAGATCCGACAGGTTGGGTAGATCCTAATAGGTTAGTGCTAAGCCATCATGACATGGCAATCATAGACTCATCCTATTGAACGTTGCTGGGTGAACTTGAAGGAGTAAGGTGACCTGAGGGGGCGGGTGGACCTGTGGGGAGCGGATGGAAGTAAGAGTAAGGTCAGTGCGAGGCTATAACAGGTGCCATTGGTCTAACAGGTTTGGTATACTGCTCCCATGGAATCTAGGGTTGCACTAGTACTATTAGCATTGAGAGTTACTTATACAAAGTCTATGCCTTAATTGGACTATCTTTCTCTATACAGTAGAGGCCCAATTAGTTATTGACAGCACCCATTCATACTACCAGTTAACTTTATGTAGACCTTACTCACCAATAGAATGTGGTAGCCTCTAAGTCTGTGGACCCTACTAAGCCAATGTAACGTGGTAGCCCCTAGGTCTCTTGGCCATCCCCAGGTAGTCATGGTATGAATAGATAACAAGTTTAGAGAGTAAAGATATAGTTTAGGTGACCCTATTGATTGGAGTGGACTATTGATAGGTCGCAGTAGGTCTGTAGGTTAACTAGCATGTAGAGGGTACATAGCTTAGCACCAGGGTGCAGGGGACTTACGAGAGTGGAGGCAGATAAACATAAGGTAGTGTGGTCCAGGACGAGACAGTATGGACTTATGAGGTTTGACAAAGAATGATTGTATTAGTTAATCAAGTGAAGGAATGGATACTATATGAATAGGATTGCCTGTGTTGCTTCTATTGCCTACATAGACTAGCCAGGGTAAGACTCGGGAGCGTAGGATCAGACTATGCCACCCACCCTTTGCTATCCCTATTTCCCGTCACACCTATCATACCATTATTAGCTGTCATAATCTACATTATCAATCCACTACTCAAGTACTGACCCCTTGCATCTCCGGCTAAACTTGATCCAGACCAGTCACTAGATACTACCACCCACTTGGACGATTGATTCCAACCAAGTTACGATAGAGCCACTAGTTATGTTACATTGATACGCTACATCGCATCCAGGGGCACACAAATGCTTAGCTGTAACAAACATTCCCAACTTTGTTTCACACTACATATCACCTATACTCCATCTACATGGCTACCACTAGACCCAGCGGGCATGCTAAAGTGGCAGGGTACCTCTTTGGATCAGTGCCCAATGAATTATATAAGCAATCACTCCTTCGATCTCTACTGCTCCTGTGTACCTCTGGCTTTGTACAGATTAGAATGCTATAGTATAGGGGAACAGTCGACAAATCTTTGCTTAGTAGACAGATCGTGGTAGAGTTGGGCATGGTCAACAGATTAGATAGTGAGCCAAGTGTACAGGTTGTTAATCAAGTTAGACAGGGATGCTGGGCTGTACCTACACAATACGATAGAATGCTCCCTGATGTCTTGCCTAGTTACATGGGATTAATTGGGTACCTTATGCAGAGGTAGTGATTGATAAAGGATACCATGAGACTAGATTACTCACAGCTACTGTATATGAGTGGAATATTGATTGATTTAGTCGAGTAATGAGTGGGGACAGGGGCACATAAGTGAGTAAAGAAGCTATAAGAGTTTACAAGGTGTCTCTATAGGAATTCTGTGACCTGCTAATAGAGTGGTGTACTGTAATCTCATGATAAGTGTCAGCCAAGTATTCGATGTACCATTGTACCTCAGGGGACCTAACGAGGATTGTGCAACTTTATTACTAACATTGTTGCTAAATGGATGGGTAAGCTACAATAGAGTGCGGGGTCATGCTACAGGCTAGTACAACATATAATGGACAATGCGCCACCTTACTTTGATACTTTAGTCTATATAGCATTACTTACAATTAAATAGCCAATCCTACAATAACTCGATACAAGCTGTAACAGAGGTATAGTCACGTTACCTTAAGATAGAGGCGACGTCCCCCATTGATCTTGTACCCTCATGCTATTGCAATAATTAAACTTTTGATAGACTACCCAATTTATGTTACCAACTCAGTATCTCAGGCCAGTGGGAGTAATTTGATAGTTCGACATATCATAGAGAGTGACCCTAGTGCGAAGCCAGAGTCCACTAATGTAATGGCACCTATCTACTTGCATGTAGTCACTATTGTCTCAGGTGCTCCCAGGTTAGATTGAGCCTACCACCTTACTCGAATCAATAGAAACAGGGTATTGCATATCTATGAGATCGTCATTGGTCCTATACCTGTTTGTATAATATTAATGTTGCATACTGAAGTGACAGGTGAGCATATGACGGGGGCAGCTAATGCTAGGTCGGGTTAGACTCTGTGATCAAATAAGATTCCCCTTGTGCTTTAGGGTGACATGGTTTATAAGGTAACATGGTCTCTAAGGTAACCTCGTCTAGACATTAATGATAAGATGACCCTCTTCTACTTTGGGGGCTGTCTACTGACCAACTTGTCTACCCAATCGATGCAGTAGCGACCTCTACATATTGTGCTGAAGGTTCATAGGCGAGATAGTACTAGATTTTGATTAGCCACAGGGGACTAGGTGCAGGGGTCAATTTATTGGATGGATCCATAGTACAGACAGAATGCCTCTTGACTTGGTATTGTACTCATGCTATGGAGGTACTTGGTTGTCTACTTGAGTGGACCTGGTATTAATCATGATTCAATCTGCCCTAGCCATTAGTGTCCACCTGTTACCTCTGGTTATGATCGATTTAGGTGACGTGGTGCCCGGTGAGCCTGGGGATACTACCGATGAGTTGGGTACTTAATGTGACATAGTTGTAAATAGGAAGCATAGCAGGCATAGATTACTTTGGTACTGGTCACACCTCCTATGGCTGTACTAGGTTATGTTGTACCCACACCTGATTGTCGTGTTAGGATGAATTTACACTATTTCTTGGATTAGACTATTATGATTATACATGAGCAAGTTGCCCTATTACCTTGGCAAGTCCATCAACTCTACAGGTACAGGTTGCCCTTAGTATGCCAGCCTAGTTTAGACAGTCTAAGTATAGAAACTATTGAGTAGGGGGCCCACTGACACTTAGCTACTAAGTTGGTATTGAATATTCTTCCTCATTGCTACTGTACTATAAGAATGATGCGTATCTTAATGGAGCTGATATTGACACAATTTAATCAGATTACTAGTTTAATGACACCTGGGTACACCCAACATAGCGTAGATCACGAAATATTATAGTTAGCCCTCACTGATTGTTAATGTAAAGACTACATGGGAGGTATAGATAACACTGTTACTACCTGGCAGGCATAGAGCAATAGAGTCTGAGGTAGAAGACCTACGATTGGCTGGGTATGGGTTGCCATTAGAGGAATAGAGAATACTTAGCTTAATATAGAGATCCTGTGGTAGCTGCTATAGTTTAGTTGGTATAAATTATCTAGGACCGACATACCTGAGGCTCATTCTATTGGACCCGGACAGACAGGTGAGGGGCACAGTACAACCTTACTGTTACATCTCTTATGTTTAACGCTTGTACTACTATATCTCTACAGGGTCAGTTGCATCCGTACCATGGACTATTATGGGTTACAATAGCTATATAGAATCTTAATGTTTAGTGGCTAATCAAGTTAGAATGGCATAGCAGGGTATGCAATAGACTAAGGGGACAGGCAAGTTGGGTCAGTGGTACTAGGCCAGATCAGGTCCAGGTTACCCGTTAAGTGGCTATCAGAGGTACTAGTGTCTGTCTAAACAAGTGAGAACAATTCCATTTAGCTTAGTAGCGGTCATAAGACTTTCAATTGGTACTATATAGTAAGAGTATTGAGCATATGTTGTAATATTGAAGGGTAAACACTGAATAGATTGATAGCAATAGGAGATGATCTGTTAGCCCAGGAGTAAGTTACAGGTTAGTAGGATATAGTCATGCTTATTACTGTCAGGTAGGTAAGAGCTTACAATGGAGCCATACCTTGTACTAGTTTCAATCCATACCAGGTCACCTGTTACTCTATCTCCACCCACCTCCCATATGCTAGACCCTCTTGAACGACCATGCCGATAGTATTTCGTAGTAGGTCACAATATTTGGTATCCAACTATGAGGAATCTAGTATAAGACTGAAGTGTATCCAATAGTAAGTAGGAGCCTAGTATCTATCTAAATTATAAACATAGCCACATTAGTTATAAGTCTATTCTACAACCTCTCCTGTTGCAGCTCCATCTATCCCTATAATGACCAGTACCACATCAAGGCCAGGTACCACATCAGTGACAGGTGCAATATCAATGTCCTGTACCATACTATCTATTCTCACACCTTAATCTATTGATCCCTGTTCTCCTTTGTGTAGTCCATGCCATAGTATGTACCATGAGACCGTCCACAGTAGGGATTAATCCTTAGGTAGTCCATTATTTACCAGGTACACTCAGAATGCATTGATCCTTGTCTTAGCCAGGGACCCTTAGGAGACATCTCTCTTTATACAGGCCAGGCTACTCTATTGAGTTTACCATAGCAATCTACTACAAATTAGAACAATACCCCCCACATTACCAGGTGTACCCATCCTTGCCAATAATCCCCTGCAACCCATGTAATTACTAGACAGGGTCACATTCTTTCTTAAGTCATATTTGCTATCCTTCATCATGCTAAGCCCCCTTAATCATGCTAAGTTGTCCACATTAGTCTGGCCTGGTTAACTACATCAGATGGATTCACACAGGGCTAGATGGGATGCGATTAAATAATTGTACCTACTAAGTATATTTGTTAACCTAAGACTAGATTTAGATTGCCATACAGTTATAAATCTGATAGAATTGCACCTGAGCATGTGGGGTCAGGGGAGCAGAGGACCTGGATCCTGCTAAGAGAGCGTTGGATAACCTCAGACACCGGCTGTACTTAATACACCTTGCCCCAGTAGACAATGGAAGATCACCCAATTTATTATAGATTGTTGCCATGCCATGACTAGACAGTATCGTTATAAGATTAACTGCCTATCACTGTATTGATCCAGTTTGACTATAATGATCCCCTACGACTATACGATAAAGTGCACTACTCCCAACTACAAGTTTGTTATGCGACCCTCTGATAAACTAGTTGTCTATGTCACTTCTGATACTATAACTATTAATGGATCGTGGGTAACCTTATGAGAGAATGGAGTCTCAGTAGAAGCTACAGATGAGTGTATAGCAGTAATCCCAGGTGAACCATAGGACAGTTAGACAGTAAATTGAAGTTACCATGCCCATCTAGCCTAGGTTGCAGCCAAGTACACCACCCCCCGGTCTGAGCGGTGCAAGGTAACAGGTACGGATCGATTTTAGGAGTGGTTGACAGTTAAAGGATCAAGGTACGTACAGATTTAGGAGTGGTTAGTCAAATGATAGAGGTACCAATGAGATTTAAGCATGGACTACAGATGCATGACAGCCACTGTGTAGGGTCAGGATGGAATAATGATTAGACCACACGAGTTGTAATTGAATGGTACTAAGTAGGGACCTGTTAATTGAGTGAGGCAGCAGTTTAACTATAAGATACGTGGCTATTGTATGACCTGTTAACAGATTGGACTACATTGAGTTGACTTAGCATGATCAGCCTATAGTGATTTATAATGCCATACCTGATAAGGATAGTACATGTTGCTATTGATAAGTCCTGTCAATTAGATTAATATACTGGGTGTGTACAATAGATTCAGTAGACGTGGGCTCTCTAAAGGATAACATGCTTACCCTGTGACTGTGTAGGGGCGGATACTATAGATACTGCTACCTATTTAGAAGAATACTGTAAGATGTTGATACCTATTAGATGGCTACCCTGTGATAAGTATAAGGGACCAACCTAGACCCGCGACCACCTTCCACTTTAGGCCCAGCCGCTATACCCGAGGTACTACCTGATACTAGGCTACTATTCTATAGGTTCTATCCATTAACTGAATACTGTTTACAAGTTTGAGTTAGCCATTGATCCTTTAGATACCCATCACCCTTAATGATTTGTCCGGGTCCAATATCGGTCATGTAACCTCCATATTACAGCTGTTACCTACAAGCCAATGCGAATGCGTGGTACTCTGGGTGGACATGATGGGCACAGGAATCAGGTGGGATAGGTAGTTGTATCTTAACCATTCTACAGGTTGCCTAGTTTGATGGATCAGTCGCTCACTGTATGATATAGTGCTAAGCCAGATCCTGCTGTAAGTGAAGTATGTACCAAGTGGTTACAATGTTCTAGGTTACTGTCCTAAGGGTGTGATAGCTTCAATCTAACAGGGCTAGTTGGTAATATGGCACTCTAATCTATACAGTCTAGTCCAATCAGCATATTACTTGGCTTCGCACTCCAATTACAAGGCTCCACCTGTTTCCCTAGATCTACACTGGCCCTATGTTACTCCTTACTCACCTAGTCTCCATGTATACTTCCAAGATAGTCACAAATCTATTATATTTACACTTCATCACCTGTACCTTGGGTCTTACCCTTGTACCCTGTACCTCCTTCAAGTCTGACAACCAAGTATACTGCACCTTCTACTGTCTGGTAAAGCTTATCGATTATGGTTATCCAGGTCCCATGCCTGCTCGTAGGAGGGTCCGACAGATTAGAAGTATAAATAGCAATGATAGCTGTATAGTTATGAAGGTCAACTAGGCTACTCTACTGTACCAATGATATACTGGGCTACTGTACCAAATGTTATGGCTAATTACAATAAGAGTGTAGGGTACCATTGGATCTGTCTTTCAACCAATCAATAGAGTATAGTATTATGGGCCCCTTTACTTGAATGGTACAGTTATAATGTTAGCAGATTAGTGCAATTATATAGTGATAGGTAAGGATTGCTGAGTGGTAGTGTTATGGAGAGCCCGGAGGTGTCTGGGTAGAGTTAGCCGATACTGCTTAGGCTGTTATAGACCCCGGTGACCCAGTAGTTACATGGCTACTATGCCAACTGTAGTCTACTAATACATGTTTCTATGCCCGCTATACAATTGCTCTATGGTATAGAACGTTATATCCAAGTAGGGACACCATGAAGACTGGGGACCTTATTGTTTAACTGCAGGTGCGATTCAAACCAACTGGGCTATGTTGCCTGGTTCGCACTATCGAATAGGTCCTGGTGGAGTAGGGCTGCCTTTATAGATTGCTACCTAGTTTATAATGAGCCATATGAGTGAGGTAAGACTCGGGTGCCAATGAACTTGTGTAGCCCCTGTTGCCAATAGATCCAGTACAATTGATAGACTAAGTGTACTTCCAATATTACTCACAGGTACTAGGGTAGGTCAATAGAATAGAGAGTTAGAGCTACCAAAGATTACACTAGTTCTATGCCTTAGCTGTCGCCGTAGTATATTCAGTTCAATGACACAAACAGGTAACATGGTTATAGATTGCCAGTAGTAACCCCACTCTTAGATGGAAGCAGACTTTGCATACAGGTACACTGGTACTGCTGGACTAACTAGACTCTATATTATTACTGCAACCTCATGATATTTAAACATGGTACGTATGGTGACTTGTTGCTCATGGACACCTATGATTCATGCCCAGTTAAAGACTACTAGAGAGTTATAGATGTAGCAGTATCCAATGATTTAGACAGATTACACCATCAGCATGGTACGTCTCCATTAATTATATCACCTACTGCTTAGACAAATATACATGTATTATAAGGACACCTGTCACATAGAGTCGCACTTACCAATCTAGACGACATTCCTTCTATTTAGATGGCCTACCTACTGACCAGTGACTAGGGGCTACTTTAGTGGTTGATGGCAGCTTATAAGTTCACCTGGGTTCCATGGGACCATACAATTTAAGAGCGTGGTAGCCTGTTACAAGATTGCATAGATCCTAGGGTACTGGATAGAGATAGAAACTTGCAGGATCAATAGGAAGCTAGGTAACTCTTGGTACTGTATAGCTAAATGATGGTAGTAGACTCATTATAAATTAACTCAGTAGACTCATTGTACAGGGACACCCACGACCTAAGCTAGGCTAAATCCTATTATTGACCCTACTCATTATAGATTGACCTCACGATACAGGCTTCAACTACTCACCTATCGCTCCCACACCTTCACCTATGCCTCCAACAAATAGACAGTCACTACCCCCCCTCTAGTAGTATTGAGCCACACGCATCCATACTAGACCGACGTTAGGTATCAGGCTCCATTGATCTAGTAGCCACCCGTTTCCTAACAGAATAGAATCCAAGTCTGCCCACCAATCATCAGAGATACCCACTGGCACCTAGGTTCTACCCTACTGTCTTTACGAAGTCATGTTAGACTAACACCAGACAGGCTCAATTATGCAACAATATGACCAATTATAGGTTAGATACAAGAGCTAAGTAATAGCCAAGTGCACCCCAGGGTCTATTGTAAGCAGACATAATTATAATAGCATGCAATAGAATTAGATACTTAGGATGGTGTACCCAAATCATAGCCAGTGTTTAGGCCTCCACCCAAGATTACCGTAGCATTCTAAGGACATTTATACTCAGCTAGTATAGGCCCAATCTAAATAAGCAACAGGGTATCACGATTGAAGGGATGACCGCATAGAATTGATAGATACTAGTTAGTACAGAGTTTGGCTCATTCTAGGTCCCATCCACATACAGGGCACCACCTGGGTCTACTATTTGGCATACAGAGGTACAGCACCAATTATACTGACAAGCTAGTACGAAGCCACAAGGAACAGAGCATACTACATTCATACAAGAGACCCGGACAATACAAGGGTGAGGCTACATCAACAGGAGCAACTATTGGAGCCAGAGTATAGGTGGTACCAAATAATCGGTAGGCTTTAGGTCCTCACCCAGTAATTATGATAGCATCCCATACTAGATACCAGAGACAGGTACACATAAGACTAATTGTACACTGGTGCTGCTATAGGAGACATACGAACCATTATCGTATTGGCCCAAGGGATCCATAACGAGCTACGATGCCAACTCATTAGTAATGCAGGTATGACTATAGGTAAAGGCGACCTACCCTCTGATCTAACTGTGCTTATAACCAAGGGTACCTCCAACCTAGTATGTAAGCAATTCATAGATAGATCTTAGGCACTCAACTCTAACTTATACTTGTTACCATTCTAGATTTAGGACTCCATCGAAACCTGGGCCCCTATTCTGTCTACAAGCTCAACCCCTATAAACAAATATATTGACTCATCCACTTAGTAGGCCACTCAGCAAGAGACAAGCAACAGTGTCAGCTAATTGAAAGGGTTAGACCAATGAACTGATAGTGATCATGAGGGTACACTGGTAAAAGGTTCAATAATCATGACATATACACAATTCTATCACGAGTACATGGGTTACCTTAAGCAGGACCCTATCTCATTAGGAGACAGGTGACCAACAGACAAGTGAAGCAACAGACTAAGCAGAGTATATCGTGTGATGGGTAATCAAACATTGAATCATTGGTACCTAGCATTAAGACCCACCCTAGCTCACCCCCAGATTTGAGGAGGTTCCACCAATAAATATACAGTTTAGGCTACCATAAGAGAGACAAGCCACACAAAGATTGCATGTAGTATGGACCTGTAGGCTAATTGTACATTGATTTAAGGTACCCTAGCTACTAGATATGGCAACCTAGATTGGATCGGTAATACCAAATAAATATGGGTGTTAGGCTCCTCATACAATCATGACAACATCCAACAATTTGACCGTGTATAGCAACAGGATAACAGAGTAGGGCAGGGTGACGTTCTTTAACTATTCGATACTAGACACCTAGATACTCACCAGGTAACCACTAGTGCACCGGCATAAGACAGAGCGTCCGTTATACAGAATAGCCATGGCTCCTTATACTTGCAATTCATCACTTACTCCACCACAAGTACAATTAAATAACCAAGGTAGTGCAAGCCACAAAGATAAGTGGTACAGTATTGACAGGTGATGGCTAATCAGACATTGATACAAGTGATAGATCCAATAGACCCCTACTACCCACTCAATCAAACAATTCTTTATATAAGATGGCAATTATACTAGAAGCATGACACCTTCTTATTAGGCAGGCACAGCAAGCTATGGCACCAGGATCCAATACAATCCTTCGGATTCATTTATTTTTTGATCCGATCTGCGATCTCCATTCTTGTTTGGACCCTTACTACCACGTTAACATTTCTTCTTGAGTAGTACTACATGGCTCGTACAGGGGAGGGAGAGGGTCTAGATTAATTCATGCATCCCTGGCCTATAGCCTATGTAACGGTGTAATACATATTTGCTAGCACTCTCAACCAGTATGTCTAATGTTTGCCATGTAACCCTGTTAAATAATGTAGTATCGTTTATTGTGTTTAGTTATCACCATTATCCCTTATAATGCATGTAACTATGTAATAATACAGTGTACTTCTAAGTATTGCTAGATTACTCAGTTTCCATCTGATGCTGTCTAATCAATCGGTATCATCTATTATGGGATCGCAGGTTTCCATTAAGAGTTGGTCACTAGTATGGCAGACTGGGCACATGACCATGGTATACAGTAGAGTGCTATGACAGATTGGATAGTCGCTTCTCTATGTCACATGTACCTCTTACACTATTAGAACTTTACTAGACCACGACCAGTAGCCCGACTCAGCAACATAGCTGCCCTATCAATCTAGGAGTAGGCCGTATGACTGTAGTATTCTATATATCCAAGGTTACCTTCTCTTTACTCAATTCATCCAGCATTCCATACAATTAGTAGCCCTATCACAGGTAGCCTAATCGCAATAAGATAGCTGCTTATAGTTTGTACTACCGATCCTACGATGTCCCTTGTAATAGATAGCTACTTAGAGTTAGGACTATTGAACTGTATGTACATTGGCACTGGTATAAGTGGATAGAGCACAATAAACAATGAGTGTGAAGCCAGGGAGGCATGATACTTTACGTACCCATTCCATTCTCTGTATCTGTTACCATTATTCTATCTTTATTAACACTTAGTACCAATAGTAGCCCTGACAAGTAGCCTTTATTTAGTGATACAAGGACTAGCTACTGTACAGACTGGGTAAGAGGGACTATGGCACAGTGACGCTAATCAAATAAGTTAGAGCCTCGATACAATAGTAGAGTCCCGATACTACGTTAACTGGTGATGGTCTGTCAAGTTAGAATCAGATCTGGCTTCGCACAAGAGTTGGAGGGTTAGCTTGTCATAGGAATGTAAGTTAAGTACATCTAGTAAAGACACTTGTGGTAGCTTACAATATCAACAGAGTGGTAACCAACAATTGAAAATATAGTTAGACCTTGACCAGATTGTACCCCTCCAAGATAAACTCACATCCGACTGTATCCAAGCTCATACCATACACTCTACCAACCTTACGTGCTCATGTTACTTCGACCCCCCTACCACCCAGGATATCTCGTGGTATTTGGGTACATTGACTTTTAGATGAAGTATAGGTCATAGCAAGGTATTTGGGTACATCAACTAGAGTGCGCACCAGGATCCAACAGACAAACATGGCTCATTATAACAGCATTGAAACTCATATTCTTTAGGTAAACAAGACCCACTGGTACACTAGGGCATTGACTCACTCTTCTATCGATCCATGGCTAAGTGAATGATTACACCTGGTCACTTATGGCTTCCCTCCAACTATAAGGACCAAACTTACAATTAATTAGGCAACCTGCTAACTCTATCTATTCATTTACTAAACTGGGTCCCATCCTAAGTAATGTACCTGTCCCATGATCCATGCTACCTAGCCTAAATCTAGACCTGCACCACCTACACACAGTATCCATGTTATCCTCAGGTCCCACTGGTCTAATTGATCGTATAGGTACCCTAAGTATATGTAAACCTCTGTAAGCTTAGGTTAATCTATCAATAATTCTGTCTGGCCTTGCACTATGTACTACCATGAGTAATCTCTGAGTTAGTCTCACTTGACCTTGCTCACCCTACTGTACTATGGTAACTTATTGTAGGGTCGTAACTATAATTGACTGATGGTATTCTAATCATAAAGGTACCTAACCACTTCATATGAATAGTACTACTCTGATAATCTAGTCTAAGTACTCAGACACCCCTCACCTTTACCCAGGATCCATGGTAATATTCAGCATCAGGTAGCAACTAGTATAATTGTAAGGTAGTACGAATATCTTAGATCACCCTTGCAACCAATAGCACCAGTACCCTACCTCATTCTAGTGCGAAGCCAGTTATTTAATAGCTTAGTTTACTTGATCCCCTAGACTACAATATGCAGGCTAACTTGATTGTACTCACTACCTGTAACCTAGACAGTCGCCAACATAGATGCTGTCCCTACTTCCCTGATACACAATTGCTAAGCCTCCAATATAGATGGTATCCCGCCTCTAAGATAGGTCTATCAGCTAATTAATCGTAGGGTAACATGGATTGAACTGGACTAGGGTGCAACTAGTACTAAATTATAGCATTGGCTCCTTCATTAGGTACGTTTGTTTGGATTAGCCACCCTGCTACCCCTAGACATTTGATACTGTAATCTGTACCAGTAACTTTCTTATATAGAACCTGTTAGACTACCACATGAAGACTACAAGCTAAGAGTATCTATAGTAACTTGGGTGAAGAGTGGGGTAAGATTGGTCTGGTTTCATGTAATAATGAGTTTGGCCTAGACTATCTGTAGCTGGTTGGTGGAGGGTCATTGACGGACCTTGATGGTAGCCAGAGAGTATAGCAGTTCTAGGTAGTAAGTAGATAACCAATCAGGTGAGTAGCAGGTGGGTACAATATTAGTGCAAGTGGGTCTATTGATTCAACCACATAGATGTCTAGATCAGCAGCCCTTGATTACTTCACATAACCAGTGTAATACCATAGTAATCTAAGCTAACATGGGCACCTTAATGATTGTAGGAACTGTAATGATAGTACTAACCCGAATGATCAATGGGCCTCTACCACCTGTACCACCATCAATTACCCACGGGTCCCTGTCACTTTTAGAGCATGGATCCATTGCTAACCCTATGGCATCTAGGTTAAGTCTCGTTATTGCCATACTAGTATATCGAACCATGGTACCTTATACAAGTCACGTAAATGCAACTGTCTTCTAGAGGTACGTAGCCCATTATGCTTGTAGGTACTGAATCTAGGGGTGCGAAGCCAACAGATTACACTGGTGATCTAGCACAGGACTCGATGTACCTAAATAGTTGTATCAATGTACCTAAATTTGTATTAAAGTACCAAATAATTGTATAATGTTGTGTAATCCTATAGATGTACCCAGGCCAACAGGTCAGTAGGGGATCGAGTAAGCAATCAGGTACCCAGATACCCCCTAGGAAGCTGGTGTCGGGCCCAGGGTGGAACTTTACACACTAGTTTACGCTCTTGCTTATAGACTCTGTAGTATGATGCAGTATCAGAACCTTCACCTTACATGCAACCTGGTCTAGCATAGTTACACGGAGCCACCTTTAGTCGAGGGAGCAACCTCAGTCGAAGGAACAGGTACAAGCATAATTTACTAGTATACAACCATCTACAGTATCGCAATAACTCTCTATCTTTAACCTGTAAACTCTCTTTATTGGACTAACTTGATCGATCTAAGGGCCCTATTAGCCCCAGTCCATACCTAGCCACCCGCCCATACCCCGTGATCAGTCCACAACAGGTCACCCTTAGGCACTCAGCTGGCTTCGCACTCCCATTGACCCTGTACCTAAACCTGAGTAGAGACTACACTCCAATTACTATATTCCTTACAAAAGTATGATATCTACGCTGATCCCATGCTCACCTTAAGCTATTGATGAATTGTTTATGTGATCCAACGATTAATGCTCTAGGGGCTGACTACTGACACTGCTAATGACTATCAATGTTATAGGTGTTGGCTTCGTACTATCGATACTGCAGGTTACTATAAATGCATAGTATTACTTCAATTAGACTATAATTACCATCTAAGGGTTACTAGCAGAGGACCTATAGCTTCTAACTTGGATTGAACTCTTTATTTAACTGGTATGTAACTCTCTATCTAAACTTAGGTACCAAACTAGCAAGCTGGTACATCAATTTGCCTCATGCTACCTTCCACTAGTCCCTCACGGCACCCAGGAGTATCTCTGTTTGGATTAGCCACCCTGCCACTGTTGCACTACCATGGATTCTATTAAGTCTCCACCTCTAATCTATTGATCCTACTGACCCATTTGTTATTCAATTGACCCCATATCATGACAGTGACCAGTAACTAAAGCCAATGACAAGGGTGGCATGATACTCTGGCTTCGCATGTAAAAGTAGAGGCATAGCTAGAATTTAGGGTGAGGGTCTAGGTAGGGTAATTAGGTCAAGCAGTAGTAGATAGTACTGGTGGGTAAAGTTGATTATAGTAAGGCCCACAGTCAAGTAGCATTGTACCCTTCTCCATTAGGTGTTCTATCCAATCTTGGTACTCCCAGTCAAGAACATAGTGATGGACGCTCAATCAATGTATCCTAAGCTCACCCTAGGTCTCACTGTACCCTAGCATGCCCAGGTCCAACTGTACTATACTGCCTTCCTTGTAGCTTAACCTAAGACTCTATCAGTTATTGACCCTTACCTTCAATAGTGCGAGGCCAGCTAGCAATCTATCCTGTACTAAATTTAGTATACTGGTACAGACTAGTAACCCTTGGTGGGAGCTGTCTAATTGTATGGCTGTCTGCTTCTAACTTTAGCTATAGACTCCATTATTGATTGATCCTCTGCTCACTAGTTGACCTATCACTCAATAGCCCTCCATGATCTATGGTAAACTCTAAGTTACTGTACCAATCACATCACAATATAGCACAGTAGCAGATAGTCTATCCTTAGGAGTGTATGAAACTATAGGTGAGATCGACTTAGTACTAAACTGTACCAATGCTGCCTAGATGGATCAATATAAAGAGGTACGTACCAGGACATAGACCATTGCATCATAACCTCGGATGATAGTGTACCTTGGGTTGGGTCCCAAAGATACCTAGATAGTAATAGAGATAGTGATAGTGATACATAGAGATAGAGAGATACCAGTTAGGATAAGGGTGTATAATGATAGGTGGCTAGTACATTATAATGATGGGGGTACTTGATACAGATGAGGATGGCTAGTAGTTATAGTAATGTGGCGTGTTCCTATAGAGATGAGTCTAGTGATAAGGAAATACGTGGTAGGGATACTGTTGTGACGGGAAATCATAGATGGATTAGAGGTGTGACGGGAAATCAAGCATAGGGGGGGTACTGGTGTGATTATCTCATTAATTGATTCGTACCATTCCACGTTGATAGATCGGTCTAATCTGCCTTGTACCTACAGATTTCACTTAGCTTACACAATTCTTTACACATCCACCCTAATGTTACTGGTTATATAAATTGAATGCAATATCAAGTTAGAGTATGCAGTATTTAAGTATACTACCAACTATCTGTATACAAGGGATCGATATAATTAGAGTTACCCTATTGTTTACTTGGAGAGGGTATATATTGTAATGTAAAGTTACCCTACTGTCTACTTGGAGGAGTATAGAGTGTAATGGTAGGTGGGGTAGCTAAGATATGACCAGTGGACCTCCTAGGCTAGGGGGTAGCCTTGAGCATCCATGCCAAAGTATCTCGCCTGTCTCCATAGGCTCATGGGTCATCGGGTCTACCAATAGAGTGCGTTAGCTATCCAATGATTCTAGGTTGAACTCTGCTTTAACCTGTCAGGGTATGCTACTTGTCTCTTGGATCACATGGTCACCAGGCTCATAGAATTGGTAATCAAACCTATACAAACAGCATGACAAATCATTTAGTGGTACAGGAGTTGTACGAATAGGTTGTACCGTTACTCTGTCCCATGTCCGGCTGTACCCGATTGTTGCATGGAGGTATCTTTACCTAACTCAGTTAATCAAAGGTAGCTTGGAGTCTAATAGGAGGCAGGGTCAATAAAGTATATCGTTAGTTCTTACCTAATGTGGCTTTGCACTAATGAATATAACTGGTGGTACCTTAGGTCAGTGGGAGCCTTATATAATGCTACTCATGAAGGCAGCCTAGTATAATCAGTGGTAGTGTAGCTTATATTATTGCAGCAGTATAATTGAGTTTGTAACAATGCAGCAGTAACCATGTCACTATCATAGCTGGTATAGAACCAAATCTGTAGCTAAGCCAGAATACAGGTAGACAATCATATAGTACTGCACCCCATCACCTGATCCCACTTGACCCACTAAAGCCAGAACGGGTACCTATTAGACTGATGTACCCAAATACCTCATTGGCACCTCTCGTCCATAAATAACTAGATGTACCCAAATACTAAAGCTACTTGTGTGGTACCTAAGAGACTTGTACATGCGTATCACAGTTGTAATTCCTATGGTACTGTTACCTCTTCACCTGTTATTTACCATTGGTAACCAAACTATAGCTGATCCACCCAGTACAGAGGCACATCCTTATCTATTAGGCACATATTCGGACAGAGACATCATTGTACCTCTTACCCAGTCTATCCATTGAAAGTATACCACATTATTGTACTAAATACTAATTAGAATGTAATGGAGTCTAAATAGAAACTCAGATTAGTAGCATGATTGAGTGGGAGTATGGAATCCTTAAGCTAGCTATCCTTAGATTGCCATGAGACCTGTGTGGTAGGGTCAAGTAGCTCTACAGTAGTAATGACAGTCTAAACTTATGGGACCAATGCCTTAGGCTATTCTGTTGCTTCTATAATAGATTAGTGGTACGAGCTAGCTTAGATAAACTAGACCTCATTGTGATTGGTACAGTGGGAAGCCAAGAGGAAGTACAGGTACTCGTGGCTAGTTGCAGTGTAATTAGATTCCAACCAGTAGCACTATATGTTAATGGTATACTAGGAACAGGTGAATAGAATCATTAAGAGACACAGAAGCTACCAAATAACTACATCTCCTTTGCTTGTACTGTATGTTAGCATATAGACCAACTATTGTGATAAGTCAATGAGAGTTTAATGTATGGATCAAATTAATGACTACCTGGTGACTACAGGTCTACTAGTGGCTCGATCCCATATACCAGCTGTCTGCCTCTCTTTATCCTGTCCCATCATTCAACTTAGCTCACTAGGCTGCCAACATCACACCTCTGAAGTACAATAATTCTAGATAATCTTATCACTTTACTTCGCACCAAGGTAGGTAAGGAACCTAGTTAGTATATGTGGCTACTCACTCAATTTACTGTACCAATTCTTCAATAATATAGGCTTTAACTTGCTAAATTAGGTCATGCTACTTACTGAGACAACCTAGGGCAACCTATGACCTGTGGACGTCTGTAATTGATTAGTTTAATGCAAGGAATACTATTGAGTAACAGCTGACGTGGTTGGCCTATAAGGTAGGAATGTTGATGGTGACCTGCTAGCTATTAACCTGTTCCATCTGTACAATATTAAATCTCCATTGTCTGTCTAGTCACATATGGGAATGCTGGTAGGACCCTTGATTGAAGGAGGTAACTCGTATAAAGCTAAGCTAATGCTAAACATTGTTACTGGATTAAGGTGACCCGGTGCCTAGTACGTCAGGTGATAGCCAGAGGAGAGCAGGGACCCATCAAGTCTAAGGCGACCCACAATCTTGCTATACTGTATCTATTTAGAGTACCCTATCAGTAACTTAGTACATGAGTAGCTTCACCATACTAGATCAATCTATATTGGTACCAATACTTAGGTAGTCCCATGAATCTATAGGTCCCATAGTAGCCATCTGATTATAATGCAGCCATAACAATCTCGTATTCTTACTTTATCTAACATGCCCAGGTTGATCGTCATATTAGAGTGGTATGGGGGGAACAAACTCCATCTCTGGTTTAGCTCAGTTGTCATAGATTAGTACCCTTATACTCTGGCTCTGCTTGGTACCAATTACCTAGTTAGCCTATCCAATGAATCGCTGCAATACAAGGAGCTACAGGGTATCTGTCTCAATGGATCAACGGGTCACTGACCATATTGTGTTCATGGGGTCCCTACTCTAGAATGTGGACGTGTATCAATAGCCTCCTAATAAGAGTGGGTTATGCCTCATACTATGAAGATCGGATCAGGTTACAATGGGTACGGTCAGCATATGGGAACAGTAAATGTAGGTACCATGCCTATTATTAAGCTACAGGATACATATTTACTTAAGCATCAGTGTTACTAGATCTCATAACTTAGTTAGATAGAAGTGGCAGTTGACGTAGTGATAGGGCAAGGTGAGTGGGCCAGGGTGCAGGTGGAATGAATACCTTTAGTGACTCGGGTGTCATCATAATATACAATAGTACCCAGGTGTTTCCTAGAGTTGAAAGTCTAAGGAGATAGAGGTCAAGTTATACCAGTTTGTAGTCTAATCAATGAGGCTCAATGGAACTGTGCTATCTCTATTGAATCCATGCTACTCCATGTTACCCTAGTGGTACACGGCTAGTACAGGTGCAGGCTAGTATCAGATTGAGTGATAAGCCAGATATATTTACTCTTGTTACTCTATAGCTAGGATCCTGGGCCTACTCAGTATAATTCATTGACAGCTGACTATATTTAGAGGTTGACCCAATTATTGATAGGTTACATGGACACTAGATTGAGAGGGCCATATAGTTGAAAGTAACATGCTATTAAGTGTACTCATTCATGGCTAACTCGATACTACGTTACTCTATGTACCTGCACCTTACCTAGGCACTGCTACTGCTTACTCAACCTCCAGTTACCCGTCCATACTAGCACTCCCACTGACACTGTTGCTCCCACTGGCCCCAGCCTCTTAATCTTAGCACTCTATTGATATTTCACTATTTACAGTAGTAGATTGACCCACTCTTACCAGGTATCAGTCCCGTTCAATCTATGCACCGGTAGCCTAAGCAGGGGCCCAGTAGAACCTGGTGGCAATCCTGATTTATTGTAGTTTAGCTTAGATTCATCTATATCTTGTGAGACAAAGGTACAGTGGGCAGCTAGGGTCAAGGTGGCAGGCCAATATCATGGGAGCCTAGTGAATATTTAATAAAGTAGTTACCAGTTTACTACAAGATAGTGCCAAAGTGGTATGACAGAGGTGATAGGTCAGGTGGGATGGGGCCAGATCTGATTCGGAGGTACAGAATAGAGTCTATAATGGCTTAGCACTGTAATGTTTCATGGACTATAAGAGAATAACTGGGTCTAAATCAAGTATTGTCTAGTGCGAAGCCAGAGAGTGTCCACCTGATTAGATGTTAAGGCAAGGCTGGCCTATAAAGTAGGAATGTTTATCTAAGATTGGGTCTACCTTCACCTATATTAGGCTTCATAGTACTGTAATAAGAACCTGGGTGCTCTAACTAATCTGTGTGCTGTAGCTAACCTAGAGTGACTGGTATGAAATAACACCTATGGTATACTGTGCTACTTGCTACCTCATGGACTGCTGTACCCATTCTATTGCCCATGGCTACTCCCACCCCGGCTCTGTCCCCCTAGTCCATCACCTAATCGCCTAATCTAATCTGTACAAACACTTAGCTTTATCTCCCAAGCTATAGGTCAAACGATCTCCATGTAAATATGTCGTAATGTCAAGATGCTGTTATATAAGTCAATAAGAGGCAGGCTAATGAACACTGAATGCTATTAAATAGAGTAGTACCTTAACTTGATATGGATACTGTTGAGACACAAGGGAGAGGTTAGTACCAAGTCAGTGGCAGGGTATCAACTTAATCTATACCTAAGCTGAAGACCAGGGCACAGATATCTTGGTGGTACAGCATATAGTAGTAGTCTCAATCAATTGCAAGTAAAGTTACACTAGTCCTAAGGTTATAGCTCAGCTTGGTTGGAGGGTTGCAGTAGAAGGATTGGTACACCAGTTAGACAGCACTATACTGACACCGGACATGCTTAGTACAGGCCCCCTACTGACCCGGTGAGGTAACACTCTTGCCTACCTTGCTCCTTCATCAGACCTGATTCATAACCATACGAGTCTATCACAAGTAAGAAGTACATTGAACCTATAATAGATTACATGCAACCTATAGCCATATCATTGTAGGACCAACCCAGGATACCTACAGTGCCTTGCTCACTCTGATACTCCCACTTATACATCACATTGCTTCTACTACCAACATAGGCCACACTGTACCTAGGCATTATCTGGCTTCGCACTACCTCACTAACATACTACCTCCTACTAGACCGAACGGGGTAGTGACCTATAGTAACAATGGCTAAATCGTATATTAGACCAATTACAAGTATCTATGTCAACCTATACTGGTGGGAGACCTAAAGCTAACCCATCGACCCCTAGGGTACAGGGACAATCTGGTAAACAATCCATTCCAATTTATCCAACTCTCACTAGCTTCCCTATCATGTAGCATCTAATCTAGGCTATAGCACAATGTATTTATGGTATCGGTCTGTATACCTTAGCATCCAAATAACATAGAGCAATCATAGCTTATTCTAGTGAACCTCTGTGACACAGATGCAACCCTTACACAATTAATTCAGAATAGCATTATAAGATTTAGGTACCCCATCATAATATTGGTATCTGGTCACCTTATTAGTATCAAGACACTATACCTGATTAACTGTATGCACTAGCTTAGACCAGACTACATTGATTACAAGGGGTCCAAAAGAGTGATGTCTACAATAGAGATTGCCATAGTCACCATGGGATTAGATTGATATACTATGACACCCTAATTACAGACTACCTGCAGACATTAGACCAGCATAGATGGATTAGGAGCCAGGTCAAGATCAGGGATGGGATCACTAAATTCGATGGTAGGACCGCTGTAGCGAGACTCAAGAAGAAATATTAACGAGGTATAGAAGGTAAAAAGTTTAGAACAGGAATAGAAAACAGATTGGGTCAGCAACAGATTGGGTCAGTAACATGAAGCTGAGGTACGGCGTATAATTAGGTACAGGCCACCATAAGTTAAAGTGACAGGCAACCATAGGCCACCATAAGTGATAGGCCACCATTAGTTACAAGTAACAGGGCAGCTCCCAGTGGGCGTAAGACCAACCGATAGAACAAGAGGGCGTGAATCGCCCAGATGGAACCAATAGAAGTGTATGATCATGGCTCATTATAAATGCGAGAGATTGACTTAACACATGCTGGTCGGAGGGAGTCTAAGATTCCCCTGGCAGAAAGGTGAGTAATGGATCTATTTACCCTACGGATCGCCTTTGAATTCTAGGATAATAGATTCTGAGTATTAGGTAGAAGGATTGGTCAAAGCAACCCTTGCCGATGATGCTTAGCAACAGCCACAGAATAGTCTAGTCGAGACTGTTCCCCTTGGCAGCAGTGAGGAATATTGGGTAAGGACCTAAAGGTTGCCCCAGTCAATAGCAGGAATCATAGATTCCTTGTGAGAGATTACAGGATGAGTATCTTTCATAACGATCCCGGCCAAACCTGTGCCAGCAGCCGCGGTAACACAGGTGGGATTGCATTATAAGTAATAAATAGGCACTAAGTGTAGTAAGATGGACAATCAAGTCTAGAGTATTGAACAAAGAATATGAGGAAGAATCCGTGTAGAGATTAAATGTGTAAAAATGGGTTAGAACATCATAGGGCGACAGCTTCATTCTAAGGAAATACTGACATTGAGCTACGAAAGTAAGGTTATCGAAATGAATTAGATACTCATGTAGTCCTTACCCTAAATTCACCATGTGAGAGTATTATCAACATCCATGGCGCCTCCAGAGTATAATAGGGCAACCTAGAAATGGAATTGATTTGGCGGGTTTCTATACAAAAGAGCGGATCATGCAATTTAATTAGACTATACCCTATCAATCTTACCTCTTCCTTTTGTGTTGCATGGCTGTTGTCAGCAGGTGGAGTGATCCTTGATTGAGTAACTTGCGTAAACGTCCAGGACGGCGTTGACATCAAGCATTCATGGCCAAGTGAAGAGGGCTATCTGCATGATACAATGGTGGGTACAATTTAAAGTCCACCTGAGTTCGAATGAAGGGTTGAAACTCACCCTTCTGAAGTTGGAGTTCTTAGTAATCGTAGGTCATTACACTACGGTGAATTCAAATTAGAAACTGTACAAACTGCCCATCACGTCCAATTAGTAAGCTGAAGGTAGCTATCACTCTATTCATTCCATACTGGTTGCTATACCGGGATCCTATTGAATGGTACTACCCTGAGTAAACAATTTGGACGAAGTTGAAACAAGGTCACGGTAGTTGAAACTGTCGTGTAATTAGACAACATTTACTTCACCACCTAGTACTATACCTTTCACCGAGGTTGCACCTGCTCACCAGGTTCTATACCTTCTAATTAGGTAGCCATGGTAAGGCAACGTAGCTTTACCTTCAGTCGAGGGTGTAGCCAAATGGTAAGGCAGCGTAGCTTTGGACTCGTGATATGTGAGTTCGAGTCTCACCACCCTCTCATGCCCCCCCCTGTACCCTCTTTACAGTAGCCTAGACCTAACGTTGAGGCAGAGAATAGCAGGGAATGCTTAGAGATAGAAGAGGGGATGTAGTTGAATAGGTTACAACCTTTGCTTGTCAGGCAAAAGAGTGTGGGTTCGAATCCCATCATCCTCAGTCGTATGGTAGTCTGGTAGTATGGTGGTATAGTAGTATGGTAGTATGGTATGGTAGTATGGTATGATAGTATGGCAGTAGCAGGTAGCAATCCAGTAGTTACCCTTACCCTAACAATCCAGTAGTGACCATGTCCAACCTTCCTGTAGCAGTCCCCTGGTGGAGCTCCTGTAATTGTGTGTGCCCATGTAGTAGTGTGCCCATGTGATTGTCCCCATGTAACTGTGTGTCCCTCTGTACTTGTGTGGGCCTGGTGGGTCCAGTGAGTGGGTACGAAGCCAGGTCAAGGTGCATTAGTCTGGCAAGGTTCACCGAGGTCCATTGAAGGGTCGGGCCTGGCTCCCATGCCACCTCCTCAGCCATCACTCGCCTGTCCTACCTCGACCCTGCCCTTGTTAACTTAAAGTGGCCATGGGATCACCTTAGTGGTACAGGACCAATGGAATCACCTTAGTGGTACAGGACCAATGGGAAGCAGAGGGCAGCAGATTGGAGCACAGGTCTCCTGGTAGCAGTATCCTTGACTCTAGAGTACTCTGCCAATGCGTGGTGACACATGATCCTGTCATACCTCACCTGTATCATACCTCACCTGCTGGCTTCCCATCCTTAGTAATTGGACAGGTACATTGGATTACAGGCGACCCCTCGTTCCATTAGCTTACCAGGCTACCCTTACGCCACCACCCAGGTACTCCCACCACCCATTAGGCACCCCCGCACTCACTTATTCCCCTGCCTCACTAGTCACTCCCACATCACCTAGCTCACTCCTTTCCTATAGACTACACTGTTTCTAGTATCTCTCTCTCTCACCTTGGGATGATGATCTGTGGTGGATCAGCGGACTGTAACTCCGCCTCGTAAGAACTGTAGGTTCGATTCCTACCATCCTCAGCAGTCAATTCACACCTGACACCAGTGGTGTAATGGTAACACGCAAGGCTCATAATCTTGAATTGAGGGTTCGATTCCCTCCTGGTGACCAAATGATTATAACAGGGATGTAGTTTAATGGTTAGAATTGTAATTTTGGGTATTACGGACAGTGGTTCGATTCCACTCATCCCTAATCATGCAACCTTGGATCTATCCTAGAGATGTAGTATAATGGTAGTACAATGGTCTCCAAAACCATTAGCATGGGTTCGATTCCTATCATCTCTAATGTAAAGTCTAAGGTATAGGTGTAGGTACTAGGTAGTCGGAGTAAGCTGTGGTATGTGGTGGGTATGAGATGTATGCGTAGGTGGTCAGTATGAGCTGTGTGGGTAGGTGGTCAGTATGAGTTGTGGATAGGTGACCGGGTGTAGGTACTAGGTAAGTACTAGGTAGGTACTAGAGATAAAGTAGGTAGCAGGGTGTCGGGTGCCTAGTGCCTTGGCTAGATCTCTAAGCATTACCCCGGCTGTATCCCTGAACATTGCTCTGGCTGTATCCCTGAACATTGCCCTTGTGGAGGAATTGGTAGACTCGGCAGACTCTAAATCTGTCGCTTCGGCGTGTGGGTTCAAATCCCACCAAGGGTAACCACTCAAATCTTCAGTGAATCTTATTTATGCCCCGCCCGTGATCTGGTCCCTGTCAAATCAGTGGGCTAACCGTGCGACTAGAGGTACCCAAGGTAACCCTGCTCCATCAGAGGTATAACCCGGTGGCCCCCTTCGACCCTAGGTAACAATGGTTACAATAGTGAAATGGTGACAATAGTGACACCTTCGACCCTAAGGTAACAATGGTGACAATAGTAACAACGGTAATAATAGTGACAATGGTTACAATCAATGGTACTTAGCTACCTTATTCTCTGCCCCTCATGACTCCCCTCCTCAGCATCCAATCCTGCTACTAATCACTAGGTCATCGTATGTCAGACTTGCATACAGGCTGCTACGGTCCCTGTACCACCGCTCCACCCTATTGTAATGTGGGTCCCATTTGTATCAGGGGTCCATGCTATCCTAGGCTACCCGTTGCAAACCAGAGGAGGCAGACACCCATGAATCACTCAGCATCCAGTTGCCATTCTATATAATCTTCAGGTTCTATCAATAGTTTAGTATGCCCTACTATCTAATCTTCAGGTTCGATCAAGAGTTTAGGATGTCCTACTATCAATGGTACTCAGGTGACCTTATAAGTAGCTCTAGATGACTGATACTGCCAGTATGTTAGACAGTTCTAGCTTGGTATGGTACCAATATTCTGAGGGAACCCCAAGGGACAGTGGATGACAGGACTAGAGACTAGGCTGAAGGTGTAGGATGAATGTGTAGGATGAGGGTGTAGGAGCCAGTGAGAAGCAATCAATGGGTTGTAAACTAGGGCAATCTAACTGTACACTTACTTGTACTAGATACCCCACACAGTCTGCCTCCCCTTGCTAGAGTGCTATACCAAGTTAGACATTAGGTGATCAGCATATAGTGGAGAGCCTAGTATTGTTGAATGAATAATTATAGGATAGGGTGCTGCTTGATTGATAAGGATGGTCATGAGGGACCCTGGGTGAATGAGCAGGTGAGGAGCAAGGGAACATGGGGGCAGAACTCGGATAAATGGAGTTGGGTGCACTTATGGCATAGGTAGTGGTAAGTTTCATTAGGCTACCCTGCTATACATTTGGCTACATCCTGCTAGACATTTGGCTACATCCTGCTAGACATTTGGTAGCATGCTATGACTTGGCTTCGTACCACACTTGACTGACTGCCCAAGGGACGTAGTAACAGGCCCCATCATGCATAACCTTGGCTACTCTGTCATTGAGGATCACCTGCCCCTGCACCAGTGAGTTGGGTTTAGATCCTTCACACTGTACCATTCCCTGTTACCATTCACTGCTACCATGACGCTCTACCATTTGATTAGCCACCAGCTTGTACCCTTATTTCACTGTTTGCCCCATTGTTTCCACCTGCTGTCTTTGCCTAGTCCAGGGCAGCCTTATGGTTCCACTCGTGTTTAAGTAGAGTCCCTGAGACGCCAGGGTGGCAAGGAACAGGGCAAGGTCACAGGGCAAGGTCACAGGGCCACAGGTTAAAGACACCCAGATTGCAGGTACCCCGGCTTCATAGGTCCAAGTAGCCACGTTCCAGGGGCCCACTACTCACGTCCCTAGGATCCACGTTGCCAGTATCCAGATCACAGGAGCAGGTTATGGACATACGATAATTATACCCGTGTATTAGTCTATCATATTGCTTCCATTGTTGGGAGGTTAGTTGGCTGTCAATCGTCTGTGTGGTGTACTTTGGGGTCCAATCTAGAGTACTGTTTGTATCTTTATTTCTGCTATACTAGGTACCCTGGCTTTCATTGAGACAGGTTAGTCTGAAGCTCCTGTATATATTAACTAGGGTCATTGGTTTGAGTCGGGCTACTAGAACGTAGAGTGGTCCTAGGTTTTTGATAGTTAGACTGGGTCTATGCTGTTGCCTGTTCTATACATTAGTGCCTAGGTTCAACTGTACTCCCTGTCCTACATGGAGGGTTCTTCGCAAGGGGATTGCTCTCTATAAATTTTGTAGTATGCTGGAAACCTTTAAAGCCAGAGCGAGTATCTGAGATTAGGCAATCAGCAGGAACATTATGATTGGTTGTGTAAATATGTACAAGTGCGGTGCGAAGCTAACTGTATGGCTGTCCTGGACTAGGCTTGTGTAAGTATGTATAAGTTAGGTGCGAAGCCAACTGTATGGCTGTCCTGAACTAGGCTCGCGGGTATAGGCTATCGGTCATAGGCTATCGGTCATAGGCTCACGGGCGCAATTGGTTTGGCTACACCCTGCACCTATTTACCCATCTATTATATTGATCCTCAGAGACTTCATACAAAACAACTGTACATCATAGTTGAAGATAAAGTCCAATCATTGATTAAAGTCAATCGAATAGTTTATTCATACATTATAGTTCGTGATCTAAGCTACCATGAAGCTATGTAGTATAAATTGAATTAATGGATCCTCACCGTAGTCGATTCTTCTCTTACCTATCTTAGTTCTCCTTTGCGATGCTGATTTAGATCACAGGTGAGAATTTGCTAGTACTGTTCGTAGGTTGTAATCCCAGCCTAATGAGGTCGTAAGATCTTTTATAAACATCACTATATGCTGGAAACTCCTTATAGACTTTAACAAGCAGGCCTATTACTTAAAGAGACATATGACTTTATGGTAGGAAGGCGATTCTTGCCCTAGCTGCTTGGAATATTGAAGGATTGGATAATCAGCAGTAAACTTATTTATTGGTGGCTAGATTCACCTAAATGAGTATTCTCAGAGACTACATGTGATGCTTCTGAAGACCACAGGTCTGAATGATGAAGGTATAGTCCTTAAAGTGCTAAGGTACTTATTACATACTATGCAATTTGATTAGCAGTGGCATATGCTTAGTACTTCCAGAGCGTCCCTCTATTAAAGTAAACTTAGAGATGATGGTGTGAAGCCAGGACATACTGACTGTATTGAGCATGTAGCTAGTCTCTAACTCGAACGATACCAAGTACCTGTTGGTGGACGTAAATCTGTTAATCAAGGCTTGGCTTACTCTCGTACTTATGGCTGAGTTAGCTAACTGTGTACTCCTATATGAGCAATGTTGTCCAAATAGGGTAATGTAATCACCTAGTGGGAAGGTGTCGGTCTAGTGTCCTACCTGTTGGTTAACTTCTGGCATACCCGCCTAGCAGCCAACTTTGCATCTATGAAAGCTTTCCTAGTCAACCGAGTGGGTGATATGGGTTAGATCTGGGGACTGTAGCTAGCAATAGCATAGTTTGGTGATCTAAGTTTTGCTAGTTAGTTCTCTATGGCCTCCTACATTAATGGGGATTAGCTAACTATCTTTGTAATCTGTCTAGTAATAGGTGCGACTGCAAAGTCTGGTCAATTTGGTTAGTCTGTGTGGCTTCAAAATGCGATGGAGGGTCAAGTGCGAAGCCAATAATGTATATTTGTGAGAGGGGATGGACTGTCCAGGGTGTCGGGGTAGTCTCTGTGTGGACGAGTATTTGGCTGTGGGTGAGTCTCTGTGTGAGCGAGTCTCTGGCTAGTCGGGCACGTATTAGGCCTCCGACTGTGTCTCTATCATTGAAGGAGGCTGTGTAATCTGACCGAGCCAGGTTCTACCGTATGGGTCCAGCAGGGTCCTATAGCAGCTTCCGTCCCATAGACTCCGATTAAATTATACATTATTGTAGGGCTCTCCCTAAATCTTGATATATGATGGTACCTCCTTAATTGGTGCAAAGCCCATGCGTACCTAATTGAAGCTTTCTCTAACAATCTCAGTATTCCTTTACACTATATCGTGTATCTAGAGATAGAAAGATGGGATGATCATCAGGGAACTGACAAGCTTAGGGTGCTACTTAACTTCTATAGTTTGTTGGATACCTCAGAGACTAGACTCAAGACACGGATTGAATCTGTGATTATATAGTCCAACTGTTTAACTAATTACAGGTTACTGCACCAGTAGCCAGAGCTGTCAACCTTACCTCACTTAAGCCAACCAGAGGGGTGATATTCATGTAACCACATCGCCTATACTATACTAGAACATCCAAGCCAATAGTACCCTATAACATTACTAATCCCTTGTTGTATGGGGTCAGTACTCGCAAGGCTGGGACTATAGCTTTACACACCACACCAAGTACCCACATCTTATCGTTAACTACTAACTTTACATGCCTATCAGATGGGTGTCTTTGTCGGGATAATGCTAGGGAACGCCACTATGACTACACGAGCTTCCAAAGCTGGGGTGAAGGCGGGAATTAGTTTGGCACAATACTCGAACCACCTAAGTTACATCTATCACGTCTGGTGTCTTTTCCGTTGCTTTTGTACTAGTATTCCTGACATACATATTAACAAACTCCAAGTTCATAGTAAACATTCATGCTAAGATTCCATACCAGATTTACCTTCTATCTATACAATTATTATAAAGACTGGTACCCTGCGGGCAATAAAGTAATTCATTCGAACATCTATGACTACATTACACCCGTCTCTCTGGCATACTGGATTATGGATGATGGAGGTCTGCTAGGCGGTCATGGTACAGTCTTCTCTACAGACACCTTTACGCTGAAAGATTAGATATTCCTTGTCAGTCTACTTTATGCTAAGTTTGGCTAGGTTTACTGATTATGCCTAGAGGGTCCCCAAATAAGTCGTACCGCTAAGATTGCCCCTGATTAGCGACAATTGTTTAATAGACTGGTCTTCCCCCACATGCACCCTCATTTATGTATAAGCTCCATCAATCTTATCTGGAGGATGCGGCAGGTGCGAAGCCAAGTAACCCTGGACACTGCAAACAGAGCTATGCCTATAAACTAGCTTGACTTTGACACTGGGAGTGTTTTGTAGACTTTGACTAGTAAACTAAAGCATGTACTTTTCTAGGTACAACGTGAGTAGACTTAACATTGCAATAGGGTCGGGCCAAACGTGGAAATATGGCGATAAAGTATACCGTATCACAAGGGTTGATTACAGTTCGGCTGGTGAGCAGTGAGACAAAGTTAGTTAACCAAAGCCTACACCAGTCTCTGCGCTGTTGCACAGTGCCACAATGGTAACCGCTGGAGTCTACCTTCTAATGAGACATAGCCCACTGATCGAATACTCCTCTACAGGTTAGATGGTGATTGCATAGCTGGGTGGTCTGTCCGCACTACTGGGTGCAGCTGGTGGTCTGCTAGAGAATGATATGAAGAGAGTAATTGCCTTCTCTACAACTAGTCAACTGGGTTACATGATCGTCTGTATCGGTATTTCCCAACACAGTATAGCTTAGTTCCATCTGTTGAACCATGCTTGTTTTAAGGCTTAGTTGTTCCTATCTGCTGGTAGTGTAATTCATGCAGTCGGTGACATCCAAGACTAGAGAAAGATGGGTGGTTAGATGCTATAGCTACCAAGAACTTACGGAATAATGTAGTAGGCAAGTTAGTCCTAGATGGCATTCCCATTTATGACAGGGTTCTATAGTAAGGATTTCCTGTAGGAGCTAATTTAGGTGCCACGTAACAGTACTAGTGCAATGGCCTATATTCTAGCCTAGGTTGCAGCAGTATAGTCTGCCACTTACTCTGCTAGATTGCTGATCCTTGCATTTATTTCGAGACCAAACTATCCTAGAGTAGTTACCCCACTGATTGGTGAACCAAGTCTATAGATGACAATACCAATGCTAGTTTAGGCAGTAGGTTCTATTTAGTTCGGATACTAGACTCACGACCTATTCCTTGGCTAGGGTAACACATTCTACCAACAAGTAATCTTTATTCATCCAAATCATCTGGCATAGTTGGATGCATCCTAGGCAACTAATCCAGTACCATTCCTAGGTTACTAGCCAGTATAGACACTGCTACTGTAGGTGACCCTGTGGCCATCCAATGCCCCAAAGGTGGAAGGTAGCCCACTGGACTCCATGACAAAAGTTAGCCAAGGAGCTACTGCTCGCATCTCTGCCTCTGATGTATCTCTAGTAGCATCTTCTCCATCCACTGGTTTCACTCTGCCTATGTACACTGGTATGTAGAGCCACTTCAATGTCATTAACCATTGGATCATCAAGTCTACACTAAACTAGTCCGTTACTTATAGTAGATCGATTGATATGGGAATCTAGAATCTATGTGGTCCTCATGGGTAGCATCGTATGTTTAACTATCTGTCTTTCCTAGTGGAACAATTCTCTACAGGATTTGTATAGCATTATGCTTAGATGGTAATTGTGACATAGGTAACAGTGCTTCCATTTGTGTGGTAATGATCAATGTAGACTGGGTGTGACATAGGTGGCTAATCAAAATAGTCCTGTTCTTTGTATAGTGCGAAGCCATGGTCAATGTAGATCGAGTATGACCAGGTGCCATTGTAAGATCGATAGGTCAGGTGGTCCCCAAGTTTAGCTCGTAGGTGGGACGTGGAATCGTAGTATAAAGTAGTCTAGGTAAAGCTTGGGTAGGATGCCAGGACAAGTACATGAGATGGGCGGTAGAACCAGTGGGGCGATATGAGTTTAGTAGGGCGACCTATAGCAAGGGGCCCCGGAGCAATGTGACCCTCTCCCTTAGACGCGGGCACAGGTACAATTCCACCCCAGGTTAGCTTGGCTTCGCACTATGCCATACCTGTCTCTTTCTTACACCCCAGACTCCCACTATATACCAGGCTCCCACTAGAGACCCGATCCCCACTAGATACCCAGCTACACTTAGACCGTAGGCTACCTGGCATAGCACTCTTAGGCCACCATGAGATTGTCAGCTACCCTTAGCTCATCTGCTATATTTAGCTCTCAGGTTACTATCAGATTGTTGCCTCCTATTGGTCCCCTGCTACTGATTGATTCGTTAGACCACTCCATGTTATAATTAAATATGATTAGTTTCATTTGGTGTAGTATTGCAATATTGGCACTGCTATCTTGTATATTTGTTGTATCCACAATAGATCCAGTGAACAGATAGGTCTCGCTTATTGGAACCTACTAGGCAGGATCTCTACTGTATGCAATCTAGGATTATTACTTCTAGTCCCTAACCTATATTATTGTCTATGTTGGAGCGATTGCAATTCTATTCTAGTTCGTCATAATGATGATCCCAGTAGCACCAGTGACAGCTACAACGATGGGTAAAGTGACAATGGATGACTCTGCCGAAGGAATGGGCTAGGGTGTGGACCAAGCCTCTAAGGGATCGAACCTGTCCTAGATCGGTAAGTAGGCCTAGGCGTAGGGTGTGGTAATGTCTATCTAGTTCATCTCTTAGAATGTTGATGTAACAGGTAACCTGGTCGGAATGGAATCTGGTACAATGGCTATCAGCAGTGACTGGATGGGTAGTCAAGGGATCGTTGCATACTTCAATCCATCCTGGGCTACTGCATATGTATCTTAGAGTGATGTGTATACTTAGGGTTTCATGATATACTAGGCTTACCCTATTTCCTAGATATAGATTGGACTGGCTCTGTGGATAACTTAGATTGGAGTAATTCCATAGACAAGTATCTAAGGATATGAGTATCTAAGGATGTGAATGTATAATGAGAGAGTGTACAATGAGTGACAGTATAATGAGTGATAGTATCATGGGTGAGAGTGTGCGATAGTGCAAGTCATGTGAGCAGAGGGTCGACGTTATAGTAGGGTGCAAGTGTAACCCTGCCTGCCTTGTGTATCACCTGTATCCTGTGCAAGTGTCATACTGCCTGCCTTGTGTCTCGCCTGTATCCTGTGTAGCTCTCGGTATGCCTAGGCTTCGTACGTACCATTAGGCAAGCGATGGGCCAGGTGCTAAGCGGGGACTGTGAGATGAGTGGACGTGACAGAGATCAATAGTGGAGAGGGGCTCAGGTGCAAAGCCAAAGAATGTAGCCTAGGTGTCCCTGTCAGCAATCGATGAGTAGTCCATTCCTATCTGTTGGTCTGATACTCTAATTGAGACTGTATACTTTAATTGAGACTGCATACTTATTGAGGCTGCACACCAGTTACTTAAGTGTACCCCCGGGCACCCTGAGCAACAGATCCACTCGGCTTGCTACCCTATCACCAGATCCACACCCGTCCCTACTAAGCTCTCCTGTCTACTCATTGATCCCATAACTCTACGGTACCTCCCCTTGGTTCCCGCCACTTTACACTCCCTTGGTACCCGCCACCTTACACTCCCTTTAACTTGACCGTACCAGGCACTTTACACTCACTTGGCTTCGCACCCTGACCGCACTAGTCCCTCCCCCCCTTCTCCCGGTCAGATTGATTCGTTAGATCACTCCATCTTTTATTCATTTATGATTACATTTAGTATCAATTAGGCTTTCATATTGGTTACTGTAGCTATCCTAGCATTTATCTTTAATCGAGGTAAAGATTAGATTACACTAGTTATAGCATTGGAATAGATTTAGTAGTCCGTAGGTATACTATAGGTGAGTCTGTCCTTTCACTAGGATGACCTGGTAGGTTCGACTCTAACATAGTACCTGTAGCCTCTAGCAGGTTGTGAGAGTGCCATAGCATTGGCTCTTCTGGTTGCATACTATCCTATTAGAGGTACACTAGTCCTGAAATGATTCGTGTTTGATTGTCTATAAAGTAGTTAGGCCGGGTTCGTATCTCTTACCACCTCCCTGTATCACCTATAGAACGTGTATTCTAAGTAATGTTGTCTATGTAATTGTATCAATCCAAACAATCGCCTCGGCCTCCAACTGTTCCATGTTCCCTATGATTATCGTATATGATAGAGTAACCCCATGAAGAGGTAGTATCTACTGCTCCCTCCATGCCCTAGCATCCCACCTTATGTCAATCTAAGTGTCATACCTGATTGTTAGGACTCTAGTAACAGTGTAACTGGTTTAATGATGGAATGTACTATGGCCATTGTGACAGCTACTAAATCGAATTTAGGTTGATCTCGGTCTATCTAGGTATCTCTCTACCACCTACAGATTCGTGGTTCCTTAATCAATCGAGTAAAGTTCAATACTTGTGTCTCTCTCCTTCATGTAATTTGGTAGTGTCTATACAAGTGATGTTCTATACATTAGCCATGGTATACAGAGTGTGGACTGGGTATGGAATAGATCATGTTTGGCCTACGATTGGCTTGGTAGCAAGGTCCTATGGGGTAACTAGTATGAGATCGATCAATGTTGGATACTATCTGATCTTGGCTCTATCTTGTATGTTGGTATCCTGTGGAAGGTTGCATGAAGGTGTCTGGTGGGATTAACGGTGCTATAGTGGCTCTACCTTTGCCCTACACTTACCCACTATACCTGGCCCCACTATCTACCTAGGTCACATGGGATGGATCTCTCTACCACTACCTTGTCTCACCTAGTCTAGTCTAACAATGTTTACTACAGGCTCCCTAGTTAAGCCAGCGAAGGATTGTACTGTCTAGGCTGGTTGAAACAGATTGCATCATGTAGTCCTTCAAATCAACAGTTACCTGTCCATCGTCCCATCCCTCTACTTCATCTGATAGGTCTCACTAAACTAATGATTGTACATTGGGGTCACCTACCTAAAGTATGGTTCCATTGTAATAAGTTCTATCGATAGACTGTAGTTGACTAAGTTGACTCTATGAGCTAGTGACAGGTGATCAGCTAAAGCACACCACCGATTAACTGTTACGGCTATCTAATTAATAATCGTTCAAATAGTATTGATAGTTTGTATGAAGTACTAGGTGATGAGAGGGTAACAGGGTACGGATGGTCTCCTATGCAATCCCCTACGATCATAAAGGGAGGTGTCATGCGGGGCTGTCTATTGAAGTTAGCTATCTACTTAGGTCACATGGATGGATCTTTCTTTCACTATACCCTGTACCTAGTCCATGATTGGTATTGATATTGGTAGAGTATTGTATACCAAGAACAGGTATGGACAGACTAATCAATGTGGTAGTCCTTCATCACTTGTTTGAGTCACCTGATCTACAGTATCCAATCTAATGAACGTTACTATAGCATTATAGCATTAAGAATGGTGACATGGTGAAGGTGGCTGGGTTAGTCTAGGCAGGTCCACTAGTTTGGCTATCAAATGGAGTAACTGCAATGAGCCGGTTGGGACAGACAATCAGCGTGGTTGTCCTTCAGATCAATTGTTACCTGCTATTCTAACTATCTCGTACTACTCGTATCTAATTAATGAATTACTGTAGCATTGCTTAAATAGAGGGGTACTGACAGAATAGGGTGCAGGTACCTACGTATGTCATAACCTACTGTATCCATAACTTGGCCACTGAAGGATCAGACAGTAGTGGAGGCCGACTAGAATAGACCTAGCAACTCATGTGGGTCATTCAAATTAATTGTTTGGGTTAGCCAGCTGACTATCAACAGTATCACATGTTATTCAATTAGATTGTACCTATAGTTAAATGAATAGCAAGGATGCAGGGTGGCAGCTACCTATCTGTACGTGTGTCATAATGTTATAGCTGTACCACTAATTTGGTAAATGACATGGTATTACAGTAACCGACCATTGGATCCTACAGGTTCAGTTAGCCTTGTTCATTCAATCAAAGTTACCTCGTCATCTTTACTAGTATATACTCATCTAAATTGTTAATCATTCAATTGCAATGATTAGGCTACTGGTGATTGGGTGGGAGGCTACGAGTATCTATGTATGGCTCTTTATATCAAATGTGATTTACTTACATGGAACCAATAGAGAGGCACATGGATTCTATACTTTACTACACTTGACCTGACCCCACTATAGATCATTAACCTTCATCTATCATATGGAAGGACTGTGATAGACTGGTAGAATCAATCCTAACTTGAACTATACCATGTCAACTATAGCTGTCCTATCTGTCCCATCAACTTTGATACAGTCGGGGTAGATCAATTGCTACTCCCTGTTCCTTATGCTACACTGTTACTAAGCATTGTCTCCTAGGTGAAGCGAGGGTGATCGTTACTGTCCACACCTAGTCTCAATACTCAATGTAGGATCTGACTATGAAACACTCTACCTATCTTAGGTTATGATCGTATGTCATGTGGCAGTAAGGTAGTAAAGAAGGTAACGATCAGGTTCTAAATATTGCCTGGTTCTACATCTATCTGTCTGGTCACTGTCCTTGGTATCAATCTTACAATATCTAGTACAGACTCCTTAGAGTGGCAACCGATGGAGAATACTGTAGTGAGCTGATTGGATTCGATAGTGTATCAAGTGCCTATCCATTCAATCCCTGTGACTTGTAATCAATTAGTATTCATGTTCTTGACTTAATGATCGTAGCATTGGTGATAAATTTACTACTATGAGGTGGCAGGTTACATATGGGCAATACTATACCTACAATCTTCTAACAATCCTAAGAGATGGTGACATGGTAGGGCTGCCTGTAGGGATGAGTGTTAAATAAAGTATATCTAGGTGGTGTAGGAATGGATCTATAGCTGTTCCTTCCTCACTTGAGTAACATATGTCATAACAATATTGTCTCAGTCTTAATAGTGCCTACTGTCTTATTAACGTAGCCGGTAACATAGGAATACAGTAGTGTAGGCTAATTAGATTCCACTGATCAGCATGGTACGTATTTCTAATATTAGTTACCTGCCTCATCTTATTATTACATATTCATGGTACATCTTTACTGAATGTTCGTTCCTATAGCATTGATTATAACATGTATTGGGCTAAGTGATGATGGGGTGACAGTAACAAAGGGGAGAGTAGGTCAAGATAGCATCCGTATCTCCCTTCTAGCTGTTGTCATAATGTAGTCCACTAAATGAGCAACAAGGTTCAGTCACATACCTGGCTGTTTGTACCAGTGAATGCTACTCTAAATAGTAACTCCCTATGTGAGAGACCGGGGTAGATCAATCAGGTGCTGCCTCCTCTTAGCTTTGTAACCCAAAATTACTTACTATCGATCCAATAAAGCAAGTCATACTAGGGCAACTCGTGAGTTATCGTATAGCTATCGTCAAGGGTAGATCTATCTAATTGGTGACCTTCTATTAGGTACTCTATAAGTCTTATGTAAGCCCTGTGCTGTCATGTGATCTGTTGATGATGCTATCCAAACTGTCCTTAACCTACCCATGGTGAGGTACTATAAAATAACTGGTATTCTATAACTTCGGTATGGAGTGTAGGAATAAGGTGGAGTGGATGGAACAGCGTTCTATCAGCGTGTGGTTATGGTATTTACTAATCCAGGTTAAGTCTCTGATCTGATTGTTGCTACTATAATCTCTCAATGGATGCATGTATAGGTGAGGGGAGAGGTGTTGGGTAACTGTTAGCTATGTCACTGAGGCAAGCTACATGGATACTGTGGTAGAGGGTGATATTTATAAAGTAACCTGAATCTTTATAGTGAACCTGTGACTGCCAATGGATGCAACCTCTTAATAGTCCAATCTCAATAGTCCATAGTCTGGTTAGAGTAAGGCTACCAAGCATAGGGCAACGTGGCAATTCTATATCAAACTACTCTATAGATATTCACTAGCCAGGATCGTATAAACAGTAGCGTATGTGAAACTAAATTGTAGCATAGAACCACTAGTTAGACCAAGACTCAGGTATAGCCATGGTACACTAACTGCAAGGACCTACACGATGTAGGCACATATTTATTCAATGTCAGCCTGTATTGTACAGTCAACAGGTGCATACCAGACGCATTAGCCCAGTAGCCACCAGGTCGATCCATCTGGGTGCGATAGTTTAGAGTCAGTATTGATCATTTAGTGCTAACCTAGACTGTCATGGGTGTCCAACATCATATGAAGTAACCTACAATACAAGCAATTGTTTGGATTAGCCACATACCTGGCTGTTTGTATGAGTTGGTGTTATTAGTAATATTGATCCATTAGGTAAAGTCAGCTAGGATCGTTACTATAGCCTATCCATCTTACCTACTGTACGTGTGTCATTACAATTACCTGCTTCTCATTAGCGTAGCCAGTGACATGAGATAACAGCAGTGGAGGCTGATTAGATTTGACTATACAACACATGCTAGTCCTCCTAATCTTTGATAAACATTAGCCACTTGAACCATCGTGCACCATCATATAGTATAATGCATCTCTAATTGAATTATTGTATCTCTCATTAACTGTTAGTATGGCCTTGACTAGGTGATGACAAGATGAGGCTATGTACTAGTTTACGTGTCTACTTGTGTTATCTAATGTGAATCTTATTATAATTAGCTACATTGAACATGGAGAGGTACGTTAGACTAGGCTGTCCACCAATTAGCTGTATCAATAACCTGGCAAGTGACATGATATTACAGCATTAAGGCTATATGGGTAGACTGATCAACTGTTGTGGGTCCCTCATATAATTGTTTGGGTTAGCCACCTGCTATTTAACTGTTGGTACTTATCAAATTAATGATCGTAGCATTGAAATGAATGGGTAACTGACTAGGGTGGTAGGTTCGAAGGGGCTAGCGTATGGTACTATAGTGGTGGAGAAGAATAGACTATATAACACGTGAGTCCTTCTTATCTCTGCATTACCTTATCCATCCGTACTACCCACACCTGATCGGTTGATCTTAAACTAACTGGTGCATCATTGTACCACTAGGGTCTACGTAACTCAGACATAGATTGATCATCTAGGTTCAACTTGATTGATTACACTGACTATAGAACTGCATGATCAGACCCATCCCACCTATATCTAGCTAGTCATTGATTTAATGGTCTAACATATTACATTGAACAGACTAGAATGTGGAAGCTGCACCTGGTGATGGAGGGTGTAAGGCCTAGGGGACTAGATAAGCATAACTCGTGTATAAGTGGAATCTAACTATGTCACACTGATGAGTGAGCTCCCTATGCGCCTTTGTCATAATATAGCCTGCATCTTACTAGTATGGCAAACGACATAAGTATAACAGTGTATGCTAGTTGATCAACTGGTGGAAGCTCTATGCCAAACCATGATCAGCTAAGGTGACCTGTACATCTTGAGTATACAACCCATCTGTATCTATAATCTGATGACCATCTATTGGCTTCACCCTGTCTAATCGAGGTACAACTGGTTACCATGACTAAACTGTAGAGCAGGTGAGTGGGTGGCATCACTTAGCTAGTCGACTCATCATCTTGCATGGTTACTAGTATTGATTGCTTACCTTATGACTAGATGACGGACCACAGGATATATGAAGAGCTGTCCAACCGAGTATGGATACTACTATATACCCGTCAATTTAATAACACGCAGGCTCCCTAGTATGGCGATCAAATGGAGTGTACTGCAATGCTAAGCCAGGTTGGAGTAGATAATGCAACACATGCAAGTCCCTCTAATCAACAGTTACTTGTCCATCCCATCTAGTAATAACCATGTTTCTAAATTAATCAATGATCTGTGTATTGACTAGTGAGAGTATGGCCACTAAGTGAGGGTGACACGCTACATAAGCTTCCCTATGCAATCTTCTATCGAACCTAAGATTAGGTGGCATGGGCTGCTTATAGTCTCCATTGTCAATATTAGTAATCTAGTAATGTTAAGTAGGACCCATGGTGAGATAGAGTCTAGTACTGTCCCCATTATCCTCCAATAGAATCTGCTGTCTATTGAGACCACACAGACTTATAAGGTTAGGCCGACCGATTAAGTATACTGTAACTAGGCAAGCTGGTGACCGGTAGTCTGGTCCTATCCCCACTAGCATATGTTACCTGTTCCATTGATCTAACTGTCTAACTCCTAACTACGATGTCGATCTTTGGCATCTAGGGTCGGTCTAAGGTACCATCTATCATAGGTGTTATAACTTAGAGTGCATAGGATTGTGAGGGTGCAGGGTGAAAGGTGGAAGGATACAAGGTATGTAGAGTTATACTCGTGTGGGTACAATGACTTACCTGTCCACTCTATAATTAGAGAGTATCATAGAATAGGAAAGACTCCATAGAACAGGCTCCCTAGACTGGCAAACGAAAGGAGTAACTGTCAGAATGCTGATTGATACTTACAGTGGATCGTACTAGCCCTGTCACTCAATCTACTGTTGCCTGTCTATCTTAACTTCAACTTACTCATCTTAATGATCATACTATAACATTACTATTGAATGGGTTACTGACTAGGTGACAGATACCTCCACTGGTGTAATAGCAAGGCTGTATCAATAAACTGGCCACTGACATGATAGAACAGCACCTGGCCGATCGAAACAAACAGGATAAACGTGCCTGTCCCTTCAATCAATAGTTCCTAGTTATCTAGACCTACGTACCTATTCTTAATAATGACTGACTACTGTATTAACATGGCTACAAGGCAAGGGTAACTGGTAACATGGTCTGTAAAGTCCAACTCAACTATTGTGTGGGTTCAATTACATACCAGTCCATATTAATGAGTATCGAGTTATGCAGATTCCCAAGTATGGCCAGCAAAGGACAACTGCGACCGGCTGATTAGATGTGACCGACCAGCATTGTACGTGCTACTAATCTAAGTTTTGATTAGCCACCTGATCCATCCCACATTATTGTATCGTGATTCATCTATAACTGGTTAAATGATCTATTGCATTGACTATTGATATGAATGGGGCTACTGATGATGAGGTGGCAGGCTACAGAGGTACGTGGCTAACCTATGGATAACAATGCTACTAACACTATAGCGCTTATCGATAGCCTGGCCAGTGACTCGATGTACAGCATAAGGCCGATTGTATTGGTAGAGCAACAGTGCATACCCAACAATCATTGTTACTAACCATCGACATTCATGGTATCTAAGCCATCTCATTGAAACTACTTAATCTGGTTACTATCTTTAGAATCAATAGTGCCATGTACTGATAGGGCAACTCTCTGAGGACCCCACATTGCTACATGGACGTGAGTAATGAATTGTGAGCAGACAATAGAAACATACTATCCCTACTGTCTGGCTAGTCATCAATGGTCTAATTACATAAATCTAGTTTGGTGGCATTTGGGTACATTAACTCTTACATGGACTATAGGTGAGAATAAGGTATTTGCATACATTAACTATTTACATTGAATCTAGTATGGTGACTACTATGAGTAAGGTGGCAGACTACAGGGACTAGATAAGCTAAGTAACTTGTGTATAAATGAATCTCACTATATCGCATTAAATCAAGCACGAGAGCCTCTATTCCTATGCACCCTTATTAAAGATATAGCCTGCTTCTCATTAACTTGGCTAGTGACATGGGTATAGCAGTGTGAGCCAGCCTTCATGGTGTAAGCTCTATGCCAACCTTGAACAGCTAATGTTACTTGTACATCCTGCCTCATATAGTATTCAATCATTCCACCTGTTACTCTATCTATAACCTGATGACCATCTATTGGCTTCACCCTGTCTAATCGTGGTACATTCATCTTAGGGTGACCATGACTAAACTATTGGTAGGGCCGGTGTATAAGTGAAGGTCAGAGTATGCTGATTGTAACTTAGCTACCTACTCATTATCTCGGATGGGTACCAGTATTGATGATTACCTATGAATGACTTGGGTGGCAGGCTACACTATACTATGGTGGCTAATCCAAACTGGTGGTCTAATGGAATCTATCTAGTCGCATTACCCATGAGAAGGTACTCAATCTCTTACTTATGCCCCTTACTTTAGTATAAGATCAATTGTCAACAGTATTACAGTCTAATTAGATTGGCTATCGAAGTAGGTTACTGTGAAGAGCTGGTAGGAACTGACCGATCAGCATGGTAGTCCTTTCTATCAAATGTTGCCTGCCTATCACTGCCACGTACCTCATGTTTAATCAATGTTCCTATGTGATCAAATAGAACGTACTGTATGGACTGGGTAGCAGGTACCTTATGGCTGTATCACTAATTTGGCCAATGAATGATATGACAGCGACCGGCTGATTGATCTGGTCTTCATAGTCTGATTATGGATTCTAGATTCAATCTATGTTACTAGCTATTCAACTGTTTATCTATCTAATCTGGCATTGGAATGATAAGTGATTGGGTACTAGACTACAAAGGGGCAGGGTCATGTGGGGCTGCCTACTATATAAAGTGTACCATTGAAGAATAATATCCTAAGTGAAGAAGGGACGGATCAATCTATAGCTATCTCTGCCTCCAATTCTATCAAACAACTTGGGACAGTCTTACTAGCTTGGCCAGTGACTAAGATTACTGTATAGGGGCTGATTGGAGTAGATTGTGTATCGTCTACTAATCTTTCTAATCAATGTCTTTGTTTATTCTATTAACTCTGTATACCTGAATGATCTATCTGTAATCTTTATGGTTAACATGAGTGTCTAGGGTAGCAATGACGAAGGGGTGAGGCTATAGGGGAGTGTAATCGACCAGAGTGAATGTTAGAGTAGCGGGCAGAGTCAAATCTGAGAGATGGTCACCAAAAGTGAATCGGTACACGTTGTACTCTATCTGGACCTCTACTAGACCAAACAATCCTATGAACTCACAAGATGGACGACTACCTTGGTATATACGACTATATCTGCAGTCAACGGGCTTGCGACCCAACCTGATCAAGAGTAGGTAGTAATAGATCTCAGAACCCTATTAAACAATAAACTAATGCAACAAACTACACTATTCTTTACCTACTGTCTGCTGGTAACAGTCACTGGTTCGGTCGTAATAGTGTAACCCAAATAAGATTGATGAGTGGATCGAGGACTCATGTGCCAAGACCACCGCGTACAACAAAGAATCAGTGTGGAATCCCACGTAACCTCAAACCTATCTTCAGTGAGGCGGGACAAGTCAAGCTAACATACCATGAATCCACCCTACTGAAACACCTGTCTTTGCGCCATCATCAAGGTTCCCCATTCCCGTTCAAAGGTCAGTAGAGAGTGGACATATTGAAGCATTTGTTGATATCCGAACGATCGGCAATGGATAACACTCCGCTAAGTAAATTGGTTACATAGTTGGGTAAACTGGGGTACAATTGGAACAGTGAGCGTGCCATCTTCACTTCAAAGTGGGACCAACCATTCCAACCTGTGTATGGCGAGCGTAAACTTGAGAGACCAGCCGATAGAAACTACTTCCACTGGTGGTATCCAAGGGAGCTATGCCTTCCTAACCTTAGCAAGAGAGGTTTCAATGATAGTGCAAATAGATACTAGAGAGCGCTGTAGAGTAAGGTATCCCATCTCGCCTACCAAGGGAACCCTCGTAAATTGGGTAGAATCGTACTTAAGACTGCCCAATCCAGTACAACTTAGAGACTTAAGGCTATCAAGGAGATCTAGGGATCCAAAGCGATGCTATTTATGAGTGCAGCGAAGTAGGATAGACTGGTGAACGACGTAGGTACGTATCTATCTTAGATGCAACCTGATCCTGTGCGACGGGTGTATGTTCCAAAGGCGAACGGTACATTGCGTCCATAGGGTGTCCCTACTGTCAGGGAACGCGTAGCCTGTAAAATGATTCAAATGCTGCTTAAGCCTTACCTATGGACAGCCCATGAGTGTGGGAAGATTGAACAACATGGTTTCCTACCAAATAAATCTATATCTACTGCTTGGAGATCTGTGGTAGGTGGCCTAAAGCAGGGTAAGTACCAATATGCATACGAGGTGGATTTCAGGAATTACTTTCCTTCTATATCCCATTCCAGCTAGGATAGAATCTGTGATAGACTGGGACCACTGAGTACTTATTAGAAAGCTTTGTTGAGGGCGCCTGTTATTCACCCACCTCATGCGAAAGACGTACCACCAGGACAACCATTTGGCGTCAGTGTACCTGAACTTACAGGAACTCCTCAGGGCGGGGTGCTATCTCCGGACTAGGCGAACTTGGCACTACTAGAGACGGGAATATTCAGAGACGCAACCATGCACTGTATTTATTTCGCCGATGATGGAGTAATATTTAGTAACCTAGAACAGGAAGAGTTTATCACGTACTAGTCCTCTAAACTAGATTCGATAGGGGTTAAGGTGAGTATTGAGAAGACTAAGCTTATTGCAGTGAGGAAGCCTATGGATAGACTAACGTACCCTACCTGGTCTGGACGTGTGCTTCGTAACTGGGGGACCAACCAGATCGCTTATGATTAGGTCGCACCCTTTAAGTTCTTGTCCATCATTGCTAATCCTCTGGCCTCTGCTAAAGATTATGAATTGTTTGTGCAGACTAGATCGATGGCTGGGATGCTTAAGGAGGAAGGCTAGGACCCTATGACACCTGAGGCAATAGCGAGATGTGAACCAATTAGAGAGCTATTCACTAACCAAGAGTACTCTACCGCAACTGGTGAGGGAGGCAACTTCAATCCATAGGCCTTCATTAGAGATGGTCATGTGAAAGAAGATTCCTACCTGTGGATGAATAATGGAATGCTGCACCCAGGAAACATATAGTCCATGGGCAGTACCATTACATCCGCCACATACTAGGCTAAGCTTAAAGGTACTAGACTTAGACAGAGACCTTAGGTTAAGGTGGTATTGGGTGAGGGTCAGCGAAGTGTTAGATTAACACGTAAACTGAACATGCAACTGTGAGAGTGGCTAGCAAAAGCCTCGGGTGGACTACCGCATCCATTCTATTCTCCCCTAACCTGGCAGGTACAACCGCCCAATTGTAGCCAGTCCCATAACATGTAAACTATTAGAACGGATAAGGCGTATCACTCTGGTAGTCGATCTGCTCATGGTAATGTATCGTAAAGTTATCAGGTGGAACACTATGACCACCCATGACTACCCATGCAATCACCAGTAGCGAACTAACTTATGGATGTCCTATGCACACCTAGACAGTAATAGGCCCACTATTGGAGTAGCTAGTGAATCCAGTATTGGTGTATACTAGATGATCGTACCCACAGTGTCTAGTATGGTGCGACCTAAGGGAGCAGTGACCCAGGTGAGCGTCCAATGTCATCTAGGTATAGCCTGTTCCTATGGTCTGTCCCCAAGTGAAGGTAACACGTAAGGACCACTATGAAAATAGAGATGTTACCCTGCTATGAACTGTAATAGCATTCGAGTGAATTTGTGATAGACCCGAGAAGGTAATCTATCATGGTCTTAGTAGTTAACCCTCAGACTGTTCTATAGAATGTTATATAAACAAAGAGTTATTAACGTAGAACACTATGAGTAAGTTGATTAGTGAGAGTAGAGTAGGGCAACTCTAGATTCATGGGTAGGCTGAATGGAACCAACAGGTCAGCGTTAGGGTATCCAAGCTCTAACTGAAACAGTCTGACAGCTATACCTATAGTTAGGTCCGGTGGGTGGGATCCATCGATCGCCTATGTCAGCTATGCAGGTGAAGGATCTGTACTGGACAATGAGACACCAAGTCATACCTGGTTATCTTTAATTAGAGTGGCTGCTTAATGTACCAGTGGAGACTAAGGAAGAATCCGAACCTGACCTTGTATATGGAAGTCTCAGTCGTAACCTAGTGGCAATGGAGGTAAAGCTAGATTGATGTAGGGTGCCTGGTCAGTGCCTAAAGTTAATAAAGTATGTATGGTAGGTATAATCACCATAAGCGACTTAAACGGTGTCTACTAAACCTGGTTGGTCACTAGTAAAACACTGGGGCTCTAGAACTTGATAGCCCGGTTGTCCATATTAGATGCTACATAAGCCTAGACTGTTGACCTAGGTGAAGATAGCACATGAGCCCTTCAACCATTTAATTGGAATATATAGATTACTACTATGTCAATGGAGCTGTAGAGGGACCCAAACTCATGAGTAGCTCAGTGATGATCCGATTGTTTGGACGTGGTGGGAAGAGTGTAACAGCTCGACGTAAGTTACCATCCAGATAGCAGCATAGTACAGTAAGGAAACTATGTGGTGTACAATTGGTCATGTATTTACTTAGGTCAAACAGTACTTACTTCGATCAACACGCAGGTTATGACTCGTGGATTGTCCCAGTTGTCTGGTCTGTCATACTGTGGTATCGATTGATCACAGGTGGGAGGCGTTCGTCTTGGCTAGCGGATGCATGAAGGGGGAGGTATCCTCAATGATGGGAGTTGCACCTGATTAAGTCTGCTTAGTTAGTACAATGACATCGGCTGTAACCAATCAGCGGTAGGCAGTCCAACCTACCTGAAAACAGACTATAAACCACGTAATGTGGGAGGAGCAATGACGTAGGAAACCATTGTGACCTTGTAGCCAATTAAGTGACAGGATCTAGGCTGGGATAGGGACACCGAGGACATCTTTGACCTACCCTATTATCGGTCCGGACTAAAGAATAATCTGAACCTCCACTTGATTGAAGGATAGACTCATCTAGTAGTAATTGAACACCTAAGGTTAAAATGATGAACCCAGTTAGATCGCCTAGTACCTGGTAAATATGAGGCGTACTACCTGGTTTGCACGCGTGCCTATAGGCTTAGCACCGTGAGCTACTTACGTACAGAATGAAACGATGTTGTATCAACCGGGAAGGCTCTGATACTGCAAAGGGGTACTAGGACTTGATTACCCGCCGCAAGGTATATTAGATGGTATATAAACTTAGGTTGTTTACCTAGGGGAAGATATCACACTGACTCGCCAACCATTTAATTGGAACGTAGAGGCTAATACTCTGCCAAAGGAACTATAGCGAGACCTAAATCAGTGAGTCGCGTTCAGCTAGATCCATTCACAGTGACGACCAAGATGGGTAGGTATGAATAGAGTAACGTCCTATAACATACTAGTTTGGCTATCCAGACTTTAATCCCAGGCACCCTAAAGATAGCGTAGCCCCATCAACAATGGTTACGTGGTGATCAATCGGACTATGGCGCTCTTGGAAAGGTAGCTAATCTCAGGTAAACACTTGCTCTGGCTATACTACCAATGATCTATTGTTCAAACGTGTAGATTATTACTCACGGATTGACCCGGTCTATTAGAATTGTTCCCCACTTGTGTACCCTCGCAATGCTCGTGACCATGGTTTCATTCACTCATAGCCATTCACTCATTACACGATGCTACAACAGAGCGTCAGGAATACCATGACTAGAGCGACTCCCGTCTGATTAAACAAACGTGTACAATGATTGGTGATAGGTTCAGCCTAGGGAGGCAGAGTACCCATACACACGCGGACATAGTTATTTGGTCCACGCTAACCTTGCTGAGCCAGGGTGCCGAGGCTCACGGAGGAGGCATGCATCGTTACTGCACACCGTCTCCACCCTACTGTCTAGTCATGGTCCTGATCTTGCTTGTGGCAATAAACACTGTGGGTCCACCGATACACACGTAGGTAAGGTAGCAATCCTTACATTCTAATCAAATAGTTTGGTGGAGTGTCCCATGATTTCCTTAGGTAAACAGCCTAATTTATACATGGTGCTAATATAGAGTTTTGTCATTGTAGAGGACTACTCTGGGTGATCATATTCTAGCACCCGCTCCACAGACTAGCAATGCTAATCAGCGAGCTTTCATTCCCAACGTTCGCCAAAGTGGAGTACTACAGTACCCAGTCAGGTCCGTACCCAATCTGTTCCACCTATAGAGCTACCTACAGTCACTTACCACATGACTATCATATACTCTACTTCATCCTTTTAACCTTATGGTGTATAATTATGGCGTATAAACACGTTCCATCAATGACTTGCAGGTGATGATCCATTAGAGAATCGGGAGTATGAACAGGTGGCTGACTGATCAATACGTGGTACCCTATGCTATACTGGTCCTGTCAAATCAAGGGCTAAGTAGGTAACCTAAGGATCCCACCCATAGGCCCATACCATTACTGGTTTCTAGTCTGTATTGCAACCCCACTTGGAGGTGAGGTACTGGTCTATTACGAGTCTAATACCCAGGCGAAGATCACAATAAACAGGTTCAACTTTAGTACTCGATCCTACCTCAAACATAACCATTACAGTCATGAGCCAATCGAGGCAGCGTACTTGTCTTAGCTATCTCTCGCTCTCTCCAGTGTCAGCGTCACTCTCAATTAAATGCATCCAGGTGCTATGTTGGACTTGTCTAGTAGTCCGTCTGATACTGGTTAGCACAGTTTGGTCTCCACCAGTTACTCGCTATCCTTGCTACTAGACTGCATTGTACCGCAGTGGACCGTATACCTGAGGCAGACCCCACGCATTCCACTAGCAGAGTAAACATTGACCACTTACCACATGACCGACGCTTACCCTGTTTAGCCTACTTAAAGTTACCACGGTAGAGACAGTTCCTTCAATTACATGGGAGGTTCGATTCTATAGAATGCTCTATGGAGATCTAGTCAATGGGGACAAGGGGAGCATGATAAGGTGGCTAACCTATACATACGCGGTACCCCCTATTCACACTGATCCATCCATGTAAAGGGCCAACTAGGTCACCTTAGGTTCCCATTCCCAAGGGCCATACCAATTTGAGTATAGAAAGATCTAGTACTACACTGGCTGTTGGTCTGTTTGCAATCATGGTTAGGATCCATGACACTGATCTAACACTTATGAGGTTGTTGCATGCCTGCTACTCCCTCTGTCCATGTCATTCAGTCGAGGTCACAATACATAGAATCAGCTAAAGTAACCAATAAGATATCAATCCACCTTAATACTTCTGCATCTGGTTTAGACACCCGGACACTAGACAAGTGAGCCAATCAAGGTGGGGTACTGTCGCTTACCTATGCAGTTGATCGCCCCAGTGTTAGCTAATCACCAATCAATTTATGTACCCATGTAGCTAGTATGGGCTTGTCTATGTTATTCATTCAAGGACTCTGTTAACCAGTGCATCAAGGTTAGGACAGGTTCAATGGTGCCCCACGTTATCCTGTGTTCTCAACCCCAACCATCAGTGGCAATATCGCAATACTGAGTAACAATAGACTACATTTAGTTAGAATCCACATTAAACTGAAGTACAATCGTAGCTCCTAGTACTCTAAAGATCAGAGTAGTGACTTAGATAATTCTACCTCCCGATACTGCAAGACTCAGTAGGCAGAACCGTCCCATCAATAGATAGTTCTATACCACGTTAATGTCACCGACTACAAAGCTGATTGGGGGTAGTGGAGTAGGACTAGAGTATCGTCCCCATTATAATACTCCAGGTGCATAACTCCCATAGTAAGTCTAGACCAAGCAATCTAGAGCTCACCCTCCACCTAAAGATTACCTCAGCTGATTAAACTGGTAGACAATCCCAATAGCCATACCACTAGTACCACTAAGCCTGGACCAACCTATAGATCGATGCAGGTCACAGGTCATACAGTTAACTCGTACTTGCAGTAGCATGAATCACTGTAATAACTCATACATTTATCTATGAGACTGAGGCAGTTACGACTAGACTAGGTAGCTTGTATGTTTGTAGTTAACCTTAAATCCATGTAATAGCCCCAACTAAGCATATCAGATACCCATCAGGTTACTGGCATAGTACATTGGATCATCATAATGGGGATCGCTATACTTTGCACTACTGATCGCAGGTGCTACTGAATTGATAGGTCACCATACTTACAATAATCTATCAATCTTTCACCACCTCACCTAATAATGTTGGAATATGATTATACCATGCCATCGATTAGACTCAGTCCTGTCCTCAGTAGTCTACACTTAGTAAGTCTACCCACTACCACATGCCTACTTCAGAGATGGAGATAGGGTGATAAGCACACGTCCATGCCTGACAGTTAGCCTTAACAGGACAATGTGCCCTCTCCCATTGCCACTAGTTTGGATCAGTTTACCTTATTGATCACTAGGTTACCTACAGATAGCACCTAAATGCCAATATTGCAGACTTCACTTGGCCTCTATTGTTGGAGTACCCTAAGTATGATTGTACCCGATATAGTAGACCCCAATAACAACAGTTGAAGCTGGTAAACATTATAGCATATGTCCATGTAATTTGAGATAGTAATTCCCTCCGATATAGAGATTAGACTAGGTACCCTACAATTATACTGGCCTTCACCTAGTACTTCTAAAGATAGAATGCATCTACAGGCACCTCTAACCTCATCCTTACTTCCCATTCTCCACCATAGGTACGAGGTTTTGAATGTTAGGTACCTCCTGGTGCCACATGGACAGTTAGACTTGGCCCTTACACTATAGAATATTAGGCTACTCTGTTGTCTATCACAATACTAGCAAGATAAGCATGGACCATTACTAGACTAACGGCGCTGTATATCAGGTTGCCCAGGCTACAAAAGATTGCATACTCTGAATAACCACTAGTACTACAGAATCAACATTTCACTCCCAATCAGTGCACAGTATACCCAGATACCATGTCACCTCTTGACCAACACCCTATAGTTGAAGTTTAGATACTCACCTACACTCCCATGAATCCACTAAGATTTAGATTACATGATTAGCATCTCTGTCCTTTCATACCCTACCAGTCTAGAGTGTTACGAGTCACATTGATACTATTAACCATTGACTCACTAGTTTTGACAGGGATACACTTACGATTGCATCCGATCAATCAGCTACCCAACAGTTAAAGCAAGGTTCATTACAACATTGTTCACAACTTGCTCAATGAGCCTAGTTTATACTAGTACTATACTATATAGTCTGTTGCGTCATAATCATACACGCATTCTCTTGGGCGATTCACGCCCTCTTGTTCTAACATAGTTTCGCTATACTTGCAATAGACCTTAGAAACACATTACCTGAAGTACCATCATAGGGGCCTATTACTCAAACGATCAAAGTAGTATAGGTTGCCAAGATAGCTCTGCTTGAATATAGAATACTCATAGAGACAACAGAGCCATACCAAATAGTATAGTACGACGATCAATGTGACAGATCACTATGAAGGGGCAATGGAGATATCCTAGCAATGTAAGTACCTAGAGTACCCCTGACTCTCCACCTTGAATTCGCCTCACCTGAACAATCCAGATGGTAGGTTGCATTCATAGATCTTCATAAGTTAGGACCCACCAGATGTGGATCAATAAAGTACAGTCCCACTCAATATGAGATCGTACCCCACTCCTGTAAAGGTACCCCACTCAAGTAGGATCGTACTGCTCCTACATTGCTACTATACTATAGAGATAACTTAGACTGATGCATCCATTGATTAGAGTGAAGACCAATGTTACTGCCACAGGTCACCATTACCTCATCCTTGCCTCCCATGAACCCATAAGCGATGGATTGGATGGTAATTGGCCTCATCCCTGGTGTCAGTACAGACTAGAGGGAGATCGGTACAGACTTAGACTTGGCCTCTTAGACTATAACCTTACTCAGCTGATCACTCTATTGAACTTGACAACAGATTACCAACTACAAGAATGATACCACCTTTCACCCCCATTGGTACATGGTATACTGACTTCACCCTGCTACCTCTTGTAGACCATCATAGTTGAAGCTAAGACATAGACATAACTCTCATGAACCTGTTACTAGTTAGATTGCATGATTTGTACTTCAGCTACCCACCTACACTACCAGTATAGCATAGAAAGTTAACTTGGTACAATCTACCATTAGCTATTCAGTTTGGATGCAACTTGGTTACCACAGATGGCTACCGATTACTAGTCACTACTAGTCTATTAAAGGTCATAGCTACCTCTAAGTAAACCCCGCCTATCCAATAGTATACGCTAGTCTATTACAATAATTCACCATGCAATTAAGCCATTAGTCAGACCTGCATTCATACTCGTCTGGTACGCCATAATCATGCGCGTTTGTGAACAACATGCTATCCATTTGCTAGGTTGGATCTGTTAAGTGGTCGATGAGTCTCAGGTGTAGCACTGCCATAGGTTACAGTACTAGGTCCAGTATCTCTCCCACCTCACTGCATTTTGATGTAATTAGCGACAAACCACCATAGGATAGAGATAGTTTGGTCCGTATCGTTCAGATGCCAGACTGTTTGTTTGATTCTGGCTACGCTACGCTATAACAGAAGACCCACTCTACGATTAGATTGATTAGAATTGTGGTCATACATCCTTACAGCTCCATCAGTTGAATACTGTTGGCTACCTCACACACTGGATTCATGCTCGGTTGACTGTACTAGCACTTGCATCTCACCTGACCACAGAGGCTACTGGCTATACTGTATAGTTAGGTCGTTGAGACTGATCGCTACCTAGAGCTATACTCTTCAGATTCGTATTTACCACCATATCCTCACCCTTGCTTTCCCTATACCCACGAGGTCATCAGGCCACGAGATCATCAGGCAGTGTTCCTACCATGAATAGGTTCGATCATAGTACTTACACTGGACCACTGGGACTGCTACTCAATCAATGATTCTACCTAACAGACAGGCAGGTTACTCACTATCTTTCACTTTGTTACTCACTTTATGGTTAGGTTCATCCAGATAATACACCTTCCACTCCACTATAACAATGTTCCTTGTAGCCTCTGCTTGGACACTTACACTAATTACCATGTATCTACCAGTTATACTATGGCAAGAACCTCCGCTCCCGATCTACCCTACAGTACGAGATAGATTTGTTACTTTGATACTGTCCACTCTAACCTGTTAGTGACTCATACAGCTACTTACTACTGATTCAGCAGAATGATTGTACCACTAGCCCATTATGATATGGTCACACTGTTATGATCCTACCAATTGACCCAAGTTACCCAGAGTAGACACCAGTGCTCATTATACTCTTGATTACATGCAATTGCCCTTCTATTATAATGTTCAATACACTACTATACTTACGTCATAATCATACACGTTTACCTCATGGGCGATGCACGCCCTCTTGTTCTAACATTTACTTGGTTTTACGCCTACTAGAAGCTACCGGATCACTTTACACTCTTTACACAATTCATTTCTCTAGTATACTTGAATTAGCTTTACGTTTGATTCTAATTGACATACTATGGTCGACATAGTTAGGTTGTACCCTCATATAGTCTGACTTGGGCTAACACTATAACTACGCTGGACTTACAGGGTCTCTCACCCACGCCCGGTCTTTTACCAAACATTCTAATTGACCGCCAATAAAAATAGTTAACCTACCTCATTCTTTCACTTCTATACCACGTTAATATTTCTTCTTTAGTGGCACTACACAGTCGGGACCATCGAATTTAGTGATTCCAAGGAGGCCTAGGACCACACCTGATATCCAACTAATGTCGTACAACTACTGCTACCCACTAATCTCACAAGTACCTAAGCTTTACCATGTATCTCTACAATAAGTAACATGCATAACCACTCAATAGTCCGGGTCCATCTCTCATAGGTAGCCCCATCTATGATTGAGCAAGGGTGGACCAAGTATCATATAACGATCTCTGTCACTAGCTCATACGATCCCCATCTATAGTTGCAACAGACCTATAGTATACTTCATGTTAGATAACCGGAGTATTGCCATGTATCCTTAGTAGCAAGCAGAGTTTATAGTGGATTGTACTAATCAGATAATTACCATCTCTATGTAGGTAACAGTTACTATCTATATATGACAGCTTGTATTACTTTATGACCATCTATTGATTAGCAAGCAGGGTCTATAACTAGTGTACTTACTCACAGTCGGGGCACTATAGCAAATCCAACTAAACTATAACATCGGTACCATGATTAGATAGTCTGTCTTTGTCTTAGGATCCCATAGCAATCCATAGCTATCTCTACATAAACTACTGCATTAAACTGAATATATTAGCCATATGATCTCCTATTAGTAGACCCAGTATACGAATTAATCTCTAAGGTGTATCGCATCTAGAGTAATGTATATTAACCTGTACCTGTTGGAAGCTCCTTAGTAGTAGCATGGTCCAACTGATTGGGTAGTAGTGTACCTGTGTAAATGGCAATCCAGTATAAACTGTACAAACTATAGAATGTGTTGCCCTAGTGGGATAGCATACCTGAGCTAAGTAGTGATAAACATGTTAGTTTAGTGGCCTATAGCAAGACTATTACCTGTTTGGATGGCTTCGTACACCAGCTCCATGCTACCTACATCTTGCCTAGACCCTACACCCATTGTCCTTACTGCCCAGGGTTCCTCCACTCTATCAGTTCCCCCACTCATTCTCTCGCATTCCATGATCAATCAGTTGACCTCCTAAGCTATTAAACATGAGACTCATCTTAGTATAATGTAAGGTTACTTAGCTACTAGATTGGCAACTATGCTACTGGTGTTAGACAACATGCGAACTTATAGTAGAACATGATCATTCTATTGCACTTCTTTCCTAAGGTAATGTGACAGGTTCATAGTATACATGGCTACCAGAGGGACATACCTGTATTTAGATAAATATTGACTTATACAGATCTAGTAGATAGACTTAGACAGATTTATATAGACTTAGACGTACTGTGCTAGGCCACAGGAGGCAATGGTACTCTGCAATCTTATGAGTCTACATGGTCACAGTGGCAGGTATAACAAATTATAGACAAGTCAAAGGTACATTCAGAGCTCCCGGTCAACATTGGGTCACTATAAGCGGCTAATCAAATATGATACCATTATACTGAATTTGGCACCTTACAAGGAGGCAGGGTCGATCATTTCTATGCCATACAGTAGTCATACAACAGTTTAGATTGTCTTTGCCTTGCATAGCATTTACCATTATATAGATAGGAACCTTACAATCTGATGCCACGAGTACTTTCATAGTAAGGCCATGAATACAGATTAGGGAGTATGTGAGTGGTATGAAACTCAGTATTGCTTACATTTAACCATTACTTCCACTGACCCTGTACCCTCAGGCAAGGCACCCTACTATCTTTAGGTACTCACCCCTACATAAGCTTCAATTATAAAGTATTCAATTATAAGTCAAGCACTACTACTACTATAATGTTGGTATTCCTTTCATATAGCTTGCCCATGAAGATTACAGTTATATGAAGAGTGCATCCAATATAGAGTGCATCCAATATAGAGTGGGGTGGCTGATTATTAGTAAAGTGATCAATAACTTAGAGGAGCAGGGGGGCAACAGGTAAGAGAGTAGCATAGGTAGACCAGTTAAAGTAATGTATCAAGCAGCTAAGGTAAGCAAGAGACCAATTCAATATAGTATGCAACAGATACAGTTTAACTACTCTGAGTGTATATTGTCCATCTTATCCTACTTGGTACTGTGCCTGTAGACCTAGACCTAGGCACTGTTATAACGAACGCCTATTAACTTGACGTACAGTACTCCCTGCAGGTGGCCCCAGGGTAGTCTAGCTTATGTAAGGGACTCAGTGGACTACTTGAGTGTATGGACCAGTGGACTTGACTGTCTACTAGACTAACGAGCTGTATAACCTTATAGATTTGCCACCCTCTCAATCTAGCCATTCCATTAACTTGTCATAGAGATCTAGTAACCTACCAATTTAGAGGTACTTCGAATCCTTTCTAATCCCACGTGGCTATAACCCTAAGCTGAGGGAGGACTACTATAGCACTGTACCTGCTCCACTGGTCACTGATGCCCTCATCTCCATGGAACCAGTCTATAACTTATACAACACTCTGACTAATCCCTAACACTGGTATCCATCTCTATCAATCTAGGTGGAATGATTAATATTCTGTTAGTAGCTAAATTAATATAGAATAGCCTATGACACAGTCTACAATCACAATAATGTAGCCAAATATGAATAAGTGTCACTGCATATCTATACAATCCTACTTGTAATCTATTGGGTAGCTTAATGTATGACAGTCATAGGTATCTTATGCTATATACTTGGTATCTTTCACTTAATACTACTATCTGTCTAGTCACATACCTGTGTGAAGCCATCTATGTATTATTTCCCATCACACTATAATATCTATACCCTTGTTGATCTACATAGGACCCCTATTGAAATAAAGCTACAATGCTAAATAACTAAGGTGACGTAATTCTAGTTATAATCATAAGTGAATGTCCAATCAACAGTATAGTCTAATCTAGGTGGGCAAGGTGGACCAATATGGCAACAGTCTAACAAGAAGCCAAGTCAATATCGATAACAGACACCCCACTGAATCGTTAAATAAAGCGTGACTCAATGGTTAAATCTAGCATGATTCAATCTTATAGTACTAAACTATGGAGTACAAGTGGACACTAGATTAGCAATCCGAGGGGAACCTGAGAAACTGATGGGTAGCAATAAGAGTGAAAGTAGCATGCTAACATTAGACTGACATAGCCATGAGCTACTTGCTCGGGAGACTGACTAATCAATTCAATCAAGATTCCTAATGGTTCAGTACTTTGATAGAGTAGGGGGGTCTGTGTAACCTGGTGAGCTATTAGAGGTTTGTATCAACTCTAGTGCTACAGGGTCTGTAATATAAGATTAGCGTCCATAATATAGTGATGGATCTGCACCTGCATGCTAACTAGTGTCAGCTACATCGTCTTCTTAATCTCCAACCTGAATGCTGTACATTGGTTCCATTCACCTCAATGCTATTACACTGGTCAACCAATCTGAGTGCTACCTATTACATGGATTCAACCCATCTTACTCTGTTACAATCTCTCCCTATACACCTTTATTACTAGACTCAGATATGACTAAATTGTACCTCTACTTATAATATATAGACTGCTTTATAAGGAAGATAGGCTAATCTGTTGATAGTTACGAATTCTTGGGGAGGACTGGTAGAGTTGAGGGAGCTACTGCCATAATGCTAGCCCAATAGCAAATAGGGTAGGATAGTACCTGTAGCCAGTGGGACCTGTCAAATAGATTAAGTTGGTCGCTTAATGGATAGAATGATTGGATCAAACTGTAACCATGGACACTCAGTTACCAATAGGTGGGAGGGGTAGCTATAATCACGTGGTTAGTCAATCTATCGGTTGTCTGCTAGGCCCCCGGTCACTCATGGTTAGTAATGGAGCTATTGATTGTCTGATTACATATTAGCTCAGTATAAGCACTATCTAACTACAAGTACTTCAGTCATATAGTAACCAATGAATGTTGTCTAATTACCTCTCCAATAAGTATGTGGTGGTCCTATTATTGGGAGACTGGTATCACACTGGATTACCACGTTATCATTACAGAGAGGTCATCATGCCCTGTCGTGCACTTAGCTTGGGTATATCTCTCTCCCTTGCCTTATTCTGTCATTGGCTACTCTTTATTACACATCACCATTGGATTAGGGGCAACATCTATATTTAGACCCATTTTATAGTGGTATCCTTAGCCCTCCGGTTAGATCTAGCTTTGTATTGGTACCCCGCTATAGCATTGTAGGTGTCTTTGTAGTCTCTCCTAGTAGGCCACATGTATATGTAACATTGTATCATTGGGTACCCTGCCACTCTAAGGGACCACCAGGTATCTAAGGTCACTTGCCACTGTCTCTCTCACTGATTCCACACCACATTCTAACTGGATTAGAGACCACGTCTATCTAGGGACAACCCCTGTCTCTATGGACAACCCCATCTCTCTATACCGGGTCACCTAAATCTATGTATCTGTATCCTACTATAGCTCTCATTATACTGGACTCATTCTATTTATTGAGGCACTATCTATGGCTACCGGGCCGCCACTCACATTGTATTGGTACCCTCTTATCACAGGAGACCCTCATCCTCACTAGCTCATGCCTCTATAACTGGTCGCAATATCTTATAATCGGACCCCATTACCTAACGAGTCACTGTACTAGATAACTTGCAAATCCCTATTGTAGAATATCTTCATTAATTGGAAGAGGCACTTGTATCATCTCTGTTGGTAGCGTTACTATTACCTTATGCGGTCATAGGCCACTGTCTTTCACTTAGCATACCACTATCTCTTGGTAACCTATCTTAGAACATATCGCACCCTATTGTAACTAGCTCTCTATCATCATTGTGTGGTAGGGTCACAGGGGACAACTCTATAATCATTACTACCTACCTCATCATCATTAAGTACCATCATCATTGAGTACCATCATCATTGGAACCCTTCTATCACCTGGGATTACTGGCTACTCTATTACTTGTCATGTTTACCATTATCACCTGTCTCTTTCACCCCCGAGCTCACTAGGTACAAGCATCATAACTGGGCAACGTCTCTCTGGGATCTCTTAATGAATCATACTCTAACTATCTGTCTGGCTTAGCACTGTACCCTGGCATCATTAGGGACCAACTATGTATGCAAATACCTCCTTCTCACCTATGGTCCATATATGACTGCTTTGTACTAGACATAGGTACTACGTTATGATTGTACTGGATGGCTTTATACCTTCAATAGACTGGGGCTAGCAATGTACCCAAATACCTCGTTGGCTCTTCTAGTCCATCTAAATGATCATGTATGCAAATACGTCCATACATCATAGGATCACACAACCTCACCTACTCAGGTCTCTCTATCATATCCTAAGGTATACAAGTATTACTGAGACTACTCTCTAGGGACAACGAGTATTCATAGGGGCACATGTATATATCCTCTCTGCTATAGTAAGAGTGGCCAGTAGCTTAGTTTAGTACCATCACCTGTTAACCATCCAAACCTGTATAAGTGAGTAGTCGTATCTGTACCTATAGGTCACCCGTGATCCATTAATATTCATTCGTGCGAGGCCAGTTAGTGTAGTGAGGTATGAGCTCTACCTGTACCATTGGGCCATATCTCTTAGACTTCATGGTGGACTACTGATTATTTAGGATCCAAATCGCACAAGTTGACAGGGTACCTAGGAGTAGGGTGCCACATGGTAAGGTACTTGCAACCTAAAGCACTGTATCCATTAACACTTGAGGGCCCCCAATCAATAACTCATTCTAGCCTGTGACCAGTTAACAGTTGCTAACCACCAGATTTGTTAATCAGAATCAGTTTCTAATCTATGTCACTACTGGGAGGCAATGTGATCCGTAGCAGGGTGACTTTGGTAACGAATCTATTATCTATAGCCTTCCGACCATGCCTAGTCTAAGGTGACAGCTACAGGTATTGAATGGGTCCAGGGGACAGCCCGAGGTAGCATAGGATTGTATCAACTGCTTAGAGTATCGATTGTATCAACTGCTTAGATTATAGACCGTACCCACTAAAGAGAATCTGGGATACCACAATGGAGCTACAGGGCTAAGACTGGTAGGTAGGGTAATTATATATGAATACTGCTACTATAAGATTCCCTGTCCCATCAATCTGTCCCCACCTATCACAGTATGCTACAGTACAAAGTATTTACAATAACGTGGTCCTCATGTAAAGTTGGGTCTGCTATAAGTATCAATAGGCATCCAAGGTGAGCAGAGCTACAGCTATATGTAACGTCCTAACTGTTGAGAACCTGCACCCCTGGGCAATCCAGCCATCCTAAGACCATGCTACAGGCTTATCACAGGGTACCTAGAGACTTTCTATTGTAACCCACTCATGTAACCGATACTTCACATGTTAGTCCAATGTTGTAACAGGATCCAGTCTGCTCCTAGGCCATCACCAGTAGGCATCAGGCAAGCATTCTATCTTTAGACCCCCTCTACATCAGCCCCGGGTGTACCCTTCACTTGTACCTGCCAGCTCGTCTATACTTAGCTCTCCACTAATCAAATTATGCCGTTCACTAGTTGATCAAAGATTAAAGTAGTCCCACCAGTTACCATGATTCTACTCTGTCTTTCATATTAGATAACTTTAGGGTGAAGCAACATGAAGGCTAGTGCCATTATGGGATCCTACAGCGTCTATATAATTAAGGAGTAGGTGGAGCTAGTGGTAGAGGGTCCTGGCTATTGATACAGGTACGGCTACAAACACAGGTCCGGCCACCTTACCTAGTCCATTGTACCTTTATATTAACCCTTTACCTACGCATTGGCCCAGTCTGATCGATACAACCTAGATACCTGGGATTTGTTACAGTTTATAGCCCTCTGTGCCTTCCTAATCAATATGTATAGCCAATGATATGATTGAGTAGTGGATAATATAGAGACAGACAGTAATACAGTATAGATTGAATGGAGATTTACTTAGCTATAACATAACCCATTAGGTAGAGACAGTTGCGTGTTAAGCATGTATCCTCTTAGACCACCAGCTAGAACGATCAATAGAAATCCTTAATTGAGTAACTTGCCACTGATTGGTTGGTGGTGCTCTACTCAGTATACAGGGACATTATAAAGATAGGACCCACCTGTAACCTTGAGTGGTTAATGCAATCTAAGCTCTGTCAGGGTCAGCAGTCTATATCACCTGGCCTTTACTTATACAAGGAACAGTATTCAACTAGTCTAAGTTTGTAATACAAAGTGGTACCTTAGGATCCATGTACTCCTTCACCAATGTTATAACTTTAAGCAAGGTGGCAAGGTAGCGCGTTGATCCAGCGTGGTAGCCCATCCAGGTCATGTTTAACTAGATTGCTTATCGAGTCTAGAGGCTAGAACCCTTAATAACAGCATAGAGCTATTCAGGTCACCAGCAGGGTCACTGGCTATAAGTTTCTTTACGTATCGCTACCCCATGCTACCTTAAATCACCTACGTAACATAGAGGAGCCAGGACAGGACTGAAGGACAGTCTATCAAATATTGTCCCTGTTCTTCTGGGTAACCTTGCATACCCTAAGACATTGCACGTGGGCTATCACTATCTTTCTATCTATTGTACTCTAATTTATTTGCATACATGGAGCTTTACATAGACGAGAGGTGATAGACAGGTATTTGAGTACATTAGAGCAGGGGACAGTGTATGGTTAGAGCCACTCAGTACCCATACCGCTACTCAATCAGTACCCACATCTCTCCCATTAGACTGTCAGCTATTATTGCTTAGTTCTATCTAAATGCAGCACCATTATAAAAAGTTGTACCTGTATTAGATTGTACCCCTCTGACATAATAGATTGATAGGTCTCTGTTAGTCTACTGCTACCCACCAGGATCAGTTAATCTATGGATAATCAATGGCAACTAAGTTAGGAATCAAGCAGTTCTTGATGGTTAGCGATATTGTCTGTTGACAGGGCCACCTTGGGATCAGTGTAGTATAGAAGGTACATTGTATTTCGATCTAATAATGACTACCAGTGCCAGATGTGATGATTCTATGTTGAAGGAGGTGAACTCTAGTGATAGGCTAAGCTGGGGCATCCTAAGTATAAGGAGCCAAAGTATTATTGAGTGACTATGGATCTATGTGTATGGATGGTTAGTACTGACTGATAGTGGGTTCGATTCAGACGTTCGACTGCTTCTATATAGTGACATGGTACCAAGGGCATTAACTATGATTAACTCTCCAAATCTGTGCCCCTGTATCTTTGTAGCCTACTATCGAGCATATGCGTGGGTGTATCCTAGAGTGGGATGGCTATAATCTTCCTACATGCTTAGAATCTGTGGCTACTCTAGTGTAAGATTGACGGCTATGCTAAGATTAGGTCAAATTGACGGCTATAATAGTGTTAGGTTAAGTTGCCCTACTATCAATGGTCCACCAGGTCCCCCTAGTCTCGCCTGCCCATATGAGAACTGTTGCCACTTAATGAGCTATAGGTCTACGATCGAGATAGGGGAGTCAAAGATGGGGTGGCCTGGTCAATAGAATAGTCTAACCTCTTCAATCATTGGCATCATTCAATCATTTGGTGGGATCCACTTAATTATGATACCCTACTGCCTCTCGAGCTACTGAGTCCAATAGGAAGTGTCTATGGCTGGGGGTGCTGACCTAGGGTCCCTTATAGAAAGATTGCATGAGTGAGCTAGCATGCTTGATACTGTTAGGGTAGGTTACTATATAATCAATGGGGTAGGTTACTATAGAATAAGTTGGATAGCTTATAGGATGGAGTTAGATCGCAACAGGGCTTGGGGTGAATCTATGATAGGGTGTCCCAGTAGCTTAGATGGCTGACTATAGAATCCCTGATGGAATGTATATTAGAATACTATGGTTCCTTGTGTCAGAGTACAGTTATCTAGTGATAGGTCTCTATGCTCTTATAGATAGAATGTGATGTATTGTCATGGCTAGATAGGAATAGGGTCGATGCTCTACTAGGAGCTGCCATGCTATAAAAGAATAGTGCACCATTCAATAGGTTGTGGGAGGTACCCTGGGTCTGTGTAGGCTGATCTATGTCAATCATTTGGTGTAACCTGTTCCTATTAATAAGTACAATTGTGTTTAGTACCAAACTTGTATACCTCTGGTTACTGCTAATGGAGGGGTATAGTCTAGAATGTAAACATAGTCTTTGGAGTAGGCTTTGAATATGAATGATACCATGGTCAACTAGAGTGCACGTGTGGTTAGGTAGCCTAGGTCTCTATAGGACTGGTAGTCTTCATGATAGAAGGGGTCGTTACTGTTTAGCTCTAGGAGCCATAGTCTGGGGTCTGTCATGGGTAGCCTCATTGGTATCCTGCTCTATGAAGAGAGTGTATAAATTACTCTGATCCGTCGCGTCTGTTCTCCCCTCCCACCATAGCATGCCCTCTATACGAAGCCACCATACTAGCGTACATACATCACAGGACAGTAGACTCATAATAACTCCATTCATAATTGTCTAATACCTATGATAACACTCCTTTATTGGTTCCATACCATGCACCGTCTAGTCACACTAACATTATTACATTAATCTATTGCATCACTTACCATAACAAGCTACAGCATTCCCATGTAAGCACTCGGTTAAGTCTAGATCAACTTAGTCTAAGGAAGTCATACAGTAACCATTTGATCCTATGTGGGGGAGGCAAGACTAGGTATACCTGAGGGTACAACACAGCAATAACTATCATACCTAGGCAATGTAACTTAGGACTAGTGTACCTCTAACAATCTGTGTAAGTCAGCCATAGTATAGCCAGTTGGTAAGGGTGCACGGGTACTATCCTAAATGGAGGTAGGTGATCTTAGTCTAGTAGGTAATCTTAGTCTAGTAGGTACCTTCATAAGCATCCATCTTTATACAAGCTACGTACTATATAACTATTGATTAGCCATAGCAAGTACATCTCATATCTGGTGATACATTGTTTAAGACTACCATAGTACCATTACCTGATACTGATGTGGTTTAACGTACTAATGCACCCTTAGACCTATGAGATTAAGATACTATTGCACCTGATACTGATGGGATTAAAGATACTAGTAAGCCTACTAATAGAAAGAGTCAATCTGATATAAAGATTCAGTGTACTACCTAACTGATAGGCGATATTCCTTGTGGTTAGATACTGTTTGCTATGGTACAGGTGTTAAGGACAAGTGATCGGTACTGACAATGGGTGGTCATAGGTAAGCTATTGATCAGTCACTATAAGATTGCAACTACATTGTTACTGTGGCTTAGTACATGGCTAACATGAGACCACTTGGGACCTAGAGAGCAAAAGCTTATGACAGGGTAGCATGGTTTATGAGGATGAGTTAGCTAATGGTTGAAGGAGATAGTAAGCCCAATAGATCAGGTGTAGTAGATATGGTTTAGTATGCCATATTGGTACAACATTGAGTAGTTTATACGAGGCTACATGGGATCCAAGTGTGGTCGTAGAGACTAGATTGCACCTACCTGTTACGTCTACATATTGGTCCAGTACAGCACAGGTTCCATTTATTCCTAAACCTTTCCATCATTAGATTGCATAGTGGGGTGTGTATTAGATTAGACTGTTTAGCTTCTATTGAATTGGTTACATGAGAGGCCAGCTTCTATCAACAGTCACCATTAATCTATAATCAACATCGATCTACCTTGGGTCCAGGTCACCAATGCGAAGCAGCTATTAAGATACCGGGCCACTCTGTGGATACTGGGCCCACTATTGATTAGACAAACTAAAGTATCAATGATCGGGGGTAAAGACTATTGCTACCAGTTTATACAGCTAATACTTAGGATCCACAGCACCACTAGATAGAGATTGCCCAGGTGTTCTTAGCAACAACCTCTAATGTGGTCATGTGACATAAATTGACGATTAGATAATCAAACTGAGGTGAGAGGGTCTCATAGATTGGTCACGAGTCTCATGGGTAGCATAGGTTTATCTCAAGTATTAAGGATGGAGGGTAGCTTAAATGGGTAAGGAATCCTTTGATACAACTAAGTACATGGCCAATAGCCACAGAGTACAGGTGAGAGCTACAAGAGCAGTAAAGTATCTAAGTACGACCGACTAGTAGAATGTAGAGTATCAGGTAGCTAGATCACTAGTGGATGTCGATATAAAGGTGGTAAGTGGGTAGGGGCTACTGTTGGATGGTCACATGTTCTCTGTACCTCTGTCTCCTTAGCCCATGCGTGACAGGTTGCTATACCTTAGTACCAATAATGTAATTAGATAAACTTAGTAGGCCAACTAGCTCTATTAATTGGGATGCATTCTAGATGAGTAGCCATATTGTACTACTGATAGGATTGTATGATTGAACAAGAGAGACTGAGGTATGAATGGATAAAGTGTAATCAGGTGGGCCGGCTGTGCCTCTGGGTTCCTTCACCATAAAGTAGCCTGCTATATGCTGACCCTGGCTACCCCTAACTCCATGGCTGACCCTGGCTACCCTTAGTTGCATGGCTGACTTAGACAGGTACATTGATCATACATAGTTAGAATATTACTCATGATTTCACTAGTGGCCCACCAGACTGGTTAGAGTACTTATCGTATGGAACCAGGACCCATCTGACCCGGCAACCCACCTTTAGATCACAGGTAGCCAATTATTGTAGTCTAGTAACAGCTCTAAGTAATAAGAACTTGGTGTAATCCATCATGTGGCTAATCAAAATCTAGCATTCTATAGGATTCTTATGCCCTCTATCAATAATATGCTGGTAGAATCTTAAATGAAGGTTGTAGGTCACTAGAGGTATAGTAGGTTATCAGATTGATTGGCAATACTATGTGAGTAGGTCCGGTGTAGCAAGGATGCCATGAATATTTGTAGAATCGCACCAAGTTTCTATGATATGCACCCAGCTTTGACCTAAAACTATATGCTTATAGACTCGGCTAGTCCCACAGTATCGGATGGCTAAATCTCTAGATTAGAAGGGTTAGGACTATACCACGAGGGGCTACAGTTAGAGAGGCATGCACCATAGGCACCCGGTCACAGTCTAGTCTCACCAGCCACCCTAGGCACCCGGTCACTCTCATATGGACTACCTCACAGTTGATAGTACTCCCTATGTGCTACTTAATTACTGAATACTAGATTACTATGATAACATTGGTACAATTAGATAGGCAGCATTGGGTAGCGTGATACAAGTATGAGGTATAGCCTAATGTAAGTTTAGAGGGTAGCCTGCAAGTAAAGAGGGTGCCCAGTATGAGTAGAGAGTAGAACAAAGAGGTAGACAAGTATAAGTAGATCGTAGTACAATAGGAAAGACCACTCTAATAGGGAGATGGGTGTAAATAGCAAGGTGGTAGTGCAATGCCTAGAGACAAGTGTACTGTAGGTGGCAGTGACGCAATAGACCTACATGCTCATGGCCTCCTAGTGAACATGGATCCTTAGATATCCGGGTGATCTGACCTAGTACCACTCAATGTCTACAGTGTCCATACGACCTCATTCTAACTGTCCCATCAGTTAATCAATCATACCTACAGTGATTCAATGACAAGGGCTACTAGTAATATTAATCCAATTGTTTATATAGTAAGATCCAGAATAATAGTTAGACTAACCTAACTGTCCCCACGATCCCATGCTGTCTTCGCACTGTGTCGTACCCTGTAGTCCTCTAAGTACAATCTCCTCAATGACATAAGCCTACAGTAAAGCTACCACCCATGATTAACAGGGGCTGCTACTAGTTGGAGTCTATCTAAGTATAGTGCATCTGTGGACAAACCCGGGTTGTATCAATCTGTAGCCATCTAATTGCTTGGTCCCCCCCTCATAATCTTACTAAATTACTAATAGAAGAGAGATGCTAGGATGACCCAACAGTACAACTCCTCTCTACAGGTCACAGTATTGACCATCTAGTCTTACCAACATAACTGCATTATACTATTTACCCATTTTGATTAGTCACCAGGTAGAGCTATGGTATCCTATCTGTACTAGCAGTTAGACTAAGGTGACCCTCTTCGTCTATAGGTAGCATAGCCTCCAATTAAGTCCACAGAGTATAGTAATCTTTACCTGTACCTATTGCAGACCATGTTCAACCGGAGTGGATTGGATCCTTGATACTACACGAGAATTCTAGCTATGACAGGGGAGATACAGTGCATAGTCTGAAGTACTTAACCAATGATCATATATAATAAGAATAGGTTAGATTCCTAATGATTTCATGCATACTCCTCTGTAGCTACATGGGCCTATCTGGTAGGTATCCAGGTTTACTTTACCTCAACAAGTTGGCTTCGCACTAAATAAAGTGACAGTGAATGACTGAATAACTTGGGTACCACAGTGATATTCCTTCGATCAAACTCTAAGTTGGCTGACGCTGTCCCCTGGATGCCACCTGTACCTGGGTACACTCACACCTAAGTTCCATTGGCCCCATACCAATATTAATCATGGCGCACTCCCATTAAATTGCAATATTTGTCAATCAACTAGAGGGCTACAAGTTAGATCGGGTGATCCCATAAAAATACTTAGTGTAGCCAAATCATAGGTGCATCTTAAGCCACCTCTCCATGCTCAAGGTCACACTCAGACTTAATAGTAGAATCGTAGGATAGACTAGGCACTGGTGGAATACTTAGTAGGCTGCTTACAACTAGACTCATGGCACAATTTTGTATATTTCACCCAGGTCACAGGTGCCCTCAACAGAGCAGGTTCCCATTAAGTATAGCCATTGTTTATAGGAGGTACCCCAGCATCGATCGGTCCACGTGGTCAAATTAATGCAATCCCTAGATATAGTTTAGCCTCCTACTAGCTAATTCAAGACTAGGACCTGGATTTAATAGAGCTATTCCCTTACACTTACAGGTAGACTCTTACTTATCGAGGCATGAGACTTGCAGCATAGATTGCTACTAGAGACTGGGTACGGAAGGGATTGTCTATGAGGTAATGTGGACACTCAAGTTTAGGGTGTGATGCTAAATAAATAGGTTGTGATGCTAAATCAATAGACTGTAATCCTATGGTATACCAGACAGGTGAGAACACCCGGCGAATGTATCCTGAGGTAATGGACACCAATTAATTAGGACTAGAACTACTAAAGAGATTGAACAAGCTACAACCAGATAGAACGATACCTACAAGCATTCGGATCCAATCAGGGTGACCGGCGAATATACCATTGAGAGACTAGCACCATGACCCCTTAGTAGACAAACTGGACACATCTTATATTTGATGCAGAGACTAGGAATAGGTGGCAGGTGAGTGCGCAGCCAATAGGTTGACCTCCCTAGCCAGTCACGAATCAAGGGCATATTGAGATAGAGTATTGGTGAGATTAGGCACAGGTGCGTAATAATTGATGCACCCCATCATTCAGTATTAAGTCATCCCAGCTACTGCTCATCATTATTGAGACTTTATGGATTAGAACATAGAGAACAGTGTCACACTAGATACTCAATGGACCCTTGAGGCACTTATAGCTAACGGTCTACTTTACTATATCGATCAGCTTCATTCTAAGCATGCCTGCTACCCAAGAGACAGAGTAGAGTACTTGTACAGGTGAGTAGGCCAGGTATACTAATTGTTGGGATACAGTAGATCACTTTAGAAGTTGAATGCATTACAGTCTGATAGCAGTACCAGTATAGTACGATACCCTAGCTAACTCCCCACTCACCCAGTGCAGCCAATAGACATTATGGTCTTGTACTCTGTCAAATTGTACCTGTACCTCCTTAACTACCTGATTCTCCTAAGCAGTCTAGTTGGAATAATCAATTAAGCCAGGCTGAATAGTAAGATTGACTTACCTGTTATAGAGAGGGCTACTGCTGCTAGTGGAGGTACCTACAGATAGGATCAAGGGCATATAGAGATAGAGTAGGTTAACATAGATCTAGGTGGGTTGGGACTGCAATGTGGGTTCGATCGAGGTAGCCTAGAGTAGTACGAACATGAGGCAATAACGAGACTTAACCTAGATGCCATACTAGTACAACATTCTTACCTATGGACCAGCTACAGTGAACCCATGTATTCCTCACAATACTTAGATTATTGTTAATAGATACCGGTGGCATAGGAGAGACGGTCAGCTTGTACCGATCCTACTGCACTATAGACTGATTAGCACTAGACTTAACAGGATGGACTACATACTCAACATAGCTTAGATCACTATAGAATTCATGTGACCTGGGAGTACGTTATAGTTGCAGTTACATACCATTAGCCTAGGAGGACTAGATCACTACGTACATGCTTAGTACTTCACATATTGTTACCACTGGCACTAAGATTCATGTTACTATTATAGGCAGCCCCGATCAGTACTGGGTTACTGTTCAATAGTGAGCTCAGTTACATTAATACAGAGATACACCTATGACTTGCCATACCCCATCTAATCCATGTTACTCACCCTTCCACTGTAGTAATTACTAGTCTTGGCAACCTATACACCTTCACCAGTCACTTGTGTGTTGTAGCTGATTGATCATGCCTAGGTAATGTTCATTGGTAGGTAGCTTAATTGAACCACCCTGTCCAACTTAGCATCCATCACAGTCTTGTCCATCGATAGCCTATCTTATGACACTGCTGACTACTACATGTTACTCCAAGAGAACTCCTCCCCCACCCTAGCCTTTGTCCCATTGATCTTACACTCAGACTAGGTTAGATACTCATTAGTAAATATGCAAGATTGTTCTATTGTTTCCATAATTATACTATACAGTAACTACGACCCTACGAGCTCTCCACCTCCTCATAACATTGTACTACATAGCTTTTGTACCTAAGAGATTCCAATTAAGCATTGATTCTAACTTACTCAAGTCACCCAGTATACTAGGTACCTCTACATCCATTATTACTACAAGGAACAGTCACTGGGGAGATGCAAGAGATGCATTCTAGGCCAGGGTATATTAAAGATGACACGTGGTCTTGTACTACAGTACCTTAGCTTGTTCCAGCTTGCCCTATTCAAAGTGTCAGTGCCAGTTAAATGATATGGGTACTTGTATAGTGGTGTAATTGTAAATACTGTGGCAGTTATACAGTATCAATGACCCATGTGAAGAAGCCATGACGAGGTAGCTAATCAAGGTAGAACCCGATCTCTAGGTCAGGTTGGTGATGCCCCTCTTGCCTATAACGTGTGATTGTATTAAAGATGAATGAGCAACTATTTGGACTAGCCACATACCATACAGTTCGTAGTAGTCTATGTCAATCTAATAATGTTGCATGTATATAGGACGTGGTGAAGGATCCATGCGAGGTAAAGTGAGTCTATTGTACTGTACCTATGTCGGTCTGTACCCCTGCATCCCTAAGTATTCCCTGCTATAACGATCTACTCTACATGATGGTCTACCTACAACCACAGTACCCAGCCTTAGACTTATGTTTGGATGACCTCCCTAAGATAAGGTGCACAGATGAATCAGCTAGGGTAACTATCAATCTCGCGATATCTGACCTAGTGTCTATGGTAATCTTTAAGGTTCCTAATGGTGGCCAATCAAATCTTAGGATGGTATGTTAGGGTGACTGTATCTTAGGGTGACTGTATCATTATGGTGGCTAATCATGAAATCTTTGGGTATCGTGGCTCGATTGTACTGATCTGTTGGAGTGGTCTAGTCTAATTACAGGATATCACTCAATGTAGCCATAAAGTCCCCATGTAGGTGGCTAATCCAAACAGGTAGCATGTCACTAGCGCCTTAATCCTAATGAGATATGCAACTTAGTGGGTTCAACTCAATTATCTAGGGTAGCCTACTGGTTGTATTGTCTTATAACTCTATGTTGAACTATCCAAGCCACAAGCAACAGGCGATGTATTTAGATAGAATTGTTCTAATGGATGGGTTCAGTATGATAGTCACGCTCCTATTGAATACAACTGGACTCGCACCAAGTGATAGGTAGTAGTGGTAGCATCTTCATAAACGGTCTAATGTGGCTAAGCTGGATGGTTAAGCAAGAGGTGGCAGAGGAGCCTGAGGGTTGGCTACCTAGAATGTTAGGTGGTCCTGTTTGAAATCTCTTCACCCTAAGTCTAGTTCTTACTAAGTCAAGGTGCAATGGAACACTGAGTACAGGTACTAGTTCTATACAAGTCTATCTAGTCTATACTGAATACTTAGTTAATACAGGAGCCATTGATTCGATGCGTGGTGGTCTAGGTCTTAGTATCCCACGTCTAGGTATGCATGCTAAGTAGGGCTGCTCTTGGTGTCAATAGTGAATCTTATTACTGTAACTAAACAAGGGAGAGGGTGGTAGCCATAATCTAGTCCTGGTATCCTTGCCTCATGCTCGCACTGTATCCTTAACAATATTGCCTGCAGAATCATAAGATTGGCAATCGAAGGGTATTACTGTAGTGTTAGCCAGTTGGTCTATTGATAGAGGCACACGTCCTGTCCTTACCAACAATGTTTGGATGGCTTCGCAGCTACTGACCCTGGTGTATACCGGCATTGTACAACGTCTAATCTATCATACTAGTTAGAATAGTAACAGTGTTTGGGCTGCTATTGGAGTCCAGTGTACAATCTATATAGTTTAGAAGGGTCAGGTGAGGTGCAGAGTCAGTCATTACTCTGGTAGAACTCCCTGCTACGTCTGTGTTCCTTTGCTATATAAGTCTCATTGTCCTATATGAGGAATACCTACTAAACAAGCAATGTTTGAATGGCTTCGCAGCCACAGACCTGGGTGTTCCTTTGGAGTATGTGGCGAAACTATGGGGGCAGGGTCATCCGATATCAACCTAGAATCATTAGCTATATGAAGTATAGGAAATAAACTACTGTACTAAATATACCCTATGTAATGTATGGTTCCTCAATTGGTTTAGCACCCTACCATAGCAGGAAAAAGAAATTGAATACAAAGATCCAGAATAGTGCATGTAGAATTGGTTTGAATCTCTAAGTTCTCAGGTTGACTGTACTAATGAAGGACAGTGGAATCAGGATCAGTAGTGCCTAGAACATTGCTACGACTCCACCTAGTTTATCTGGGATAGCTCTCTAAATAGCGTAGAAAGGCTAGAAGTACCATTCAGGTTGGATGTGAGCTGGTGTAACCTAGGAGTTTGCTGGGATATAGTTATCTGGGTGACCCTAGTAGTTAGGATTGAAGAATACAAAGTAGGAGATAACGATACCAAATAGGAAGAATCCGACCTAATCCTTTGCAGTATAGTATGGATGGAATCTAACTCTGTCAGATGTACTAGAGATACCTAGAGGGTTGTTACTACCGTGAGTATGTAGAGCAATCTAGTGAGCCATAGCAAGTCCAGCTAGGATGAATGGCATCTAGTAATGCTAACTGAAGAATCTGTTTAGTGTTGGGTTATCTACACTGAAGGAACCCCAGATCAGTTCTACCTAGTCTTGACCTACCCATGGAATAGCGGACAATAGGTTAGTAATTACTGTAGCCAAAGTTTTTAAACTTATGAGTATTCCCCTCATAAACTTCCTGTACTATGCTTTAGGCGGCTTTATCCCACCAATTGTATAGAAATATTCATGACTACTAACATCATACTATACTTCCATAAGCCTAGCACTTAAATAAGAGTAACCAACTCTTTAAAACTTCCGACTGTACATTAAATGAATATACTAATTAGCAATAATATAACATTCCATAGTGGACCAGTCTGTAGCGAAAAATATAACCCAATTAGGTGTTAAACATACTGAGATAATATCTCCCGACGGTCTCGAGAAGGGATTAAATCCAATAAATATATAAACATTCTTAAAGAACAAGATATAGTATTTGAATATTCTTATTGACCGTTATCACTATGTTACCATGTGTTCTTAAAGTAAACCCAACATATGGCAGTATGGGGTGTAGGGTAGAGCGCATATAAAGTTGAACCCTAAGGCAAACTATCTTGTCACTGAACTTCTATAAATTAAACTTAATAAACTAAATCAGTTAAGAATCAATCTAGTTATGAATCAATCTAGTTAAAGGTGTACTTTGTAATACATAGAAGGTACCATATGTTCTTTGACCATGGATTGTAGAGTAGGCAAAGAGTCTGCCCCAATATAAACAACCCATTGGTTAGGAGCACCAGCACTGTTTACAGATGTGTTAAGACCAAATTGAACGCCCAAAACATGACAAATACGTTCACAATCAGCTTTAGAGAAACAGTTAGTACATAGTCTACAACCAGAAGCTGTTGCATAACCATCACCCATAATCCAAATAGCCAGAGCCATCGGAGTAAGATAAGTAAACAATATGTCGTTACTAGGAACAACTTTAACACCCTTAACATAGAAACATTCATGAAGCCAATTAAAACTAGTGTAAGTCCAAGTAGAACCTCTGGAGTAAAATCTTTTGGTATTATTTGCACCAACTCGGCTAAGAATAGTAATAGCAGGATAGGTATAACCACGCATAGCAAGGAAACTGGTATACCAAGTAAGAAATTCCCTGTTAGTAGATTCTTGTTGTAGGACTACTCTAGTACCATTACCATGACGTTCCGCTTGTGCATCAGATAGAATAGCACCAAAAAGGAAAGAAATAACATCAAGATTATGTGGACCAATTCTAAGATGAGATTTAGTTTTAGTTTGACCAATAGCCATAATTTGACAAGAACTGCCACAATAAAAGATAGTTTGCCACCATACATCGGGGCAATAACCCCAAAGAGACATTTGACCCCATGGCTATACATAACCAATAAAAGCAGTCAACAGACTTTAACTATTCACACCCGCACCCACTCTCTTAGGGAATCTAGGCTTGATAGATATACTCCTCTGTCCGACTGTACATTAAGTAGCAGGTCCCTAGCCCCTTTGATTTAACCAGGTAGTTAGGGCCAGTTACCTACAAGTGAGCCAGTCTGTAGCAGTGAATTGTTCACTGACGGTCTTAGTGGCATCCCACTGTTTTAACCGTTTACACTTGTATTGCCTAATACCCTATTTTAGCGATCACATGTATTATAGAGATCGTGGTACTTAGACTTTGATAGATTACAAGGAGCAGGTGCGATACTATGGTGGATCCAGTGGCAGCGGGGGGTGCCTAGGCTGGCTGCGAAGCCATTCGAACAGGGTGGAGACAGGGTGCTTGGTGGAGACAGGGTGCTTGGTGGAGATAGGGGACCTATGGCATGCTCGGGTTGGACATTGAAGATCCCTGGTGGCCTACTAAGCTACCGAGCCAACCAATGATTGTTACTGTCTTTAAACTTATGCACAGATTTAGCAGTTACCTTTTACCCTAGCTGCCCTAGCCACAGTTTACGAAGGAGTACACAGGATCCAGACTCTCACAAGTGGGTATCCAGATTACATAGGATCAGTAGGGCCCACATTTATTAGCCATGGATCACAGAATAAGTTAGCTACTATTGAACAAGAGACCCGATCGCAGGTACCTCAGGATAGTCTCAGGATTAAATGATGGATTGACCTGATTAACTGTATGACTGTATGACTAGATGACTGTCTAACTATCTAACTGTATTACTAACTGTATTACTATCTAACTCTATGACTAACTATTGACCGCATTGATTTGTAAGGGCTGCTACTGCCTAATGACCTACACCAGGCACCCAGGTCACCCATCCTACCACACTCTTACATTGCAAGCCCAGAATAGAGATTCAACCCCTTCTAAACAGTGGCACTCCCTATAGCATACTACTTGACCTCGATCCTAATTTAACCTACTGTAGCACTGGTGTCCTTCACCCAACATATAGCAGGCTCAACACACTCTTTGCTATACTCTCAACTCAGCTTACAGTACCAACCCAAGTTATTTAACCGGATGCATAAGAGGTTCTGTGATCACTACCTGCAAGGCACTCTACGCATGGCATTGGACCACAGTATCGGCCACCAAGTCTCTATAGCCCAGCCTGTCGATTTAATAGTAACCAAACTGTCAATTAGGTAGTAACAATCTGTCAACTGCGAAGCCAGTCGTAACCCTATTCATTTCATAGTAACCAGTATGTCAATTGCTAAGCCAGTAGTCACCCCGTTCATTTAATAGTAACCAATATGTCAATTGCAAAGCCAGTAGTAACAATCCTATCAATTCCTTAGTTAGCCTGTCACTTAGTTGTAACCATGGTCAAGTTAGACCCAGGAGACCACAAGATCATCAGCAATCAGACTGTTGGCCCCTTGTCCACAGTACAGTACTACAATCCAAGTCACTAGCTAACTTTTAATACTCAGCATCCAGGCATACGTTGCCTCATTGTCTCTGTTCCCCAGACCGGTGGTACCTTTAATTTGTTACTCATCCCCATTAGCTGCAGGATCTAGTATAAATTTATTCACTTCAGTCCACCTGATACTCTAGCTCACCCGATCTGCCCTACAGGTCCCCAGGTTCCTCTACCACAATTGATCGCCCCCAGGTGCCACTGGGCCCACTGGTACATGTTGGTCCGACTGATCAATTATACTGGTTAGTTGCCTTATACTTACAGCAGTATAGACTTTATAGATCACAGCAGTCTAAACCATATTACAGCAGTATAGACCTTATAGATCATACAGTATAGACCATACCACAGCAGGCATACTACCATTTATCACCACACTCTCTTGTCTCTACCAACTTGGCCACGTAATAAGTCAACAGACTAACTTGTAATACCTGGGCCCCTCGGATATATCTGGGCTTGGTCATCACTAGTCTGTCCGACTGTACATTAAGAAAGGTGCGATACACCTCCCCACAAGTGAACCAGTCTGTACGGGTACTGATCTAATCGTACTGCCCTTCTTGATCCCACGAATAATTGGGGCAGAGATGTACCCACGGTCTCACCTACCTCAGCTTTGACCGTCAACACTTGCGTTGCCTAAAACCCACTATTACACTATCACACTATCAGGGTACAGTAATAGGAAATACTAGAAGACCATCAATCTGTTAGACTAGCCATATGATTACTACTACTTATAATTTGGTCACATGTGCTACAGATCAGTAAGATATAGTAAGGTTCTTAGACTTTGATAAACTATAAATGTTATTATTGTAAGCAAGCATAGTAGCATGCATTGTAGAACCCGTAACTATTGCCTCTACACTATGGACCTAGAGTAGCTTAGTACTAATTAGACATTGACCTCTAAATAGAATGTATCTACACTTGTACACCTGTGCAGTTGGGCTAACCCTAATGCTTTACCAGTATCCATAGATCAAGGTACCAGTAGCCATAGAGCAAGTACCAGTAGCCATAGAGCAATACCAGTAACCATAGAGTAAGATTCCACCTAGACTAGGAATAGGGTAGCCAGGGACCTCTTTATCATGCACCCCAGGAGCTCCATAGGCACTGTGATCATTTGTAAGAAGCACCTTGCGCATAATATTGCATCCAATAGTACAGGATATCAATAGAGCTTGTTCTATCTCGAGACTACCCTTCGATCCAGTTGTAAGTATCGTCAATCTAAGGCAGATGGCCCCTAAGAACAGCACCCGATCAATCAACTGTGCAGCCAGTTATACCAGAGGCAGCATCGTATGCATAAAGTCTTGTGCTAAACTTGTAGAATACCCCCCCAGATTGAGCACTAGTCTTCTTATTTGTTCATACGTAAATACCAAGTTGACCTCTAAATGCATTACACTCAGATTAGCTACTGGATACCTATTAATGGATTACCCAGCCTAGATCTAACAGGAGAGTCCAGTTACACTCGGCACCCTAGAGTAGCTTCTATCTATGAGAATACTAACAAAGAACAATATCATTTATAAATTTATCAACTCGGCCATGCATTTAAGCAGCCATCATTACGATGAATATAATAACTCCAATTATCCAGAGTAGACCACGTGGACTACGGTAAGATCCATAGAACAATCCACGGGCAATATGAATGTAGACCAGAGTAAAGAACATAGATGCTCCATTCGCATGGAAGTATCTCAGGATTGCCCCTTGATTTACATCTCTCATAATCTAATGACTAATTATCCGATTAATGGATATCCTATGGTAAAAGTATCAACGCATAGGTTAACAATTATTCTATCTTTACACTGTTCCTAGGCCTATATACTGATTAAGCTGCTGACTTGCATACTTAGGGGTTGCATATGGGCTTACACCTACTTCATCTGTCCACCTACTTCACCTTGTCCACCTACTTCACCTGGTCCACCTGGTCCTCTGTCAGAGTAAGAGACTTAGCAGGCAATGGCCCACGAGTGTCTTTATCTCTATATTGTCATTAGTAATAGGAATCCATAGTTATCACATAGACACATTGGTACATTTTCCTGAGTGGTCCCAGTCATAAGGTGTCACTGGTACATACAACAGGGGTGAGGTAGCATAGTGATAAGGTCAACCACGGAAATCATAGTGATAGGTCAACCATGTGAATTAACCATGTGATTCATAGTACTGTATCTCTATCTTCTGTACTCTCTACCAACTTGGGTGAGGGGACATGGGAAGGGGCAGTATGTCTAAGTATCTACTGGCATATCTAAGTCTCTACTGGCAGTAGGGATCCATGGGGGCACAGGTACAAATATTGAAGTAGTCCTCTCCTGTCACAAGTCTCATGTAACCTAGCTGCTCTGGTAGTAGACCCGGTAGCTCCTTAGGATGTCACAGGATCCAATGCTACCTTAAGACAGAGCGTCCAATCTTGAAGGTTAGACAGCCAGACACCATAGTCCAATCTTTAAGGTTAGACAGCAAGGCCAGGTGACCCAGCACAGTTGCAGGATTATTTAGTACCAGTTTACCCTCACAGTTACAGGATTGATTTGGTACCAGTTTATCCTAACATGACTAGCAGAGTACTAGATAGCATGCCCCGTTGTCCATCAGGGTTAGCATGACAATAAACAGAGTTACCATGACAATAAACAGAGTTACCTACCCTACAGATGGTAGCATTCTTTCCTAAGTGACATTGCTAATCATACCATAGACAGTATTCTTTCCTAAGTGACATTGCCAATCATACTATAAGACAGTATGCCAATCATACCATAGACAGTATTGCGAATCATTGGAACCCTTCTAGCATTCCTAACATTAGACTAGACCCTGAGGTTACATAAATGGCTTCGCACTTAGCATCCCTGACATTAGACTAGACCATGAGGTTACATTATTTAGCATCCCCTTACATTAGACGTGGGGGGGCTACCTAATATTCTGTTGCATACCATACTAGACGTGGGGGCTACCTAATATTCTATTGCATACCATAGGAAGATTAGATCCAGGGCAGATTAAGATGGCCGATACCAAACACATGAAGTTGACCGGCACTAAGCACATGAAGTTAAACTGGCCCAGGGGTATGAAAGTACGGTACCAAAGGAGGGTTCAATAGAGGCAGGTGAGAGACTCAGAGGTGACAGGGTGGCTAATCCAAGCAGGTGAGAGACTAGGAGGTAAGGGGGTAGATAGTTGTAGTCATTAGGACTATTTCATCACCTGAACCAATCGGGTAACTGTTTCTTGGTGGGAGAGCCAAGGTAAGCTACAGGGGCAGGTGTTTCACTTGTAGTCTCTGAGGGTCCAATAGAGGCAGTCTAACTATATAGAATGCAGTCAATACTTAGAGAAGGCAGCCAATCATTACAGAGTGCAGTCAATCCTTATAGAGTGTAGTCAATATTTACAGAAGGCCAATCCCTATAGTCTGTTAGTCTCATCCCTCTAATGGTTCCCTGCTGATTCACCACAGATTCATGCGCATTGCCCCCGATGATCCTATGCCACCAGTCTCAGGCTTACCCTCATGATCTTAAGCTATCCCAGCATATAGTGAAATTTAGTGAACATATTTGATCACATGCTCAACAGATTCAAATGCTAGAGCAGTGTTAGCAACGTAATGCATAGCAAGTAGACAATTCTATCTAAAGCAAGACTAGAATCCGACTGTACATTAGAAAGGATAGGACCTTCCCACCGATGGACCAGTCTGTCACGATTAGCTCGACGGTCTAAATCAAAGGATCGTTAACCGTTATCATCAGTGTTGCTAAAGTATAGGGCAAAGTCAGTAGGACAGGGTCAGTAGGGACAGCTGTGTCAAACTGATTATAGCCTAAACCTTTAACTATGGGAATATGGACCGGGTCTCTTGTGGCTACATGGACCGGATCTCTCCTGTGGCAACTAATACCTGGGCACCTATCACGATTCCTAGACGGACTAGATTACCACTTCAATATACCACCTCACTACCACCCACGACCTGGGTACAATGCCACCCTTCTACCCTATGCACCCTCACACTGGCATACTCCACTATCTCTTTAGTTGCCCCTACTTGCTCAATCAAGATACATGGGAGGCAAGCAATAGGATGCAGAGATACTAATGGCTGAGAGGCTACTATAGGAGTCCACGTAGTTCCATGGCAAGCACCTCGGACAGGGACCCAAGGCACACAGAACCCCCACCAGGCAGGGACCCCACAGTAATACTGGACCAGCTTCTATGTACGGACCCCCACTAGACAGGTACCCCAAGGTTATACTGGACCCGTTGCTAGATGAGAGACGTTGTTATACATGGAACCTAAGGGTAAGGCTACAGTTACAAGTTAGAGCGACTAGTGAGTATAGGCTAGTGTGATCAATGGTAAGTGGAGATGCAGTGTCAGTTGAGAGATACAAGAGCCGGTGATAGACTTAGCAGTGAGACTTAGCAGTGAGACTTAGCAGTTAGAGACAGTGGCAAGTGACCATTCCATACTGTCCACCATACTACCTATACTGTCCACCATTCTTATCCACCTCACTCTCCTACCCTATTCCCATTTTGTACTTCAATCATACCAGTAATAATCATCAGTACCTAATTCTAACCTAGCAGAGAACCAAAAGACCAGAAGTAAGTCTAGTTTGGGGCTGCTGGAGAGTCAATCAGGAAATCGTTTACAATAGACAACAGTGGGTTTCTTTTAGTAATTTTCATTCAATTTAATATGTAGCCAGAAATACTTCGGCATAAAGTTATTGATCGAACCTGATTATAAGGTGGTGAGAAGCCACAGAGTAGGGTAACCAGGCGGTCCCCTGAAGTAACTCCTGCACCAGCTTGTATGTATGGGCACCAGTTAGACACTGACACCGATTAGGCACTGTGACCGGTTATATACTGACACCGATTAGACACTGAGACTGGCTAGGCAGAGACCAACTAAGTACCACACCAGCCCGTAGATACTGCCACCAAGTTCACCCTTACCAGGCTCCACCCTCTCCCCTGCTCGTACCTACACTCATCCTCACCAGGTACCCCCCTCTACAGGTTGTACCCCACCTAGTCATGTCTAGTCCTATGCTCCCACCTAGTATTCATAGATAAATCCTATAGTAATGATTGTTATAAACTAGTTAGCAAACATTATAATCTAGTAAGATTCCATCATCGGCATTATTACAGCCTAGGGGAAGATCTAAACAATCTCCAGGTCAAAGATCTAGTAAAGGATTCCTACCACGTAGTACAGTACCTCATACTTTGCTCTCGAGTCACCCTAAGGTTCAAATCCACACTCGTAAGGGGACAGTTTTTCTACATCACCTCCGTTCTAGCTGGCAGTACTAATCCAGAAACTTGCCAGGTACTATACACCAATCAGTAGTACAGCTACTACACTTGTTTGTATCTAACCCATAGGTATTTTGTGCGACGCCATATTGGACACCCGATTGTGCCTAGTTCTTCTATTACCACGTTAATATTTCTTCTCGAGTACCTCTACAGTCGTGGGAACAGGGGATAACGTGATGGGTAATAGACAACCGGTCCCTCACAGTAATTGCCTGTACAATAGCAATAACTACCACGCCCTACTCATATCTAAGGGGTCACATGAGACCTGTCTAATACGCTAGGAATGTCGGGTAAAGTATCAAGTAGCACTACTGCATTAATGGTACTGTATAACCAGCTAATCTAGTATAACAACACAATGTCTAACTTACCATGTTCTCCCACCGGACCCATTAGTGCCTCGTAATGTTTACAATATAGCCTGTCCTCTCGGTGTCATAGGATTCTATATCAATGGTTACTCAATATTATCTAGTAAGTACACGTTTAGTACCAAGTATGGTGGCTCAGGATCAATCTAGACTTATTGCAATACCTCATACTAAATATAGTGGTCAGTAACATAGTAGCCCTATCAGTACCCGATTGTGTAACCTAGTGAAGCCAGACCAACACAGGTGACTTGATTAATTGAAGGGGTTGGCTAATCTTATTGATTCTAATAGCCCATATGGGGTCAATAGGAACAAGCTACAAGTTAATCAGTAGGGGACCTAGAGTTGGATTGTAAGAGTGCAAAGCCAGCTAGTATTGAGTGAGAGAGTACATGCATAGTCTCCAGTCAGCATTACACATTAGTCTAGTGGACCTTTCTATCTGGTTAGGTGAGCGATGGGGGTGGGTGGAGCTTCTATTGGTTTATACGATAATCTTATAGGACGTAGGCCGGGGAAAGAGGCACCCGACTGGCTCAATTAGGAATGGTACCATCGTAATGCTTAGGTTCCTACTGTATTCTTACCATAAGAGCTACATACAGACAACATTGGTACCTCATTAGATTATTACAGTTAGAGGGTCGAAGGGTTCCATAGGTTACCCCAAGTTACTTCATAGGTGATACGGTTGCCTCGATTAGATACCCTAGGTTGCCTCGATTAGGTACAGTAACCCAGTCATTAGTAGGTCATGCTACCTGAAGTGATAAGGGATAGTTCAATTTAGTAGTCAGACTAGTCTATCTTAAGTTAACATACTATAATTGTGACCACATGCTATTATTGGGACCACATGCTATCCTTTAGACAACATGGACCCGGTCAAGCTACCAGTGGCACCTGATCATGCATAGTACAACCGGTTCAGTAAGTATGATTGTTGGATTGTATAGTGTGATAGCTAATAATAGACATACTTCAGGCTAGTGTGATAGCAAGTCGTGGTTATGGGACAGTTGGTGTAGGCAAATCATACATGGGTGGCTTCGCACAGGTGAGGTTCAACCACAAGTTACAAGTTAGGTTAAGCCACAAGTTGCACCCGATCACCCCCTCGATCCTATCGGTTTAATAAAGGTACGTGCATGGTATAGTCACTGATGTTCTGCTGATGGCTAATGCTACCACATGGTCCTGAGGGTCACTAAACTATTCATTGTCTCTACCTCAACTATTGCTACCATGGACCTATTATTGACCTATCGTAGCCCTATCATGGCTTAGCACTTGTTATTCTATGAGATCACTGGGGCCACTTAACATAATTAGATACGCTGCACTTTATATGAGATTGTATGGTAATCGTATGACATTGTGGAATCATTTGGATAAGTCAAGCTAACCAAGTATAGATAGGGTTGAGTATACCTGTTACCTGTGCTATACCAGAGTTATGTTGCTTAGTACCACAACAATCTATAGCTCCCCTCTGCCACCAGCTGATAGATACGAAACTACTCAATCTAGAATGGACAAACTATAGTAAGGTGAGGTGCAACTGTCTTCACTGGGCCCCGGACTAGCTTATACCAGCAGAGTACTACAGTCAATGGATCAGGTTACACGAGTAAATTCTTTATCAACTCACTTGCTTCTTTAGCCATGGCTTGCCCTAGTAAACACAGGTCTGTAGTAATTACTTAGTCACCCTACTAGAATGAATCCAAATACTCAACAGATACCTACATCACCTCTTGTAGCAGTCCTCTAGTACGTCAGCCAATCGATCATGGGGGGCCAGTAGTAACAATGGGGTCTAGTTTGGCTTCACACACCCACGCATAGTACCCTACCAGGTCACCAGCAGAACCTATTACATTATACCACACTATCCATAATTTGTACCCGATTGCCCTTTACTGTCTTTGCTACCTACGATCAGTGCGGGCTGGTCTTGATGATACCAAGTCCTTAAGTAGGCCTAGTGGATCAATTCAGTCGTATGGTACGTAATCAAGTCGTATGGAACATAATACAATCTATGCACCTCACCAGTCACCCTACATCTCTATGTATAGCCATCGCGATATTAAAGTATGCAGTCTCTACAATTGTAACTGGATCTCCATTAAATCTTATAGTAAACTAACATGCACTACTCTACTACAGGTGGATCAATAGTTAATAATGTACTCCCTTAATGTAATCTAATCTGTAGCATGCTAAGACAAGTACCATGTATAACCTAAAGAATATGTGTGGTGGTGTTGGTCTACCTCACGAGCTCTATCTATAACCATCCTAATCAGTAGTCAACCTAGTCTTAAAGCTATACTCAGCTATCCATGTGATCAATAAGCAGGATCAATACTATTGCACCTCCACCACAGTACGATTGTATTAAGCCTGTAAAGTGATAGGATTCTATTGTGATTAACTGGTGGTTTAGTGATCTGTCATAGCAACCCAGGTCCTCTAATCTGGTAGTAGCCTATCGCATTAAGTACATGGCCATTCATTGGTAGAGATCAGTGCCAACCTTCATAGTATAGCACATGGGAGCATCTAACACTTGTGCATCCGGTCTAACACACTAGCCAGGTCATACAGTAACCACCATTGTTATAGAAGTATTCACACCTTTATGCTAGTACAGTCCAATTAGTATCTGTTCTATTTACTGTCATAATTTACACTGGTACCTCTTTGATTTGCTATCACAATCTACACTGAATGGATGTAGTGGGTCAGAGATGATCTCTGTCAATTAGTACGGGTGGGATGGATGCAATAGTAATCTAACCACAATGGCACAATACTGTAGATGAGACTCCCTGTAACAATGTCGTATCTGTATTACCTATTGACTAACTAATGCTACCTGGTTCCTGATCAGGATGGTATGTGATCCTAGAGTGACAGGGTTATACTGGAGTGGGACCGTGGCTACTGTCTAGATAGGAGTGTACCGTGATTACTTGCCCTGGCTGAATATACTTAGAGTGCGGTCACAATGCTACAACAGACGGGCGGGAGGCTGGTCCTCAATAAATGTCGGACGCTCACTATTCTATGGGTACCAATATTCCTATTAAACTGAACGAATATTTAAGTAGACGTGAGTACCTAATTATTGCACCCTAGCCCTGCATTCCTATCTACGCCCACAATAAGCTGTCGCACCCACTCAGTAGCTATACCCACAGTTCATACTATCTATTCACCAAATAATATTGCTCAATCAGTAGGTACAATTATATTTAAGGATCCATCAGTATTCCTATCTAATCCCATATTTAGCTACAACACCACTTATTAGTACCTGTACCATAGTTTATTCATTTAATCCTATGCAATCTAGTAATAATTCATCCTGTTCTACTGGTGTCACATAGTCACATGGGTACCTATCTAATTAACTAGGACTTACCAATAATGTTGATGGATAACAGTCTACTCGTTTGCCTCAGTAAACCCATGTAATAATTGAGTAAGGTGACGCTCGATCAATAACTTATGAAGCTCCTATATAGAGTGTGAAGTCAGAGACCATAGTATCAGTAGTATTTGGTAAGAGTGTACAACCTAGGAATAGAAACTACATCGTATCGAATAATCAGGTCCATGTCCTAATGTGGTACTACGTCCTAATGTGCCCTGGCTACATCTAGCATGGCGGGTTCAATAGACAAGTGCTAAGCCAAGTAGAACCCTGTCCACCTTGGGGACCGAAAGATCTATTTAGAATTCTATATCACTCAGTCTAGCCCCTACCGATATATTTAATCTAATTCACTCTAGTACAGCCAACCCTATTAAATTGTCACCCACTTGCATAATAACTAACCTGCTCTCTAATTGTACACTGATCTAAACTATTGGATTCAATCTGGCTTTGCACCAGTAACATGCATGTAGAGGTTAGGATGTAGGACGTAGTATTGATGTGGTTACCTATAAGAGTGTAATACTGTATGAGGGTGCAGGGGATCGATAGAATAGTACGTGGCTATAGGTAGCTTGTCTCTGTCTACTTAGTAGCCTCCTGTTTGTTAGTATATTGAGCCTAGTCCAGTGAGTCTGGGTGTCTAGTTGAAGGTTAGAATGCTGAAAGATTGATGGCCTATACAAGTATTCTATGTACTGATGGAGTTCATGGTACCTAACTCACAAGTACAACCGGGTCTAATCAAGAATAATATGGGGCGGGTGTACAATAATGGCATGGGGGTGGATCCTATAGGTGGTTCGTGTAAGCTTAGTGGGGAGTGGGTGCAATCTGGTTAAAGATTTGATTCAATAGTTCATTAGCATGCCACGAGATTATATAGTAACTAGTCTGCCCTTGTATAACAACAATAGTGAGTTTGAATGCGACCTGTATCCTTGGATCTAAACCAATTGTTCCTGTGATTGACCGGGTCTATTGCTTCCTAACAATGTAGCGTCTCTACTGTGGTATAATAGGATCCCTGCTGTTGTATCATTGGATCACTGAATCTATCTCCTGACCGAGGGTATCACGTTACCATGTACTGTCCACTATATTGCCATGTACTGTCCACCTTAATTAGAATCTATGTCTATTAATAAGAATGCTTCATGCTATGACCTCACGCATCCATAAGTAGAATTATACCATACCACAGGGGAGGTAGTCCGTACCCTTGAATACAGTCTAAATGTTAGAATACTGTTTGTTTAATGGCTATCGCACCTGTGTCTTAGTCTCTCCCATTGTACCAATCTAATATTTGCAACAATATAATAGCCGCTAACTCTGTTGCCTCTTGTGTCTCTGGATCTATGCCTGGGTATCTAAGTGTTATATGCTACCCTGTGCCTCCTACCTGTATCTGTGCCTGCTACTAAAGAATATGAGCCCGTGGGCTGCTATGGATCAAGAGTGCTCATTAATATTGAATCTCTATCAGTAGAACAGAGTGGTAAGTTAGGTCTGGGTTGTGCTTGTAGGGCTAATTTGTCTCATCCGGGGTAACCTACTAGATCGAGGGTAAGGACCTATTAGATCGAGGGTCGGACCTATAATTCATGTGCGAAGCCAAGTTGTCATGATTGTTGGTGGCTTGTTGCTAACTTGCCTAACATAAGATTTAGTTAGTACTAACCCAAGAGAAGCAGTGGAACCTAGGTCTGGACTGTGCCATGGATCAACATCGAATGTTACCATAGGTGCTACCTGTACTGTGTGGTGGGTCTAGTCTAAGTATAGAATGCTAAGTTAAGAGGGTGCAGGGGATCAATGTAATAGGCTTCATTACTTGTAGGAGCTGTATCTCAGTAAGAGTGTGGTGAGTATCTTCTATGTCACGGGTGTCCATGGTGTCAATCAATAAATTGGCCATAGCTCTCTAGATCTGGAGACGCTCTTAGGTACAATTGAAGTATAGAGGTAAATCTAGGTCTAGTAGGTAGTCTGAATAGAATATCTAAGTTTAATTGGTACAACAGCCTCATTCTAATGGGGAGGTCTATAAGTCTAGTTGGTCGTCTGAATAGAGAGGTCAGTCGAATGCTTGGTCTTGTGAGGGAGATATAGTAGGAAGGGACCTCGTGGATAGATTGGATACTGTAGCTAATCACCTTGATAGGTTCCATATGGTGCATAGACCCAACCTAGTTCATACTACATTGATTAGCCTATTGATATTGGACCCATTTGTACAGTGCGAAGCCAGAGTCAGACTAATGCGAAGCCAGAGTGAGTAGTTATATTGGTACTGTCTAAATAGTGGGGTTGAATAGTGATACTGGTAGTCTTACGACTGAGTACATGGGGACTGCATAAGATTACAGAGACTGCATAATATTACATGCTTAGCCAGGACAAAGGTACAGCAACAGAAGCTACAGTTTAATGTCGACCTACTTACCAATCTTACTTGATTCCCTAAGCTATTGCCTATAATGGTACTACTCTCTATTTGTAACCCACCATAAAGATTGATCTACCACCCTGTCTGACTGTATTCACTAAGCTATTGGTATAGAATCCTACTATAAATTTGTACCCTTAACAGATATTGACATACTCCCCTGTTACTAAAGACAAGCATCAGTATCTAATAGGTGTACCGTTAACAGTATCAATTGGGCTGGGTATGACATTGATCAAGAGTGCTACGAGAGGTTGTAGTGGTTACCAATGGCTATCGGGGGTGGTCTTGTACTAACAGGTATACAAACTTAGATATAATCAGGTGGACTTGTCTAATACACAAAGGGGCCTAGGTCTGACATACTAATGGGTCTAGATCTGACATAGAATGGGTCTAGCTACTTAGGTGTTGGTAAGAGTTTATATTACTGTAGTATGGTAAGATAGCCATGCAAGCTCAACGTAGTGGTAGCCAGTTAGACAAATTGGTGGTCAACTATAACGTGTTGTATAGCTAGACAGTACCCACTATGGCATGCTGGTTAGATAAACATACAATGTTACACAAGTTTGCATAGATCCTCTTGCTACCCCTGGCAGATATGGATACACTGTACCTTTCTACGTGGTCATTACTGTACCTGTATGACTGATTGGATAGATTGTACCTACACGACAATGACTAGATGCACTATACTGGCCCGACAATAATTGACAGTGTGTGGTATAGATCCAGTGGACGCTCCTTGCCTAGTCCATAGCATAGCAGATCTTAGTGGCTTCGCACCCATTTATTTGGTAAGGGTCTATAGAATAGTAGCCTGGCTCAGTGATCCTACAAGGCTGTACGTGTGGTTGATACAGAAGGAGGTTAGAATGGATCCTTAGTGGTAAGCCAGCTTAGTTAGCCCTACATGGTCTCATGACTCTAGGTAGCATGGTGTAGTCCTTCACAGCTACAGGTCTTCTGATTACTATAGCATCGCAACTATCTCAGAGTAGTCCACGCATACAAGGTGACCCAGGATCAATCTGGCATAGCGTAGTACTATCTACAGAGTATCTCTACCCAATCTATTGATCGTACCCTCATCTATTGGGCTTACCCTAGTCAACTGGTTAGAACAGTAACAATTATGTCTAGTGATCGAGGGTCTTACGTTACCATGGATTGTCCACTATGTTGAGGTGGTCCTGTGGTACCTGTCTCTTTCGTGTAGCCTGGCAGTATTCTGTACTAAACCTGTAATGAGTCTTATACCTAGAGTAGCCTGATCTTTATTAATCTATACAATCACCCTATCATAAGGTTACCCTGTAGCTTCTATTGTAGGATCAATGGTACTAACTGTCTCTGCCCTGAGCGTCTAATCTATAACCAGTCAAGCATTTAGACATTTAGGTCATCCACCTTCGTAATACTATACCCCCTCCATCTGATTCTTTACCCTACATTGAATCTACAAATCTAGTATACTACGAGTCACTTCAGAGTAATGTAAACTAAATATCCTTATGACCCAGACCTACTACCTATTGGTAACCTACCACCCATTAGTTTAACCATAGCCACTTGGTAGAACACTGATAGCTTTAGCCCCCCCGTACTAGCTTAGATTGGATCCCTGTCATATCTACTGCTCCCACCTGCTTATAGGTTTACATACTATATACTGAGGTATTCTTGTTGGAACTCTATGGACAACTTGCTAATCAAATGGTTAAAGGATCAAGTGGATTATGGTAGTACAGGCCCCATCACCAGTTAGAGTAGGTCGCACTTAGATTATTGGGTCATCATATGAAGATGCTGGGCTATCTTACCTGAGGAGGTTACAACAGATTACACCCTTTATACCAGATTACATGGAAATTAGGTCGACCCTAGGTAGCTTAGTGTAAATAGTAGGAATTGGTAGCTTAGTATAAATAGTAGGAATTGGTAGCTACAGTAGAGATTATTGCCTATTCTATGTCCACAAGGGGCTACGGGTGCCACCTAGACGAACGGGTCACCTCGTTCAATGCTTCAGGTCTCCACCCTATATTTGTCTATGCAGCCCTATAGGTAATCAATAAAAGGTACAATTGTCTAGTGGATCGAACTAAATCAATGGTTACTCAATTGTCTGTACTATGCCTTAGGGTACCAGTGGTGCACAGGTGATGGGTTGGTACTAAGTTTATTGAGCATCTTGTCAGCTACTGGTTAGAATTATCTACATTATAGCAGTGAAGATAGTCTAAGGGTACATGGGGGCGATAAACCAACTTGATAATCGGGGTGGAGTTAGGTTATAAGTAGGTACCATAGACTCTAGGCCTGGCAGCATAGGTACAGATGAGCAGTGTGAAGCCAGTTATAGGGGTGACATAGACAGTAATAAGGTGGGTCCATAATATAATCAAGAATCAGTGGTTAATCTAATACTTGGTCTATACCCAATCTATACCTGTAGTACTGACCTAGGTTTACAACATGACTATAGTCTATCTTGATCAATCAGGGTACGATTATGTCAACTATACGCTATGGCCCTCCCACCCCAGGTTTCACTGTACCCTAGTCTAAGTAAACAATATTGCAATTCTATATAAAGCTGTCGGGTATACCTTGCCATTGACTAGCCAACGGTACGTATTCTACTAATCAAAGGTTGGTATCACATAGAGCATAGAGTAAGATCCTTGGACAGGCACAGGAGGTACGTTCAGCTACACTTAGGTCGTGATGGGTAATAAAACATAGGTTACAGGGCTCAATTGTGAGGGTAGCATCTAACAATACTTGCATGACTTGTAGGGTTAGCACCAGGATAGGTATAGATAGGCCTATCGACTACTAAGCTAGGCATCAAGAGTTAGTACAATAATACTATGTTACCCTTAAGAGTGTGGAGTGGCCATGATCAGAATGAGTACCCTTGCTATGGCTATAAAGACAATTGTACACTGTTGCATACTATCCAGATTGTAGCACCTGATACTATAGTAATCTTAGTTTATAGATAGAATACTATGATTAGGGTACGTTACTACCAGTAGCAGCCCCTCGACAATAATTCATTCTAGTAACAATCCTTTAATCTAAGAACCCCTAGGCAATCTGTTGATGGTAGGGTACAATAAGAATGCATGCTACCCAGGATTAGACTGGCAGGACCACCTAGTTCAAGTACGTCCATACTTTAATACTTAACAACCTCTTACCTGTTATAGTCATCCAGTCTACAATAGTATGCAATAGATCATTGATAGAAACTCGTCCAAAGTAGCTATACTTCAATTAGTTCGCAGTCTCCTAGTGTAATCTCTATTGGTACCATAATACCTCTATACCAGATTAGATCTAGCGACCCACCAACCCTAGGGTGCACCAGGTGGCAGGATTGAATAAGCAAACAGCCTTGGACCTCTTGGTTGCATGGTAGAGTACTATTGAGTAGGTTTAGAAGGATTAGTGGATGGCTCTGTTCTATAAGACCCACATACCCTAGCTTGGCCTACTGTGACGGGAAATTATGGTGGACTGTGGGAGTGTGACGGGAAATAATACACTAGCATCGTGGGAGGTGTAGGCTAAACAGGTATGAGGTACAATGCTGTCTATTTAAACTGTACAGGGTCACTTTAACCAGCAATTGTGGCTGTATAAACATGATTGCCAATGACTAAGTTATTTAGGACTGGTATAGTATAGCTCAATGTAGTGGCTTAAGATCAAACTAATGCTATACAATCACTAGGTAGCTTACTTGCTTATAGATCAAAGAATTGCCATACGATTACAGTGTAAAGTAAGGATATCGACAGTGTTCTATGTTTAATCTCTCTTCAATAGGTGGGCCATTCAATCGCTAGAGTTACCCATGTCTATTAATATTTAGGGAGTAGCTCATATTAGGTTGACACCTCGTTATACAATGGCAGCCCCCTTACTGGTGAGCGTCCGGTACCCTGCCACATGAGGGCCCTAGGGCCACCTGAACAATGATACAGTTAGCTCAGTACAAGCATACAAATCACTATCTCTGGTCACTTAATTTAGGCCATCTAGTAGACCAACCTTGCATAGAACACTCCTAGATTGAACCCCATTGCTCATCGTATTACAAACATTTACTTATACAAGACAGTACATACTCTGCTGGTACGGGCTACCCAGTCAATGGGAGGTACCCTAGGCAGAGACTATTCTATTGATACACCAGGGACTATTCTATTGATACACCAGGCATTCTTATTACTTAGACAACATTTAGACTGACACTTGTACCTGTACTTGCACCTCTTCACTATAGCTCCCTACCAGATCCTATGGTTACACTGACATACTTAGAGATTGGTTAAACTACTCGTTATTACTAATATACACTGGGAATACTGGGTATTGGCTAGAGGGACTTGTATGGCCACTACTATAAGGTACATTGGTATGCTGGTACATTCTAAGACAAACTGTAGTATAAAGAATGTTGTCTAATTACTATAATCAATTGGACTGGCTATGAGTTGTTAGTACGAGCATGGAGCGTCCGACATTTATTGAGGACCAGCCTCCCTGTTAGCCATGTGACCTCTGGCAATCTGCTATAAGAGTTAATTGGTATCACCATAAGAGTTGGTTGGTATCACTATAAGGTACATAGGAGCTCCATCTAATGTTGTAAAGACTGGTTACACTTTACCTGTACCTGTTACACTCTATCTAGACCCCTACACCCTGACCTAGACCTACGAACCCGAGTCCCCTGGCAGGTCCACCAAATATTCTTTATAAACACAAGTATTTAACCATACAGTCCATCAGTAGTCACTTTGGTTCCCTATTTAATAGTAACATGGACACTATATATTGGTAGCATGGTTCACTATCAGATGGTAACACCCCTAGTTCACTAACCAGCTAGTACTAATCATTGATCTAACACTCTGTACTCTAATGTGACCCTGTCTTTAGCTACCTCTACATCTATTAGCTATCCCTATTACCTGAGCGGCTTCAGTATAGCCAAGGACGTCTTTATTATATCATGGGGTCAATCTTATAGTTAGCCATAGGACCATTAGTATAAGCAAACCAGTTACTCTATGAATACGACCTGGACCAGTAGATTAACATTGGGGATGGAATCAGATTACCTTCAATTGGTTATACACAGATATAAGTATCTAAAGTAGAATGGCCCATTGCTATTGATAAACTGTTGTAACATTAAGAGTAGCCCATGCTATATCAGAGTAGCCCCTACCAGATCAGTGTATCCCGTGATGCTAGAGGGTTGCAGGTGATAGGGACCCCCGGCATCAGTACAGACAGTCCCCCGGTAGCTACTTAGGTCATAGACACCCTTAGATTAGATACAATCACCTCTTGGTACCCATTTATGTGAAGGAGAGCCAGACCAACTAGTCTTGTACCCCCTCAGACCCAACCGGCTAGGTTAGATAATAGCTATGGCCGTATGTGATAAGGAACAGGGGTAACCGGGACCTGCTAGTACTGACAGACTATACTTCGATCTTACAAGACTTACTCAATGTACTGGGCCTACTGTCTAGAGGCAAGCGGGCTACTGTTAAATAGGCTAAGGACAGCCTTATGCTTAGGTTGTGTTGATACTTCATTATACAGAACCTCCTCGATTGGAGTTCACCATGTACCCCTATTACTCCACCCAGCTCCTTGACCTGGCTTAGCACCCTGTACCTTTACCTCACCATGTACCCTTATGACCCCACATTCCAATGCCCTAGTACTAATTTATTTATTGATCAAACCCCTGATAGATCTACTACTCACCCTTTGCTACGCTCCCATTCAATCAGGTCAGGACCACCTTAGACCGTCACCACATCAGTTTAGAATGGATGTAATCTAATGAACTGGTAATAAACCGTATGATCTTGGTACGTAGAGAGTTACAACAGAATTGGCATAGAATTATATCAATATCACAGGTGAGTCTTAGATTTAGTAAGGCCTATACAATCTTTAAGGTTACATGGACTCCATATGACACAGGTAGTACAGATTAGATAGCAGGGTGATCACAAGATAGATGATTTGGATGTGATACTGCTACATACTAAGTAGACTAGCCTTAAACTAGATTCTATTGATTCCCCTATGACCTACAGATGGATGGCATGAATAACTGTTAGATTGATTGCACATGAATACAGTGGTACAGGTGAAGACTGGTTACCATAAGCATTAGTCATACCCATGCATACTCTCGGTCACCTAATACAAGGTCTAGTCTACCACACAACCACTGATGTCGCAGCATGTCCTATAAATTGCAAGGTACGTAGTAGTTAGGTCTCACTGTCACTTAGCATCAGATCCATGGCGATCTGTTAGGTACAATCGCAGGTAATACTAAATCGATAACACTACATCAATTCTCATGTGACCCTTGCCACTCATGGTATCTAGTCTATACTGTGACACAATAGAATGTTTCTATCTAACGTACAATCCAATCTATACCTGCAACCTGCATTCGTTAAATGTAGCCCAAGGCTAGAGGTACCAAGGTCTCCTTAATGATAGAGGGTACAGCAAAGACTAGGTGGCAAGGACCAATTGTTACCCACGTGCAGCCCAGGTCACCTCCGATTGTACCTTAAGTTGTGGTCACCGGTACAACCTATGGCAGTCATCGTAAGTCTAATATCCCTAAAGATAACTAATGTTTCCTACTAAACAGCTATAGGTCCCTGGATGTTCATTCAATCTCATATATTACTAGACAGATTAGTGATACACAACCCCCTTCGATCTACATGCTATTACCTTTAGTGTGCCACGTGCTCTATGGGACAGGACCTACCTTAAACCTATTAAAGTGTACCAATCTCTATTCAGTCTACATGTACCTTATTGCAATCCATGCTATTAAATCATTGAGACTCAGCTGTTCTTTGGAGGCAACTAGTTCATTGATGAGCAAACTTAAGCAATATGTTGACCGATCCTTACCACGAATCTCTTAGCACCTAGCCTTAGTTCTTGTCTAAATGTACCAGCCCTTATGTTGTCACTACTCACCCAATAGATGGCTAGTACCTGTGGACGCTCTTGTAGCTTAACTTAGCTGTAGGTAACCTGACTACTATCTAGAGTTTAAGCAGTCTATCGCACTGGCCTCCTTGGCTGTCATTGGAGAACGTAACTACATCATTGACACACTCTCGTCCGTATCACTTAGCAGTACACCCTATGGACTATCTACACTGAAGGGGGTCAACCTATCTATTTGTACTTCAACTTAGAATTATGCCTCGCCTATACTTAGCCCTGTTGCATGGTCAAGTGACATAGTAGCTGTAATAATATAGATGGAGTATAAGACTTAAACCATTAGGGAGAATATGGTAAGGTGATGATAGGCAAGTCCAGTAGAGTGGCTCGTTGGATAGTCGAGTTCTAAGGTAGAGGCAGTATCTGGTATTGTACAGGATAGGGCTAGCAAAGGCATGTGAGGAGGCCAAAGTACCAAGTGTCATGGGTGGTCCTGTAGTATCTTAGCTGACGCTGACCCATCTTTTATCTATAGCGTCCTATCTTTATTGAGGACCCCAGGTAAGTGCGAAGCCAGAGATCATTTAAGGTTCTATACAAAACTCTATTGTGTTGCAATGATAGGTTAGGACCAAGTAAAAGGTAGCATAGCAGGGTGAGTGGTAGCATGGACAGCCTAGGTATGTTGGTATAAAGGTGGGATGGGTAAGAAAGACCTGTAGCTGTCTAGTGAGCTCCTATAATCGGGCTGAGTACCGCTACAATTAATAGACTAAGCAGTACAATTCTAGGTTGGAGCCTTGCATTTAGTGGCTTGCACATGTTCCTGAGTGGCAGGTCAATCTATGAGGTCCTATGGATGTCATGTAGGGTCAAGGGGAGGTATGATCAAAGGTACAGGTAGGGCAACTCGAATATTTAGATCGCATTAGCTTCATATTGCATGTTAGGTTGCCATCACCAGATGGTCACTACTCTCACCCTATTGCCTCCTGGTCTCCACAATAAGTAAGCATCTCCCATAGGTAACCTCGACCAATTGAAACACTCCATCAGTTTACTCACTATCCACTGTCATCTAGTACTAAGCCACAATTAGACTATGGTGATTCTACATGGTACAGGTGGGACCTCCTTAGACCTGGGACCTCTTACATTGGGATTATAACAGTTTATTGTTAGTGTACATTGTAATACTGCGACACATTAAGCTAAGGCAACCTACCAATGATTGTCTAAATGTCATACTGACTCTACCCAGCTATAGCGCCTGGTGTATAATATTGATGGTAGTATACTAATGCTCTACCTTTACTCTCACATAAAGTAACCAATGAACACTCTATATTATTGATACCTGTACCATTACTATATCTATATTACCATTCATTAGGACTATCTATCATTGTACCTTTTAACCCTGATGACTGTGGTGCGAAGCCAGGGGCCATGATTCTGTGTACCTCTACTCTATTCACTAACCCAGTATATACAATATCTTTAATCTAACCCACTCCTAGGTGGCCCACTACTCTGATTGTACCCGCTCCCACTATTGTTCATGTGACACCAAATAAGATAGGGATTGCCTAGGTTGATAGAACAGTCTATCTGTCCGGTGGTGGCTTAAGTGCGAAGCCAAATAATCTCCTATAGCAGTACAAGGGTCCCTGTATTACTCTCAGGATGGTATGCAAGTCTAGGGTAATCCTTCTACCTGTTGATTCTATACACCGGATGTAACAGAGAGAGCCTTACTACCGTGAAGGGTAATGGGCCTATTAACAGTTCACACCTTACAAACTATCATAGAGCTACACGACCACCCCAAGCTTACACGGCCACCCAGAGGATGCTTAGTCAAGGAGACGTACTCTAGTGTCAGTATTAAACTTAATGCTAACAAGTCTTAGAGACAATGCCCAACTGTACCACGTAGTTAGCTACTATTAGATCAACATCCTCATCTGAACTTAGTATAGCATAGGACCCATGTGAGGCTAGAGATAGAGCCCTGTCTTATTAAGTCTAAATTGCATATATCTAGGACCAATCCTTTAGTACTGTAGCTAGGTAACAATCAGAGGGTCTAGTACCGTTATACCTCATCAGTACTGGTCATGGATCTATGTGGAGTATCATAGAGTTATCTATACAAGCCCCAACTACAAGTGATATTGGAACCAACTTGTTTCTATCTTTCCTACTTCATACAGCATCCATAGCATCTAGTGTTCTACCTAAATGAATCCTGGTTTGCCTAGCAGGTACCTGTCACTATCGCATAGACTACATTACTATGGGGGACCCTGTTACAATTATGGCCACATTGTCATTAGGACCCTGTTACAGTCATGGTTACATCGCCATTAGGGTCACATTGCTTCCATTAGATTATGAGGTTCCTTATGATAAACAGGGTGAGCATGCATGGACAGGGTAGGTCTAGTGGCTAATCCAAACAAACATTATTGCCTGGCACAGTAGACTCGGGTATAGCGCCCACGTCCTGCTTTGATTCTTCCTCACCTGTAAGAGCAGGCTTCCATCTAGTAATTGTACCACTGGCCTCCTTTAGTCTATTAGGCCACTCTAATCTATAATCAGACCCTACCTACTCTATTTAGTCGAACTACTCATCTGGTGGATTATTGACAATCAAGTAACTGGGTAGTCAAGTTGCCGGGGTGATCGTAGTCTAGTAGGCCTCCTTGATGACCCTGTGGGATTGAACCAGTGATTAGAACACGACTATTTGTTCACATGCTACTGTCTCTTAGTACTGTAGATCTACCAGTTGCCATAGGGATCCCATCAAATGTCTAGTTTAGGTAGGAGTGACATTGTATCATATTGGTAGGCATAACACTATTTAATGCTATCTACTCAACAAACTTACACTCAATACCTAGTTCATACCATTCCCCTATTAAGGAGTACTAGTAGCACAGGTGTATTGTAGCTTACTTAGTCACAGGGGATCAATGTACTATTATGCGGAGTATCTAATTAACTTGATCTCGGACTATACCATGCTACCATCCAACATTACATAGAGTACAGGTATCAGTCATTCAAGACCCTCCTATGTCAGCTATCAATTAGTGGCAATGGAATGAAATACTGTTATAACCACACATCATAAGGGACCCTATCAATAATATGGACCTACCTGAAGGGACCTGGCCTCGCACTAGGTGACCCATAGGGACGGGTGTGACCCCAAATCGTACATGGCCAATGTTATCCTGGATGAACGTTACAAGGCTGGGGTGGTCTTGCCTCCCGTGTCAGTGCTGGCTCTGTTTGCTATAAGATATGGACCGTAGGTCGTAATGTGTCTGTGTACCTCTCACTTGCCTGGGTATCCTAATCAATATAAGGGTGAACTGGGTAGCCTAATCAATCGAAGGGTTACCTGAGGTTAATATCTGATTTGCCATCACGCTCATGATTCATAAGTACAATTGTGTATACTTAGATAAGATTGCTCTACCTCCTGAGTGGGGCATGTAGTAAGACTGCTCTGCCTCTAGCGTGGTACCTATGATTGGTCTAGGGTTCAATGGAATAAAGGGGTCAATAGAATTATTTGGTCTCGTAGCTAGTACAGTCTGAACCCTATCTTCATTTGTATATACTGTTTGCTGTAATGAAGGGATGAATGTTACTCTAAGTCTCTGGTGTATACCTAAACTCTATCTGTGATCTATGTGACCTGTGTAGCCTTAATGTTGCCCTCACCACTCCCAGTAGCTAAATTAATATAATGATTGGATAACACTGTACCCATAGGCATGCAGTAACACAATTGATTGGAGGGGTTGCTATGACCCCGGGGTGAGTAATGGATCTATTGGTCACTTGCGAGAGTCCGGTCACCCACCTCAGATACCACAGGCTCCCAACAGACATACTAGTTTAATATAGCTACCCTTTCTACCCAAATACCTGCTACATTCTAAATATTGGGTATGGGCTTTAATCAGACTAATTATATAAGGTCAAGAGGGCTACACTGAATCAGTGGGGAGGTGCAATATTATGGACTAAGGTACTCTCTCAAGATTGTAAGCCACCAATACTCTATTACAATGGCTCCTTGATGTAGACCTATAGCTAGTACGCTACCAGAAGATAGTAATAAATGCTAATGTAGTAGATCTCATGTAGTCTAATGGTACGGGGGATGCTCATGGAAACAGGGGACCTCTTAGGGGTACAACAATTCTATCTAAAGTCATTCACCACTGATCTAACCTTTGATCTTACAAGCTCGCCTTCTAACTTTACATGATCACATTACCACCTACGTATGCCTAGTCTCTCCCCTGTACCTATCACTACACTCCCATCAGCCTAGATATACAGTACTTCGAACTAGGTTACAAATCTTATGGGTATTAGTGCTAACTGTATGATGCTAAGTTGTACCATTGGCCCTATCATGCACCTGGCTCCCTCAGCTTCACCTAATGTCCTAACTTACCCTGCAATCTTTAGGTAATTGTATCAATCCCATAAACTAAGCTACTTTTAATGGTTATACCTATACCTCTAAGTGCATACATGCTATCCAGACTGGTTATGGACCTACAATGATCGTATACAATCGTTAGAGGGTGACTGGGCCACAGTCTAAGAGGAACCCTACTGTAACTGGGTCAGACTGTCAGTAATGGGTCAATTCTAACTATAACAAGGGTACATCAGGTTGCAGAGTTAGATCAATGGCCCGTGTCAGCTTGCATCCTGAAGATAATGTGACAGTAGTGCAGTCTGTACATGCTTTATTCTAGTTATTCCATTATAAGTAAGAGTAAACCTACTCTATGTTCAATTGATAGCTACTACATTATAGAGTCCATCCATAATCTAATACTTAAACTACTCTACTTGCTATTGTCTGACATCGATACCTACTAGGGTGTATTGAAGTGTTTCCATAGGATCAAATGGTACCCAGCTGTGAGAGCACCCGAGGTAAACTAAGGTGAATTGGGATGATTGCCCTGATTTAAGGGGTCCACTGGATCAAATTGGTGGAAGTATAATGGAGATTAATGATACATATGACCTACCCTGAGTTATTGCCGATTGTCTCTATCACCCCTGCCAGTTAGACTTTGTATAAAACATGTAGAACGATTTAGCTATTGATACCTAGCTTAACTTAGGATGTTATGGCCATAAATTGTAGTGGGTCCCAATATAGAGTATTAGATTACTTCAGTCAATCAGTGTAGCAGTACCTTAAGATAGAATGTGTGACCCTTCAATGGAGACTCAGTAGAAATATAAGGTACCATTGTATGTTAGAAGTGAGCATGGTATACCAAGAGAACGGGTCATAGCCCCTATCATGATCATTAGGCAGCCTAGATACCCATGAATTAACCCAATATAGCCTATCGGTAGAATAATCCTGATACCAAACAATTATACTGGTGATACGTTACTAAACTGAACTAGCTGTACCCTCTTCTCTTATGTGACGTGGGGCCTGGTGAAAGTCATTAGGGAGTTGCAGGTAATCCTGTCGTATCCTATAGTGACCTAGGTTGTAAGTGACCTTGGACTATTCTATGCAATCTCGTAGCTGTAAGTGACCCTGCCTATAGTACCTGAAGAGCAAGTACGAATCTCATTGTACCCACCTTATAAGTTTATATAACGGGACAGTGACAGGGGATCAGGAGACCTGGGAGCAAGGGGTGAGGTTACATCGATCTAGACAGACAAGATACAATAATATTTGGTACAGGTTCTATATCAAAGAATTGGGTCCTCTCTTACATTGGTGCTGTTCTACACTAGTTGGGATGAAGTTCTATACCAAGTCCAATCATATGCTAGGGGGTACCAGGCTGACCATGGAGAGTACATGTGGTACCAGGTTCAGGCGGAGTACCAGTTAATCTTTGTATCCCTCCAACCTAATGGCCACCGGGCGTGTTACTCAAGTCAAGATTACCGACATTACTTGTGGATTGATCGCATGATTGTATTTAAACTATTATAACCTTAGGCATACTCGATAGCAGCCATCCTTACCCCTGTTGTACCTGTACTTTGGCAGCATGAATAACTATATTACCCATTCACCATTGTTTGCCACCTACATTCTTCCCTCCCTGGCCGTCCATACACTACACCATTATTATTACAACCTAGCAACTAATTGACCCACTTACCACCATTACTAGGGTATGAAGTAGTGTGAACTTGCATAATAAGCTACAAATCTTAGTGGTATACAGTAGCCATAGTATAGCCAGAGGTAGGGCCATACTGTCTAGTTATAAAGTAATCTAGTTTAATAGAAGATAATACTGACCCTATAGGTCCCCTTTAATTAACTGGAATAACCACTATGTAAAGTGATGGATAACAGAGATACTGTGGGTTACTGGTCTAAGGGTACTATGTGGACTAATAATAAGCTAGAGCTCGATTGCCTAATAGAGAGGCACCACGTCCTACAAGACTGCTTGCCAATACAATTGCTTGCACTGCCTGCCAAATCATGCCTGCTACTCATAGCTTCCCCTGTCACCCTATACATTCAATCAAACTAGTAACCATCCACAATAGAGTACCTCTACTACTTTTACTATTAATTGTCAACTCTAGGATCAGCAACAGACACCTGACAAACTAGTGCGAAGCCAATATGGTGCGAAGCCACAGAGTATGACAGACTACAGCCCCAACAGAGTCTAAGCACATCGTACCCTATGCCTCACCCAGAAGCACCTTACAGGTCAATTATATAAGTAAGCAGTAGCAAAGGAGCAGGTGACCAGCAAGTGACTCAGGCAGCCTCCGGCTCTATTTTGTTTTATTGGCCCGGTCGATCCTCTCCCTCCTCTATACCACGTTAACATTTCTTCTTTAGTACCGCTACATCGGTGGGGCCAGGGGAATATCGTTTTGATTCAGTCACACACCCCTGGCCTGGGGCCCTATCTAACGTGGTAGTAAACAATAATCGCACTATAAATCAGTAGGTCTCATGTTACCCATGTAATCTTGTAAATAAGGTAGTCTCGTTGATTGTCTTGGGTGATAGCCTGGACGCTCGCTCAGTTTAATGTAAGGACCCAAGGTTGAATATAGGGCATAATGTTGTATAATAAGACTGGTGCGAGGCCTAGGTGTATAAGTGAAGGAGACCGACCTTGAATCTATTTGAGAGAGAGTAAGTCTAACCTCTGTAAACGATTAGGGGGGTGTACCTGCCTTAGGGATGACTTAGGTAGAGGATGGGTGAATAAGACCAATGGATAAGTAGAATATGTTATATTAGGAGGTGAATATAGACTAACTGATGGACACGGGGTGGCAGGGTGACTCGTTAAGCTACTGTACTATCTTCCATTCTCGTGACCTATTGTACTGTACTATCTTAAACTCTCACGACCCCTCTTACTATACCTGTACCCACCCCTTATAACCGACTATCTAAGTTTACTACCTATTCCACTAATGCTGCCCGTACCTCATACCTAGCCTATTGGGGCTACTCTGCTGATCAAATCTTGTAAACTCTTCCGCTGCTTGCTGGTCTACTAAGTTAGAACGTTACACTGTCACTGAGTACCCTACCCCACTAAGCACCTGATACCACCACGCACCTTTCCACTAATGCTGCCCATGTACTATCAGATTTGGCTTCGTACCACTCTAGGTACAGCTACCCTTCATCCAGTTGCCCCTCGTTATGTCCGGTATCGCATCCTGCTGGCACCACAGATTAGTTTATGGTAGTCCTTACAGTCATATAGGATCATTACAATATCACAGGGTACATTAGACAAAGATGGGTACCAACAGATTTATGTTTACCTGCTTAGCTATAGCATCCGGTGGTCTAATTGATGGAATGCTTCGAATCTATAGAGCAAGGAGCTAAGTATAGCCCTACCTCTTCACTGTGTCTATATAACCATTCATAATTATTTCGATACCAAGAGCAAGGGACCTATTGCCGGTCATTATATAGTCTGAAGGTAGCTTAGATTCAATCATACCAATATTAAGACCAGTAGCCCCTACTCTACTGCGTAGTATAGAACATTTAATAATCCATGGAGCGTCCGATATTTATTGATCGTCATAGATGGTTAGCATATGACATGAGGCTCAGTTGGTTACACTAACATTATTGTGCCTATAGATGAGTATGCTGGGGTAGTATTGAATGTAGGTGTACCTAGACTTAGCATAGGATCAATTGGAGATAGAGAGACACTAATAATTGGAGATTACATTACAGATTCTACCGATTAGATGGTATGACAGTGACACCCTGGGATTTATAAAGGTATGCATGAATATTGTTCTGGTCCTACAAATGATTGGTTATACTATGACTGGTTTATACAATTGCTATATTAGACTCTTGTACCATTTATACTAGATTACAGGGGCCTACTATGACAAAGATACACGTAGGTTGGATTGGACATTGTTGCTCTTGTACACGGTTATCGTATGAGTGTATGGATACTAGATTGCATGTAGATTGGGGCTGATATAGATGGTAATCATGCGACCTATTGAGTACATGAGAGTTTAGACTACTGTGCCACGTTAATAGGGAATCATGGGAGGACCAGGTGCAACACTCGATAAATAATTTCTCTGGTATCGCTACTGTAGCGTTACTAAAGAAGAAATATTAACGTGGTAATAAGATCTATGATCGACGTAGGTAGCAAATATTTATTTTTATTTATGACAGCTCGTCAAGTACATCCTTATCACCTAGTTGACGTCTCTCCTTGGCCATTCCTAATGTCTGTAGGAATCTTCTCCTTCGCTATGACACTGGTATCCTGGTTGACTCATTACCCAGTCCACACTGCTTACACAATCTTCCCAGGTATGCTTCTAATTGCATTCCTATGGTGGCGTGATGTAGTAAGAGAAGCAAAGGGTGGTTTCCATACAGCAACAGTACAAAAGGGTATTATGATTGGATTCCTTTTGTTCCTATAGTCTGAAATTATGTAGTTTGTATCCTTCATCTGGGCATACTAGCACTCCAGTTAGGCTCCAACAGTAGAGTAGGGATCCCAATGGCCACCAGTGGGAATTGAAAGTTAGAACCCATGGTCTCTTCCATAGGTAGGTACAACTCTGCTACTAGCATCTGGTCTAACCATCACTCTAAGTCACCACGCAATGATCAAGGGTGATAAAGCTACTACTCTGCTAAACCTACTGTTTACTATTGTACTAGGAGGTGGTTTCATCTTCTTGCAATACACTGAGTACATGTACTGTTCTTACCAAATTGCTGATAGTGTCTTTGGTACAGTATTCTACCTGTTGACAGGTCTGCATGGTTTGCACGTAATTGCTGGAGTATCCTTCTAGGTAGTTTGCTTTGTTCGTTAGTCTATGGATCAATTGACATCCGAACATCACCTAGGATACCTATTTGCTATCTGGTACTGGCCTTCTTTGAATGCCCTAATAGGTTGCGAAATCTGTTAAGTCACTAGCTCATCACATTAATGTGGGTTGATGGATAAAAGTATGAGGAATACTTCCATTAGCTAACGGGGGACCCTAAAGACCTAGCCAGTCCATGGGAATACCGTGGGACCAATAGAAAGTGGGGAAGTCTAATCAGTGACGCTGATCCTAAGGGGACAGTGTAAACTAAGGACAGTCAGCTGATCCAAGCCCCGCACCCTTCTATTGAACCTGTAACGACTTAGAATCTTAGCATTCTAGACTTCAGGTGGAAAACCTGTTGTAACACGCTAGCACTCTTCCGGACCCGGGCTCTCGTACCCCGTTCTATCCTTAGAGTTGAAGGTATAGTCTGACTCCTAGGAAACTAGAGAGATTGGAGTGGTTAGAATTCTAACTGCCCTACTGTTCCTGTGGCATCTTTGGTACTGGATCCTTCAATACCCCTGCTCTCATTAGTAGTGGACTGGATGGTGAAGTGACTGTAAGGTGGTGGGTAACTGTAGGGGATCCAAAAATTCGATCTTGTAGACGTAGTATGGCTATAGGTTTATATCTAGGCCTATGTGTGGGGAGGATCTTACTAATTTTAGGTGCAACCCGATGGTCTTAGTCCCGGTGGTCTTTAGTCTCTTGTAATCTGTGGTTAAATAAGTTCCCATGCTTATAAATCAAGTCATGCTAATGTATGGCATCCTGTGTGAGGTACTTTGCAATATATTTCTATCTTTACGATGGCTATACCAGTACAGTTACCCTATGTCTACTGCCTCCTCTGCGTCAATCCAGTCTACACTCACAACTTGTAATGGGACTCTGGTAAGGTGACAAGTAGCTTAATTATAACAATTAGGTTGAAGGTGTAAAGTAGGTAGCTAACAAGATCATTTGACCGTACAAGGAATGAATGAAGTAGTTAGATAGTCTGAGCTTATGAACTCTAAATGTAGTCTGATCTTTGGACTACTTGGTCTTCTAAGTTGTGACCTATATATGAAGGGGAGGTCAAGCTACTGTGCGAAGCCATTTGATCTTGTCCACATGCATTACTCCTGCATCATAGGTAGCCCTCTAGTGGTCATTGACAGATAGTTGATGTACCAGTTGATAGAGATATTGCGAGTACCCCAGCAGTTCATGGGAGTGTCAATTAGACTCTCAGTAGGTATAGTATGCTACTTGTATACGTGCTGGCTGGCTACGCACTGTTGGGAGGGATCCTACTAATGTGGCCCTAGGGTAGCATAGGATCAAGAGTTGAATGAAATCCTAAGGGATGATGGAGTGTTTAGGTGAGGTGGAAAGATGGATAGGGGCAAGGGAGCAAGGAGGTATGGGTGGCATCGGATTGACCCGGTAGCAGAGTCCTATTGAACCGGTAGCAGAGTCCTATTGATCCGGTTGACCTTTGGCTACACCACTTTGGATCGCATAAGCTGGGTCCAGGTCACATTAGTCGAGCCCAGGTCACATTAGCTGAGTACAGGTCACATTTAGCCCACCGGTACCTCACTCAGTTATCGCCACTTAGCCTCCCCCTTCACTATCACTCGAGCCCATACCAGCACCTGTCCACATCATTCCCCCGAGAGCCTCACAGCTCTCTTGTAACCTTAGGTTATTATACGAACGAGATATGATATCTAGTCTAATTGTACTGTAGGGTATTGTACTATCGGTAGCTTAGACAACATAGGCTGAAAGAAAGGTAATGGGAGCTATGCAAAGAAGAATTGGTCCTAACAAGGTAGGTTATCTGGGTCTACTACAACCATTTGCAGATGGAATCAAACTGATCTAGAAGGAAAGTGTACTACCTCTAGAGTCTTCTAACTGGTAGTTTTTCTCTATGCCATTCTTTACATTCTATTAGGCTTAGCTTAACTGGTAGGTAATACCACTAGACTTTGGGGTAGCAGTAGGTGAACTGGTTGGAGGAGGGTAGCTAATAATCCTGGCAATCTCTGAGTAGGGAATCTATGGAGTAATATTCTCTGGATGGTCTGCAAACTCTAAGTATCCATTTATTGGTGCATAGAGAAGTACAGCTCAAATGATCAGTTACTCGGTAGGTCTGAGTATAATAATTTAGACAGTCCTGTAGTCTTAGGGTACCATCGATCTATAGGAGGTCATGACAGCCCAAAGAAGTGTACCATTGTGTTTTGCCCTGTAGCCAATGGTGATCCTGTTTATAATTAGTGCGGTAGCTGAGTGTAACAGAGCCCCAATGGATCTACCTGAAGCAGAAAGTGAGTAGGTAGCCGGGTTCATGAGTGAGCACAGTGCATTCCCATTTGCCTGCTTCTTCTAGGCCGAGTATGCTAACATGATAACAATCAGTACTTAGTTCAGTATCTAGTTCTTTGGTATCAGTGTTGCATCCGGTGGTCACTAGATTCTATAGTTCATCTTCATCTGGTAGCGTGCATCCTAGGCTAGATAGAGATTCGACCAATAGATGATGTTCTTCTGGTCCCACATGTAGCCATTCTTGATGGGTTACATTTAGTTTTAGCCATCCTTCTAGTATACATTTGATATCCTGGGTTGATGGTACTGGACCAAAGGAGTGACAGGGTGAGCAGGTGGGGTAAGTGGGTATCTGTCCTGTACGGGTTGTAGGTTGATTGGTGACTACCTGTGCAGTGTTGGAGTGTCTGCTCATTCTAAGGGTCCAAGTCTGAGTCTGTGAGACCGGCCTGTACTGTTCTGAGCCTGGGGTCCCTGAGTACCGCTTGTGGCCGGGGACCAATGTAGACCCACTAGATTCAGGGGAGCAGAGCCGCATTAGGACAACCGAACGTGTCTCTGTAAGCTTGGTGGCCCTTTGCTGGGTACCTGGCTAAGACCCATTGTACACCTACTCATTTGATCAGTCGCTCATTGACTCGCTCATTAGACCACTGGCTAGGGAGGCCACTCTCTAGGTGACCTACGCACTCATTTGATCACCCATTCTACCCAGATTGTAGAGTATCCCTTGGTTTGATTAGCCACCAGCTTGCCCCTCACCGGGTTAGTTTATTCTGGATTCATACCATTCTTTACTCTCAGTCCCTGTTACCTAAGTTTAAATACTTCCTTATGCCTCAATTTAGTCCTATTTACTGGTGTAATCTTCTATCTTGGATGTTTGCAATACTAAGTATGGTGGTTTGGTTCCATCAAACAATTAGTTTCCCAGCTATGTTGCGTATTCAACTGGCTAGACACATGATGGCACGCTAATCGAGGTGGCATGCTGCAAGGTACAAGGGTGCGAAGCCAGATCTGCTAGTGGGTCAGGTATGCCAAGGATGCTGAGGTTGCAAGTGAGCCTATAGTGCCATGGTAATCTATGGTAAAGGTCTAATAAATATGATAGTCGTGCTCCGGTAGCGTCCTCAACTCACACTGGGGCTACAGGGGCTGCCATAGGACCACCCTGGGTAATCAAAATATAGTACTGCCAACAGGGACCCATACAGTTTATGCTTGGATGGCTACGCAGCCACTACCCACGTACCTTTGATGGACAGGATCAACTTATAAATTGTGGCCTAGTCTAGTGCAGCATGCCTCCCTGCCCTGCTACTGAGCGGTAGAACTGAAGGGGCGAGCAACCTGGGCACCCGTGGGAACCTAGGGACATGCTAATCAGGATCGAATAAATTATAGTCGGTAACCAAAGTGTTATCGTCGGAAAGATAGTACAAGATTCTATGCCCCGACCTCCACTGTTATCCCGTGCCTACACTATACCGTGCCTACTATCATACCTACACTACCTCGTATCTACACTGTCACATGTCTTCACCATGCCTCCATTCTTGCTGAGGCTCACGTACTTAAGTGCCACACCAGGGTCCTAAGGCTGAGGGAGCTGTGACTGTACCATGCCTCTGATGGGTGGTAGCTTAAATGGTGTCGGGGTAGCTTAATTGGTAGAGACAGGGTGTAGCGGTAGACTGGGTGTCGTATTGGGCGGGGTCACCTGCTACAGGGTACCTCTGGGCTACTACTCAATCCTAGTGGCCTGGTCTAGAATTCTAACTATGCCCTGTCATTGCTAGGGTACCATCTTTACATTACTACCTCTGTTATCATACATCTTATGTCCCTACATACATTCCTTATTGCCTCCCCTATGGAACAATTCGAAATCTACCCTATTATCTCTTAGAACTAGGTCTAGAACAATGTCATCTTCTACTTCATTATTGCTTCTACAATCTCCATTTAGTAGGCTACTGCTCACAGAGGTGAGATCGTTGCAACATGGTGGGGTATCTAGACTGAATCCTAGTACAGAACAGTTTAGAAGACAGTTGAGGACTACATTGGAACCAAATCTGCAGTATACTTCCCACTGCTTTACACAGTCTTCCACATTATCCTATTCAGTAACCTACTGGGACTAACACCTTACAGTACAACTGCTACAGCTGAGTAGGTAATTACTCTTTCTCTGTCCTTCACTCTAATTATTGGTGCTGTACTACTAGGTTCCTTCACTCATGGATCCCTATAGTTTGCAGCCTTCCTGCCAAGTGGTACACCTTAGGCATAGATCCCAGCAATGGTCTAGTAGGAAGCTATTGCAACTTTGACTAAAGTATAGAGTTAGGGTTTGCGACTGGGTATTAACATGACAGTCGGTCACATCTAGGCTAAGACAATTATTGGATTTATCTATGCAGCTTACTAGGATGGAACATCCCTGTTGATCTAGGTATTGCCAGTATTCCTATTGGCCCTATTCCTAGCATAGGAAGTTTAGATTTGTTACATCCAAGCTTACATCTTTGTATTTATTGTATGTTAGGCTATCAAAGACTTCAGTTAAGACTAAGAGCATGAAGCTGAGTGGGACAAGAGGTGTGAGAGGGTACGTAGCTGGTGTATCTGGCCTCCTTAATTGGTTGTCGGGCTGTCTAATAAGTACAGGGCTACCCAGTGAGTATAGTGCTACCCAGTGAGTACAGTGCTACCCAGTGAAGACAGGGTGCCAAATGAGGTACAGATGCCACGAGGTATAAGGATTCCACCTGCAGTCTAATGGGTAACCTTGATCAGAGACCCCAGCCGTAATCCTACTGGTACACTGCTAAATCGATATCCAAGCCTAGTTGCCACACTCTACCTAGAGTACACATGGGGGACAGTTTGAGCCTTGATGCCAGGGTACAGCGACCTGCCTTACACTCACCCTTGCTCCCTTGACTGTACCATTACCTAGACTGTACCATTACTTAGACAGTACCAACACCTAGACCTACCCATGGCCTATGACCACCTTGTCACATGGCCACCCACGCCTCCCCTCCACTCACCTATTGATTCGTTAGACTACCCTATACATTATATAACTATGACTATCTTTAATATGGCTCTTTCTAGTATTGTACCACTTGCTGGTATATCTTGTGACTACCCTTAGAACTATGCACTTGGATTCCAAGACCCTGCATCTAACTTCATGTATGCAATCGTTGACCTACACGACCGAATTATCTTCTTCCTAATCATTTAGCTTGTCATTGTAGCCTGGACTCTAATCAGTTCCCTGCTAAACTCTGACCACATGGCCTAGCTAAACCACAACAACACTATTGAGTAGATCTGGACAATTACACCTGCAGGAATCCTGTGGGCAATTGGTCTACCAAGTTAGAACCTGTTGTACTAGATGGATGAAGTATAGGACGCAGAAATTACAGTTAAAGCTATCGGTAACCAATGGTATGAACCAATGCCATAAATCAATCAATCGAGTATTCTACAGCAGAGTGAACAGAGACAGTGGACCAACATGACGTATGGTAGGCTAGACCTATTATCTGAAGTATGTATGGTAGCTCGATCTATTACCTGAGTATGCATGGGACCTAAGACTAATTGGGGCACCAGGTATGGAACCTAAGAGCTAATCGGGGCTGCCTGAATGGTTGTCCTTTGATCTCTTGGTGCGAAGCCAGGTGCGGGTGTAATTATTAGAGTATGAGGCAATGAGAGAGTAAGCGGGGGCTGCCTGTATGGTTGGATAGCTAGATAAACTTATTGGATAGCTAGACTAACTGGTTGGCTGCATGAGAGACGTACCCAACCTGGCTTCGCATCACCGGGTCCCAGCCTTGTACCTCCCACCGCTCCTATTAGCCCACTTGATCAATAGCTGTCGTACCTCCATGAGACTTTATGTTCCTCACTTGACCAATAGCTGTCGTACCTTCATGAGACCTCCTGTTGCCCCCACCCTTGTAGTCTGGTTCTATTGGATAAGAGGCAAGTCAGTTAATCTAAAGGACCTCCGTTGACATGGGAGTGCGAAGCCATCTCTGTGACACACGACTGAACCCTGATGTACCAATCTATCTTTGGATTAGCCACATAAGACTGAACCCTGGTGAGCCAATATCTCTTTGGATTAGCCACATACCTGCAACTGATGGACCTATCTCTGTTTGGATTAGCCACTTACCACTGACCTGGTGGACCAATCTATACTTGTGGACCAGTCTATACTTTGGATCAGTCTATACTTGTGGTCTCAGGATAGAATTCTAACTGTACTAATTGGGGTTAACCTGATTAAATAAATTAGTTCTATTGAGTAAATGAGTGTGCAATGGAGAGTGGGGGACCGATACTGGGATGAGGTGGACCGATACTGGGATGAGGGGGGCTGATACTAGGGTGTAGCAGTATAATTGAAGGTGTAGCAGTATATTGAAGGTGTAGCAGTATAATTGAAGATGTGGCCCAGGTGGACTATAGCAGCTGTTGCCTAGGTGGACTATAGTAGCTGTACCAAAACTAAATGAATGGTAATATTATGATACTGGTGACTTGCTTACATGTGAGTTGTGTCAGGGATCTAGCTGATAGATCAGTGTTCGTAGCCTGGGGACAGAGTAGACAATATAACATAGGGAGTTTGTATGTAAGGATCTGCTAGTGTACCTGGGAGACTGCATGCTATTCTGACAATCTCACCTATACTTGCATCAGATGTTCTGGCTATGCACTTGCCACTGGTGGTCCCTGGGACTGATTGGCGGGGTAGGCATATAGACCCTTCCAGTGATGGCTCCGAGTGTTTGGATTAGCCACATATGGATTCCAGTGCACCTATGGCTACTAGTGTAACCTATTGCTAACAGTACACCTTTGGGTCCTAGTGTCAACTATGGCTACCAGTGTCAACTATGGCTAACAGTGTAACCTACGCTCCCCATGTCACCTACTGCTACCAGTATAATATATCGTACCTAACTACACAATTCTGCTGACCACCTAGTTCCTGTGTCCCTGTACAACTGCTCCCACGTATCTTTGATCCAATGCCACCCACTATATTACCTATGTCAATGTCTTCCCTTTAACTGACCACCTATCTAATAGTAGCAGTTTACCCATCTGTGCCTCTAGGTTACCAATAGTTATTGCTCTACCTGTCAGATCTGTATATAGAGCCATATGAGGAACAATAATGTAGAACCAAGTGTGAGGTGAGAGGCAAGGGTGCAGAGGTAGGTGGCGAATGAGGTACCAGCGTATAGGTGAGACAAACGGGCAAGTTCGAAGGATTGATAGTGCCTCGAAAGATTGTAGTGCCTCGAAAGATTGATAGTGACAGCCTAGGGCTGCTGCGACACGAATGACCACGGTCCACCAGAATTATTAAGGTTCAATAGACCGTCAGGGGAGGGCTAAGTGGTAGAGTCCATTGGCATACTCCCTTGCTACAGGCTAGTCCATTTGTGGGTCAGGACCATAACCTGATTTAATGTATAGTCGAAATAGATCCATCCCAAGTTTAAGGGAGCCAACCTAGTCCTAGGCAGCCAACTGAGCTTAGGTAGCTAGGTAAGTTCCAGCCAAGCACTCTAACTTGAATGTCTCTATCTGATTGGTCCTATGAATACACTGACTATGAAGCTCCTATCGCATTTGATAGCTTTATGATTGACGAAGCATCTTAGGAAATTGGTGACCAAAGACAATAGGAAGTAGACAACTCCTAGGTCTAGCCAGTTAACACAAGTATTCGTATCCTAGTAAGCTCTAACGATGTAATCCACTCCTTCGCTATTCCAAGCCTAGCATAGAAGGTTGACGCTCTACCAGGTCGTCTGAACTCTCTAGGTTAGATTATTAACCGTCCAGGTCAATTCTATGGCCAATGTAGTGAACTGTGTGGTGCAAACCATGGTTTCATGCCAATCTCCTAGAAAGCGGTAACAATCCCTTCCTACATCAACTTTTTGGAAGCAAACGTGGAAGCTTGATGATTCAATTTTGATGCCTCGCTATACCCTTGTACCTATGATGTAGTAGCTGTCACAAGGATTATCCTACTCTGCCAACAGGTGGCCCCGACTGCACCCTTTAATGGAGTGGCTCTACCCTTTTATGGAGTGGCTCTACAGACTATATAATGTACCATGCAGGTCAATAGGAGAACAGATCGTACCTTGTACTTGCCCCCATGCCACCTGATTGCCTAGGTCATCTTGATTTAGCTACAGGGCTTACCCCGGCCAGGTCTCTTGTACCTCTACTATGAGCTATGGGTGTCTGTTGGTGGATATCTTCAAAGTACAGCTAGGCTACAGAGTGATGGGTGGCTAGTATAACTTGTATCGCTGGGTACGGGGGATAAGGCTGATGGGTGGGTATAATCTGGCAAAATAAAGACCAAATGTAGTAATAAACCAATATAAAGAACTGTTTAGTGTATGCAAATCATAGATAGGGATCCTTAGGGGTATAATTGAAGGAGGGTTCAAAGACCGAGTGGGTAAACAAGAGTGGGTCAGAATCGATAGTAGGTGCCTAGAATGCAACTGTGATTTGCATACACCATGGTTATTTTACCAGCTAACTCTCTTATAAGCAGTTCGTAGTAGCCTATTCCATGGCTAGCCTAATCAAGAATTGTTATAATTGTCATAGCTTCCTATAAGAGATCCCACCAATTGATATACTTCACTACGTACCCTTGTGGTTACATGCATAGTCTAATGAGCAAGGTGGCTACCCTATATTTAGTCTGTGTGCTTACCTATCAAAGAATGAGTTGGATAGCTAACAGTAGGGCTCAGGGGTCGGTATAGTTATAAGTATAGAGTGAGTCTGAATAAACTTGGTGGCCTGATACGAATCTTTGGCTTAGCATTGGGTGCTTTCCTGCTAGATCAGGTGGGTCTGTAATATCGCTTATGTACCCATATGAATTGCAACTGTGATTTGCATACACTAAAGTATTCTGATTATCTGTTGGTCCCACCGATGTAGAGATACTAAAGAAGAAATATTAACGTGGTAATAAGGGAGAATGGGTCCAAACAAGAATGAGACCGGAGGTCTGGATGGGTCCCGCTTGCCATAGTAAATTGTGTTATGCTTGCTTAGTCTATAGAAAGCTTACCAATCAGAGTAAGTCTAATGATTGAGAGTTGTATAGTGCAATTAATTCTCCTCTAAGGGTGCCTAATCAATAGCTGTAGTAGCCTAGGATAAAGATATTTGTGTTCACCTGGTCAATGCTGGTTGGCTTGCAGTCTCTTGCCCGCCTGTGTCTCTGTAAGGTGGGTCGTGCTTTAGGTAGATCGGTGTACCTATCGTATGGTACCTTGTATAAATTAGTGTAATGCCATCATTATAGTGTACCTTGGTTACTCTCTAGTTTGACTTATGCTTGGATACTTAGTTGAACCTGTATGGCTATCAATTACCTCACCTGTCCATCTGGGTATTCGATCGAGATAGATTGAGTAGTTTGCCCTAGTTAATGGGCCCTAGGGTGCCTAATCCATTGTACGGGTAGCCTCTGAATAGAGTGGGTCGCAGTATATCGTAGGTACCAATCAAATATTAGAGATAGAGGACCCATGGAAGGTGATTGTCTGATATAGCCTCCCACATGGTCACTTGAACCAATAGTCTATACCAACATTAGTCTAATATTCCACGTTCTATATGTATCTGCTTCCCACCCAGGCTAACTTACGAACTCTATTGATAGATAACGGATACCCAGCAATAGTAAGCAAGGAGTGCATTTGATTGGTACAGTCACAAAAGATCAAGGTACCATGGAACTGTACTGACTCATTCAATGTAACTCATCTGATTGAACTATGTCCTGTTACTATAGGTACGAAGCCATCTGTATAATCTATTGGACTGACAGACTGTACAGACCTAAGTCTAGGGTAACCTATAGCTGGCAGTGTAGTGAAGCTTGTAGTAGGTTGTAACAGTATGAGCTGCCTGACAATGACAAGTGAGGGGGTGAGGTAGTCTGTACTTTGTGATGGGACTCTCATGGCAATAGCCTGTTACCATATCTACATGCAATCTATGGCAGTTTACTGGTCCCTTAGCTCGAGTCATAGTTTCGCTACTCACTTCTAATGGTATCCTGGTAGTGATCGTCCAAGACTAGGTTCTATCAACGTTATAGTTTCACCACTGACTCCTAATGGTAGCCGGGAGAGTGATAGTTAGCGACTGCCTCTACTAGTGGATTGGTCACATCTATGCTAGAATGTCTAGATAACTAATACTGACTGGGTAGGTAACAGAGGGCTATATAGTGGGTTAGTTTACTCAAGTTGGACCCTTCTATATCGATCACACATACTATCTTGACTGTACACTCTATCTCTATCAGGTATTACTATTGACTCTAGTGTTACTCAATCGAGCTGACCCCTGCTACTACATCTATGGTAAGGTTTAGTAGTATAACTCTTTATAAGCATTAGCCTCCTTGTTACTACCTATTATCTATGGAATCCTATACATTCTATACTTTATATGAACTAGAGTGGCACCTTAGAGTAGACGCCATATGAGTTGGACAAAGATTGCTGGGAGCCCTAGGATTAGCGGTGTCGGGTCAACAGTCTAGGTGGGCCTGCTACTTAGTCTATGTTACCCAGCTCTGTCCTGGTATAGCATGCGTTGAGTGACCATGGGTACTAGGTGGAGGGGTCGTAGTATGAGGGTCAGCACAAGTAACTGTCTCCTTAATCGCACTGTTGCCATCTGTCCCCTCTGCTATGACTGCCCCTGGTTCCACTCTAATCAGTACCTACCCTAAGCTATCCCACATCAATCTGTCCCTCCTGATCATGGATTGGTCCCCAGTTATGAGAGATTCGTGCAATTTTGACAGAGATTCGTGCTACTAGAGTTATTCTGTAAGTATATAAGGGAACTTGTGCTACCACTTAAATAATGGACAGTGCGGTAATTAGATGAAGATACATGGACACTAGGTGGTACCTGACCTGGAGGTAGCTACTGACTTATGCTATACATGTGAGGATTATATGAATGATAGGCCACCCGGTCATAGATGGATGGTAAACTAGTCAGTACTATACACTTGTCAAGGTGGTATAACTATTAATTAGGTGGACAAACCTGTAGCAATCTTGTTACTTTAATGGCTCCTGTGGGGATGAATGATAGGCTACTATTGCTAGGGGACCTTACTATAGATGCTACGCTACCTGGGTCCTAAGGGTTAGACTTGGATTGGATAAGATATAGACTTTGTAAGTGGATGCATGCTATTACTATGGCACTAAGTACTTATAGAGATTTGATGGATTATTACAGCTGTACATGGATCCTATGTGACTAGAGTGTACCTGTACTAAATGAAGGTGATCGCGAGTATAGAGTGGAATCAGGGGACTAAGAGAGATTGTGTTGCATGAGCTTAGAACCGGCTGGCATTTATTATGTGGACCGAGATTAGCTTAGTTGACTGTCCTGATATAGAAGTACCTGCTGCCTGCTTCCATCAAGGGTACAGCATTATGGTAACACGATCTACTTATACTAACAATGTACTAACTATTCCATAAGATCCCACAGACCCAGGCTCAACCCTACAGTTCTTAGGCAATTACCCAGCAAGTGAATGAGTCCATCTTTCATCAAGGCCCCATGCCACCTCGACAGTCATAGGCAACGACTACTGCTAATCCGGGTAGCCTAGGTGATAGTGGTAAAGACAAAGGTCATGAATAGAGTAGTATGGTCAAGGTCATGTAATTGCTCCAAAGATCCTATAGACAGTAGCCAAGCCCAATGATTGATGACCAAGTGTAATGATACAATTGAAGTGATTAGGTACCTAAACAAGTTAGATATGTGAGTATAAGACTATTATAATGTTTATAAGATTATTGATTGGAACTATGGATAATGTGGGAGGGTTCAGAGAGTAAGGTGTGTAGCGATGGCATCCTATAGTGCGAAGCCAGCTGATTGTAGTTGGTGATCACCTCTAAATAGTAACCTGTAGAACTCCCAGCTGTACCAGTAACCAAGTACCAGGTATGCCTTGCCAATAATAACCTTCCATACTACCAATAGAGAAGTTGCAATAGAATCAATAAGCCTACGAGTCAGTTGTGAACATTGAATAATTGGTTACAAGATAGAGACAATAGCTGGGGTAAGACATAGGTCAAAGGGAGGGGCACATGGACAGGTAGTACACAAGGTAAGGTGGCACATTAAGCTTAAGGCAGTATCTCTTGATTAGACACCAGGTGCTTAGGTGGTTAAACTTACCAATGTCCCCCTGTTCAATCTCTGCTCCACTACTCTAGCATAATACCTCTCTATAGATCACACTCATAATAGACTAATTTGTGCCTACCTATCCACAGGCTGTTACACGTACCAATTTGTACTTGGATGTAATAGGAAGCTATACCTGACTATGCACCCTCTGATGACTGACCTCCCTACCAAATAGCTAATGGATAAATACTATAAGATTATCTCTAACTCGATTCAGTCATTCATTTGCCCTACTTCACAATGTCTAGCTTTGTAACACTTGTACTGGTAGGCTTGATTGTCACTACTGTAGGGGGCTAAGCTAGATTACTTTATGGGTTGGGACTACCTATTGACTTCACACTGCTCCATTGAACTATAACTTGCAATATTGATACAGGATCTCCCACCAAGCTTAGGCCTGCACCGGGGTTCATAAGAGACCATCACCTTATTGCGCAAGGCTGACTAAGTATTTGATAGGACCCACTGTGGTGAAGCTTCTACAGGACCTACTGGCCTAGATTGTATACCGGTGAATGAATCCATGTAAACTGAACACAGGTACTACTTGCTTATTGTATTGCCTTCAACTATCTAGCTTGCCCACCTGATTACACCTTCTAACAGATATGCACCAAGTACCTAAGGTAGACCCAGCTACTTGCTATACTTTATCCCTTGGCCACTGGTTATACTATTAGTCGTTCAACCATCCATTAGGCCACCACTAGTACTAAGTATCTCTCAATTATCAATTAGACCCCACCAGTACTAGATATCTTTCCATCATCAATTAGGCCACTAGATTTACTCCAATGTCTGTTGAGGTCACCTGCTGAAGGATCAATAGAATAATGTAACCGAGTCGAGTGTGATAGGTCAAGCTGGTTGTAGCATATCGACAGAATAGAGTGGGTCGCAGTAATGTATCAGTGGGGTCAACACAATTGAGTCTATGGTCTTTTAGTATCGTAGCTTGCTTAATGTAATGAGCCATGGGCTGCTATTGATCTGGGGAGTCTATCTAAAGAATTGTTTGATCGATCACAAGATTGGGTATGGTCCTATGTTATAGTGGGGGGTCTCTGTGTCCTTGATTGACCAGGTTCTAATAGATGTCCCTTCATTATAGAGTACCCTGTACCCTTAGAGTGACCCTGTACCACGATTGTCCCATGGATTGCGCTACCGATATGGCTGACGTAGTATGTATCCAGGCCCTAGCCTATCCTAAACAAAATTGTAACCTATTATAAAGCTCTATCGTACCAGATATAGGCCTAGAGGTAACCTAAGTAGGCATGGGTGACTTGAGTATGTCGCATGATGATACGTACCCCACCTTGGATGAGTGGCAATGTACAAATGTCTATGGTGTAGCCAGGGTCTATAAAGTCTACATCTAGGTTTATTTAACTCTCTGTCACTAGTAGCAGTCCTACGACTCTATGGCTAGATCTCATTATGTAAACCAGTGCGAAGCCATCTTTCATTAGCACTATACCTCCTCTATGGTCCCCTGTTGCTCCAGGTTCCCTATGCCTCCTATGATATATACCTACTCTAGGTTACAGTATGGGCTAGCAATAACTTGGATAATTCTAAACTCTCTGTTGTCTATACCAATTGCCCCCTCTCACCTATGGGATCCTATCTAGCTATTGCATCATGAGTAGTTCTAACTGCCAGTCTTTGTCAGTAGGTACCATAGTTTCTATCTATAATCACAATAAGTTACAACACTGACCTATAGTAATAAATGCCATACGACTCCCTATCAATAGTAACAATGCTGGGTATAGACTTACGAATACTTTACCTCTAGATACCATGCTTGATTGGTTACCTCAGTACACCCCACCTGGCCCCAGGTACCCCGGCTACTCTAAGCATGCCACCTTGGCAATACAGTACCAACTACGATTGCAACCTATTATTGGTTCCATGCCACAAATTATAAAGTACCTCATACGATTCCTATGTCTGATTTGCCGTCACACCAACATAATCAGGTAGCTTCTATCTCTAGGAGGGGTACATCATAGGGAGACAGTATAGCTCGGTCACAGGGCCAGTAGAGTAGCAATGACCTCCTTTACTACTGAAGCAGACCAGAGTATAACTAAGCATACCTGTAGTCTTTTGGTAGTAGTCCATCAATAATCTATTGGTCTATGCAGGGATACAAGCCGGAGCAGTAGCCTCTTACCTACACAATTTAGACAGAGATCCTTGGTACACCCATTCCTATTGTAGCTTTACCATAAATGTATTGCATCGTACAACCAGGTCATCAGGGTACACCCCATCACAAGATCGGCACACCACCTTGATCAGCACCCTATCATTCCCCTATTCTTAAACTAATCTTGCGTACCTTATCACTAGTACACTTTACTCTAGTTACCACCTTTATATTCTAGTGTCCACCCTACCCCTCACTTAAGTTATCCAGGTTGATCTCTGGCTTCGTACCCTATTCTGTACTTAGGACCAATATCAGGCTTAACACTTATACAATATTCATGCCCAATCTCCCTTGCATCTAACCAGTAGACTAATCAGTAGGACGTGGAGGGATCAATATAGACCATGAGAACGTCTGTACCCTTCTGACCTTGGACTGTACCCTCTGATTACCTGGTACCTATACTCTAATAGCAGCCTCGATCAATGTATAGCTTAAGGTAAGGTACAATGCTATAGGATAGGTAGTAGTCTAGTAACTGTGTATCATGATAATGAAGCATAGACTTGTATTTAGTAATGAGCAAGGGTGAGAATACTTGTGATAGCCTAGGAACCTGCTACCCTAGCAATAGTAGGCAACGATCTGGTGTTCTATCTAGAGTCTACCAATTGATAGAGACAAATCTGGTATTGTACCTCATGATACTGTCCTAGGGATGATTGGTGTGAAGGGTTACTAAAGAAAGACAATCGGACTACATTTGATTGGGACCATTGCTTATAGGTCAATGTATAATCTGTGGTAACTCTGGTAGCATAGTAGGCTGCTATGTTATAGTATGCTGGACCTAACTGATTCCATGGTACCCTATTACCTTGTGCTATCCCACGTGCCCTCCCACATAAGCCTAGCCTGTTCAATTATAGCCCATTAGCCAGTCCATCTAGTATAAGTAGGTTGCCTTCATATTAGGGATCACTAAGTATCAATGAGGCTGTTTTAATATTATGATTACTTCACTTGTAACTTACTGTAGGGGTCGAATGATAGATTACAGGGCGTAGGGCATCAGGTATAGACTCCAGGGTGCATGGGTATTAACGTAAAAGTCGATGGAGAGCTACAATCAATAGGATCTAGTACAATTAGTTACTGATTGGTCCCCCAATGATACTACCAGTCGTATGGCAGGAGTAGGTGGGCAGCCATGAGATACAGGTAATGCTTAGGGATTGGGGTGCCTAGTGTATCAGTACAGTAATCATGTCAATCTAATGATGGTACAGGTGTGGTCCAATAGCAATACTCCCACCTAATGTATCTCTGTTCTATTGAGCTTACCCTGATGATCCTAGCTTTACACAGAATAGTAAGAATGACCTGTCTAGTAATTGTGGTCGAACTAGAGGGTACCAGAGTGTTTGTAATTACAGTTTAACCTAGATTAGCAAGGGAGCATGGGAATACATAGGGCACAGGTATTGGTACTGGTAGCAGGTTTGATAGAAGGAGCGGGGTACACCTAGATTAAGGTAGCATCCTATAGAAACAGGCGAGTAATTACATTGTCAAGTGAGTGCGGTCAATATTTCTATAACACTTAAGCTTAGTTGTGACTGCTCGAATGGGTTAAGGTTCAAGTTAAGATTCTACCCAGTTTATGGCAGGGGAGTGGTTGGCTAGGGCGTAGGATGTCACCAACAGATGGACTAGGGGTGCAGGCTAGACAAGTTTGCGGGCGCTAGACTAAGTAGACTCTTCCCATCATGTAGCCTCATAGACTAGGATACCCTGCGACCTTAAGTGTAGAACTAGGCTACCTGTCACCTCATAACATACCATACTACTCAGACGTTCAAGCATTAACCTGGACTACTCTTTACTCTAAGCTACATTCACTCAACCTGTACCAACTTACAGATAAGCTATTCATTGACAATTAGATAGAAAGCACAGTGACATGGGAGGCAGTTAGATAACCAAATATGTGTGCTGTGTGCCCATGGTGTAATTGTAGTCTAGAGGATCGGTATAGAACTATCACCTTACTACCTAATCAATGGTACAACTCATCAGTGGTCCAACAGAATGCATTCAATGATCATACTGTTATCTGTGCTAAGCCAACATTCATGATAACTTAAACTATGAGTAATAGGATCCAATGTGAGAGGACAGATGGACGATAGTATTAACCGAATCAGTGGTACCAGGGGCCGTTAATCGGGTCTTCATGTACCACGTAGTACGACTTACCTATGTACCCAAATACCTGTATATCACCTCTCGTCCATATAAAACCTCATGTATGCAAATGAGCGTCCTATTGAAGGAGTGGAGCGACTTGGAAGATGAATACAAATGAATCCGAAGTATTGTACTGGGTTACCTAGTTATTGCTTGCTTTGCCTGCCCAATCAATTGCTTACACTCTTATAATTCACTTGCTACCTTTCAATCAGATAGCCTCACAAGTTGGTTAAATGGATTCCGTAATTGCTAGGGTGAGCTGACATACTATGGCTCTAGATCAATGTGACGTGGGCTGATGGAGTACCACTGAGTAATGGAACGATTGCCCATGCACCCCGGCTCACTATAGCAGCCCCTGACACCACGATACCCGTAGATTACTACAACCTACCCATGATCACCCAATGTCACTTAGGGTCCCATCTCCACTGGTACTGTTTATACTATGGTAGCCTGATTGAGTGATTAGTGTATGCTATGACCTTACCAGTCGAGACTAAATAGAAGGTATTGCTATATATACTTGAGTTCCCTCTGGTACTAATACAAACAGGTATACTATAAAGATTGTTTAGTGCAGTTACTATTAGATAGTGCTACCTATGATACTACTGATGGCCACTATATTATAAGATTCGACCTTATACAACAGGATAGTTGGATTTGTACTGCATGCATAGAGATTAGACTGTATCCTGATTATTGTAAGTATAGATGCTTAATGAGTAATACACCAAATTAATAGGGTATCGATACTCATGCTTACTTTACATGGGCAGCATCCAATTACGATGGTACTATCAACATTAATTCATCTAGGCATAGAAGATTATATAGACCATCATCACTCATTAGTTGCTCCCGGGCCCCTAAAGATATGCAAGTTCACCCTAGGTTAGCCATGAAATAGATCGTAACATGGATTGAAGCCACCCCTACAAGATCGAGATAGCATTGTAACCCACGAGATGAAGCCAAGTATTGATGGAGATACTGCGACTGACAACCGGGCCAACTCAGGATTAGCACCAGGATTAAACAGAGTAACTGTATTTAGGCAGAGTCCAGGTAACCACTAGAGCAGGGAGTAGAGCCAAGATTATACAGCACCCGAGCCAAGGATTAGACAGTACCCTAGCATATTGTTATTGGACACCTGATCAATAGATAAGTGGAATAATTCTTTAGATGGATAGCAAAGTAATTCAAGGTACCATACAGTTGCACTGCACCCCCCCAGCATAGTATAGCTATCCGAGCCAGTTCACTCATAGAGACAGGCTTACATTAGATTACAGGGATACCTACAAGCAGAGGCACAGACAGCACCAATCTTTACCCACTCCTGCATAGGAGATAGAGGCATAGACAAATCTTATAGTAATGTAAGGTAATTGTGCGAAGCCAAGTAGAATCAAGTGACAGGCTAAAGAGACAATACCGGTACCAACATTGACATTACAGCATCTATATCTAGAGTTTAGACCCTACCAATAGACTATGGTACCCTTCAATACCAGGGACAGACTTGGGGATTCCATTGAGATATTACAGCTACACCTCTATATACAACCGGGTATAGGCACTCTACTCATAGGGGCACAGGAGACCCAAACCAACACCCGAGCTCCTTGTTGTATAAGCTAAACTTCAATCCAGTTGACTACCATGACCCAGTAGAGCACCCTAGGCCTAAGCTACCACCCCACTTCAGGTATAACCCCTTTGATAGACTAACACAGGAGACATAGATTTAGCTGACACTAGACCAAACATTGAAGGATCACAACCAATAATTGACAGATACAAGGCTAATACAGTAACCCCCCTTGCCTTGATCAGATAGGACAGTTAAATTAAATAAAGTAAGATTGCACCTCTAACGGAGACTATTCTATTGACTGTTGGCTCATGAGAGTAGACCATAGCTGTAAGCAAGGGTGCGTGTTATCCTGTGCCATAGTATCCAGTACCAATGTAGCCTGCTTCTATATAACATTGATCCCATCACCTAGTTGGGTAGCCTGTTCCCACCAATCAGTTGGTTGCTCTAGAGTGTCCCTGTAACTCTCACGGAATAGCTGTAGATATTCATGGGTTCCTACTGGTCCTACATAGTTATGGTACTATTCTGGGATTGTGAACGATTAGCATAGATTATATGAGCGTCCATACATTAATTAGAATGAATTCACAAGGTACATGATACAAAGTAATAGCAGGTGGGGTCATCGTTAGATTAAAGGTGTACATTACTAACTTTAGCTGCCACCCCTTAGTGGACCACATAGTAGCTAGGGCCCTGTAGAGTGGTAGACATGGATCCTGGGTATAACTGGTGATATAGCTGTAATGTAGATACATGTGAGTGGCTCTGGTAGATCTTATAGGATCAGTAGTGTATTTAACAGTTGGACTCTTACTATCAGATTACCTACTCATGCCCCCACGGATTACCTGGGTAGCCTTCATGTTAGATGCACCCTGTCCTATGGATCCTAGTAGTAATGGATTCCTTGCAGCCTTAAAGTAACGTGCCAGGGGTCCTACACAGATAATAGTAATCTAATTATTCCACTGATCAATCATCTGTTACAAATAGTTAGGTAAGTGGCTTGGTTAGTAGGAAGAGTACTATACCAACTCAATGTAGTATCCTTAATGACTTGATGGAGTCTGGGCTTACTTTACTGTTGGGTGGCCATGGTATCTGGGTACTACACCAGGCTCTATTCAAAGCAGTTAGAGCACACCACTCTGCTACAACAATCGGTACAATACACCTATCTAGTCTGGACTCTTGCTCAATCCTCTTTGGTTTTACCTACCATTCAGTGGTAATGCACCTTGTAGGAGTCTCTGATTACTCTAGCATTGTGGGGATCTAAGGATAAGAGAGTGATACAGCCACATGTTAGATGCTAATGGTGAATAAACTGTTGGACACCAATGATTAAGAGATAGTCGTATGCCCTCAGATACCTTACACTCCCCTGTCACCTATGTCACACCTGTACCTCTATGATACTCCGATAAGCTACATTCACTCAATCTGAATCTTTCACTTACTTAGGCATCACTAGTACTACTTCATTATTGCTAATTGATTACATGATTATTCATACTATAACTCTGTGGATTGTAAAGGTAGAATGTAACCTGTTAATGGAGTATGGGTGACCTTACCTCCTAAGTGATATTGCAACCTATGTAAACACGTTCTAATCAATGGTATAACAAGTCACAAGGTACGATCTATGAGAGGATGTGGCCGGGTACTGACCTGGGTTGGTTACAAATATTACTGACCTGGTTACAAATATTACTGATTGGGTTACTATGTTACTGACCTGATTGGGATGGCCATGGATGTCTGTTGAATAGAACCATAGCTTTGAGTGACAATGAGTGATAATTATATAGATTAGACAATTATACAGGTGGGTAGGGTGCATTAGGATTGTAGGGTGCCTGGAGTAGGTACGTGATTAGATTAGAGGTGGGTGCGTTACCAGATTAAAAGTATTCAGTTAATAATGGTCTACCCTGCTACTATAAGTCTGCCCCGTATACCTGCCTCCCCTTGTCCTATAGGTTATAACATGGATAGATATGAAGATTATTTAGTTTATAACAGTTTGTATACTGCTTAGTGTGGTACAGTGACAGTAGAGACACCCCTACAGTACTTATAGATTAGATGCTCAACCTAGTAACAGAGGTACAAGATAGAAAGAAGTGTCAAGTGTGCCCATGCCTTCAATATATAAATGTCCGGTGCTACTAGAACGTCAATGTCGTAGGGGGTCATGTACCTAGTGTGAAGCCAGATTGTATGGATTACCTTGGCTACTATGATGTACAGAGTCTACTTAGTCTAGAAGGGTCCTTGCTTGCCCAACATAATGCTTCGTGATTCTTAATGGAAGGAGTGTAAGCGACTGGTATCTCCTGAGCGTAGCGGGTCCCATAGGTACCAAACACACTAGTCCACGGGCCATTCCTATAGTATACCTGTCTAACCCAGTACTCATACAGCTTAGTCTCTCACATGCTACTATCTATGGTACCACTCCAATCAATTCTTTACCCAGTTCAATCTCTCATTTGTATATACTTGGAATAGACAATAGCAACTAGATTCTCTATAGTCAGCCTACAGCAACAATAGGGCCGGTCATGGATACACTAGGATGGCATGCTAATCTAAGAGGTTCCTAATGTAATTGCTGTCTAGTACTCAATTGGATCTAAGCTACAACCTGTCTAATCTTGGTTATGTAATCTGTTGGAAGCTATGGGTGATGCTGTTATAGCATAGGTTCAGACTGTAGTGTATGCAAATCATAGTTTAATTATAGGCCCTTATCCCAGATTTAGTAGGGTAGCCTGACAGGGTGATCTATTCTGTTGGAACTATAGGTAAAGCTGTACTTGTAACTGGGTCCCTTGCCAATCCTAACAGATGCAACAGGCTAACTATATCAATAGAATCAGTGTAGATATGAAGAGTAACCATGAAGAAATTGTAGTAATGACCTCTGGTGGGCCGGATCACTATAGCTCTACTCCTAAGTACTCAAGGTACCATTCATTTAATTAGACAACAAAGTAGCGTACCTCTATTGCACCAGGGTCCATGCGTAAGTGAGGTGATGCGAGTAGAACAGTACGATATAGTGGGAAGTTTAACCTAATGTAATGCTAGATAGATTGTAGCTGAGTATAAAGGATGGCCTACGACCGACATGGGATCGATACCCAAGGGCAGAGTGATGTTGGTCATAACAGGATTGATCGGGATACTTCGATCGTATACCAAAATAATTATTCAATACCCCACCACTTACACTAGGTATATGGGCGCTACTGGGGTCAACTGTACCAAATCTAAATGCAATACTGGGTAGATTAGATAGTCAATACAGTAGTACAGTGAGTTAGATCAGACACAATAGCTCATTCTAAGTATAGACACAGTTACTATAGCGCTCATACTATCTATATTGAATTAGTCTCTCC